AACTCCTCCCTTCGGTCGGAGTTGTCCTCACTTCGTTCGGACCCTATCGGTCGGAGTTGTCCTCCTGTCGGAGGACCCTAACCACCACCACCCATAAATGGGTGGTTAGGGGAGTGCTTTAGCCAACTCCTTTAAACCCCACCACCACCCACTTTGTGGGTGGGTAGGGAGTTGGGCCGCCTCCTTTACAAACCCAACAAATATCGAAGGACCTCGAAAAGTGTTGGCGCGGCGGGTCCCTTCAATGCTTTAGTTTTTGGCCCAGCTACATCGGGGAATTGCCCCTTTAGTTTCACCTGGCAATTTCTTCCGGCCTCCTCCTACCCATCATCTATCTCTGGGTGCCTAGTAGGGGGACGAGGGTAAGGGAAGTGACGGCAACGGCACTTACCGCCCTCCTATCGGGCCCGCCCGGAACTGTAGTACGCTCCCGCCACAATGATGATGGGGTGGGCAGGGTAGCGCGTAGCGCTACCCGCTAGCACCCCCCTTAGGAGGCTAGGGAAGCGGCTTCGAACCTTCATTAAGGAAACCCTTTGCGAAGTTGGCGAAGCAGAGCCTTCGCTATCGTGGGTCCCCCCGGCAGGAGGACACTCCCCCCGGGGGAGGTTCCGACTATGGGAGGACACTCGACCGAAGGGGTCAGGTTTGCCCCTTTAGTCCCCACCCACTTTAGAGAGGGTGGTGGGGCAGGGCGTCGCCCAACTCCCTACCCACCACCACCCACCTTGTGGGCGGTGGTGGTTGTCCAACTCCTCCCTATCGGTCGGAGTGGTCCTTCGGACCAACTCCTCCCACTCCTCCCGGTAGGTCGGAGTGGTCCTCACTTCGTTCGGACCCGGTAGGTCGGAGTGGTCCTCACTTCGTTCGGACCCGGTAGGTCGGAGTGGTCCTCACTTCGTTCGGACCCTATCGGTCGGAGTGGTCCTTCGGACCAACTCCTCCCACTCCTCCCTTCGGTCGGAGTGGTCCTCACTTCGTTCGGACCCTATCGGTCGGAGTTGCCCTCCTATCGGAGGGCCAACTCCTCCCTATCGGTCGGAGTTGTCCTTCGGACCCTTGGGACACCCCCAACCCTGGCTGGGGCCAGGGTAGCGCTACCCGCCCGGGTCCGCACCCCCCAGGCCCCTACCCCAGCCAGTGGCTTTAGCCCCTCAACCTCCCTTCGGTCGGTTGAGTGGCTAAAGCCCCTCCCTACGGCCTTTAGGCACTCGACCGATAGGGAGAGGGTCGGGGTGAGTGGTTCGCGCTCACCTGAAGTTCCGGGTGCGCGTAGCGCCTCAACCACTATAGTGCTGCCCCTTTAAACCCCAGCAAGTGGCCCTTTCGGCTCAGTTGGAAGCGCGTAGCGCACTGAATAATTCCGAAGTGCGCTACGCGCTGACAACCTGAATTACCCACTGTAGTAATATACCGGGTAAGTGCTACCCCCGCCCTGCCGCCCTTCTAGAAATAAGTGCCCCTTTTTCACAGAAGGGTCCGTAGGACCACTCCGACCGATAGGGTCCGAACGAAGTGAGGACCACTCCGACCTACCGGGTCCGAACGAAGTGAGGACCACTCCGACCTACCGGGTCCGAACGAAGTGAGGACCACTCCGACCTACCGGGAGGAGTGGGAGGAGTTGGTCCGAAGGACCACTCCGACCGATAGGGTCCGAACGAAGTGAGGACAACTCCGACCCTCTCCCTATCGGTCGAGTGCCTAAAGGCCGAAGGGAGGAGTTGGAGGAGTTGGCCAGCCTCCGAAGGGACGGGGTGGAACTATAGGGCGGCCACCCGGCGGGAAGCGCGTAGCGCTTCAACTGAAGTCAGTCCCACCACAAGCCCTTCTCTCTTAAAAGGATTTATCCTGAGGATTTCAGTGGAGGCACTTCCAGTGCCGAAGGCCCAGCAAGGCCGGCTTCACTATAGTGCGTTAGCGCTACCCAACTCGTTAAAGTCTAAAGTCAATTAATTGAAAATTAATTGACTTTGAACGGAATTCCAATTTGTTGTCCCCCAACTCCTCCCACTCCTCCCTTCGGTCGGAGTGGTCCTCACTTCGTTCGGACCCTTCGGCCTTTAGGCACTCGACCGATAGGGAGAGGGTCGGAGTTGTCCTATCGGACCAACTCCTCCCTCTCGGAATTCGGAGTTGTCCTCCTGTCGGAGGACCCTGAGTAGGGTACTAAGGAAAACGCGCCGTAGCGTTTTCCGGTAATAAAGGGATTCTGTTAAGCGCCCCTGCCTAGCGTAGCGCTTCCACTATAGTGCTCCTGAGGTCTACCCTGCCCCCGTGCTCTCTTAAAAAGGGAAACGCGCTGCGGTTTTCACCTAGAATCCGGTGAGGATTTCCCGGATTCTACCGTAGCATTTGATTGGCGGGGGAAAGCTAAGCCCCCTTGCCCACCCGGTGGAACGAATAAGGCTATCGCATTATTGCTTTATGAGCACAGTAAAATCCACCGCTATGATTTCGAGAACTCGGCAGCTATTTGTTCCAATTGCTTATTGTGATGCTGCGGAATCTTGGGTCTTGGGATTTCAAGACGCAGCCACCCCTATGATGCAAGGAATAATTGACTTGCATCATGATATTTTGGTCTTTCTAATCATTATTTTGATTTTCGTCCCATGGATGTTGGTTCGCACTTTATGGCATTTCAACCATGAGAGGAATCCCATTCCTGAAAGAATAGTTCACGGAACTACTATAGAGATTATTTGGACCATTCCCCCCAGTATTATTCTGATGTTTATTGCTATACCTCCCTTTGCTTTATTATATTCAATGGACGAGATAGTGGATCCAGCCATTACTATCAAAGCTATTGGACATCAATGGTTTTGGACTCACGAGTATTCAGACTATAATGGTTCTGATGAGCAGTCACTAACTTCTGACAGTTATATGATTCCGGAGGAGGATTTGGAATTGGGTCAATTACGGTTACTGGAAGTGGACAATCGAGTGGTTGTACCAGCCAAGACTCATCTACGTGTGATTATAACACCTGCTGATGTGCCTCATAGTTGGGCTGTACCTTCCTTAGGGGTAAAATGTGATGCTGTCCCTGGTCGTTTAAATCAGACTTCCCTTTTTCTTAAACGAGAAGGGGTTTACTATGGTCAGTGCAGTGAACTCTGCGGAACCAATCATGCGTTTACGCCTATTGTCGTAGAAGCTGCTTCTTCGGATGATTATCTCTCCTGGGTATCCAGCGGTCAATAACCAATGATGCTTGTGTTTATTGGACCTTCCATTGGGTACTATGACGCTAGTGCTTCCGGTGATGATTTTTTCGCCAAAAATCATTTTATTTTACTTTAATTTTCGTCTTCAATTAATTTTAAATTAATTGAAAATTAGTTGAATTCAGTGCGTCGAGTCCGCTTTTCAGAGAAGTAAAGTAAAGTAAAGTAAAGTACCCCTTTTAATTAATTAAGTGCCGTTTCCTTTTTCCCTTTCTCTTTTAAGGGGGCTCTACGTGGTAGTGTTTCCGGTGGGGATTTATCCGGGTTGGATCCTGCAGGAGGTGCCGGGAAAACGCTACGCGTTTTCCTTCCGGCACTTCATAAATTGGGCTAAAGCACTCCCCTAACCACCCATGAATGGGTGGTGGTGCCGGGGCGTTTAAAGGCACAGGGCCCAAAGGGTCCTCCGACAGGAGGACAACTCCGACCCTCTCCCTATCGGTCGAGTGCCTAAAGGCCGAAGGGTCCGAACGAAGTGAGGACAACTCCGACCTACCGGGAGGAGTGGGGGGAGTTGGCCCTTTAAAGGAGCGCCGTCGCGAAAACCGGTAGAATACTTGACTTTAAAGTTAAAGTACGTGACTTTAAAGGGTTAAAAGGCACGCGCCCCCTGCCCGAAAGGGCAACTCCGACCTACCGGGTCCGAGCGAAGCGAGGACAACTCCGACCGGAGGGAGGAGTTGGGTTTTTGTTGAGGGGGCAGGCAGGGCTTAGCTTGCCCATCGTAGTAGAGTGATCTCCAGGAAAGCCGAAACTGAAACTTCAGTGGGGGGGGGGGGGGGGAGGGGGAAAGTCACGTATATAGAAGCAAAGTATTGAATCGCCACCCACGACCCTATTCGGAAGAGCGCTTCCCCCGTACCAAGTGGTGCTTCGCACTGCACGTTGCTGATAGAGGGTAAATAGCTCAGTTGGTTAGAGTGCTGGTTTGTCACGCCAGAAGTCGCGGGCCGCCGCTAAGTCAAAGAGACGAGTACTTAAAGTAGTTTACTCTCCCACCTCAGGACCCTTTACCCTGCCCTACCTTTCCGGTTCAAATACACTCCACTTTATAGAAGGGGCCGGGCCTCTCGACTCTAGTCAGAGCTACTAGACAGGGGCCCCGGCGGGACACTTTGATCCCCTAGACACTGGTACAGGTAGATATACCAGGCTGAGGGGCGAAGACTTGAGCCCTTCAAACAAAGGGCGCCCCTATCTATAGGAGGGCGCCCGCCCAACCCGCCCCTAGCCTAGCCTAGTAGCGGGGCTACGCTCAGCGGCAGCAGGCTGTCACGGGCTGCTGGCTTCGCTGGTGTACCTAGCGATAGGGCCTGGCTTATGCCAAAGGTATGACTGTATTATCTGTAGCCTGCTGCTGCCTCTTGCGAGCTGCTCGATGGTTGCGGACACTTCTTTACAATCGGAGTTGTTGCAAACGAAGCGCCTATTGCGATGGGACCTCTCCATCGGGCCCGTTCTATGGGTCCTGGCGACAACTGCGGAGAGGATCGGACGGGGCAGGCTCACTTTCAGAAAGCCTGTATCGAGAAGGGCTCGACATTATCAGAAGGACTTAACCATTCCGTTCCTCCTGGATGGGGCCTGGGGGGGTGCGGACCCGGGCGGGTAGCGCGTAGCGCTACCCTGGCCCCAACCAGGCCACCGCGCGAGAGTCGTCTTATGGTTGCCGGCGCTGGACGATCCCTCTCTGTATGGCATAACGTAAAAGGTTTGTTACGTAGGATGGGTAGATCGATCCGGTGGGGGCATTGGAACTTCGAGAAGAATGCCTGCCCACTCGTAACTATCCCATGCCATTGGATTATTACCCTGCTGCTTCGCTTCGCTGGGCCAGGGGCCCCCAAGGGTCCGACCGAAGGGTCCGAGGCGAGGACAACTCCGACCGCGGGTCCGAGCGAAGCGAGGACGACTCCGACCGAAGGGAGGAGTTGGGGGACAACCGTTGTATCCTTTCCTTCCTTTGCCTAGCAGCCATCCTTCCTTTTTGAAGCGATTCCTTCGCGAGCGTATACTCGCAGCCATAGGTTTACTCTTCAGCCGATTCTCTGCCTTTTCGAAGCGCCTTTCCGAAGCAATTCTTTCTTCCCTTTCTTTATTTCCCTCTCATTTTCTTTCTCCCTTTCCTTTCAACTCCTCCCTATCGGTCGGAGTGGCCCTCCTTCGGAGGGCCCTGCAAGTTCACCAAAAGTGAAGTCGGTTGGAGGCGGTTTGAGGCAAGGAGAGGCCATGTTCCAGAAGATGAAATCGAAGCTAAGCACCCAAACTAGGGGACACTTCACCTATGCGCAGCTTCGCTCACAGGGCCCTCCGAAGGAGGGCCACTCCGACCGATAGGGTCCGAACGAAGTGAGGACAACTCCGACCCTCTCCCTATCGGTCGAGTGCCTAAAGGCCGAAGGGTCCGAACGAAGTGAGGACCACTCCGACCCTCTCCCTATCGGTCGAGTGCCTAAAGGCCGAAGGGTCCGAACGAAGTGAGGACCACTCCGACCGAAGGGAGGAGTTGGAGGAGTTGGAGGAGTTGGTCCGGAGGACCACTCCGACCGAAGGGTCCGAACGAAGTGAGGACCACTCCGACCGAAGGGAGGAGTGGGGGGAGTTGGCCTTTTCGAAGCAAATCCTTCGATTCCTTCGAAGCCCAGCCTCCGGCACGAGGCCCAGCAGCCAGCCAAAGCCCAGCACAGTCCAACACAGCCTTTCCACAGCCTTCTCTTCGAAGCTTTCCATTGCCCAGAGAATCGAAGCAAGTACCAAGCACGTAGTGGGTGAGACTGCAACCTTGCAGCCTTGCCCAGCAGCATTCCTTTCTTCGCCTTGCCCTCCTTTCGAAGCCGAGTCTCTTCCTTCGCGAGCGCAGCCTCGCAGCTGCCTTCTTTTTCTCTACTTTTCTCCGCCCAGCAGCCTTCCCATCCTTGCTTGGTGAACAGCCTAAAGCATTACTTCTTCACGAAAATAGCGGTAGGAAAGGAGGCTTCAGCGTATCTGCGAAACGAAGCGCGTAGAAGCGCGTAGCGCCAACTACTATCTATCTTTCTCTCTGACGCGGATGGTTTTCACCAATCTTTAAAACAAAAAAGGAGGCACTTTTATTTTAAAAGGCTTGATTTGGTGATAACGGCACAGGTGATAACTCTGGTCCTATCGCCAAATTCTGAATATCACCGCTTAAAGTCAATTATCGCCAAAAGTTAATTATCGCCAAATGTACATTATCACCAACTACAAAGAAGCCTGCGAATGGCACGACATCGACTTCTCGTGTCTCGATTCTGCTCTCTAGCACCCCATTTTAGGTAGGGAAAGCAAACAGAGGCACTCGATTTTAAGGTGGTTTTATTTTACAAAGAGGGCCTGGGCAGCGCGTAGCGCTGAAACCCAATTCGCATCTTCCGATTCAGTCGCATCTTCCGAAATTTCCTTTATGCGTTGGTAGGCTTTCGAAAGAACCTTTAATTGAATTTCATTGAAAATTAAAGCAAATTTACTTTAATTTTCAATTAAGTTAAATTAAAGTAACTTAGAGCATTAAAGTAAATTTGTAAATTTACTTTAATTTTAGGAAAACGCGTGTTTCACGCTACGCTGTGGCGTTTACGCGCGAAGCGCCGCCTATCATAATAATGCGCTGGCTATTCTACTCCCGGGACCTCAGATTTCGACAGGCTGACCTTTACCCGTACAGATGGGATTCGATGGCATAGAATAATGGTTTGGGATTTGCCCATCTCCCGTTTTAAAAGGCCAACCTAGGTGTTTTTTCAACAACTCGGTCTCGACCAATTCCCTCTCATCATCACGGGGCGAAGCACCTATTCTATTATGGGAGAGAAGTTGGCTGGCCGTTCCTTAAGCTGTCGATACGCCCGACCGACTAAACTATCTAGTCACTTCTGGAAGTTCTGTCACTTCTGGTTCTTCGGGTGTTTCGGTTCCCAGATACACACCTAGACCTTTTCATAGCCCTTCTCGCGGGCTGAATAGCCAAAGCGGAGCTAGCATTTTCCTAGAAAAACACGTAGATAGACGTTTGCTACGCGCTCAGGCGTGTGGCCACAACTCACTGAGTGGGGTTAAAGTCAGTGAGGTTAAAGCGCGTAGCGCCTAGACCCACCCACCTGCGCAAGCAGGAAGGGGCAGAGCAGCCTAGGCCGTAGCGGGTAGGGTACCATACCCAGGTAGGCGCGCTCTACCCAACGCGCCCTAGTAGCGCACTTTACTGTTGCTTTCCCTTTATCTAATGCGCTTTCCCCTTCTTCGACTAACGCGCTTTCCTTTAAACAACGCGCTTTCCCGTTAGCCGCCCGTTAGCCCGTAGGCACTTTCTAGCCTGTGAGCCCTAACAACGCACTTTCTCAGCCTGTGAGCCTACAGCGCCTGGGCTGGGCTACAATAAGACCCAAAGCTGTATTATCGTACACTCCCTATGCGCATTTAAAAGCGCACTTTCCCGGGGTGCTATGTAATCTTTTCCGAAAATCTAGCGCTTTAAAGGGCCCTTTATTTGAAAGGCCGATTTTCTTTAGCGTATGCTCTCAGAAAGGGAAATATCTTTCCCAAAGAAAGGTAAATTTCTTTTCCAAGAAAAGGGAAACCAACTCCCCCAACTCCTCCCACTCCTCCCTTCGGTCGGAGTGGTCCTCACTTCGTTCGGACCCGGTAGGTCGGAGTGGTCCTCACTTCGTTCGGACCCTATCGGTCGGAGTGGTCCTTCGGACCCTAACAGCGTGGTTGTTTACTGATAAAAAAGGGCCTATCCGTTGATCTTGCTTCTGAACCCTCGCACCCGCTTTAAAGGGCAAGAGCACCGATTAGGCCGCGGACCCACCCCCATGAAAGGCAGGCGGGAAGTTCTCCTCTCAGGGAGGCCCCCTCCCCTGTCTGTTGGGCAGCCTTTTATGTGGGGCTTGGGCTCTGTCTGTTGGGACCCGGGGCATTACTCTGTGGGCAGAAAGAGAGGCCGGTGGAAGGCTCCTAGCTTCCCGGCAGGCTTTCTTCCTGGGCCGGCGGAAAGAAAGTGGCATTAGTCGGATCGTGAGATCGTTCTATCTACCATATTTTACGTCGACCCTCCGCACTGGAACCCTTTTTTTCTGGATCTGTGCAAGGTCGATCAATCCCTCTTTCGTTTCCCCTGCCTACGGGCACCTCAGAAGGGATTTGCCCCGGCAGGGGCAGCCTGCAGGGCGCCGGGCTCATCAAAGGGGTGGTAGAATCGAACCAGGCCCTTCCCAAACGCCTTAACCAGGGCCCTCCGAAGGAGGGCAACTCCGACCGATAGGGTCCGAACGAAGTGAGGACAACTCCGACCCTCTCCCTATCGGTCGAGTGCCTAAAGGCCGAAGGGTCCGAACGAAGTGAGGACCACTCCGACCGAAGGGAGGAGTTGGAGGAGTTGGAGGAGTTGGTCCGAAGGACAACTCCGACCGATAGGGAGGAGTTGGTTGGTTAGCCCGGCACCAGGGTTGGTTATCTCATTTACCCAATTTGCCGGACTGATCGAGCTCATTTTCCCGGGCATTTTTCCCTTCTTATTTACCCAATTCTAGGTCTCGACCCGCCGGGGCCCTTTAACTTGTAACACAGATCGATGATAGCCCCAACTTTAAGCAGACATCTCGCAATGGCAGAACAGCCTACAAACGTTTTCTTGCCTTTCAAATAAAGTTTCTATCCCAGGACCTTTTAAAAGTCGCCCCGAAATCACAATGAACCGATTAGTCGGTAGCGATTTCGGGTGCGGAGCCGTCATTGTAAAAGGTAATCAGGTTGGCCTTTTAAAAGGGCCGAGAATATCACACGGTACACATTCGCCCGGAAGATATATGAACTCTTCCCAGAAGCCAATCATATCGATTTCGATAACAAATCCTTTAGACCCCCAGAAGTGCACAGATCAAGAAACTTCTATCGAGTAGCAGCAGCTACTTCTGGGGCAACGATACCCCTTCCGATAAGCACCAACAGCAGCAACCCAATGAATTAAGTACCGTTCAGAAGCCTCTAGAAATTGAATCTAATGCATACTCAGCACTAAAGGACTCTGACAATGGTTGTTTCGTGGGGACCCTGCCGCACGGGGGCCCACTCGTCCATTGCTGTGTCACAGAAAACGGTGAAAGCTGATGTCACGGTTTCTTCACCTTCCCATACGAGTGCCATAGTCCCTTCATCAGTACCTGCTGGTCACTCCGCAGGCGCCTTGTCTCCTCGTCACGATTTTAGAAGCTGCTTCTAAAAGGCTCGGATGGAACATACCATTGCCATTCTAGAACATCAAGTCGCACTTAATGCTAAGACATTAAGTTTCGAGTCTTCTGATTCACGACTCCTAGAGAGCCACGGCTCTCAGGAGTCAAAAACCCTTGCTAGAGCCCTTTAAAAGGGTGAAGCGGATGCCGCAAAGGCTGAAGCTGCGGCGGGCTCGGAGTGAAGCAGATGCCGCAAAGGCTGAAGCTGCGGCGGGCTCGGAGTAAAGCAGATGCCGCAAAGGCTGAAGCTGCGGCGGGCTCGGAGTGAGGCAGATGCCGCAAAGGCTGAAGCTGCGGCGGGCTCGGAGTGAAGCGGATGCCGCAAAGGCTGAAGCTGCGGCGGGCTCGGAGTGAAGCGGATGCCGCAGAGGCTGAAGCTGCGGCGGGCTCGAAGTAAGGCCGAAGACGCTGCTAAAGCGGATGCTGCGGCGAGCCCTTTAAAAGGGTGAAGCGGATGCCGCAGAGGATGACCCGACTAGCAAGTCGCCTGAGCCGCCTACTGAGGTTCAGTCCATTCATGGTGATTTCCATGATGATGATTGGGCACTTTAAAGTGGAACAAGAGTGGTTAAGAGAGCTAGACGCGGAAGAGGAGGAAATGGAACAATTTATGAGCCAGTTGTATGCCTCCCGCAGACCAGTGCCACCCCCCTCTGGTACTTCGAGTGTGGAGAAGGAGATACAAGAGTTGGTGAGAAAGATAAGGGAGGAGAAAAAGGAGGAAATGGAACAATTTATGAGCCAGTTGTATGCCTCCCGCAGGGAAGAAGTATGGGATGCTGAGGCGGAGAAGCAGCCTTCTTCCTCCCTTGGGAAGACCCAGCTGCGCGCGTGCTACCACCAGTGCCACCCTCCTCAACAACCGGGGTTCGCCGGGCCATTTGGAGGCCAATGCGGGGACTCTGGTACTTCGGGTGTGGAAGGGTCTTTCCTCAAAGATTCCTTCTCCGGAAAGACGGAGAAGCAGCCTTCTTCCTCCCGCAGTAAAAAAGTATGGGATGCTGAGTCTAAACTCTTTTGGGATCCGACTGACCTAACCGAATTAGGAACGGAAAGAGGTTCAAAAGAATCCATGACACAGTTGATATCCAGGCTGGCAGCTGAGGGGATCACGGTTATTAAAGCAAGAGGAAACTTGAAGTTTGTGAAGTATTCTCCAAGGGTCTTTAGACACTCGACCGAAGGGAGAGGGAGAAAAATGACTTTTAAAGGCTTCAAATTACGTGCCAAAGGAGCCTTGGTAATTGAGCGTGCAGGCGTCATCAATATTATTTGGAAGAAGAAGGCTAAGGAATGAACCAAGAAGATAGTGGAGATCCAAGCAGTTGACAGAAGTGATTTGTGAGAAGGATGCCGCGTAGTGACAATCCCTGTAAAGTCTAGGTCTAGGGTCCTCCGACAGGAGGACAACTCCGACCGATAGGGTCCGAACGAAGTGAGGACAACTCCGACCCTCTCCCTATCGGTCGAGTGCCTAAAGGCCGAAGGGTCCGAACGAAGTGAGGACCACTCCGACCGAAGGGAGGAGTGGGGGGAGTTGGCCTTTTAGTGGGGTAAAACAAAACAGAGGGCAGGGGGGGCCTTGCCGGCCCCCCCGCGGGTAGCGCTACGCGCTACCCTGCCCTTTACTCTTCAGAATCGACCCAAAATTGGGTAAATAGAAACCCGGCGTAATTACTGAATCTCCCTCACCCGCCAGCTATCTAAGGCCTTCGGGGAACGAAAGTGCTTTACAGATGACCCATCTGAAGACCCTAGCCGGCAGGAAGAGGTGGGGGGCAGGGTGAAGGGCTGTTGGTTTGACCCGGCGCCCACCCGAAACACACTCTGTTGGGTGAAAGGGTTGGGAAACAGCCGAAAAAGAAACTTTTAAGCGCTCATTAATCGGTTTCCGTTAGCAGATCGGGGCTTTAGGGCGAGGAAGAGAGGGTAGAGAACAACCAATCTTTGAGGCGTTGGGGACAACTGAGAACGAACAACCGATCAATGAAACTTGAACGATTTCTCCGCCTTTCTAGCCTACCCGAGGTAGGAATGGTTGTGAGGCTGTTTTATGGTCACTGAGTCTAGAGAATAAAAGGAAGACCACGTAGTTCTCGAACAAACTGAAGTTCATAGGAAGGGAAGCGTAGCATACGTTCATAATGGGACTGGACGCTGAGTCCATGGAAGAAGCGTAAGCTACGTTCCCGAACAAACGGAAGTTAATAGGGAAAACGTACTGAGGGCAGCTGAAGTTCAATGGTTTTCCGGGTTTTTTCGACACTCTTGGGTTTTCCCTAAGGAAGCACCCAAAAACGGGCTTTTTCTTGAGTTTCCCGGGATTTTTTGACACTTTAGGCTTTCTAGGCGAGGGACCACCTACCTCAGGGCCCTCCGAAGGAGGGCAACTCCGACCGATAGGGTCCGAACGAAGTGAGGACAACTCCGACCGAAGGGAGGAGTTGGAGGAGTTGGTCCGAAGGACAACTCCGACCGATAGGGAGGAGTTGGCCCTCCGAAGGAGGGCCACTCCGACCGATAGGGTCCGAACGAAGTGAGGACCACTCCGACCTACCGGGTCCGAACGAAGTGAGGACCACTCCGACCTACCGGGTCCGAACGAAGTGAGGACCACTCCGACCTACCGGGAGGAGTGGGAGGAGTGGGGGGAGTGGGAGGAGTGGGGGGAGTGGGAGGAGTTGGTCCTCCGACAGGAGGACAACTCCGACCCTCTCCCTATCGGTCGAGTGCCTAAAGGCCGATAGGGAGGAGTTGGCGGATGAGGGGGCTCCGAAGAAGGCTCAAAAAGGCCTTTAAAAGAACGATCGGTGAAGGGACCTATAAAACGAAAGCAGCGCCCCATCCATCTCGCCCAGTTAGGGCGTTCTTGACCCATCAGCAAGGCCCTTAGTATAGTATTGCATTATCCATAGAGACCTTTAAGTGCCAATCGAATGAAAAGAGTCGTCTCATAGAGGAATGGGCAAGAAGTGTAAGCACTGCGAGGTCCGAGCAGGGTGGCCACACTTCTGAAGGTAATTTAATTTAGCTTCAAATTATTTTAAACGGCAGGTTTCAGCGCTACGCGCCCCCCTGCCCTCCGGCAGGAGGGCAACTCCGAATTCCGAAGGGTCCGAACGAAGTGAGGACAACTCCGACCTACCGGGAGGAGTGGGGGGAGTTGGCAGCGCTACTTTTAACTGCCCGCCGGGGGTTAAAATACGCGCCCCCTGCCCGAGCGAGCGATAGTTTTTTTATGAGTCAACAACGCTACGGAATGGATTGATTCACGGTGGCACATGCTGACTGGAAACCACCGCCACAGCCGATAGAAAATCAACTCATTCGGTCCATGAAGGAACTTAAGACCCGGTGACGTGGCCTTTTCTGGCCAAGAAAAGGGGCGGCCCCGCCCTACCCCTTGCCGTGGCCCAGGGCCGGGGATAGGGGGGCCAGGGTAGGGGCAGGGGGCCCCCGCCGGGCGCGTAGCGCTACCATAAATACCTCTCCTTCCTGAACTCGTTAAGGCATAAGATTCTCAACTGCAAGCGCCGTATTCACTCGTTCTTTGGGGTTCTTTCACTCCCTCAATCAGGGCCCTCCGATAGGAGGGCCACTCCGACCGATAGGGAGGAGTTGGTCCGGAGGACAACTCCGACCGATAGGGTCCGAACGAAGTGAGGACAACTCCGACCGAAGGGAGGAGTTGGAGGAGTTGGTCCGGAGGACCACTCCGACCGAAGGGTCCGAACGAAGTGAGGACCACTCCGACCTACCGGGAGGAGTGGGGGGAGTTGGGCCAAATTTCACCGGTCGTGTGGGTGAAGGGAAAGGTTGTTGAATGTGACTCCTAGTCGATTTAGTAGACTGCTTTCTGTTAGAAGTTATCTCCGTCTCCCCTTCAAACTTCACGAGAGTACTTCGCTTGTGCTGCTTCCCTACACCGAAAGTCACTCTCGCAACACTGACAAGGAATGGAATTGATTTAAGCGCTTAACTCCTAGCTCTAAGACGCCGGGATATGATTCAAGCATCTCGAAAGTGAGAAGGATTTCTGCTTTCTCAGCCTGTTAACGGAAGATAAAACAATTGCTCTCCCCGCCCTGTGGGAATGGAAGTCAGTCTGGTTTGCATTGCTATAGGGCTATGAAAAGCATCTCGAAAGTGAGGAGGGAAAAGAATGTACTGGAAAAAGCTATCTGTACTGCTCTGTTGCAGCCCTTCAATCTTTTTCCAGGATCGGTTCAGCGGATCTCAGATCGGTGTCTAAACTTGATAGACGGACGATCGTTCGAATGTTGCTCCACGCTCAGCAGTCTGAACGTAAGCTACGAACTAGTACGCCTTAGGCAATCTTGCTGTCTAGTCCCCAAAAAGGAACGTAGCCTAGTTCTTGCTTCTATGTCCCTCTCCCTAAAGGAAATGCTCTTTTTGTAGTCCTACGTCAGTTCGAACGTAGTCCCCACGCTCATTAAGTACGTACGCTACGCCTCGTAGCCTAGGTAATCTTGCTGTCTAGTCCGGAACAACATAGGCTACGCGTCGTAATCCCGCCTACGTTGGGAAAAGATTCTTAGTCCCACCACCGCTTAGATTGGGGAACGTAGGCATCAACCACAATTTGTAGGTCTCTCTTTCATGCACGTACGCTATGCATTTACTATGGAACTAGTCGTTGCTTCGCAGTCCTTATGTCCCTAGAAGGAACGTAGGCCTTCGGTAGGAGATGTAGCCCTCAGGGAAAGGGTCTTTTTTTAATCCCCCACCTCGTTCGTGAGTCTGCAGCCCGTAGTTAGTTTGAATGTAGCTCACGTTCAACCTGGAGAAACAACGGCTACAATTTTGTAGGTCCCTCATTATGAAAGTTATCTGCCGGCATTCTTGCTTTCTAGTTCCCAAAAAGGAACGTAGGCTATGCGTTGCAGTCCCTCAATAGGAAGAATGTAGCCCAACTCCTCCCTCTCGGAATTCGGAGTGGTCCTATCGGACCCACTCCTCCCTCTCGGAATTCGGAGTGGTCCTATCGGACCAACTCCTCCCTCTCGGAATTCGGAGTGGCCCTCCTATCGGAGGGCAGGGGGCCTTGCCGGCCCCCGCGGGGGGCGCGTAGCGCCCCCCTGCCCTTTAGGCCAGCCCGGGGGGGCCGGAGGCCCCCCACCCCTTTCAGCAGGAGCCGATCAATTTCGTTAATTTACTTTAATTTTAACTTAAATTCAATGCACTTTAACGCGCTGGTATTATACCGATTCGACCAACGTTGAGTGCCCAGGAGGCGAATTGACCCGGAAAGGGCGACCTGTACCGCGGTTATGCAGGTCCTTGGCCTAATCGACCCTTTAGTGCTTTCGGAAGTGTTCACGTGGAAGGGACGCAGTTTCCGGCCCCAGAAACAGAATACCTCTAGAGCTACGACTATGATTTGCGCCTACAGGGCCTCGAGCGGAACGCCCTAACGGCCCTCCGATAGGAGGGCAACTCCGACCGATAGGGTCCGAACGAAGTGAGGACAACTCCGACCGAAGGGAGGAGTTGGAGGAGTTGGGTGGGTGCTATTGAAATTCCGTTGGGGGGCTACGTGGTGTAAAAATCCACGTTTTTAACCCCCGCTCTCTTCGCGAAGTGTTTCTGCAAAGGTTCTTCTTTCTCACTACCTAATTACGACCACTGAACAGACTTGGTTGACACACATAGCCTATGCGCTGCTAATGTAGCAGCTTCTTGGACTAAAGACAAACCCACACCATCCGTTTCGAATGAGATTTGTCCTGTCACCGCATGAGCCACCCAACCTGTAGGATTTCCTTTTCCTTTTCCCATTCTCACTTCTGTGGGTTTACTGGTAATAGGAGTATCTGCGAAAACTCTTACCCATATTCGACCATTTCTCCGAAAACGTCTGCTTGTAGCACGACGTGCTGCTTCAATGGTTTCGGAAGAAATACGACCAGCTTCACAACTTTTAGGGCCATATTTTCCAGAACCAAGTTGTGTACCGTCCGTTTTGTAACCTTCACCTCCGACTCTTTGATACTTCCTAAACTTTGTACGTTCCGGATATAGCCTCATTCTTCCCTTCTGTATTTCAGTCCGGATAGTATGAGATCCACACTTTGATCCCTGAGATTCCATAACGAGTAGATGTTTCTGCTTCCGCGTAATCAAGACAATCGGAAGATACATGTAAAGATGTTGAACCCTCTTTTATGCATTCAGTCTGAGCTATTTCTGCCCCGTTTGATCTACCTGAACGACAGATACGGATTCCCTTCACATGTTTGCACTTCCGAATCTCTTCAAATATGGATGTACAGATTTGTACAAATGATTCTCTTTCTTTTGATTTCCAAGAGATTTCTTGAGCTATTAGAGAAGCACCTTGATAAGAAAAATTCGCTCTTACCGGCTTGATCAATATATTAGTGTTCGTTCGATTGGACGAGAAAGATTGCATTCTGGGCCACCAGGGTCTAATCTCTTTCCAGCAACAATGACTGCACATTCTTCTTTTTCCTTCCATGAATCGGGCATCATTCCCCATAGACAGGCGCCCGCGAGCATCTATGAAGGGAGAGGAACTGCGGCACGGGTCTCTTTTCCCAGGGATTGTACATTCACATTGGGCATCTCTCTCATGGGAGTAATTCCGGCAACACAAACCTCTAACTCCCGTACATAGAGCCTTATCTATAAACATACATTCCTTTTCCGGATCCCTTTCCATATATGTACATTCCGTATTTCCCATATACGTACAGAGCCTCTTTTTCATACACGTACAGAGCGTATTTTTCTTCCTCTTTGTGAACCTAGGCCTTTTAAAGTTCCCGCCGCCGGTAGTATGCTTAGAACAAAACGCTGTCACAGAATTGTCGTCAGGTGTGTTAACTGTAGTAGGGTCAAAATGAATTTTGTTTTTCATTCCAAAAAAGGATTCCACAATCAAGGGCATAGTATGCGCAGTTGCTGCGAAAAGTCTATTTTTCGGAGGCCGAGGCTGGCCCTTTAGGCCAGCCCGGGGGGGGCCGGAGGCCCCCCACCCCTTCCAACCGCTGACTCTAAGGAATCTATTCTGAATCTTTTGTATCGATGGTGATTTATTAGGGTATCCGGAGTAGTGTTTTTTCCCTACGCGTTTACTTCCCTCTGCCCATTGCAGCTCTCTCGCTTCTCCGTCGTATGTACAACCTATACCCTTTATTTCTGTATCGTCCGTACCGTCAGCCCCTTTGTCAAATTTTCCTGTCTCGAGGCGGCTAAGGCCTGTAGGCCTTGATTGGCGTCGTCGACGATGTCGTCGACCGAAGAATAATGATGGGCGCCATTCAACCATAAGGAAGAATACATGGATGAATGTCATTTTGGGAAAGTGATGAATGATACACCTACCGAGACGGGGGTCAAATTTGTGATTCTTCCCCCTAGTTCTCTTTCCCTCCTTAGTTTTCTTTCTCTCTCCGGTAGAGAAAAGACTAGGAAAGATTTCACTGAAAAAATCTCTGAAATTGACATCTTGGTGCAGCAATTTTCCGTAGTAATAAATAGAGTCAATAGGTTCCTCCGTCTGGCTGTGGTAAAAGAGCCGTGTGAAGGGCATTTATGCGGCTACGCTTCCCTTTACTGAGGGCTTTAAAGGGCCGGGCTGGGCTACATCCCTGGGAAGGGCTCCTAGGGGAAAGCGCGCGCTTTACCGCTTTCCCGAAGGGAAAGCACCTTATGGGACCACTTAAAGCTGGCCAGCTCTAAAGCGCTTCATACCTTTTTTCGATATGAGGAACGTTTCCCTTTTTTGGAAGGGGGCCAGGCAAGCCTTACGGCTTCCCGCCGGGTGGGCGCCCAGCCTGCCCCTTCTTCCTTGGAAGATATTTTTTTGTGGAAATTCAGTGAAAGCGCTACGCGCACTAAAATCTTCGCTTACCCCTTTCAATAGGAAGTTTTTCAGTGCTAGTAAGGCTAAGCAGAAAACGCACTTTAAAGTTTTCCAGCCCCGCATTTCTGCGGGAAGCGTTCCTTATCCCAAAATTTGCCCAACTCTCGTCCCCACCAACTCTGTAGGCGGTGGTGGGGACGAGAGTTGGCTAAAGCCCCTATCTATGGGGGGGGCCCGGTTTCAGCGCGTAGCGCCTCAACCACGGCAAGTGCCCAGTTATTTTCAGAAGGGCACTCGACTGAAAGGAGAGGGTCGAGTGTCGCGAATGAATAAATACAGAATAATATCCCGAAAATTCTATTGGCTAGCGCAGACTGAATCAAGTGCTCTCCGAACCGTGCAAGATGGTTGCCCATCACACGGCTCTCCAACCCAGGTTGCCTATATTGTGGTGGATCCCGGGCGAAAAAGGGAACAAAGGAAAAGCGCTTGATTCTTGGCAAGCCCCCTGCCGCTGTGCACTCGCTTCTTTCCGCTAATCAAACAGCGATGCCGTCATACCGGCAGTTTATTGAAACCTATACGTAGGGCAGGGGGCCGAAGGCCCCCCTTTAAAGGCCGAAGGCCCCCTGCCCTCCGAAAGGAGGACAACTCCGACCCTCTCCCTATCGGTCGAGTGCCTAAAGGCCGAAGGGTCCGAACGAAGTGAGGACCACTCCGACCTACCGGGAGGAGTGGGGGGAGTTGGTCCGACCTACCGGGAGGAGTTGGCACTAACCAGCGAAAAAAACTCCCCCTATCGGGGGAGTGGCTCGCTTACGCTCGCCCAACTCTCGTCCCCACCCGCTTTGTAGGCGGTGGTGGGGCTTTAGCCACTTGCTGGGGTAGGGGGACAACTTCCGCCCCCCACACCACCACCCCGAAGTGGTGGGGGCGGAAGTTGCCCAACTCCCCCCACTCCTCCAACTCCTCCCTTCGGTCGGAGTGGTCCTCACTTCGTTCGGACCCTTCGGCCTTTAGGCACTCGACCGATAGGGAGAGGGTCGGAGTTGTCCTCACTTCGTTCGGACCCTATCGGTCGGAGTGGCCCTCCTATCGGAGGGCCCTTGCGGGCCGGGTAAGTGGCTCGCGCTTCGCGCTCGCCCCAAAGGGGCTCCGGTTGAAGTGGCTCCTTCACTCGCCCCTTGCTGCCGCCCCCTTCCCACTCTATTCGCATAACGTAATTCTTTCACTTGTGCCCGCTTCTATTCCCCCCAATTGCCCAACTCCTCCCTTCGGTCGGAGTTGTCCTATCGGACCAACTCCTCCCTCTCGGAATTCGGAGTTGCCCTCCTATCGGAGGGCCCTGTTGTGTTACCCAACTCCTCCCTACGGCCTTTAGGCACTCGACCGATAGGGAGAGGGTCGGAGTTGCCCTCCTGCCGGAGGGCGGGGGGTTTAAACCCGTCGTAGCTAGCGCTACCGGCAGGTTTTCGCGCTACGCGCTCCTTTAAAGGGCCAACTCCCCCCACTCCTCCCGGTAGGTCGGAGTGGTCCTTCGGACCCTTGCTCATTGGTCGTCGGACTTCCCATCGTGTGCCTCCCGATTACTTACGGCTTTGTAAAAAGTGACTTCGATTCTGCGAATCGAATCAAGCTCTTGATAGGGCGAAAACGCGTAGCGTTTTCGGGGTTTAAAGTAGCTTTAAAGTCATGTACTTTAACGCCTTGATTCTGCGAATTAAGTGCTTCGCTTTGCGAACGATGAAGGAAAGGGACGGTTATGCAGCTATCATTAATTGTTTCACGTATGTGTGCAGTCTGCTCAACGAAAGTAAGCGGGCCCGCGCGAAACGAGGGGCAGGGGGCCAGGGTCAGCGCTGCGCGCTGACCCGGCCCGGGCGCTACGCGCTTTCCCTGGGCCAGGCAAGCCTTACGCCCGGCGGCACCCCCTGCCCCTAGAGCGCGTAGCGCTACCCTGGCACTATAGTGGCGCGTAGCGCAACACTTTTGTGGCGAATTCTGAAGAAGTGGAAAGCGCGTAGCGCCACTATAGTGGTCCCATAGGGGCGAAGCCGTGAGGATGAGCCCTTTAGTGGTACCCCCTCCCCCACCACCCGGAGGAGGGTTTACCCATTGCGGGGCGACGGGTGCGCGTAGCTAGGGCTGAAGCCGCTCAGCTAGCGCTGACCGCTGATAATGGAAGCGCGTAGCGTAGCGTTTTCACTAAAATACTCTGCTGGATGGTACCCGCTGGTTATCTTCCCTGAGCGCTTCGCCTTTGTTCCCGTCCCCAGACACCTTTAAGTTGTCCCGCCTCAAGACGCAAAGGGTTCGGCAGGGGGGTGCTCCGCACCCCCCGCGGGTAGCGCGTAGCGCTACCCTGCCCCCTTCTAGAATTCGGAGGTAATAGTTTTTTTGTTGTTCCCCCATCTATTGTTGCTTTCTTATCCTGTTCTGCAACAAGTCCTCTTATTTAGGCCCTCTAGCCCGAGTCCTCAACGCCCTCCCCAGATCGAACCGGAGTTTAGGTATAGAGCTTGCCGGACCAAGCGTAGCCGGCCCCCCGCCAAATGCTTTCCTCTCTTCGTAGGTCAAGCAGCGACGCTGCTTGCCCCGCTAGCAGATGGTTTTTTTCATCAGCGGGAGACGTTTTGCTTAGCCTTACGGCGCTCTCGTTTCTGAGCATAGCGATGATTCAACGAGTTTAAAGGCGGTTTCACGCCTTCTAGGCCCGCCTAGGCAAGGCCTATCGACTTCCCCTGTCGTCCGGTAAACGAAGTTATTTTTCAGGGTCCGGGCAAAGTGAGGACAACTCCCCGAGCCGGGTCGGGGAAGCGCGTAGCGCCTAGAGCGGCCGCCCAGTCCGGGCTTTGCGAGGACAACTCCCCGAGCCGGGTCGGGGAAGCGCGTAGCGCCTGGGGCGGCCGCCCTGTCCGAGCGGTAGCGAGGACAACTCCCCGAGCTTTAAAGGAGTTGGAAGAAAAGTCCAAAGCTAAGCGCTTTTAAGGGCCCTCCGATAGGAGGGCAACTCCGACCGATAGGGAGGAGTTGTCCTCACTTCGTTCGGACCCCTTTTAAAGCGTTACTTTAATTTAGTTTCAATTCAATTTAAGGCCTCCTTTCGGAGGACCCGTGAAGGGCCCTCCGATAGGAGGGCAACTCCGACCGATAGGGTCCGAACGAAGTGAGGACAACTCCGACCCTCTCCCTATCGGTCGAGTGCCTAAAGGCCGAAGGGTCCGAACGAAGTGAGGACCACTCCGACCTACCGGGTCCGAACGAAGTGAGGACCACTCCGACCGAAGGGAGGAGTTGGAGGAGTTGGAGGAGTTGGAGGAGTGGGAGGAGTTGGTCCGGAGGACAACTCCGACCGAAGGGAGGAGTTGGCCAACTCCGAATTCCGATAGGGAGGAGTTGGTCCGACCTGTAGGGAGGAGTTGGCCTTTTTTAAAAGGCGGGAAGCGCTAGCGCACCACCCGGCAGCACTCGACGCTGCTGCCTGCCGGTTGCCCCGGCAACTGACCGTATGGTTGAGGTTCCGCCCTAGGACTTTTGGTGGTCCAAAGGACCTCTAGGCAGTTCCTTTGGATACTCGACTGTGGCCAGGTTCCGGGGTTTAAAGGTATAAAATGCTGATAGGCACGACCGGAAACTTCTCTCTCCCTTCGGCTTTCCGAGGCACTTCTATATGAAGTGGAAAGCGCTAGCGCTTTATCCCCGACTGAACTTCGTAAAGAACCTTTAATTTAATTTCATTGAAAATTAAAGCCCTCCCGCACGGCCTTTAGGCACTCGACCGATAGGGAGAGGGTCGGAGTTACTTTAATTTAATTTAATTGAAAATTAAAGTAAACCCGCTCCTCTCCTTTCAGTCGAGTGTATGTCAACCTGGTGTACCCGGGGGTCCAGGTTGACATAACCTCTCCCGTACGTAGGTCGAGTGGTTGAAACCGGCCCCGCCGCCTCCGGCCCATCGAGGCCGGCTTCCCGGCAGGAACGCGTCCCGACTCCCAACCGGGGAGTTGTCCTCGCTTCGCCCGGACAGGGCGGCCGCCCTAGGCGCGTAGCGCTTCCCTGACCCTTGAAAATCACTCGACCTACCGGGGTCGACCGCTGGAGGGGAGGGGGTTTGCCAGGGCTTTGTAGCCTTATCGGTGGCTTCGCCACCCAATTGTGGCCGTGTAGGGTTCCAGGGTAGGGGCACAGGTGAGCGCGAGGTCCCACCTTTAGTTCATTTCTCCTGGGTCAACCCACTTCCTCCGGGCTAGAAGGGGGGCCGGGCCGGCCCTAGGAGCCCCAGGGACGGGCGGGGGGGGGGCGGAGTAGTCCCCGCCACCTAGCTCCCCCGTTGACACGGGGCCCCCCCCTACACCAAGGAGGGCTGGAGGTTTTCAACCGGCAGGGGGGATGGGTACCCCCGCCCCGGCAGGGGGTCACTATAATAGTGGCGCGTAGCGCAAACTAGTAGTTCCGAGGGTCGAACTTTCGCTACGCGCTCACTTCCCCTAGACCCGGGCCCCATCCACAAAAGTGCTGGAGGTTGAGCCGTGTAGGGGGCGGCGTTCAGTGGTGTCGTCCTTCGGGACAAGCGCCTATGGCACTATAGCTAGCTACGCGCCCCTCACCCCTCCCGCCACGGCCTTTAGGCACTCGACCGATAGGGAGAGGGTCGGGGTGAGTGGTTCGCGCCCTGCCTAGCGTAGCTCTTCAACTGAAGTTCCCCTTCCGGGTCGCTGGTTAGTGCCCTTCGACCCTAGCACTTAAGTGGAAGCACTAGGCGGCCCTAGTTTCCCTAGGGGAAGCGTAGCTTCCCGCCTTTAAAACCCGAGGGTCCTCCGACAGGAGGACAACTCCGACCGATAGGGTCCGAACGAAGTGAGGACAACTCCGACCCTCTCCCTATCGGTCGAGTGCCTAAAGGCCGAAGGGTCCGAACGAAGTGAGGACCACTCCGACCGAAGGGAGGAGTTGGAGGAGTTGGTCCGATAGGACAACTCCGGATTCCGATAGGGAGGAGTTGGTTTTGGCAGGTAGCGCTACGCGCTACCGCGGGAGGTGCTGCGCACCTCCCAGCCCTTGCAGGTAAGCTACGCTTCCCGATCGACCCGGCAGGCTAGGCTAGGCGTTTCCCCGGCAGAGAGAGGAAGGGTTTTTGGAAGATAGGGTTCTTGTGGAAATTCAGTGAAAGCGCTACGCGCACTAAAATCTTTGCTTCCCCCGTACGGGGTAAAGGGCGTAGGCGGCGATATCTTTGTACTGCTTGAGTGTGCAACGTCCCCATCAGGCGGGTACGTCAATTTAGGCTCCTTCCCTATACTGCATAGCTGCGCTCTCCTATCGCGAGGGCCGGAGGCACTTCGTGCCGTAGGCCGCCTAGGCCCCGTACCCGGAAGGGGGAGGGGGTACCACCCACCCATAAAAGGCCGCCCCCCTAGAAGCGCGTTTTGGGGTCAAGGGCCGGCAGGCCAACTCCTTTAAACCCCCACACCACCACCACCTACAAAGTGGGTGAGTGGGTATTTGGGCGTTAGCCCAACTCCCTAACCACCACCGCCCATGAAGTGGGTGGGGTTTAAAGGAGTTGGAAACGCTACGCGTTTTCCTTAGGGGGCCCCTGTTCCCACTAGCGGACCCGGGTGGGCTAAGCAGGTACTACGAGCCCTCTGCCCCACGCATCCGCCCGCGCAGTAGATGCGTAGTTCACCGGTTCCACCGAATACTCTCAATTGTCGAAGCACAGTGCGCTTTAGGCCGCCTGCCGCCCCCTCCATGAATCCATGCTTCCATTTTGGGGGGGCTCAGCAGGTTAATCTAAAATTAATTGAACCGTCCGGATACATGCGCTAGCGATCCCCGCATGTACAGGGGAGGCTAGTGGTGTTGCCTTATTATTCTCTGAAAAGCCAGTTTAAAGTCTTGCTTGGTACCCCTCCTGCACCTCGCATTCACGATATCTACATTAACTGTGCTTCGGAGACACGATTGAAGCCCAAGGATTATTGGTGCCGGTTGAACCCCGGGCTCCTTTCACGACATGCTCTGGTCTCCCTTCGTTCCTCGAGGTGCCTTCCGTCGCTGTGGTATTATTTTAGCGTTAGAATAAGTGGTGTCCGTCTCGTCGCGGACATCTGCAACGTCCCGACCGACATGATGCGGCGGGCAATTCATTCGGTGACTTTTTCTTCGCGGTCGCCCTCACTAAACCAACTTGAATCTGAACTACGATTCAGATTAAGTCTGACCGAAATCGGATTGACTTTTTGTGCCATATCTTACTATCGTACCTTATTTCTTGGGTTGGGGGGGGCTAACGCGTTTTCCCCGCCGGGTTCTTCCTGTTAGGGAAGCTGGCCAACTCCCCCCACTCCTCCCTTCGGTCGGAGTTGTCCTCACTTCGTTCGGACCCTTCGGCCTTTAGGCACTCGACCGATAGGGAGAGGGTCGGAGTTGTCCTCGCCTCGGACCAACTCCTCCAACTCCTCCAACTCCTCCAACTCCTCCCTTCGGTCGGAGTGGTCCTCACTTCGTTCGGACCCTTCGGTCGGAGTGGTCCTCACTTCGTTCGGACCCTTCGGTCGGAGTGGTCCTCACTTCGTTCGGACCCTTCGGTCGGAGTGGTCCTCACTTCGTTCGGACCCTTCGGTCGGAGTGGTCCTCACTTCGTTCGGACCCTTCGGTCGGAGTGGTCCTCACTTCGTTCGGACCCTATCGGAATTCGGAGTTGCCCTCCTATCGGAGGGCCCTGGTTGTTTTTGAGGTTTTTCGTGTAGAAGCAAACTCTCCGAATTTATGACCAACCTTTTCGTTCGTTATCCTCGAACGAACGAAGACTTTTCCGGTATAGATTTGTGCATAGCAACCAACAAATTCGGGCAGGATAGAAGATCTACGTGACCAAATTTTCCACTTGATCCTTTTGTTGTTTTTTGACATTTTTGCCTCGAAAAAAGGGCCTTTCCATACAGATCGTGCCGTGAACTAATTTTGGCGTTTTCTAACCACTGTTTTGAATCCACTTTTGGTGGGCTTTCCCCAAGGTGACACCGAAGGTCTACCTCCGGAAGTGCGTCCTTCACCTCCTCCATGAGGATGATCAACTGGATTCATAGCAACACCCCGAACAATGGGGCGTCTGCCTAACCACCGGCTTTCTCCTGCTTTGTCAAGCTTACGTGTACCATGGTTGGGATTGGAAACTATACCAATAGTAGCTCGGCATCGGGAATCTAAGAGTTTGTGAACCCCCGGGGGTAACCGCACAATACATTTTGACGTATTCTCAAGTTTCTCGACTATTTTAGCTTTGGTTCCTGCAGCTCGAGCCAACTTTGCGCCTTCGCCTGGATTCCATTCGATATTATGTACCCAGGCGCCTCTAGCTATATGGGCTAATGGTATGCAATTCCCTACCATTTGAAAATACGAATCAAGTATGTATTTCTTATTACTATAGGGGTCAGCGTAGTCTCTTCCGGGGCGTAGCCAAGAACCACCCGTTAGGCTCCCCCACGGGAGCTTCTCCTCCAACCACTGTAGGCCTCCTTTATTCGCTGTGTTGAATGAGGTCGAGGGTTTGTTGGACCAATCATAATTTATCACCATCTTGCCTGCTTCCAATTGATGACTGGCCAATATGTAAGTGTTACCTAAGCCGCACCATTACCGCTGGGGCTCGGCTTCCGAACCGTACGTGAGCTGTAGGCCTCATACGGCTCTTCTTAAGAACGTCAAATCCGAGGGCCAACTCCTCCCTACGGCCTTTAGGCACTCGACCGATAGGGAGAGGGTCGGAGTTGCCAACTCCTCTTTAAAGGCGGAATTCTTTGTTGTCTTCCAACTCCCCCAACTCCTCCCTTCGGTCGGAGTTGTCCTCGCTTCGCTCGGACCCGCGGTCGGAGTTGTCCTCGCCTCGGACCCCGGGGTCGGACCAGGGGTCCGACCGTAAGGGAGAACAACTCCTCCCTTCGGTCGGGCAGGGGGCCTTTCTAAGGCCCTCTCCCTTCGGTCGAGTGTCTAAAGACCGCTTTAAAGTCGCCGAAAGGGAGCAGGTTTTCGCGCTACGCGCTCCTTTAAAGGGCCAACTCCCCCCACTCCTCCCGGTAGGTCGGAGTGGTCCTCACTTCGTTCGGACCCTTCGGCCTTTAGGCACTCGACCGATAGGGAGAGGGTCGGAGTGGTCCTCACTTCGTTCGGACCCTACAGGGCAACTCCGAATTCCGATAGGGTCCGAACGAAGTGAGGACAACTCCGACCGAAGGGAGGAGTTGGAGGAGTTGGAACAAAATACAAGCCCCTTCTGTAAAAGAGGCTTCCACTTTGAAGTGGGGCGCTACTACCCCCTGCCTCCTTCGAAACCCCCGCAATCGAACGGCTTCGGTTTACGTTCTGCGCCAAAACCTTCGCGCGTGAAGGCGGTGGGGGGCCGGAGGCCCCCCCGGGCTGGCCCTTTGGGCCAGCCTCGGCCTTGCGGGTGGGGGCAGGGCCTGGCAAGGGCAGCGCTACTTTTAACTGCCCGGCGTTAAAGTACGTGGCTTTAAAGTTAAAAGTAGCGCCCCCTGCCCCCCCACGTAGGGGGCCCTTTAAAGGTGGCCGTAGGCCACCCTGCCGAAGGCTCAGCGGTAGCGCACTGCCGTTCTCTGCAATCCCTGAGCTATTGGAGAGCCTGAACATTTGGTCGAGGCACCTGAGCAGCCCTTTCCCTTACCAGGAAGAATAGCTAGAATTATTCTTCTTCCCACTATTATGCTCATCCCTTCTAGGCCATTCGTTAGCCGGGTCCTAAGCCTCCAGGTCAGCCTATTGGCTTTTTTGGAGAATCCTTAGCACCGCACCCATGGGCATATGGCCTGGCGGGCCTTCCGTTTCCGGAGCAACTTCATGAGTGGCGTTGTCCCGTTCCTCAATCAGATGTTTGGATGTGAGCTATACTCCGCGAGGAGCCCCACGAGCTATGGCCTTGCCAATTGGAGCGCGTTATTCAGCGTTCCGGCTGCTGGAACGGGTGGGGGGCCTCCGGCCCCCCCGGGCCCTTCCGGGCCAGCCTCGGCCTGGCAAGCCTCTCTTCTCGTGTGACTAGGAATGCTGCTCAATGACAACCTCTCAATTGTCACCGCCTCGGCCTCTCTTGCTACCACGGTAGCAGGCCCTTAAAAAGTGTGGTCAGCACCGACCGTGTTCGGGCCACGAAGCTTACACTCATTCACTTTGTTTCATCCTGCTGCTACGGCCTGGGCCTTTTGCTCCTGCAACGTCGAAAGGTGGCCATTCTTTCATCAAGGCCCAGGAGTCAGCTGGACATCTCAGCTATTGGCGGGATTGGATCCCCCCGCCTCCGATCAAAGTTCCCGTTGCCTATGGGAGCAACGTGGGTCGCTTCGCAAAAGACATTGCTTGAGACCAACGGGTCACACGAAAGGTGTACGATCTGCTTTGCATGCTTCATCCAAAGGCCTTTCATCCGCCTCCGGCCCGTTTTTAAAATGCTTGGGTTCGAAGATTCTTTTCTTGTTTTGCTCCAAAAAAGCAGCCCGGATTCTCTGCGCCCAGAGAACGCTATGCGTTCTCCACCTTCGCGGCGCCTTCGTTTTAGGAAGCGCTTTGCGCCGAACAGGACGTAGCACCCCTTCGATCCATTATACCGAAGCAATCCAAGAAGAACGGTTTGGGTCATATTCGATTCTTTCTACAACGCCCAAGGACGAAGTGCTTCGTTTCAAATCAATTCTTCGCTGCAATCGCTTTGAGCCACCCCCTCGGTGAAAAACAGTAATCCGCCCTGATGGATTTCTCCCAGCAGACCTCCTTAAACTATTAGTTAATCTCTTCAGTGCTTCTCGGCCACTTATCATTGATTCGGGGTTTTTTACTTTCTTCGAAGAAGCATCAATGACCAACTCCTCCCTATCGGAATTCGGAGTTGCCCTATCGGGCACTTTAAAGTCGCGTATTTTAACTTTAAAGTCACGTACTTTAACTTTAAAGTCAAGTATTCTACCGGTTTTCGCGACGGCGCTCCTTTAAAGGGCCAACTCCCCCCACTCCTCCCGGTAGGCCGGAGTGGTCCTCACTTCGTTCGGACCCGGTAGGTCGGAGTTGTCCTCGCCTCGGACCCTTTAAAGCCAACTCCGAATTCCGAAGGGTCCGAACGAAGTGAGGACCACTCCGAATTCCGAAGGGTCCGAACGAAGTGAGGACCACTCCGACCGAAGGGAGGAGTGGGAGGAGTGGGGGGAGTTGGTCCGGGCGAAGCGAGGACAACTCCCCGAGCCGGGGAGTTGGGGTGTGACGACGTCCACACAGCAGGTGGTTCTTCCGCTTCGCGGAAGCCGCCAACGTCATCAATCCATGTACTAGAGGATTGATTGCTCCGCACTTAGCCATGAGATATATCACGTAGCTGATGCTACCCATGATGAGTGGGCCGCCTTCCTCCGGCCGGTTAGGCTAGGTTGAGTGGGCCTTCTACAGTGGTTGGCTACGAATACAGAGAGAGGTTTCTTCCTATTCCTTCCAATCAACTGCATAGGTGCCGGGAAGCGTAGCTTCCCGCCGTAGGCGGGGGGTTAAAAGTAGCGCCCCCCTGCCCCACTATAGTGCTGGCCGGCAAGGCCCGCCACTATAGTGCCTCAGTAGGAAGCTAAGCACACTGCATCACTAGAGTTGTATGCAGCCACTATTCTATAGGGGGGAAACAAACTTAAATTAATTGAAAATTAATGACGGGAAGCCGGCCACAACGAACAGCTTCGGAAGAGGGGAGGGGGCACCCCCCGCCGGGCAGTTAAAAGTAGCGCTGCCCTGGCCAACTCCTCCAACTCCTCCCGGTAGGTCGGAGTGGTCCTCACTTCGTTCGGACCCTTCGGTCGGGCCTTTTAAAAGGCCGCAAGAACCTTTAATTTTCAATGAAATTAAATTAAAGGTTCTTTACCGGAGGTTTTCGCGACTTTAAAAGGCGCTCCTTTAAAGGGCCAACTCCCCCCACTCCTCCCACTCCTCCCGGTAGGTCGGAGTGGTCCTCACTTCGTTCGGACCCTTCGGTCGGAGTGGTCCTCACTTCGTTCGGACCCCTTTTAAAGCGTTACTTTAATTTAGTTTCAATTCAATTTAAGGGTCCGAACGAAGTGAGGACAACTCCGACCCTCTCCCTATCGGTCGAGTGCCTAAAGGCCGAAGGGAGGAGTTGCGCTTTAAAGACTTACTTAAGTTTAAATTAAATTAAATTAAAGGTTCTTGGCCCACTCCTCCCTCTCGGAATTCGGAGTTGTCCTCCTGTCGGAGGACCCTGTTCGAAGCATTTTCATCGCACCGGCTTTCGGCAGGGCAGCCCTGAGGCTGACCTTTAAAGGGGGTTTAAATACGCGCCCCCCTGCCTTTGGTGGGGCGTAGCCGGCGCGTAGTGCTCCCACAATGGTTCCGCTAAAGTCCCACCTGCCGGGCTTGCCAGGGCCTGCCTTGGATTCGTGCAAACACAGTGTGATTCCGCACTTCTGTAGATAAGGTCGAAGCAATTCAACTCATCCTTTAAAAGTCCGAGGCGAGGACCACTCCGACCTACCGGGAGGAGTTGGTCCGAGGCGAGGACAACTCCGACCGAAGGGTCCGAACGAAGTGAGGACCACTCCGACCGAAGGGAGGAGTTGGAGGAGTTGGGCCAACTCCTCCCGGTAGGTCGGAGTGGTCCTCACTTCGTTCGGACCCCTTTTAAAGCGTTACTTTAATCTAATTTCAATGAAATTAAAGTGCCACTTTAAAGGGCCCGCCCTCCGGCAGGAGGGCAACTCCGACCCTCTCCCTATCGGTCGAGTGCCTAAAGGCCGTAGGGAGGAGTTGGTTGAACAAAATCCAGACTGGTTTGATAATGAGAAGGAATTTTCGATTGAACTCCAAGCGGATGGTGGAATTTTAACCAAAGCAACTTTTCGCGCAATTTTTGCGTTTCCGTTTCTATGACCAGTAATTTTTTATGTATTCTCATTCCAAATTGTTCCCTAGACTTTTTATCAATATGAGGTGATCGTAACACTGTGTATAAGGTTTCTTTATTAGGCAATCCGATCTGGCGTGTGTTATGCGGATGTCTCGTTGGTGGTTTCCCGAAGGATTTCATCACAATGCATATTTTGGCAGTCATTCTTCAAATTCGTTTTTCTTCCCAGCTTCCGCGAAGCGGAAGAGCCGTCCCCCCCATGCCTGCTGGGTGGGGAGACTTTCCTTTGCCCCAAAAGGCAAAAATGCGTTGAGCATTAAAGCCCAACAACTCCTTCAAACCCCACCCACTTCCTTGTGGGTGGTGGTGGGGCTTTAGCCACTGGCTGGGGTAGGGGCCGGGGTGCGGACCCGGGCGGGTAGCGCGTAGCGCTACCCTGGCCCCAGCAAGGGTAGGGAGTTGGCCTCCGCTTCCTTCTGATTATGCTGAGCCCCGGCCGGCAGACAGACTCTCTCGAAAGTGAGCCTCCCCGGCAGACAGGGACTTTGGTCAGATACAGATGGTTTATGCTAGCTTTCAGGAGTCTTAGCAAGATCAACTCCTCCCTCTCGGAATTCGGAGTTGTCCTCACTTCGTTCGGACCCTTTTAAAGAACCTTTAATTTAGTTTCAATTCAATTTAAGGCTAAAAACGTACGTTTAAATTAAATTAAATTAAAGGTTCTTTGGGTTCGCTCGGACGGCCGCTGAGGTTACTTTAATTTAATTTCCTTGAAAATTAATTAGGTTACTTTAATTTAATTTCCTTGAAAATTAATGATTAACCGCCCTCTCCCTTCGGTCGAGTGTCTAAAGACCGCTTTAAAGTCGGAGCGCTTTAAAAGCGCTTAAATTCAATCAAATTACTCAGGTTTTCGCGCTACGCGCTCCTTTAAAGGGCCAACTCCCCCCACTCCCCTCCTCCCTTCGGTCGGAGTGGTCCTCACTTCGTTCGGACCCTTCGGCCTTTAGGCACTCGACCGATAGGGAGAGGGTCGGAGTTGTCCTTCGGACCAACTCCTCCAACTCCCCCCCCTCCTCCCACTCCTCCCACTCCTCCCTTCGGTCGGAGTGGTCCTCACTTCGTTCGGACCCTTCGGTCGGAGTGGTCCTCACTTCGTTCGGACCCGGTAGGTCGGAGTGGTCCTCACTTCGTTCGGACCCGGTAGGTCGGAGTGGTCCTCACTTCGTTCGGACCCGGTAGGTCGGAGTGGTCCTCACTTCGTTCGGACCCTTCGGTCGGAGTGGTCCTCACTTCGTTCGGACCCTATCGGTCGGAGTTGCCCTCCTATCGGAGGGCCCTGAGGTTGGCCAGGCAAGCCTTACGGCTTCCCGCCGGGTGGGCTGTAGCCCAGCCTGCCCCATCCGTAAAGCCTTCTCTTCCAACGGAGTTGGACCATGAGCTTCAGTTGAATCCAACTGGAAGGATTTTCTCTCCTATATACATGAATTCGGGTGGCCGATATACATGAATTTGGGTGGCCGATCACACAACATATTTGCGTATAATAGAACCCTTCGCCCAGCACTCAAAACCAATGAACGTACGTGGGCGCAGGAAGCGTAGCGCAAGCCCCACTTCACGCTCAGGTTTTGTGGACTGAAGAGCACGGGACCAATGAACGTACGTGTGCGCAGGAAGCGCGTAGCGCTCAGGTTTGTGGCTTCGGAGCCGGAAACTGGAGAGCACGAGATGTGGTGCCGGTAGGCTGCTTTGGAAGTGTAACGTGCATGACGAGCCGCAGTCGTGCATGCCGATAATTCCGCTTAGTGCATGACGATAATTCCTTTTCTAAAGGGCCGTCCCATAAATTCTAGGCAGAGAATGTGCCGCTTGTGAACGTACGTGGGCGCAGGAAGCGCGTAGCGCAAGCCCGGCCACTTCACGCACAGGTTCTGGCCCGGAAACTGAAGAGCACGTTGAAGTTCGCCGGTAGGCTACTTTGGAAGTAACGTGCATGACCACCTTGACGATAATTCCGTAGCGATTTCGGGCAGGAAAGGCGCGTTTTACTGGAAAACGTATATAGAAGAAGATTTTCTTTTGCCGCCCCTCCCCCTCCTGGGTACCCTAGGTACCGGGGCCTACTAGTGTACCCGGGGCCTAGTGAGGGTGGGGAAGTACCCTAGGCCGGGGGTACCCTACTTCTATGTGTTTTCGGTAAAAACGCTACGCGCTGCCCTTGCCAGGCCGGAGAAGGCCGAGGAACGATAGGGGGCCCCCACCTACCTACCCACCACCACCACCCACAAAGTTGGTGGGTCAATGTGGTATGTAAGGCCACCCACTTCTTCGTTTAAAAGGTGGCTAGGCTGATCAGGGTCCGACCGAAGGGTCCGAACGAAGTGAGGCCTTAAATTGAATTGAAACTAAATTAAAGTAACGCTTTAAAAGGGGTCCGAACGAAGTGAGGACCACTCCGACCCTCTCCCTATCGGTCGAGTGCCTAAAGGCCGAAGGGTCCGAACGAAGTGAGGACCACTCCGACCGAAGGGAGGAGGGGAGTGGGGGGAGTTGGCCCTTTAAAGGAGCGCGTAGCGCGAAAACCTGAGTAATTTGATTGAATTTAAGCGCTTTTAAAGCGCTCCGACTTTAAAGCGGTCTTTAGACACTCGACCGAAGGGAGAGGGCGGTTAATCATTAATTTTCAAGGAAATTAAATTAAAGTAACCTAATTAATTTTCAAGGAAATTAAATTAAAGTAACCTCAGCGGCCGGGTCCGAGCGAAGCGAGGACAACTCCGCCGAAGGGTCCGAACGAAGTGAGGACCACTCCGACCTACCGGGAGGAGTGGGGGGAGTTGGCGAGGGTGGCCCGCCCTTGCCAGGGAAGCGCGCGCTTACCTGCCCCCCAACTTCTGAAGTTGTTGGCCTCTCCGTCGATTTTCCGCTGCCCGCGAACACTTCTGAAGTGTGCAGAGCTCACGCAACTCCGAGGGGTGCCAATCAAGTATATAGATAAGACGACCTTCATAGGGGCATAGAGTCTTTCTAACCACCCATTTGTCGTTCCAAGAGACTACTGAGGGGCAGGTCAGGAACAATGGGGCTTGAACAAACATGAGGGGAAGTTGTTGATCGATTCCGGGAAGCTGCCGGCATAAAAGCAATGGGTTTCCTTCCAACCCATTATTTCTACCCCGGGACGGGATTCACCGACCATCCACCCAGATCGGAAGAGATGGAAGTGGGGATCCGATCATTTCAATATCTGCTGTTGAGGACTCGATTCCAGGTATTCATAAAGCCTCAAATCTTTCCTTCTCTAGATCCCGATCCATGGGGGCAGTCACCATCTGGGCATTCAATACCGACTTTAAAGGCCTGTTCTGGTCATCGGACTTAGTTCTTCCTCACCGACCGAGTCATCGGGCCAACTCCGACCTACCGGGAGGAGTTGGCCCGAGGAGCCAAATAAGAGAAAGGAGAGAAAGAAGCAAAAGCGTACAGGCGGAGCCAACTCCCCCCACTCCTCCCGGTAGGTCGGAGTGGTCCTCACTTCGTTCGGACCCGGTAGGTCGGAGTGGTCCTCACTTCGTTCGGACCCTTCGGTCGGAGTGGTCCTCACTTCGTTCGGACCCGGTAGGTCGGAGTGGTCCTCACTTCGTTCGGACCCTTCGGCCTTTAGGCACTCGACCGATAGGGAGAGGGTCGGAGTTGTCCTCGCTTCGTTCGGACCCTATCGGTCGGAGTTGCCCTCCTATCGGAGGGCCCTAGAAGGTTCACTAACGCTCACCCTATTTGGTGAGTGGCTCGCCCGAGTGTCCGAGAGATTCCTTTGCAGAGAACGGAGCTTCTTTTGTATACGCAATTTCACCGTTCCCCTGTAGCAATTCTTCACTGGCAAGACTCGGCTAACGAGTGTGACTAGGCCAGTCATTGACGGGACAGCCTCTGCGGCTTTCCTTTTAGCTCCTCCGTTTCGCCCGCAGCACAACCACGCACGTGTTGGGACGGCTAGCATGCAGAACCCAAAGAGGGTAAAGGCCCAGGAAAGACATTTTAAAAGGATCTCCTCTCAAGACTGGAAAGCAACACGCAGCACCGGCAACACTTATTGCACCCACATCACAACCAATAGCAGATGACAGGCGCCACCTCAACCTAGAAGTGGAGGCATCGACCCGCACCCACACCTGCAGGGAGCACAGCTCCCCCGCCCTCCCCCGTAGCCCCCCGCATCCAGCCGCCGCACCCTAGCATCCTAGCTTTGGCTTCTGCCTAGCTTCCTTAGCGCTTCCGCTTCATCCGCTTCTGCCCGACGAGCATCCGCTTCATCCGCGGCCGCTTTAGCTAACGCCCTAGCAGCCCAGCAACCCTTTAGGGCGTTCTTACCCCCTGCTCCACGTAGGCGGGTAGGCCCACTCACGTTGGGAACCGAATTAGTAAGTGAACCTAATTGGCACTAAACCATTAAGGGAACCATTAGTGAGTGGGCCTAATTAGGTGTGAGTGCTCTCAATGGCGGTGCGAGGTGTTTCCTCTTAGTTAGGTGTTAGGTGCAACTAAGATTTGGTGCCCCTGATGCCGATTCAGCCAAGGTCGGTTAGGCGGGTGAAGACGCGCCGTGCCGGGCCGATTCAGCCGAAGCCGATGCCTAGGGTGAAGACGCGCCGTGCCGGGCCGATTCAGCCGAAGCCGATGCCTAGGGTGGAGACGCTCTCCTCGGAGTGCCCCTACTCGGAGGGCCAGGGCAGCCCTAGGGCTGGCCGCTCACGTAGGTCTTTAGACACTCGACCGAAGGGAGAGGGCCTTAGAAAGGCCTTTTAAAATGCCCTTTCCCTTCCCTTTCCCTCCCCTAGAAAGGCTTTCAACAGAAAGGCCGCGGTTCTTTTCTTTTTCAAAAAGTAGGTAATTTTCAATTAATTGAAAATTCCTTTAAAGCGCTAAATTGAATTAAATTAAATTCTATTAGAATTTCTTTGCTTGCTTCAAATTCAATGAATTTTCAATTAATTTAAGCAGCGCTATTAAATTAGAATTTGCTTCAAATTAAATTAATCAAAAAACTCAAATTTTTCACCAACTCTTTAAAGCGGTTACTTTAATTTAATTTCATTGAAAATTAAAGGTTCTTACGGTCGGAGTGGTCCTTCGGACCAACTCCTCCAACTCCTCCAACTCCTCCAACTCCTCCCTTCGGTCGGAGTTGTCCTCACTTCGTTCGGACCCTTCGGCCTTTAGGCACTCGACCGATAGGGAGAGGGTCGGAGTTGTCCTCACTTCGTTCGGACCCTATCGGTCGGAGTGGTCCTTCGGACCAACTCCTCCAACTCCTCCAACTCCTCCCACTCCTCCAACTCCTCCCGGTAGGTCGGAGTGGTCCTCACTTCGTTCGGACCCTTCGGCCTTTAGGCACTCGACCGATAGGGAGAGGGTCGGAGTGGTCCTCACTTCGTTCGGACCCTTCGGCCTTTAGGCACTCGACCGATAGGGAGAGGGTCGGAGTTGTCCTCACTTCGTTCGGACCCTTCGGCCTTTAGGCACTCGACCGATAGGGAGAGGGTCGGAGTTGTCCTCACTTCGTTCGGACCCTTCGGCCTTTAGGCACTCGACCGATAGGGAGAGGGTCGGAGTTGTCCTCACTTCGTTCGGACCCTTCGGCCTTTAGGCACTCGACCGATAGGGAGAGGGTCGGAGTGGTCCTCACTTCGTTCGGACCCTATCGGTCGGAGTTGCCCTCCTTCGGAGGGCCCTGAACCCGTCGTTCCGACGTCACTCAGAATTCTGTATATAGACTCCAGCCTCGAGAAGCGAGTCACACCCCCAGATTCTCTTGCGGGAATAGGCGCCGGGGGTGCCTGCCTTCATTCGGCCAGGAGGTGGTTCAACTACTTTAGTTGCTCTCTTTAGCTCCAATAGGTTCGAGTGACGCCGGTTTACGTTGCTTTGACCGAAGCAGATGGGCACTCGAAAGCTGAGAGCCTACGACCTCTGCCTGGGTCGGCTAAAGGCTTTGTTGCCCCGGCAACCTACCTTCCCAACGCGCGGCTAGCGTAGCGCTTCTCCCGATGATCTGCCCGGCTTCGAAAAACGAGTAGGCTTTCTCTAAAAGGATAAAAACTCGTGGATTATGAATAGAAAATAATATTAAAAGACGTAATAAAACCTCTTTCATTGTTGCCGTAGCCGCAGGAGGCCTCAGAAGCTACGAGGGAAGACGAAGAGGTGGAGGGATGAGATGATGGTCGAAGTCGTCGTGTTGTTGTGCGATCCTGTTGCTTCGAGTGGATTGGAAGTAAGCGACCTACCCGGCGTTTAAAGGGCCGGTATCGGTTATGTGAGGCACTGAAAGTGTTCTGCAATATGAGTGATCTGCCTATTATCTGCTTAACCAGGAATCCAATCCACGAGTTGATGGGGCATATCGTTTGTCAATCAGATATTTTTCTTCTTTCCGAGCAATGGATGTTTGCCCATGAGGACCGGAGTGCCTATGTCACTGGGCTCCTTGGGCGCTAGCTCCTAAGACGACGAGACGGGTCTTGCTCTCTTTCCCGATTGCGAAGAGGGTCAAGTGGGGTAGGAGAGCCGGGGACGGGAATAAGAGAAGGGAGGATAAGGGGACAGAGGAGGAGTTAACATAATACTTACCACTCAAATCCTGTTGCTCCAGCTCTTTAAAGGCTCAACTTGGAGCTCAGAGCGAGACGGTAAAAAAAGGACAATCATGTCAAAGGGTGAAAGCGCCCGCATTGGCAGGGTAGGTAGGGGGGCCAGCTCTTTAAAGGTGCTAGCAGGTGGGTGGGCTTTAAAGGGCCGCCGGAGCGACTGTGCTGCTGCGTCAGAATCGGCTCGGCCCCCGCACTCCGCCACTTTGGCTGACTCGGCTTCGTCGTCGACCGAATCGCTAAATCGGAATCGGCTCGACTGCTGAATGGGCTCTAGCCCGCTGCGAAGCGGAATTGGCCCTTCTGAAGTGGTGCTTCGGCAGGCGCTACGCGCTACCCGCGGGGGGTGCGGAGCACCCCCCTGCCGATAGCCCTTGTGGGCTTGTGCGAGTAGCAGAGTATCACGCCTGAGAGGCCGGCTGAGTGAGTCCTTCTCCTTGCCCCCAGCCAAGAATCGTATTGGCAGTCATGGTCTGCCGTGCCTGCAGGACCCTCTAGTCTGCCTGATACGTCTTGGACTGGTTCGACGGTTGGACGGAGAAGTTTTCTTACATCCCGTATATGCGGACAGGAACGAGTTGTTTGAAAGTTGAGCCAATAATGTTGTTGGTCAAGATGTGGTGTCCAGCCCACATTGGTACGGGTTTGATCGAAGCCATCGAGACTTTTCCTTAGCAAGAAGCCAACTCCTCCCGGTAGGTCGGAGTGGTCCTCACTTCGTTCGGACCCGGTAGGTCGGAGTTGCCCTGTAGGGCCCTCCGAAGGAGGGCCACTCCGACCGATAGGGTCCGAACGAAGTGAGGACCACTCCGACCTACCGGGTCCGAACGAAGTGAGGACCACTCCGACCTACCGGGTCCGAACGAAGTGAGGACCACTCCGACCTACCGGGTCCGAACGAAGTGAGGACCACTCCGACCTACCGGGTCCGAACGAAGTGAGGACCACTCCGACCTACCGGGTCCGAACGAAGTGAGGACCACTCCGACCGAAGGGAGGAGTGGGAGGAGTGGGAGGAGTGGGAGGAGTGGGAGGAGTGGGGGGAGTGGGGGGAGTTGGAGGAGTTGGCTCTTTCTTGCCGGTACTTAATTTTCAATTAAATGCCATTGACTGGGAGCCCGGCACCCATTCTGCATGGCAGGGAAAAGGAGGAGGCGCGTAGCAATAGAAAGGCATGCAGTAGTCGTTAAAAACAACTACTGCATGCCCCTCTACCATATACGTCGTTTCTGCCTTGCCTAGGTCTGGCACGGGTCGGTGGTGCCTTGCCATTGGGTTGGTGTATGGGTGCCTAGGGCCTATTGGGTATGGGCACCCACTCACACGCTCGCTACCTTCGCAAGCAAACACGTATATAGATACAGGTTCTTCACCCTAACCCGCTGGGGCAAAGCGAAGAACCACTCCCCGGGCCGGTGGTTCTGATGGCCCCTGCCCCCCACCAACTCGGTAGGTGGGGGGACCCACGCGCTTGCTCGTTCCTCGTCTACCTGGACGGTGGCACTGCCCGCCGGGTGCTCCCACGAAGGGGGTAGGGCGGGCTATAGAAGCGGCTCGGCTTCTGCCGTTACGGGCAAAAACTGTCATGAAGACTACCCCTACGACCATACGGCCCCAAAAACCACCTTTTTAAAGTTGTTCTTTAATTGAATTTCCTTGAAAATTCAATGAACTTTTAAAGCGTCGAGGGGATTTGTATTAAGGAATCGCTTTTATGAGGCAAAAGAAAACCTCGAGTGGCTCCAAGAGGAACTCACAGGACCAGAACTGTTTTCGAGCCGGCATACCCGAGTTGCGAGGGTTAGCGGTTTACGATGAAATGAGCGATGTCCTGGACGAGATTTCGCGGTTGGTACCTGGCTCTCCGGTCAATGACCGCCTCAGGGCCCTCCGAAGGAGGGCAACTCCGACCGATAGGGTCCGAACGAAGTGAGGACAACTCCGACCCTCTCCCTATCGGTCGAGTGCCTAAAGGCCGAAGGGTCCGAACGAAGTGAGGACAACTCCGACCGAAGGGAGGAGTGGGAGGAGTTGGAGGAGTGGGAGGAGTTGGTCCGAAGGACCACTCCGACCGATAGGGAGGAGTTGGCCCTCCGAAGGAGGGCCACTCCGACCGAGAGGGAGGAGTTGGTCCTACGGACAACTCCGACCGATAGGGTCCGAACGAAGTGAGGACCACTCCGACCTACCGGGTCCGAACGAAGTGAGGACCACTCCGACCTACCGGGTCCGAACGAAGTGAGGACCACTCCGACCTACCGGGAGGAGTGGGAGGAGTTGGTCCTCCGACAGGAGGACAACTCCGACCCTCTCCCTATCGGTCGAGTGCCTAAAGGCCGATAGGGTCCGAACGAAGTGAGGACAACTCCGACCGAAGGGAGGAGTTGGAGGAGTTGGCCCGAAGGGTCCGACCGCTTTAAAAGGGGTCCGAACGAAGTGAGGACAACTCCGACCGAAGGGAGGAGTGGGGGGAGTTGGAACAACTGCAAAGTGTAAGGGGTAATTCTTATTCTATCAGGGTGGCGGGGCCGAAGAAAATCTTTCTAAAGAAGGCTTTCTAAAGAGGCCTTTAAAGTGAGTGAGATACATGATTTAGACTCGGCCGACATGAGGAGTATTTTCTTCAACGCCATATGGATCCCTTCCCCTTTGGAGGAACAGGAAACATTATTTGCCTTCCTCATGAGCCACCCCCTGGTGGCTGTTGCTTGTGCCTCGATTCTGATTTTCGTCCTATGGATGTTGGTTCGCACTTTATGGCATTTCAACCATGAAAGAATAGTTCATGGAACTACTATAGAGATTATTCGGACCATTCCTCCCAGTATTATTCTGATGCTTATTGCTATACCCGGGGTACCACCTATTGATGGAAAAGGTGCTTTAGGTGCGGTAGAAAGAAAACGTGTAGAAGTGAAAGCACCCGGTATTATTGCCGGCAAGGCCCTGCCCTTAGACCTTCGATGGCTGAACCCCGGCCGATTGGGGCGGGAAGAGGGAGCCTAACTCTCGCTCTGTCGGAAACGGACCCGCGCTACGGTGGCATGGACCCAGGCCCTCTCCGGGATCCAACGCCTAACGCGCGCGTACACAAAGGCGCTGAAGGGCAAGTAAGCATAGCAAGCGCTGCCTGCGACCGCATGGTTCGGATACCCGTATGCCTACAGGGTTTCCCAAACCACTCCCATGAAGATTTCAAACTCAATCAGAAACAACACAGAGAAATGAAATTCTTTAAAGCTAGAGCCACGGAACAACTATCTACTGTCTTAGAAAGAAGAATGACCAACTATTACACTAAATTGCAGGTGGATGAGATTGGTCGAGTGGTATCAGTGGGAGATGGAATTGCACGTGTTTATGGATTGAACAAGATTCAAGCCGGGGAAATGGTAGAATTTGCCAGCGGTGTGAAAGGAATGGCTTTGAATCCTGAGAATGAGAATGTAGGGATTGTGGTATTCGGTAGTGATACTGCCATTAAAGAGGGTGATATGGTCAAGCGCACTGGATCTATTGTGGATGTTCCTGTAGGAAAGGCCATGTCAGGTCGTGTGGTTGATGCGTTAGGGGTACCTATTGATGGAAAAGGTGCTTTAGGTGCGGTAGAAAGAAAACGTGTAGAAGTGAAAGCACCCGGTATTATTGCACGTAAATCCGTCCACGAACCTATGCAAACTGGTTTAAAAGCCGTGGATAGCCTGGTTCCTATAGGTCGTGGTCAACGAGAACTGATAATCGGGGACCGACAAACAGGAAAGACTGCTATAGCTATTGATACTATATCAAACCAGAAACAAATCAACGCACTTGGCACCTCCGATAGTGAAAGATTGTTTTGTGTGTACGTAGCGATTGGACAGAAACGTTCAACTGTGGCACAATTGGTTAAGATTCTTTCAGAAGCCGGTGCTTTGGAATATTCCATTGTTGTGGCAGCCACGGCTTCGGATCCTGCTCCTCTGCAATTCCTGGCACCTTATTCTGGTTGTGCTATGGGAGAATACTTTCGAGATCATGGAATGCACGGATTAATCATATACGATGATCCTAGCAAGCAGTCGGTGGCGTATCGACAAATGTCGTTATTGCTACGTCGACCACCAGGTCGTGAGGCTTTCCCTGGGGATGTCTTCTATTTACATTCCCGTTTATTAGAGAGAGCCGCTAAACGATCAGACCAGACTGGTGCGGGTAGCTTGACCGCTTTGCCCGTCATTGAAACACAAGCTGGAGACGTTTCCGCTTATATCCCTACCAATGTCATTTCCATCACAGACGGACAAATCTTCTTGGAAACTGAATTATTTTACCGCGGGATTCGTCCCGCTATTAACGTGGGGTTATCTGTTAGTCGCGTCGGATCTGCTGCCCAACTTAAGCCTATGAAAGCACTTTGTGGCACCTTAAAACTGGATCTCGCACAATATCGTGAAGTGGCCGCCTTTGCTCAATTTGGATCTGACCTTGATCCTGCTACTCAGTATTTGCTACATCGTGGCGCTAGGCTTACTGAAGTCCTTAAACAACCACAATTTCCACCACTACCCATTGAACAACAAATCGTGGTCATTTTTGCGGCGGTCAGAGGCTTCTTGGATCAATTACCTATCGAGAAGATCTCGCAGTATGAACAACTACTTTTGCAACAGATGGATCCGAACTTACTGAATACTTTGAAGCAACTCCAACAGCCGTTAGCCCCGCCGGTGGAACAACAGATGGCTAACCTCTGTCAAAGGATTGCGCAGTCTCTATTGACTCTTTCTTTCTTAACCCCTTTTAAAGGGGGCGGCTACCAGAAATAACTCTATGCTCCTTAACGCCGTAGGTTCAGTTCTGGGCGACCTCCAACCCTCCCAACTCCGCTAACTCTTGGGCCTGGATAACCTTCATGCCCAACCCTTTTAAAAGGCTGTTGGTAGAAAGAAAAAACTCCCTTCAGCAAGAACTAAACACATTGATGAACTTGCACCAAGAACGCACGAACAAGAACCTCCAACTACGGCAGCTCTCAAAAGCCGATTTGGAGAGTTTTGAGAGTGCACGGCATTCCGTGTAGGGTCCGGAGGACAACTCCGACCGTAAGAACCTTTAATTTTCAATGAAATTAAATTAAAGTAACCCAGGAGGAGTTGGACTTTTAAACCTCCCTAAACTACAACCCTATGAATTGGGAGGAAGACGAACCGGTCCCCACCGGACCTTCTGCAAGCGCTTCGGCACGATGATGCCATTATGTGGCGGGAGGAAAAAAATTACATGTCTCGAGAAGGTAAAAAAAACCTAGAGACTATGGTTTCTTCCCAACAGGACTTTACTCCGGAGGTAGGGGATGATCCTGCTTCCGGGGGGCGGCTCTTCTTCCTCAGGCTTTGTTTCTGGAGACAGGTCCTTGGCTATGCCCCTAGTACCGCCCAGCCGAGCCTTCTTTTATCCGGATCGCCAATTCCTGAGCTCAAGACTTTGGGCATTACTTGCTTGACCTCTGGGAATAGAATACTGGAACGATAGGGAAAGGAAATCCTACAGGTTGGGTAGCTCAAAGGTGACAGGATAAATATCATTCGAATTGAAGGAAGGTTATGTGTGTCAACCAAGTCTGTTCAGTGGTCGTAATTAGGTAGTGAGAAAGAAGAACCTTTGCAGAAACACTTCGCGAAGAGAGCGGGGGTTAAAAACGTGGATTTTTACACCACGTAGCCCCCCAACGGAATTTCAATAGCACCCACCCTGATGCTATGTAACTATGCCTCGGCCCTTGAGGTTTGGAAAGACCAAACTTCTATACCTCTTCCTCTCCGTTACTCTCGGCATGGTCATATATATCGACAGAATCAAAAGCAATTAGCCGGATTTCTTTAACGGCCGGCCGAGAAAAACGTCGAAGTTAGCAAGAGGTAACCTCTTCTATGGGCCTTTAGGCACTCGACCGATAGGGAGAGGCACAAAATTTCCTATTGGTTGGGGCGCCCTTACAATAGGCATCATGCATGTGGGCTTTAAACCCCCTACAGTACCCCGCCCCCCACCTACGCGCCTAGCCCGGTGAGTTCGCTTCGCGCCGGCTGGAACCTCAACGCTCTCATTCAGTGGGGGCAGGGAACTTCCCCCAACCCAACCCTTCCCTTCCTCCGACCGAAGGGTCCGAACGAAGTGAGGACCACTCCGACCTACCGGGTCCGAACGAAGTGAGGACCACTCCGACCTACCGGGTCCGAACGAAGTGAGGACCACTCCGACCGAAGGGAGGAGTGGGGGGAGTTGGAAGCCTTAAATTGAATTGAAACTAAATTAAAGTAACGCTTTAAAAGGGGTCCGAACGAAGTGAGGACAACTCCGACCCTCTCCCTATCGGTCGAGTGCCTAAAGGCCGTGGCGGGAGGAGTGGGGGGAGTTGGCCTTGCCGGCCAACGACCGATAGGGAGTTGGGGTTGGCCTCTCCTAGATGTTTGGGATACGCAGTGTCCCACACGTGCATGGTGTCCATCGTTGATTTTTCTACAGGAAGATGGCCTCTGTGTTGATGTTTGATGGTGGCGTACTCGGGCCCGGCTTTGCTCCCCTGCCTGGCAGAAGGGCACTAAAGAGTTTGCTAGCGGACCAGGCCACAGGGAGTTACTATTTTCTGCTAGTCACTGGAGGCCTCGGAAATCGGATACACCCCAACCCTACAACAATACACCGGTACAGCTGGTTCCCTACCCCTACCAGATACTCGTCGGGGTACCGGGGCAGTGTTCACGCTTGACCCTCCCACGATCCCGGGTTCTGACCCCACTTAAGCATGCCTTGACGTCCATATCAATCCATTGTACTCGGGCAGGTAGCTACCCACGCGCCTTCGAGCCTCCAAAACCAGGGTAGGGACTACGGGGACAGGAGCCCGCCAATCCCTTCGTGCTGATGGCTTGGGGCCGAGGTAGGCTGGGGGGAACTCAAAATAAGTTTCTTCTTCTGAATTCAACTAATTTTCAATTAATTGAAAATTAGTTGAATTCAGCGCGCGCGAAAAGCTTATTCTTCTTCTTCAGCTTCCGGCCGGGGAGGGGCTTCTTCTTCTCTGGTTGCAGGAGGCTCTTCTTCTTCATCTCCTAAGTTGTTTCTGCTGAAGCGGCTGGTAGGTACCGCTCAGGCGGCTTCTTCTTCCGTTTCAGCTGGTACCGCCTTTGTTTTGCTGTTTCTGGTGATTATGATTATGATTATGATTCTGATCATACTGGCCTGCCGGGTGAAGACGGGCGGGAACGCGAACGCGAACGCGATTAAGAAAAGAATATTGGGAGCGTTTTCAGCCTTTAAAGAAAGAGTGACGGCAACATCAATTTCATGCGATGCTCTGCTTGATGTGGAGAGCAGAGAAGTTTTTGAAATGATTAAGTAGTACTCTGTAGTGTAGGAAGCAGGCCAACTCCTCCCTCTCGGAATTCGGAGTGGTCCTTCGGACCAACTCCTCCCTCTCGGAATTCGGAGTGGTCCTTCGGACCAACTCCTCCCTCTCGGAATTCGGAGTGGTCCTTCGGACCAACTCCTCCCTCTCGGAATTCGGAGTGGTCCTTCGGACCAACTCCTCCCACTCCTCCCGGTAGGTCGGAGTGGTCCTCACTTCGTTCGGACCCGGTAGGTCGGAGTGGTCCTCACTTCGTTCGGACCCGGTAGGTCGGAGTGGTCCTCACTTCGTTCGGACCCTATCGGTCGGAGTGGTCCTCACTTCGTTCGGACCCTTGGGACATAGTGCCTGAGTGCCCGCACTGCACCGCATTGCGTAGCAGGAAAAGCCCTTTCGATGATGATGGGTAAGTAGCTGGAGGTGGGAAGCCCTAACCCCGCTTCCGGTTGCCCAGAGTTCATCGGCGAACTGGACCCAGCGATTAGAGGGGCCAGCTTAGAAAGTTTTAAACCCAAAACGCTCCAACCACCCTCCGGAGAAACAAACTACGATGGCCTTCCGGCTTGCGACTGGAGTAGGCCACACCTTTAACCCTTCTTACTATACTGATACTGAAGTACCAAGTAGGGGAACAGTACTTCATTGCCGGGCGAAAGCCTAGCCTGTAGTACAACTACTTAATAGTACCAAAGGCGACCCCAGACCACGTAGGAAGCGAAGCTTCTGGGAAAGTGCTTTCCGCTTATAGGAACTGCCAAAGTGGTTAGTCCACCCGGACATTTGGTGGCGCGAATAGGCAATAAAAAAGAGGGGATTTCTACGCTTGGGACTGGGGGGCCGCCATAAAATGTCCGTCAATCCATTCATTTCTCAACTCAAATTGACCAAATGAGCAAGGCTCATCGCCTCGCAGCAAGCCCACTCTAGGCAGGGCGAATAGATAAGGTTTAATTCTTTCTTGGGGGGCCGAGCTTCGGTAGCCGAAGTGCCTAGAGCTACGTAGCGCCCGGCACTGGGGGCGGAAGCTACTTTGCGACCCAGGGATTGGAAGCGACTTCCTTCAGTGCAATAACGAACGGCATTTCGCTAGTCTCACTGCACTGGACTTACGTGGAACAACCATCCAAGGTTGGCGTTCTTTGGCAGGGCAGCGCTACGCGCTGCCCGGGCCAGGGGTTTGAGCGCCTTTTAAAGTCGCGAAAACCGTAAGAACCTTTAATTTTCAATGAAATTCAATGTTGTTACTTTAATTTTCAATGAAATTAAATTAAAGGGAAAATCCTTTCATTTTCAATGAAATTAAATTAAAGGGAAAATCCTTTCATTTTCAATGAAATTCAATGTTGTTACTTTAATTTTCAATGAAATTAAATTAAAGGGAAAATCCTTTCATTTTCAATGAAATTCAATGTTGTTACTTTAATTTTCAATGAAATTAAATTAAAGGGAAAATCCTTTCATTTTCAATGAAATTAAATTAAAGGGAAAATCCTTTCATTTTCAAGGAAATTAAATTAAAGTAACCTCACCTTTTAAAAGGCCCAAAAAGTCGACCGCAGGCGTAGCGACAGACTCTCGCTCGAAAGACGAGGCTTATTCAAGGAAAGAACCGGTCCTTTCTCCAGATGAGCCGGGAGAAAGTAGGCTAAGGACGGATTCGAACCGTCATTCCAGGATTTGCAGTCCAATACATTGCCATTATGTTACCTAGCCCTTGGACACTGAAACGCGCAAAGAAGCCAGTTGAGGCGGAAGGAGGAGGTAGCCGACAGAAAAACGAGGTTTTTTCTGGCTAAGTGCTCTATTGATTAGAGCAAAACCACAGAATCAGATCTGTATACGTGTTCTTGGGATTCATAAACTTTGATCGCAGTCTCTGAAGTGGGCATATTCCTAGAGTCAACAGGCTATACGAGACCTTGTTTTGGTTCTCAGAATGCCCGGCACCAGTAGTTAATTAGGGCAGGGCCCCCGCAGGGGGCTCCTTTAAAGGTGGCCTACGGCCACCCTGCCCCCGCCTATGCGCTATCGGCAACGAGGTGGGGTGACAGAGAAGTTCGAACTTTTGAGAGAAGCGAACCACTTTCGAGTTTGGAAGAACTCTAAGCAAACTCTATGTCGGAAGGAGAGCAACTCAAGGTGGTATAGAAGTTCTCGCTTTCGAGAGAAGCAAAACACTTTCTAGCCAACTCCCCCCACTCCTCCCGCCACGGCCTTTAGGCACTCGACCGATAGGGAGAGGGTCTACGTTGTCCTCACTTCGTTCGGACCCCTTTTAAAGCGTTACTTTAATTTAGTTTCAATTCAATTTAAGGGTCCGAACGAAGTGAGGCCTTTAATTTAGTTTCAATTCAATTTAAGGCCTCACTTCGTTCGGACCCTACAGGGCGTGCTCGTAGTGCAAAGGGAAGGCGACCCCGGCGTGTTCCTCTGGCAGTTAACGCCGGGATTCTCTATAGGTAAAGGACATTGAAACAAAACCCAGCCCTTCGAGGATGAGGACGCCCCCAACCGGAGCCAGGCACTGCAGTACCGAATTAAGGCAAAGCAGTCCTTAGGCACATGTGCGGAATAGAGCCTACATCAGAGTGCAGGTCGCTGAGGCCCGGGCGAGCTTAATGGCAGTTTGAACCGCCGGGGGCGGCAGAGACGACAGGCTTAGGAGGAGGCAGTGCCTTCCCCGGAGGGTGGGATATACCCTCCGATAATTGCCGGGTCTTCGACCAAGGGACGATGTCCAAGCCTACTATACTTGCCGGGGCTTAATGAAGGACTTCGGAACAGCTTAAATTACTTTAATTTCAAAAACCTTTCATTTTCAATGAAATTAAATTAAAGTAACTTTACGCCGATAGTTCGAGGTTCTTTTCGGCCGGGAAGATCCACTGAAGGGTAGGCTGGGGTAGGAGCGTAGTACTAGGGTAAGCTAAAGCGCATTTGAGTGCGAGTGCACTTAAAACTCCCTAATTACGCTAAAGAACCTTTAATTTTCAATTAAATTAAAGGTTCTTTCGTCCAAGAAAAGTTCGAATTGGAAGGAATAGATCTTTTCACTCATAGTATTATCTCCCCCTAATACTCTGGAAAGTATGTCCTTCGCTACTCGGTATAGATTATTCGGAAAGAAATTACGAATTTTTCGACCATAGCTACGTGTCGGATGTTGACTTCTTAGAAACTTCACTCTCAAGGGCCGTCCGATAGGACGGCAACTCCGACCGATAGGGAGGAGTTGGCCCGAAGGGCAACTCCGAATTCCGATAGGGAGGAGTTGGCCCGAAGGGCAACTCCGAATTCCGATAGGGAGGAGTTGGCCCGAAGGGCAACTCCGAATTCCGATAGGGAGGAGTTGGCCCGAAGGGCAACTCCGAATTCCGATAGGGAGGAGTTGAACAAGTGAACGTTTCTCTATCTACGTGTTTCCCGAAGTGCACCTCACTTCAGTGCACTCCTTTAAAGAGCCAGAGGAAAGTTCTCTATTGTCTGGCTTCCGCCTTGTGCCTCCACACTAGTGCCCCCGTAGGGGGACCACTATGGTTCTAGGCCACCACAACAGCGGGAGTGATAAACAGGATATGAATCCCCCAGTCCTCTTTCCGTCCTGCCCATCCGACTCCCCCTCCCATCTTTGACTCGATTAGCCGATTCCCGAAGACTGATCCTATCTATTGCCAGGTGGAAGAAAGGCTAGGCTCCCGAGCTGCCTCCAGGGAAGCGTACGCGGTTTTGGGTTTCTGTGCAAGAGAGTGATGTCTTTAAAGCATGCTTGCATGCAACTTCTTCGCGTGCCTTCTCGCGAAAAACCAAGATTGTGTAGGTAAGTTTACTTTAATTTTAAATTAAATTAAATTAAAGAATCCCCACATGACTTTAAAAGGTACTTAATAGGAAAGTTAGTAGGCACTGAAAGGGGCTTGAGGAGCGATAGAGGCGGCCCGGCCGGGCTTGCGAAGGCGCTCAGATCCGTAGGCGAAAGCGCCGTATCCGGAACTTTTAAAAGTCTCGGCGGATTCCTTGCTTCAGTCTGCTAGGCTGGATTACAGGCGATTGACGTGGTACAAAAGAGCTTGAAGAGACTTCCGACGTCACAGTAGAGTTCTAAAGGAAAGGGAAGAGAGAGATTTAATGGAAAGAAAGGAATCAAACAAAAGGAACCGTGGCGCTTGCGGACTCTACTGGGGGGCTGCTGGGATGGGCAGAGCTAGGCGCCACAACAAGCAATCAGGTATATAGATAGTTGGCCTGGGGTCACCACCGCTACCACCCGTCAAGTAATTGGTGGGTTGAGGCGGCACAGAGAAAAGGTTTTAACGCCCGGAAATCAAGGAATCTTCCGCTATAGCCTTTTAAAGGGCTCACAAGAGTGTTAAGAACCTTTAATTTTCAATTCATTGAAAATTAAAAAAGGGGGATTGCTTTAATTTAATTTCATTGAAAATTAAAGGTTACTTAGCTATTGCCCATAATTAAGATCATCGGACGGGGCCTGGGGCACCACCGTTACCACCCGTCGAGTAATCAATGGGTTGGGGCGCGTAGTATAGATGAAAGGGTGCCCTAATACACCAGTAGAGCCAGTCTCTCTACCTCCCCTGATCAGTCGGGGAAGGAATCCCAGGCTTTTAAAGGGCTTCCGCCTTGATTGGATCCTTCAATCGATTATGCCGGAGCTGATCTCTTCTTCGGGAATGGGCTGAGTCGGGTCTATCGGAGAATGAGCTGAAGGAGCCCTGCCGGGGAATGAGCTGGATTGAGCCTGTCAGGGAATGAGCTGAGGGGCCCTACCGGAGAATGGGCTGGGTGAGACCTGCCGGGAAATGGGCTGAATGGGGCCTGTCGTAGAATGAGCTGAGTGAGGGCCCGTCGGGGAATGGGCTGCCGTGAAGCCTGTCGGAGAATGAGCTGAATTGGGTAAATAGGAGTAGGCCCTAACCTAGGCCCTAACCAAATGTGGATCTAAAACCAGAAAACGGAACTGAGTTCACGGATGAACAGAAGGAACATACGTCAATACATCTTGCTGACCCTATCTCACGCAGAGAAGAGAGTGGCCAGTTCGGCATTCGCTGAGGTGATAGTGGTACAAGTAAGCTCAGGCTTCGACTGTAGGAGCATAGTGGTGAGCAAGGAAGCTCACAGTGGGAGGGGCATTACCACTACGGCATCTGGAACAGAGATGCAAGCAAATACACGGTGACTAAGAAGCTGCGAGCACTCTTCCCTGAGTTCGAGGGGCGCCAATGTAACGTGAGCTTCCACAAGGGGTGGAATACGAGCTTTTGCAGGTATCTAATGAAAGGTGATGAATCCCCCTTGGTATGGGGGGAAGAACCCTTGGAAGTGGTACGGGAGCGAGCCAAGAGTGCAGTGACGAAAAAGAGAATGAATGACTCTTGGAACTTAGTGAGCCGTCTGCGGGATAAAATAAGCTGGGAGGAAGTGATGGAGGATGATTCGTTAGTGGGAAAGTGCATGACGAACTATAACGCGATGCGAAGTACTTTTAAGGCTGATTTGCAGACAGTGAAAAAGCGCAAAGTAGCACTTTTAAGAAGTGTGCATGCGTATATGGGAATTCGTGAAGTCGCAGGGTGGCCCCATCTATACAGAGCATGACTTGAAAGAGAAATGGCCTTTTAAAAGTGGAATGGGCTTTTAAAGGGCCTTTTAAAGGCGCGCGCATGTTTCCCCCGCCATTTGAGACAGCGCCAGCTAGTAATACTGGGCCCGGAACCCGGACAAATCTGACCCGGACTGGTAAGGTGCTGAATGTGTATTACGTATCAAGGCGTCAGAACGACTTCTCCGGAGCAGAGAGCGGGACTCATGATCTCTGGGTACTGGATGAGCTCTCCCACAGCAGCTGGGACACCGATCTGATGCTAATGGCGCTAGATGGGCAGCGAATGCACTTGGATGCGAAGTACGGTCGAGTGTTTGAAAAGGCTCAGAATGTTCCGATCATACTGGCGGCTCGATTCCAGTTCACTTGCAGGCTGAGGCCTTTAGGAGTCGAGTGTTCTGTCTGAACTTCAATAGCCAACTGAATCATCCCATAACAGCGGATCGATTGGGTGCAACGCTTCTGGTTGAATGCATTAAACAGCCTTTAAAGGCTGCTCCGGCCAAACAGCATACCAACACTGAAGCTCCTAGCTGACTTGGAGGCATGCGAGGGGTTAAGTGAAGTGAGTGAGCGCCTTTTAAAGGCTTTAACTTGTGTCGATCGAGGGAGGCGCTTCAGGTAGCGGCAGCATTGAGCGATACGGAATTGGAGCAGTGGAAATCCCCAACTTACAAGCTGTTCATGACACCGCAAAACCCACCGAGGGAGTACCCGACAGGCAGCAAGAAGAACTCAGAGAATTCGCTTGGCTGAATTAAATTGATTGCAGACGGGATTATTCAAAGACTTATAGGACGGTGAATGAGCTGTTTCAAGAGACTTACAAAAGCTCGGAAAATCCCCTAATGCATTTCCCGTCGGAATATGAGCTGTCCAACTCCTCCAACTCCTCCAACTCCTCCCTTCGGTCGGAGTGGTCCTCACTTCGTTCGGACCCTTCGGCCTTTAGGCACTCGACCGATAGGGAGAGGGTCGGAGTTGTCCTCACTTCGTTCGGACCCTATCGGTCGGAGTGGCCCTCCTATCGGAGGGCAGGGGGCCTGGCCGGCCCCCGCGGGGGGCGCGTAGCGCCCCCCTGCCCTTCGTACAGAAAATGATTCGCAACGAGTGGTCTGTTCGACAAAGCGAAGTGTCCCTCGCCTAGCCCCGCCTACTAACCTTGGTAGGCGGGGCGGCGTTGCTGTTTGGGATGAGATGTGAGGTGGCCGACTAGGGGAAGTAGAAGGCTAGTGGAAAGGTAGAGTTCGAAGCAACCTTTCTCTCTTTAGCCTTCCGCCCGGGAAGAAACTCAATCGGAGTTAGAGCCCTTTAAAGTGCGCAAACTTCCTTTCTCTCCCACCTCTCCCAGGCCTGCTACACGACAATCCCTGTAAAGTCTAGGTCTAGGGTCCTCCGACAGGAGGACAACTCCGACCGATAGGGTCCGAACGAAGTGAGGACCACTCCGACCGAAGGGTCCGAACGAAGTGAGGACCACTCCGACCTACCGGGTCCGAACGAAGTGAGGACCACTCCGACCTACCGGGTCCGAACGAAGTGAGGACCACTCCGACCTACCGGGTCCGAACGAAGTGAGGACCACTCCGACCTACCGGGTCCGAACGAAGTGAGGACCACTCCGACCTACCGGGTCCGAACGAAGTGAGGACCACTCCGACCCTCTCCCTATCGGTCGAGTGCCTAAAGGCCGAAGGGTCCGAACGAAGTGAGGACAACTCCGACCCTCTCCCTATCGGTCGAGTGCCTAAAGGCCGAAGGGTCCGAACGAAGTGAGGACAACTCCGACCCTCTCCCTATCGGTCGAGTGCCTAAAGGCCGAAGGGTCCGAACGAAGTGAGGACAACTCCGACCCTCTCCCTATCGGTCGAGTGCCTAAAGGCCGAAGGGTCCGAACGAAGTGAGGACAACTCCGACCTACCGGGAGGAGTGGGGGGAGTTGGTTTGCCTCGCCTCCTTCTGTAGCTTCCGCTTCCGTGGAGTAAAAGAGAAAAGGGCCTTTCGCCCTCCCTTTGCCTCGCCCCCTTCTGTAGCTTTCGTTCTTTCAAAGGCCTTCTTTTGCTTCCGCTTGCGTAGAAGGAGGGTTTGCTGGGTGGCCCGGCAGGCCACCCGGCGGGCAGCCCGGCAGGCTGGCCTGGCTCCTCCTCCTAAGGCTGGAGCGTCCGAGCCTGGAGGAGTTTGGATGAAATTCAAATCTAAGGCGCTACGCGCTACCCGCGGGGGGTGCGGAGCACCCCCCTGCCCTGTTGTCTAAGCAAAAATCGATGGTTTGCAAGGTGTCCCGCCAGTGCCAGTGTCACCAACGCGCTCAGAACGCGCATTTTTCTAATAAAATGACCTCGCGTAACGCCTTACTTTAATGTTAAATTAAATTAAATTAAAGTAACTCCGACCCTCTCCCTATCGGTCGAGTGCCTAAAGGCCGTGGCGGGAGGGCTTTAATTTTCAATGAAATGAAATTAAAGGTTCTTTACGGGATAACTCCGATAGAAGGCACTGTAGTGGCTAGGAGGTTGGGCCCCCGAAGTAGGGGGTGGGGCGGGTAAAGTACGTGACTTTAAAGCCTAACCTGTTTTTTCTGCCAACTCCTCCAACTCCTCCCACTCCTCCAACTCCTCCCTTCGGCCTTTAGGCACTCGACCGATAGGGAGAGGGTCGGAGTTGTCCTCACTTCGTTCGGACCCTATCGGTCGGAGTTGTCCTCCTGTCGGAGGACCCAGGAACAAGCCAAAAACAACCTTTAAAGTTTTTTCTTAGGCCGGCGCCTTTAAACCCCTCTAGTGGTCCCGTAGGACCTGCTGCCGGCCACCACCACCCACTTTATGATGCTGCCCCCCACCCGTGGTGCCGGTCACCTTCGCTCTAGTGCTGGGAAAAAGGCCCAAACAAGGCCAGTGAACGATCGGTGAAGGGCAGGGGGGCGCTACGCGCCCCCCGCGGGGGCCGGCCAGGCCCCCTGCCCTCCGATAGGAGGGCCACTCCGACCGATAGGGAGGAGTGGGGGGAGTTGGCTTCATTCTAATGAATTTCAAGGCTCTCGCTATTGAGATAAGGAGATCCATGGTCACGAAGCCCTAATAAGGCGTTCCCAACCTATCTCGTTTTCGTCCCATCCGAATGAATCCATCCGGCTGCTTCGGCAGCGACGTTCATTTCCCGCCCGGGGCTTATCGATCGTGGAAGCTGAGAAGCTTGGTCAGAAGAGAACAACAGGTGGGAACGGGAAATGAATCATTGGAGGAGAAAACCCCATTGATGCTGATGCAGCCGGGACTGATATTGAACGCCGAAGACACGAACGTTTCAATTAATTTTAAATTAAAGTACCCGCTCCTTATGATCTGATCGATAGGAGGCTTGAGGGAGGTGGGCTTTTTAAAGGCCGGCCAACTCCGTCATGTATTTTAAAATGAATTGAATTGAATTTAGCCAACTCCTCCTGGGTTACTTTAATTTAATTTCATTGAAAATTAAAGGTTCTTACGGTCGGAGTTGCCCTCCTATCGGAGGGCCCTAAGTTACTTTAATCTAATTTCATTGAAAATTAAAGGTTTAAAAAACCTTGAATTTTCAATGAAATTAAATTAAAGTGTTGTTACTTTAATTTTCAATGAAATTCAATGTTGTTACTTTAATTTTCAATGAAATTAAATTAAAGGGAAAATCCTTTCATTTTCAATGAAATTAAATTAAAGGGAAAATCCTTTCATTTTCAATGAAATTCAATGTTGTTACTTTAATTTTCAATGAAATTAAATTAAAGGGAAAATCCTTTCATTTTCAATGAAATTAAATTAAAGGGAAAATCCTTTCATTTTCAATGAAATTAAATTAAAGTAACAGTAACTTCCTTCTAAAATTGTTAATTGTTAATTTAATTTCATTGAAAATTAAAGTAAATTATCTCACGGCCGGCCCCCGATAGGGAGGAGTTGGTCCGGAGGACAACTCCGACCCTCTCCCTATCGGTCGAGTGCCTAAAGGCCGAAGGGTCCGAACGAAGTGAGGACAACTCCGACCCTCTCCCTATCGGTCGAGTGCCTAAAGGCCGAAGGGAGGAGTTGGAGGAGTGGGAGGAGTTGGGGGAGTTGGGTTGATGAAGGGATTAGGCCGTTTAGTCCTACAGTCTTTATTCCCTGTCTTTATTTCCCGCGCAGACGATCCGAATGACCCAGTGCAAGGGAGAGGGAAGGGAAAGTGGGCAAGCAGACGATCTTGGTCCTAGGGCAGACGATCAAAGGCCCAGAGCAGACGAGGGAAGACGCGACGATCAGACGTCGAGATTCTGAGAGGAGAGAAGACGATCCTGGAGATTATCTTCCCGATCCTGGGTATGAATAAGACGATTATTTTCCACGTGCAGGTATGAATCAGACGATTAGACCGTGCAGACGATTATGGAGACGATCAGACGAGGAGGAGCTTTTGATCGTCTGCTAAAGCACCAGAATCGTCTGCGAACAAATAACCTTTAATTTAATTTCAATTAAATTAAAGGTTATTTGCCTCTAGCTGGGCTGCTTTGCCTAAGGAAAAGGCCTTTTCAAGGTAAAGACTGGCTCGCAAAGGGAGAGGAAGTGAGAAAGCGAAGCGGGGCTAGCGAAGCTACGCTGCACGACGAAGGAAGGGAACCCGCTAAAGGTTAACTTCTCGCTGGTTTCGTGCAGGGAAAACACGTAGATAGAAGAAGCCCCTACCCCACTGATTCCTTCCCCCAAATCCTCAATTTGATGATTCTTGCAAACACCTTTAGAATTTATTGAATTTTCAATGAAATTAAAAAGTCCTTGTGAATTTGCGATCCTCCCCTGCCTCGTAGGTGATTCCCACCCCGTAGGTCCCCACCCACGTGCTGCGTGGCCCAGCCCTGCTCAGTTAGCGATTTCGGCGCTCTAAAGAAATGCCATTTTTTGCTTGAGTAGGGGGCCGGAGCGTCTCTCTGTATCGCTGTGGTGGGCCCCCGCTAGCCAGTGGAAGCGCGTAGCGCCCGGGCCCTAGCTGCAAAGCGCTACGCGCTCCCTTCGAGAGTGGGGGATGGATGCCCTAGAAGCGCGCAGTGCCCCTCAGTAGTGGATACGGATACTTCCCGTACAGAGTGTGCACCGGAGCCAAGGAACCAAAGATACGGTGGGGCCCTACGCAAAGCGCGTAACGCCCTTCGGGAGTGGTTTATAGGTACCCCCTCCTTCCTGTACAGAGTCTGAGACCACTTCTTGATAGGGGCGGGAAAGTCATGTATTTTAAAATGAATTGAATTTAATTCGCGTTTCAATTAATTGAAAATTAAAGCAGGTATAGGGGTGGTCTGTTCGAAAATCCATGGCCGACTCCGGTGGTTTTCCGGGTTTTTTCGACACTCTTGGGTTTTCCCTAAGGAAGCACCCAAAAACGGACTTTTTCTTGAGTTTCCCGGGATTTTTTGACACTTTAGGCGGAAGATACTTTAATTTTCAATGAAATTAAATTAAAGTATTCACTTCTTGAATTTTCAATTAAACCTTCTTTTTTGAATTGAACTAATTTTCAATTAATTGAAAATTAATGCATTGAAATTGAAGTCACTTTCGTCGAGATCTGGGAAGACAATCTGCCACTTGAAGACGATCTGAGCCCCAGAGAATACGATTCCCTCAGCCACGCTCCTGTGAAGACGATTCCTGCCGAAGCAGACGATTCTCCCTCTCTTGGGTATGAAGAAGACGATTATCTTCCCCGTGCAGCTCCTGTGAAGACGATTCGCCTTTGCCCGCCCAGACGATTATCGGATAATCGGAGTAGAATCGTCTGCTTCAGTTCCGGGTCGTTGCCCTGCGGGCCCTATCGGCCTTGCCGGCACTCGACCGATAGGGAGAGGGTCGTTGCCGGCAAGGCCCTTCGGCTGCCGGGTTCACTCGACCGTAGGGAGAGGGTCTACGTTGTTCTCCCTTCGGTCGGGCAGGGGGCGCCCCGGCGGGCAGCGCGTAGCGCTGCCCTGGCCCTTCGGTCTTAAAGCCCTCGCTAGCGCTCGGACCCTGACCCTATCGAGGGGTGACTCGCGTTAGCTCGCCCTAGTTAGGCGCTTTCCACTCCAGAAGAAGGTGCCTACCCACCCCAACTCTTGAATATTCTGCTTCTCTAGAAGGTCAAACAATGAACGGCTCTCAATCCTGATCGGGTGAGGTGGACAGAGGCATGACATTCAATCCTCATTTTGATTCGGCGAGTCGAGCAACAAAACCAGTGGTTCCTAGATCCAGGATCCGGATACGATCCCTACTATCCGTGGGAAGCCTACCATCTCGTGTTTTCATCCATCCATTAAAGAAGAGGTCCTCTAGTTCTGTCTCGTCTGGAAGGAAGGCGGGTCGAACCGGGTATTCAATATCTGGCAAATGAGTTGGTTTCGAGGGAGGTGCGGGGTAGTCAGAGATTGATTGATCGAAAAGGTAGGCAGGTCGAATAGAGGGAATTGAATCGTCGGGTGGAGCCCCTGATTCAGGATCTTTGGAGGTGTAACCGAGCCAATTAAATATCTCTTGCCTATGCGGGACCAACCGATTCATGGGAATCCCACGGTTGTGTTTCCAGCCTTGCTCATTAGCGATTTCATCTAAGGCCTATCTATCTAGCCTCACTAATGAGTAACGTAGGCTATGCCCTGGTATAACGTCGTAGCCTATGAACGTAAACTGCGCTTGGCAGGTCCTTCTTTAGTACCCCTCCCTACACGAACGTAGGTCCCTCGCCTTGGTACCTCGTTCCTTCCTTATGTACGTAGGCTAAGCGGGAGTAACCTTGTCCTATAAGAAAGAACGTAGGCCTTCAAGTAGGAATGTTGCCCACCAGAGAAATGAAAGGTTCCTTGCAGTCTCCAAGTCCGAATGTAGACCCCACGCTCAGCCTTGGGGAACGTAGAACGATTTGTAGGCCGAGGCTGGCCCGGAAGGGCCCGGGGGGGGCCGGAGGCCCCCCCCCTCCAATTCTATAGAAGCCCAAGATGGCGGGCGTTCTTAACCCCTATATCTACGTAAGAATTCACGTAAATAGAAAACGCGAAAGGAAAATCACTACTGTCAGTTGAATCGGGCTCGGACTAGACGCTAGGGTAGGATGAAGGGCCTGCCCACGCTAGCGGCGGAGGGAGGCCGAGGCTGGCCAACTCCTCCCTCTCGGAATTCGGAGTTGTCCTATCGGACCAACTCCTCCAACTCCTCCCTTCGGTCGGAGTTGTCCTCACTTCGTTCGGACCCTATCGGTCGGAGTTGTCCTCCTCCTATCGGAGGACCCTTTGGGCCAGCCCGGGGGGGGCCGGAGGCCCCCCACCCCACCACCCACTCCATGAATGGTGGTGGTGGGGCAGGGGGGGGCGCCGACAGGCGCCCCCGGCGGGCAGCGCGTAGCGCTGCCAACTCCTCCCTCCGGTCGGAGTTGCCAACTCTCCCAACTCCTCCCGGTAGGTCGGAGTTGTCCTCACTTCGTTCGGACCCGCGGTCGGAGTTGTCTTCCCTTCGGTCAGACCCTTCGGGCAGGGGGCGCTACGCGCCCCCGGCGGGCAGCGCGTAGCGCTGCCCTGGCCAACTCCCCCAACTCCCCCCACTCCTCCCTTTGGTCGGAGTTGTCCTCACTTCGTTCGGACCCTTCGGCCTTTAGGCACTCGACCGATAGGGAGAGGGTCGGAGTTGTCCTCACTTCGTTCGGACCCTATCGGAATTCGGAGTTGTCCTCCTATCGGAGGACCAACTCCTCCCACTCCTCCAACTCCCCCCACTCCTCCCACTCCTCCCTTCGGTCGGAGTGGTCCTCACTTCGTTCGGACCCGGTAGGTCGGAGTGGTCCTCACTTCGTTCGGACCCGGTAGGTCGGAGTGGTCCTCACTTCGTTCGGACCCGGTAGGTCGGAGTGGTCCTCACTTCGTTCGGACCCTTCGGTCGGAGTGGTCCTCACTTCGTTCGGACCCGGTAGGTCGGAGTGGTCCTCACTTCGTTCGGACCCGGTAGGTCGGAGTGGTCCTCACTTCGTTCGGACCCTTCGGTCGGAGTGGTCCTCACTTCGTTCGGACCCTATCGGTCGGAGTGGTCCTTCGGACCCTGGCCGTAGCGGGCCTACGGCCGGCCACTATGCCCCTACTACCCATAGTGGTCCCGTAGGACCGACCCCTCTGGGGGACCCGGGCGCGTAGCGCCGGGTCCACTTTGGAAGTTGCGCTACGCGCTTTCCCGGGACCCCCTACCCCATAAGTGGTTCCCCCCTCCTATCGTCGGGGGGTCCCCCACCACCATCTCTAAAGTGGGTGGGGCTAGCGCGTTTTCCTTAGGGGAATTCTGTGGCGCACGCGCCCCCTAGGGAAGCGCGTAGCGCATAAAATTTTGCATGGATTCATGACTTCACATAATTTAATTTCATTGAAAATTAAAGCAAAGAGGCCGGGCTTTCGAACAGAATAATGAAGATCCAGTTTGGGCAGGGGGGTGCTCCGCACCCCCCGCGGGTAGCGCGTAGCGCTACCCTGCCGTAATAGACAAAAAAAACGAAAGATTCCTTAATACACGCCTCAACCGGATCGATTCACGTATTTGACGCAATTTGTTTGGTTATGTGTTTTATATAGCGCTTTCTATGTGTTCTTGTACCATGATGGATCACCCAAAACAAGTCGAATTCTCAAATTATGAAAGCACCTGATTTCGTTAGGTGCTACGCAGGGCCTGGGCAGCGCTACTTTTAACTGCCCGGCGGGGGTTAAAAGTAGCGCCCCCTGCCCCAGTATTGTGGAACAGGATGTGGTTTCTGAAGAAGGCTTTAACACTAGTGTCTCTTATCCGTACTCTAGGATTTCGGGAGCTCTTTCTTGGTGTAATCGAATGGTCAAGAGCCTGAAGATTCAGCCTTTAAGGCTACGAATGAATGATTTTTATGTGTGTTCCTTGGGAGAGATTCATTTATCGGAAGTGCTCGAAGAACACGCACTTGACTTAGCAGAAGGGAGTCCTTCATATTATCATAGCACTTCCCTAGCTTCATCTTGGCACACCGTTGACGCTATTAGGAAAATCATAGTGTTACGCGGACAGGAGAGAATATAGTGAATATCAGTAAGTCATTCCCTTGAAGGTAAGGAGCAACGGACTCGGTCAATAAAGACTAGATTTCTGTAGTCCGGAATTCCATTTGGGGTGACCGAAGGGAACCACTCCCCCCCGATAGGGGGAGGGGTTCCCCCACCACTGAAAATACCGAACCCCCAGAGCCGAACCTATATCACACCTACATCCACGCTCACAAGCAAGATCTCTTCACTTGACCTTGGGTTCATTGAGAGGAAGGTATTTCCAATCAGACACTCTCTCTAGAATGAACAGACAGAACTCAATGAAAGAAGACAAGGAATAAGAACCTTACAAGCAGCACTCCTCAGATTTCCCAAGGTCCCTCAAGAAGAGAGGCGTTGAATACTTTAATTTAACAAGTTAATTGAAAATTAAAGTATCTTACAGCATAGACTATAAAGAAAGAATCTGAGGTCGAAGAGGCAGAGTAAGGCACATTCCACAAAGATCCCTACTTCTTCTTACCCTACTTCCAGCAAGTTAACAAAGAAAGAGGAAAAAGGAAGAGACTTCTCTAGAAGGATGTTATCGAACGAAGGGAAAGAGGGGGGTTGGGGGCCTTTCTTCTTTCTTTATCGGTGTGGTCCAACCTTCCGGACAAATGCCTTTTCCTCTTGATCCAGAAGCGAGTCAGGAGAAGTTGACGGCAAAGCTCACCCTCCATCTGCAGCGAGACAAGCGGACCGCTTTAAAAGGACGCCGTGGTCAATTGACGACTCTTCTATTGTTACAGGTAGCCAGCCAACTCCCCCAACTCCCCCCACTCCTCCCTTTGGTCGGAGTGGTCCTCACTTCGTTCGGACCCTTCGGAATTCGGAGTTGGCCAACTCCGGCTTTGTTGCCCTCCTGTCGGAGGGCAGGGGGCCTTGCCGGCCCCTTTAAAGGGGGGCGCGTAGCGCCCCCCTGCCCTTGGGGGCCCCTGCCCGGCGAACAGGAATCCCAGTAAAAAACAGATCTCCCGAAAGAGTCGACGTTCCGATCTCGATCAAGCGCGGAGCATAAACGAACAAGGCGGAAGCTGCGCTAATAAGGGTTTAATGCATCGGAGTCTCTTGGAGCACCGAACCCGTGTCTTCATTACGGCACTACTACTACAGGGCCCTCCGATAGGAGGGCCACTCCGACCGATAGGGTCCGAACGAAGTGAGGACCACTCCGACCTACCGGGAGGAGTGGGGGGAGTTGGTCCGAGGCGAGGACAACTCCGACCTTTAAAAGGGGTCCGAACGAACTTTTAAAAGGGCCTTAAATTGAATTGAAACTAAATTAAAGGTTCTTTAAAAGGGTCCGAACGAAGTGAGGACCACTCCGACCTACCGGGAGGAGTGGGGGGAGTTGGTCCGAGGCGAGGACAACTCCGACCGCGGGTCCGAGCGAAGCGAGGACAACTCCAACCGAAGGGTCCGAACGAAGTGAGGACAACTCCGACCGAAGGGAGGAGTTGGAGGAGTTGGGGGACCACAAATATTTATTCCGCCTTTAAAGAGGAGTTGGCCCGAAATCCAATCCCTTCACCTCGAATTCACGTACGTAAGGTTCCCTTTAAATCAATTGGCGGAAATTCTGAAGTGGAAGCGCTCTCATGGGGGGGTACACTATAGTGCGCTACGCGCTTCCCAGGACGGGTTTAAGGCGCTACGCGCTTCCCGACCCCCTTAGTAGAAGTACAGGGGGAGGGGCTCCGGCTGTCGTTTCAGCTTCCGCTCTCATATCTCCCGAACTTCAGATCTGCAGACTGCGGGCAAAGAGTATGGGCATGGAGGGCAGGGAAGATGGGTGCTACCCAACCCCTTTTCTTCCTTTTACCTTGCCACCTCTTCACGATGTAGCGATCCCCGATTTACGCGAGGTTGTTTGGGTTGAAAGCGGGTTCAGAAAATAGCAACTTTCCAACCTTTAAAGTTGGAATTCCAAATATTTTCTGAATTCTCTAGGGAATCAGCCCTTGAGTTCAACCATTTGTTTGGTGACTCGGGAAATTCAGGGGAATCGGGTGGATTCCAAAAGAATTGGGTTTAAGGGGAAGCGCTAGGAGCCGCTTAGCCCGGCAAGGGTACTACCTACCTGACGGGGTGGGTCAATCAATTATTCGCCTAGCGCTTTAGCTTCCGGGTTTTAGCCCGCACGAAGGCAGGTCAGCCTTAAGGCTGCCCTTTAAAGGGGGTTTAAAGTAGCGACTTTAAACCAACTCCTCCAACTCCTCCCGGTAGGTCGGAGTGGTCCTCACTTCGTTCGGACCCTTCGGCCTTTAGGCACTCGACCGATAGGGAGAGGGTCGGAGTTGTCCTCGCTTCGCTCGGGCCCTGCCAACTCCTCCCGGTAGGTCGGAGTTGTCCTCCCGGTAGGCCTTTTAAAAGCTGAGGTTACTTTAATTTAATTTCCTTGAAAATTAATTAGGTTACTTTAATTTAATTTCCTTGAAAATTAATTAGGTTACTTTAATTTAATTTCCTTGAAAATTAATGATTAACCGCCCTCTCCCTTCGGTCGAGTGTCTAAAGACCGCTTTAAAGTCACTTTAATTTCATTGAAAATTCAGTTCTTTTAAGGGCAGGGGGGCGCTACGCGCCCCCGCGGGGCCGGCCAGGCCCCCTGCCCTCCGATAGGAGGGCAACTCCGAATTCCGAGAGGGAGGAGTTGGTCCGATAGGACCACTCCGAATTCCGAGAGGGAGGAGTTGGAGCGCTTAAATTCAATCAAATTACTCAGGTTTTCGCGACGGCGCTCCTTTAAAGGGCCAACTCCCCCCACTCCTCCCGGTAGGTCGGAGTGGTCCTCACTTCGTTCGGACCCTTTTAAAGAACCTTTAATTTAGTTTCAATTCAATTTAAGGCCTCACTTCGTTCGGACCCTACAGGGCAACTCCGAATTCCGATAGGGAGGAGTTGGAATTCTGGAGTGAGGAGGAATTGAGCTCTAGTCCCTCGAGGAGGGTTCGGGTTATTTTTCTGTTTCCCCCCCATCAATTCGCATAGCTGCGCCCCGGTTCCCCTTTCCTGAACCATGAGAGGATAAGTCCGATCGTGGGGCGAGCGATAGCGAGCCACTTACCCCCGATAGGGGGTAAGGGGATCCGACAGGATCCACTTACCCCGATAGGGGTAAGGGGCTCTTCTGACTTCTGAGGTTGGCCATAATTGGCTGATCCATAGAAAGAAGGTTCACGATCGAGCGTGAACAAGACACGAGTGAACGAACGTGAACAAGCTACGAATGAACGCAGTGAACGATTCTTTAAACGATACAGTGAAACCCACTACACGGTGAAGGGATTCGAACCCGTACTTTAAATACTTTAAAGGCCCACCAGACCGCTCTTTCTGGGGGGTGGGATATAGAGTCAGCTTTTGTCGCGGGGGCCTTAGGCTCCCTAATCCTCCACACTGTGGTTTTATCCCTCCCGGCGCTTTCTTCTCCGATCTGGCTTTTAAAAGGGCTTACGCTATTTAGTTCTTCCGCTTCGCGGAAGATTTCGATACATACTGGGTCACCAGTCGTCGCGTGGAATCAAGTAAATAGAATTTGGTTCGTTCTTCCGCTAAGTCGTCCCTTTCGTCTAGAGGTTAGGACATCGTCTTTTCATGTCGAAGACACGGGTTCGATTCCCGTAGGGGGTAAAAGGAAGAGAGTTTCCTACCAGTACATAAGACCGGTTCCTCCCTAGAAAAAACCCTCCCCGGTCGTCGTGGGAGCCTTTAAAGGCAAGTCTTCCGCTTCGCGGGAGCCGGCAGCCTAGGGATTAGCCGGGGCATGTTCATGGTTTTGACCAACTCCCCTCCCCCCTTCGAATCTGTTACGCCAGAAGGTGCAAAACCGATTGGAGCAGGAGCAGCTACCATGGCTTTAGCGGGAGCTGCAGTAGGTATTGGACACGTCTCTAGTTCTTCGATCACTTTTGTGGCACGAAATCCTTCCTTGGCTAAACAATCATTTGGTTACGCCATTCCAGGATTTGCTTTAACAGAAGCTACTGCCTCGTCTGCCTCAACGATGGCCTCTTCAATCCCATTTGTATTTCGAGAAATAAAAAAGAGGTGCTGGCCTAGCCCGCACCTCGTTCGACGAAGAGACGCCGGCCGCCCTCCCTAACCTTACGCGGGTCCAGCCCCCCCTCCCCACAAAATCTCATGAATTTAGTGGATTCAGAGACCGAAGAAATATAAAGGAGAAGAGAAGGAATTGGACCTATTATTGAAAGAGGTGAAAGACTCTTTGGATAAGCTCGTCGCTAAGCAAGAAGCGGACGAAGAAGAGCCGGCTCACTGTCCTTTCTTTTGGAACAAAGCGAAAAACTCGATGCAGACCCTATTGGGGGCAGGGAAAGGAATAGACATCCTCTATTATTGGGCATCCGCTCACGAGATGTACGACGCCCTGCACATCCTAGCCTTTCGGGCAGTGGTATTGTAGATAACACTAATAGTAGTACCTTGAGCAATGAAAATTGAAAGGACATTCTGGAGATTCGTGCCGTTCTAGAGGACTCACTAGATTGGCACCAGTCTTGAAGGGGTGCACCTCCCTTTCGTTCGGTTGCGGCCCTCCTTAGGGAGGGGTGGTGTTTGGGGGGGGCGCGCGTGTCACTCGATGGGCACCCCCTACCGAGTGTAAGAAGCCGTTGAGTCTTCGACCCCTTAGAAAGGCGTGGCCAATTCCTTTCTTGGAGTTGTATAGGCAATTTAAAGGCGGGAAAGCCGCAGAGCAGATTCGATGGACATGGGGAGAGAATGTCCGGCCTATCCAAGGGCCCTCCGATAGGAGGGCCACTCCGACCGATAGGGTCCGAACGAAGTGAGGACCACTCCGACCTACCGGGTCCGAACGAAGTGAGGACCACTCCGACCTACCGGGTCCGAACGAAGTGAGGACCACTCCGACCTACCGGGTCCGAACGAAGTGAGGACCACTCCGACCTACCGGGTCCGAACGAAGTGAGGACCACTCCGACCTACCGGGTCCGAACGAAGTGAGGACCACTCCGACCTACCGGGAGGAGTGGGAGGAGTGGGGGGAGTGGGAGGAGTGGGGGGAGTGGGAGGAGTTGGCCGGCAAGGCCAACTCCCCCCACTCCTCCCGGTAGGTCGGAGTGGTCCTCACTTCGTTCGGACCCCTTTTAAAGCGTTACTTTAATCTAATTTCAATGAAATTAAAGTGCCACTTTAAAGGGCCCGCCCTCCGGCAGAAGGGCAACTCCGACCTACGGGTCCGAACGAAGTGAGGACCACTCCGACCGAAGGGAGGAGTTGGAGGAGTTGGCCCGATAGGGCAACTCCGAATTCCGATAGGGAGGAGTTGGACATAAGCACTTTTTAGTTAGGCAAATGGCAGGCCCAAAGGACAACCTTTAAAGGGGGCTCGCAAGCTCGCCCCCCCTGCCCCTTTCTTTTCCTGAGATTGAGTGATAAGGGATCGGGTGCCAAGTGCTAATCGATCACTGCAGCCGGCCTTCAACCATTACTGGGGATGGCCCACGAGGTGTAGCGCAGTCTGGTAGCGCATCTGTTTTGGGTACAGAGGGCCATAGGTTCGAATCCTGTCACCTCGATTACTGCCGCCATTGGGCCATTTCGCTCCGTCCCTTTCCCACGGAAGTACGCTCGCTCTATGGCTTTTTTGAAATCTCTGAAAGCCAACTCCTCCCTATCGGTCGGAGTGGTCCTTCGGACCAACTCCTCCAACTCCTCCCTTCGGTCGGAGTGGTCCTCACTTCGTTCGGACCCTATCGGTCGGAGTGGTCCTGACCTGGCAGTGCCAACTCCTCCCTATCGGTCGGAGTGGCCCTCCTATCGGAGGGCCCTTCTGAAGTTCGAAATTTTTCAGCGCGTTGGGTTCATAGAAAAGGAGGAGGCATGACTTTAAAAGGCGGGGTTAGTACTACTTGAAGGGCGGCGTAGCGCTTGGGGATAAGCACTTGGAACGATAGAGGCGCGGATCCATAAGAAAGGAGCATAGCGCTTAGCGGGTAAGTCTGTCGTCACGTAAAAGAGCAAAGCACTAAGTGGTCTATACGAAAGGGGCATAGCACAATGGGGTTTCCTCGAGGGGGGCGAACATTGGAATTCAAGAAAAGGGGGCAGGGGATAACTACTCGAAGAAAACATCGAGTGGGTACTTTTTGCCGAAGCTTTGAACCATTCATAAAGTTCCAAAAGTTGAACCACTTTAATTTTCAATTAAATTAAATTCAAGGTTCTTTACGTAGCACAAACTAGTTCCGTAGCGCTTCCACTTCTGAAGTGCCCTGCGCGAGACGTGAAGCTCTCCAACTACATGGCGCGGATCAAACTACGGGCCGTGGCTCCCAACTCCCAAGCACGGGTCAGGACTACTCCAAGGCCCTAATCACTTGGGTTGGAGCCCCGCAGTCCTTGAACACCATACAAGCTCAAGCCAGTGAGGATGAGGGATGGGGGGGGCTCTGAGGCGGCTGCTCAATGCGGGGCTAGTGAAGGAAGTCAAGCCCCAAGAAGCACGAGAGCTTATGTATGTGGAAGTGTCTATCAATGGAAAACCTACGTCGGCTACGATAGACACCGGCAGGGGGGCTACACACAACCTTGTGGCGGATCAAGAGGCACGTACGGCTGAACCTCAAGCTACGAGCGACTCAAGCGAGATGAAGGCTGTCGATTCGGAGGCAACCTTGTGGCCGTCACAGGGTTGGCTAAAGAAGTGCCCATACAGCTCGGCTAACGGGTAGGACCAACCTTCTAGCTGTTCCTTCAGACGATTCTCAAGTGATTTTTTGGTAGGCTTCATTAGCGCGGCTAGAATAGTACCGTGGGCCCGGAACAATAGGCCTCTTCAATGAGCAAGCCCCATGCATGGTCGTCCCTACGGTCCCTACCAAGGGGGAGGAAGTTCGAGGTAGTGTCAGCTCTGCAACTGGAGAAAGGCTTGCACTTTTAAAGGGGTCAAGCCACGCAGCAGCCTTACTAGAGGAAGAGGGTTGTATATATGGCCCATACCTCAATAAAAGAGGTGCTTCGAGGGTTTGGAGATAGAATAAAGCAGTCAACTGAGTTCTGAACGAATGGGATCCTTGGTAATGGCTCAATCTATAGATAGAAAGCCCTATGATGGGAAACTACCACTAAAGGTCTGGAGAGAGATGGGACCGGTTATAGTTAACGGGGGAGCAGATGCAAGCTTTTTCTTTCAATAGCCGGCCAAATGACTACAGGATCATCGGTCTACTCTACCTCAATTCACCATTTCGAACCTTATACAGAAGGTAGAATTCTGGGCGCCAAAGATGCTCGAGAAGATTTAAAGACGTTTATTTTTTAAAGTGCTTCTCTGACTTTAAAGGGCGAAAGCTTTAGAGACGCTTTTATCGGGTTGACTAAGATGCGAAAGGGGGAGCGGGAGCTTTTTGCTTTATGAAAGATTCCGGTATCAAATCAAAAGTAGTGTAGCTCTTTCTTCCGCTTTGGGCTTAACAAACGAAGTACCGCTGGAAGTCCCGCGGGTCATCGTTTCTTCAATTGGCACTTTTCTTTCGGAGAAGATGGTCCTACATTGGTACCTATTGAAGAACTTTTTAATGAGTGAAGAGAAGGCCTTTAAAGGCTCTCTAAGGAAGGAACTGTCTGGCTAAAGAAGGAATTCTGGAAAGGTACTTTAATTTAATTTCATTGAAAATTAAAGCATTATACAGAAGGCTGCTGTCGTCTCGATTCCAAGTGGTGCTCCGTAGCGGCCATCGCCATCCCCACTAAGACCTCACCTGCCGGGGGCTTGTGCAAAAGAGAAACGTCGGTCACATTCAAACAAACGAAAAAGAAACCGCTTTAAAGTAAAGTACACACGAAAGAATTCAGTAGATAGAAGACATGCTCTCTTTCAAGAGCCCGTTCCTTCTCTTCACTCAGGCAAGCTCATCTTGTTCTCATTCATACAGTTCTTCAGGAGGAAACAAAGAGTTCTCTTTAAAGTAGATGTTCCAGCGTTTCCCCTAGTCCCAGTTGATGATTCTCCGAGACTCTCTCGCCGCGAGAGTTGGTTGATGATTTTCCGACTAACAATACTAGTCCCAGTCGATGATTTTCCGAGACTCTCTCGCCGCGAGAGTTGTTGATGATTTTCCGACTAACGATAGTTGGTGCTTGGGTTGGAGGGGAAGGAAGGGCAAAGTGGTTTCTCTTCATCCTTGCAGACGATCCCGAAGACCTGGGAAGAGTCCGAAGCAGACGATCCTCCCACGGGGAAGACAATTCCGCCCACCCTACGCAGACGATCCCGCCCCGACGCAATGCAGACGATCCCGGCAAATTCAGATAGATAGTTGATGATTTTCCATAACCCTCTCTCACTCACTCACTCGGAACCAAAACCCACTCTCACGCGCTCTCACTCACCCGGAAGTTAATGATCTTCCTACACCAATTCCGAGAGATAGTTCATGAGCGGGCCTGCGAAGGCGTTTAAAGGGCTGTTGTATAATCCGAGTTTGATCCGTGGTTCTGGACCTGGACCTTGGGGCTACGCGCGGGGCCTGACGTGTGCACCGGAACTGCTTTGAAGGAGCGTACTCCGTGGCTCCACGTGCTGGCTTCTGACGTTCTGGTTATGGTTCCGGTTCGGAGGCCCATTCCGGCGTTCAGACGCCCAGGTTTCTACCGGCCCTAGTTGCGTGGTGCCTCGGGCCGGCCACTTCGGATGAGACGGTTCCCTGCCCTACGCTCTCCACGTTGCGTTGCCTAAGGCACCCCCGCTCCGTAATAACCGGGTATAGGGGGTGCCTTCGTGTCCCTTGGTTTGACGCTGTTCTGTGTGCATGGAAATCATTATATAGAATGAACCAGTTTAAAGGCCCGATATCGACCTTTAAAGGCTTTTGCTACTGATTCGAATTCGGGCCTAAAGACTACTTCCATTCCTTTCTCTACGCTGGTGATGAAGCTAACGTGCACTTACTGTTGGTAGCGCGTTCCGCCATAGCACGCACTAGCCCGTAGCTACAACTTCCTGGTGCCCTTAGCTCCCACGGTGATGCTCCGATCGCTGATTATCGCGGAGCAGATTTCCGGTTTAAAGTCATGTAATTTACTTAAAGTCATGTAATTTACCCGCCCACGTACGATCCTTTGCCATACCCACCGTGCCCCTCTTTTACGAGACCGATCCGCAAACGGAGGAGGCTGAAGCGACTTTCCAGGCCATTTTATCCAACTCCTCCCTCCGGAATTCGGAGTTGCCCTCCTGCCGGAGGGCGGGTCCGAGGCGAGGACAACTCCGACCGCGGGTCCGAGCGAAGCGAGGACAACTCCGACCCTCTCCCTATCGGTCGAGTGCCTAAAGGCCGAAGGGTCCGAACGAAGTGAGGACCACTCCGACCGAAGGGAGGAGTGGGAGGAGTGGGGGGAGTTGGAAGACAACAAATGATTCCGAAGGGTCCGAACGAAGTGAGGACAACTCCGACCCTCTCCCTATCGGTCGAGTGCCTAAAGGCCGAAGGGTCCGAACGAAGTGAGGACCACTCCGACCGAAGGGAGGAGTTGGAGGAGTTGGCCCTTTAAAGGAGCGCCGTCGCGAAAACCGTAAGAACCTTTAATTTTCAATGAAATTAAATTAAAGTAACCCTTAAGGTCTCTGTATTTAGTCATTATTAGTGTCATCTCGGGGAAGGACAACACTGATTGGTAGTCGAGGGTTCGAATCCCACTTTCCAGAGTGTGGCGTGCAGGCGCCCATCGAGTGTCCTAGGGCGAGTGCATCAAACATCGAGTAGAAATCGAGTGTTGACAGCGCTACGCGCTTCCCACGTGAAGGGGGCGCGTGGCGCCACAATAGTGGCCTCGAAACCATCTTTGAAGGTACGAAGTCACTCGAGTTGGTTTCCGGAAAGGGGGGGAGGGCAGGGCCCCCTTGGGGGCTCCTTCAAAGGTGGCCTAAAGGCCACCCTTAGAAGGCAAGGGCACTATCAGCGTTACAAAGACTTTTTAATTTCATTGAAAATTAACGAGAACTTTAAAGCGGCTTTCCCTTTTCCCTTTTCTCTGAAGGGGAAGGTATAATGTGGAAGGCTTAACGCGAGGAACGAACCGAAGAAAGGGATCGTCTGTTTCCAACTCCTCCCTATCGGAATTCGGAGTTGCCAACTCCCCCCACTCCTCCCACTCCTCCCGGTAGGTCGGAGTGGTCCTCACTTCGTTCGGACCCTTCGGCCTTTAGGCACTCGACCGATAGGGAGAGGGTCGGAGTGGTCCTCACTTCGTTCGGACCCGCGGTCGGAGTTGTCTTCCCTTCGGTCAGACCCTTCGGGCAGGGGGCGCTACTTTTAACCCCCGGCGGCCAGCCCTAGGGCTGCCCTGGCCCGGCAGAAGACGATTTTTCCGGAATCGGATTGCGCCTCAGAAGCAGCTGCTGCGGGGCGTGCGAAACGCCCTGCTCTTGCCTCGTGTTTGGAGAGAGGGCTCAGCTCAATCAGACTCAGCTCGATTGGCCGACTCAGAAGCATCTACCGAAGCAGCCCTTTTAAAAGGGTCCTACTCAGCAGCTCGAGATACCGCATAGACTACGGACTCGGGCCCTACGGGGCCACGTCACTGGGGTAGGGGCCTGGGGGGTGCGGACCCGGGCGGGTAGCGCTACGCGCTACCCTGGCCCCAGTAGGGGCCTCAAAAGCTTGCGAAGGCTGCCTTAAGGCACCACAGTCAGCTCGCTGTAGCGCCTGTTCTTATCCCTTCGTTCCTAGAACCTTGCAGAGGCCCTTAGCTAGGGAGGCGATACCAGGGCTAGTTGGTATGACTGCCTACCTCTGCTGCTGGTTACTCGGCTACCTATTCTGTCGCTGCTGCGTAGGCTTTTGTTGCTATGCGCTCCCACCATGTTCGTGCTACACCGGAAGCTTACCTCTGCGGAGGCGGAGCACTACAGTGGGCGGGCTCTCTACTAGGCGCATAATTCCGCGAAAGACGTTTGACTGTTTGCTTGTTCAAGCAGTCTTTGTAGTATCCCGCTAGAGCACTGCTTTTCCCTCCGAACCTTCGTTTGGCTCCACAATCATTTGCTAAGAGAGGGACCCGCGTTAGGCCTTTAAAGGCATCTCCACCACTAGATTCTTTCATTGAGGTCCTACAGTGGTGCATTTACACGCTCGCTGTCCTATGACCCCAATAGTGCTTCACATAGGGATTATAATGCATCAACCACACCCCCTATTGGCAAGGTTCGGAACGCATAGAAGGCTATGCTATCTTTGTTACGTCGACTGAAAAAGGGAGTTGGGTAAAGAAGGGGAAAGGAAGCTTCCTTCATTCGTCATCCCAAGAAGAAAGACGTCTTGCGCCATATGTACTGAGAAACTCCACCCTTTAAAGGGGTGCCTGCTTCGCCTGCTGACTAGGCCCTTTCGAATGACCAGTAGTACCCCCTCTGTTTGAGACTTGTTCTCGTTTCAGATGAAAAAGTTCTGTCACTTGGTCTGAATCTTTTCCCCTATTATGGAAGGACCGAAACGGATCCTTTTTTCTGTATCGAGAAGCAGAGTTAGTGATAAAGAGGACGGGAATTAAGGATGCTTTTTGAAAAACTTTCAGAAATTTGTTTTGTAATGTCTTTTCCGAGTTGCGTGATAACCCGGCTATTCAAAAACGTGCTCGTACGGAACAAGAAGCAAGACAGTACGAGACGAAGTCGGAACTTTAAAGTCAAGTATTCTACCGGTCTTGACGCCCTATCCTAAAGGCTTAGGCCATAATCCGTAGACCAATCCACCCCTAATTAAATTCCGTTCGGCAGTCTTTACTCGCTATAGAGAAATCGTCCTTGTCCTGTAACCGGTAGGCTAAGATTCAATTGCCAACCGGTCTTCAATTAATTTTAAAATACATGACTTTAACATAAATTAAATTCAATTCCAGTTGCCGGTTACGAAGGCCCATTACTCATGAGCTCTCGCTCAACGGGAAAGAGCCGTATGAAGGGCCAGGGGCCCCCAAGGGTCCGAAGGACAACTCCGACCGATAGGGAGGAGTTGGCCCTCCGATAGGAGGGCAACTCCGAATTCCGATAGGGAGGAGTTGGTCCGAAGGACAACTCCGACCGATAGGGAGGAGTTGGCCCTCCGATAGGAGGGCAACTCCGACCCTCTCCCTATCGGTCGAGTGCCTAAAGGCCGAAGGGTCCGAACGAAGTGAGGACCACTCCGACCTACCGGGAGGAGTGGGAGGAGTGGGGGGAGTTGGCAACAAATAATTCCGCACGGGAGGAGTTGGCAGCGCTACGCGCTGCCCTAGGGGGGCCCCCCTGCCCCACTCTGATAGTAGCAAACCCTCCACGCTTTCCCTCTGCAAAGAGGTCTTTATTGGGCAACAACCTGAATTGGTATATAGATATCGGATTCACCACTCCCACTCTAAACGGCAGGGTGGCCTACGGCCACCTTTAAAGGGCAGGGGGGCGAGCTTGCGAGCCGGTCAGCCTGCCGGGCTGCCCTGCCCAGGAAAACGCGTAGCGTTTTCCTACGGGGGTACTACAAAGGTCTTCTAACCGGCAAGGCCCCCTGCCCCCTGTTGGGGGGGGGCTGCCCTGCCCTCTGGAGCAGTCTGAACCCTTTCTCTTCGTAGGCTAGTTCCACTGGTCGGCTGGTTACATTTCGGACTGGGGGCAAGGTAGGCGGCCGCTACCTTTGGAATAACCGGAGCTAGCCCAAACCTCACTCGTGTTTCAATGTTTTGGTTAACACCCAGAAAGAATTGATAACCATATTATTATTACTATTAATCATGCCAATCACTCTTTCTCATTCGCTATCCCGGTTATTCCAGTGTGTATGGCAGCCCTGCAGGTTTTGTTGCTGAAATGGATTGAATTGTGCGTTAAAATACATGACTTTAAAGAGGGGTAAGAAACCATTCTAGAGATAATTGAGTCTTCTCCCAGAACTGGAAGCAACTAACCATTTAGATTTTCCAACAACTTCTGTGAACAACCGGATCTGCTATCTGACCAAGCGGGTTCCGGCGACTTCGGTTCTTAGTTAGACATGTTTAATCCAGGGCCAGGGTCCGACCGCGGGTCCGAGCGACTTTAAAGCGCAACTCCTCCCTTCGGCCTTTAGGCACTCGACCGATAGGGAGAGGGTCGGAGTTGTCCTCACTTCGTTCGGACCCTTAAATTGAATTGAAACTAAATTAAAGGTTCTTTAAAAGGGTCCGAACGAAGTGAGGACAACTCCGACCTACCGGGAGGAGTGGGGGGAGTTGGAGGACAACAAAGAATTCCGCCTTTAAAGAGGAGTTGCCAGGGTCCGAGCATAGCGAGGACAACTCCGACCTACCGGGAGGAGTGGGGGGGCGCTACTTTAAACCCCCGGGGGCCGAACCCTGCCAGGCACAGGGCAACTCCGAATTCCGATAGGGAGGCCAACTCCGAATTCCTAGGGAGGAGTTGGTCCGACCGACCTACCGGGAGGAGTTGTCCTCCCGGTAGGTCGGGCAGGGGGTTAAGATTGAATTTTCAATGAAATTAAATTAAAGGTTCTTTACCGGCAGGTTTTCGCGACTTTAAAAGGCGCTCCTTTAAAGGGCCAACTCCCCCCACTCCTCCCACTCCTCCCGGTAGGTCGGAGTGGTCCTCACTTCGTTCGGACCCTTCGGCCTTTAGGCACTCGACCGATAGGGAGAGGGTCGGAGTGGTCCTCACTTCGTTCGGACCCTTCGGTCGGAGTGGTCCTCACTTCGTTCGGACCCTTTTAAAGAACCTTTAATTTAGTTTCAATTCAATTTAAGGCCCGGTTCGCTCGGACCCGCGGTCGGAGTTGCCCTCGCCTCGGACCAACCCCCCCAACTCCTCCCGGTAGGTCGGACCCTGGATTTGCCGGGAAAGGGGCGTGTTGTCCCCCTACCATTATCCGACAGTGCGCGGAGCTCGAGACATAGAAAAATTGCTATGGATCACCACCCCAATGATTCTCTGGACCCTTACAGTTCAGAAGAGGACTCTGCTAGTTCAGAGGAAAGGAATACCTCTTCGGAAGAATAAAAAGGAACTTCATGCGGTCGGTCCCGGAGGGCCGCCATAAGGAAGCGCTACGCGCTTACCTTCCCTTCTTCGGGCTCGAATCCATGGGATAACTCAGAAGCCAGACTCGGTGCCGACGATAATACAAGGAGTCGGCACCCAGAATAATTCCAGGGAGGTCCTGAAGATAGTCTGCGCGGTCTGCTAATATCTGTAGTAGAAGGCTCGCAGCTGAGTAGGAATCGAAATGAAGGCAGACTAAGGGTAGCGCTACGCGCTACCCGCCCGGGTCCGCACCCCCCTGCCGAAAACCTCCATGCCCCTTTAACAATCAACGCCCATGCATATCAGAAACGGGAGAAAAAGGATTCATTGAGTACGTATCCACTAATAGTCTCGTTGCCTTTGCTTGGGAGCTTCTACGCAGGTGTTTTCGGTCGTTTTCCGGGGTCAAAAGGAACCGCTATAGTAACCACCATGCGCGTTCTATTCTCTTTTACTCCATCCCTGATCGCTTCTTATGAAGTCGCGCTGGGAGCCAGTGCTTGCTATATAAAGATTGCTCCATGGATTTTCTCGGAGATGTTTGATGCTTCTCGGGGCTTCTTTGGCGACCGTAGAGTCACCGGAGTAATTGCCGGATGAATAGATTATCCGAACGCTGCTGCTGTTGCTTCGCGGCGAGACGGACCCGACTCCCTCTATGGGACCACCACTCCCCTGGAGCCCCAGAGCATGTCGGGAAACGAGAGGGCGAAGGAGCCTAGCGCTTCCCCTAGGGCGCCCAGGCGAAGCCCTTTTTTCTCCTAGGGCTGAGCCTAGCCACTCGCTCCCCCCCCAAAAAGGGGAGGAATAGCGAGGGCGGAGCTTAGCTTACTGAAGTAAGTCCCGGGACGCTACGCGTCCCCGGGTCCCCATTGCGGGGCGTTTTAAGGGTCCGAAGGACAACTCCGACCGATAGGGAGGAGTTGGCCCTCCGATAGGAGGGCAACTCCGACCGATAGGGTCCGAACGAAGTGAGGACAACTCCGACCGAAGGGAGGAGTTGGAGGAGTTGGTCCTCCGATAGGAGGACAACTCCGACCGATAGGGTCCGAACGAAGTGAGGACCACTCCGACCGAAGGGAGGAGTTGGAGGAGTTGGTCCGGAGGACAACTCCGACCGAAGGGAGGAGTTGGTTTTAAGCCCTGCGCCGAGAACTTCAATAATTTTTCCCGACCGTGTCTTCGAGACACAGGTGAGGCTTAGGATCACGAACGTAAGGTGGAAAAGGCCGGCTAGCCAAGGGCCCAGGGCCCCCGAAGGGACCTACCGGGTCCGAGGCGAGGACAACTCCGACCGAAGGGTCCGAACGAAGTGAGGACAACTCCGACCGAAGGGAGGAGTTGGGGGAGTTGGAAGACAACTCCGAATTCCGAAGGGTCCGAACGAAGTGAGGACCACTCCGACCCTCTCCCTATCGGTCGAGTGCCTAAAGGCCGAAGGGTCCGAACGAAGTGAGGACCACTCCGACCTACCGGGAGGAGTGGGAGGAGTGGGGGGAGTTGGCAACTCCGAATTCCGAAGGGTCCGAACGAAGTGAGGACCACTCCGACCCTCTCCCTATCGGTCGAGTGCCTAAAGGCCGAAGGGTCCGAACGAAGTGAGGACCACTCCGACCTACCGGGAGGAGTGGGAGGAGTGGGGGGAGTTGGCAGCGCTACTTTTAACTGCCCGGCAGGGGGGCGCTACGCTATGCCCTTTAAAGCCCCCGGCGCGGTTGTTCCAGCTACGCCTTCCGCCTACGACGGCGGTCTAACGACACTCTTAGGCTAGGGAGAGGGTGGTCCGGATGGGTCAGGTAGCGGCGCTTCTTCTTATAGAAGGCGGCCCACTTTTTTCCCCTAGAAGGGATTCAATGAATTTTCAATGTACTTTTAGCGCTTCAAATTCAATTAATTTTAAATTAAACGCGACTTTAATTAATTAAAAGTGCGCGTTTTGGAAATTCTGTGAGCCCCTTATACAGAAGGGGGCACTCGACCGAATTTGGACACTCGACTACGGGTCCTTTGGACACGAGACCGGAGGGCACCATTGTGGAAGCCGGGGAAGCGCTACGCGCTGGAACTAGGGTGCACTTCCCTGCACTTTCTTAGTGACAACCTTAGTGGCGCTACGCGCTTTCCCGCTTCAGTGGGAAGCGCTACGCGCTCCCCACTGAAGTTCCCCCAACTTCAGACATGGTGGTGGTGGGGCGCCTTAAAAGGCCAGCTTCTTGATGCCCATACCACACTTTTCTCACAGATGGTGGTGGTATGGGCATCAAAGGCTAAGCTGGCCCCAGCAAGGGGCAGGGGGTTAAGATTGAATTTTCAATGAAATTAAATTAAAGGTTCTTTACCGGCAGGTTTTCGCGACTTTAAAAGGCGCTCCTTTAAAGGGCCAACTCCCCCCACTCCTCCCACTCCTCCCGGTAGGTCGGAGTGGTCCTCACTTCGTTCGGACCCTTCGGTCGGAGTGGTCCTCACTTCGTTCGGACCCTTTTAAAGAACCTTTAATTTAGTTTCAATTCAATTTAAGGGTCCGAACGAAGTGAGGACAACTCCGACCCTCTCCCTATCGGTCGAGTGCCTAAAGGCCGAAGGGAGGAGTTGCACTTCAAATACTTAAGTTTAAATTCAATTAAATTCAAGGTTCTTTGGACCCACTCCTCCCTCTCGGAATTCGGAGTTGTCCTATCGGACCAACTCCTCCCTTCGGTCGGAGTTGTCCTCACTTCGTTCGGACCCTATCGGTCGGAGTTGCCCTCCTATCGGAGGGCAGGGGGCCTTGCCGGCCCCCGCGGGGGGCGCGTAGCGCCCCCCTGCCCTTTAAAGCCAACTCCGACCTACGGGTCCGAACGAAGTGAGGACCACTCCGACCTACCGGGAGGAGTGGGAGGAGTTGGGTTTAAAGGAGTTGGCCCTCCCCCTCCCGTAGGTCGGGGGAGTGTCCTCCGGACCCTGGCTGGGGCCAGGGTAGCGCGTAGCGCTACCCGCCCGGGTCCGCACCCCCCAGGCCCCTACCCCAGCCAGTGGCTTTAGCCCCTCAACCTCCCTTCGGTCGGTTGAGTGGCTAAAGCCCCTCCCGGTGGGTCGGGGGAGTGTCCGGAGGACCCGTGCCGGGCCAGGCAAGCCTTACGGCTTCCCTAATCACTATTGTGCACTCGACTAGGGAGAGGGAGAGGACAAAGCCAAAAAAAACGCATAGCGTGAGCACTATGGTGCGCGTAGCGAACTGAGTTCGGGTGCGCTATAGTTCCACCCTGCCCAACAACTTCGAAAGGTTAATTTCATTGAAAATTAAAGTAAATTCAATTAAACAGAAGAAGTCTAAAGTCAATTAATTTTCAATTAATTGAAAATTAATCGAAACGAAACGTGAGGTACGAGCGTGAAGGCGGGGACTACGCTTCCCGTCTATCGACCCTCGCATATGTGCAGCAAGAGGGCGCATATGCCTGGACGAGAGGGCCAACGTACAATAGGTACAGCACACACCACTGGCAAGCGCACCTATGTCTCGGCATCAATAGAGTCTTCGGTGGAACCGGTGAACCACGCATCCGCCCTTTAAAGCTGGTTAGATGCGTGGGGCAGAGGGCTCGTAGTACCCGCCACACCAAACCCCTAACTAACGGCGGTACCGTCAGGGTCCTCCGACAGGAGGACAACTCCGACCGAAGGGAGGAGTTGGCCCAAAGGGTCTGACCGAAGGGAAGACAACTCCGACCGCGGGTCCGAACGAAGTGAGGACCACTCCGACCCTCTCCCTATCGGTCGAGTGCCTAAAGGCCGAAGGGTCCGAACGAAGTGAGGACCACTCCGACCGAAGGGAGGAGTGGGAGGAGTGGGGGGAGTTGGCAACTCCGACCGAAGGGAGGGGTTGGACCGGGCCTCAGTGCTTTCTCCTCGGCCGGGCGCTTATCAGCACCAACAACTTATTGAAGGGCGGCGGATAGGTGGAGGTCAAGGGCGAGCCTTGTTGAGGGCGACAAGGGAGCACGAAAGGCGGTGGGGGGCCTCCGGCCCCGGGCTGGCCCTTTGGGCCAGCCTCGGCCTTTCGTCACCTCCAGGTGGGGGGCCGGCCTGGGCGGCCTGCTATCGGGTGTCCCCTTAAGGTGTAGGGTGAGCGGGGGGGCTCGGTCAATTCAATTGCCTGTCAAAAGAGCACTTTAGAAGGATTGACGGATAAATCAAGAATTCGAACGATCAATTGCGGGCGGCGTCCCGGAGACCCTAACCGGGCGGCCGCCTACAGCCTGGTTGCCTTTCAGGCCCTCCCGGGGGAAGTGGAATCAGCAGAAGGGAAGGGGCCTGATTCGGCTAGGCAGATGCCTACACTTGAGTGGCAAAGGGAAGCGACACCTATCCCGCAAGACCACCCACTTTAGAGATGGTGGTGGTGGTCTTGCGGCCGTAGGCAGGGGCGCTTCGCGCCCCGGGTGCGCTACGCGCCTCAACCCAACTCCTTTAAACCCCGGGCCGGTAGAATACTTGACTTTAAAGCGCCCCACCACCCACTTTATGCGTAGTGGTGGTGGTGGTGGGGCGGCTTAAAAGGCCAGCTTCTTGATGCCCATACCACACTTTTCCCACAGATAGTGGTGGTATGGGCATCAAAGGCTAAGCTGGCCCCAGCAAGGGTGGCCTTTGGGGCCCCGGCACCACCACCACCCATGAATGGGTGGTTAGGGGCGACAGTGTCGGGAGTTGGCTAAAAAAGCCCCTGCCCTCGAATGACTGCCCTTTCTTGTTGGGAGGGAAGGGCATAAGTTGGTTAGCTTTTACTACTAACCAGAATCCCAAGTCGGTGAGCCGTGTGATGGGCGACCATCCTGCACGGTTCGGAGAGCACTTGATTATGCCACTCGGGCACATCGCCGCACTTTAAAGGGGGCCGCCGGTTTAGCCGCAGAAGGAAGGGCCCGGTGAAGTAACTTTTGACTCGGTGTTCGATAGTCTGACTGTGGTTATGTTAATTGTGGTTACACCTGTAAGTAGCTCAGTCCATACTTACTCCATTTCATACATGTCCGAGGATCCGCATAGCCCTTGATTCATGTGTTATTTATCCATTTCTACCTTCTTTATGCCAATGCTGGTGACTGGAGATAACTCTATTGAATTATTCTCGGGACGGGAGGGTGTAGGTCTCGCTTCATATTTGTCAATTAATTTCTGGTTTGCACGACTCTAGGCTAATAGAGCAGCTATCAAGGCTATGCTTGTCAATAGAGTGGGTGATTTTGGATTAGCTCTCGGTATTATTGGTTGTTTCACTCTTTTCTAAACAGTAGACTCTTCCATTCTTTTCGCTCGTGTTAGTGCCTTTTCTGAACCTAATTATTATTTCACTTTTTGCAACCACCACGCCATAACTGTTATTCGTATTTTACCATTCACTGGCGCTGTTGGAAAATCCGCACAAATAGGATTGCATACTCGGTTACCCGATGCAATGGAGGGTCCCACTCCAGTATCCGCTTCGATTCATGCAGCTACTATGGTAACAGCCGGCGTTTCTATGATAGCAAGGTGCTCTCCTTTATTCGAATACTCACCCAATGCTTTGATTGTTATTACTTCCGTGGGAGCTATGACGTCCTTCTTCGCGGCAACCACTGGAATATTGCAGAACGATTTAAAGAGGGTCATAGCTTATTCAACTTGTAGTCAGTTAGGCTATATGATTTTTGCTTGCGGCGTTTCCAACTATTCGGTTAGCATATTTCATTTAATGAATCACGCTTTTTCTAAAGCATTACTTTTCTTGAGCGCAGGTTCAGTAATTCATGCCATGTCGGATGAGCAAGATATGCGTAAGATGGGAGGGCTTGCTTCCTCGTTACCTTTCACCTATGCTATGATGCTTATAGGCAGCTTATCCTTGATTGGATTCCCTTTCTTAGCTGGATTTCATTCCAAAGATGCGATTTCAGAGCTTGCTTACACTAAATATACCATTAGTGGTAACTTCGCTTTCTGGTTGGGAAGTGTCTCTGTCTTCTTTACTTCCTATTATTCTTTTCGCTCACTCTTCCTAACATTCTTAGCACCAACTAATTCATTCAAGCGAGACATCTGTAGATGTCACGATGCGCCCATTCTTATGGCCATCCCTCTAATCCTTTTGGCTTTTGGTAGTATTTTTGTGGGATACTTGGCCAAAGTGTGACCTGTTAGCCTATAAGTCAGTCCCGTGACGAAGCGGCTGTTGCTCACCCAACATGATCCGGGTGAACAATAATTGAGGATTGGATGCGGGCGAAACTCCCGCCAATGGCTGAGATGTTCAGTCGACTCTCTTCCCTTTGTAGGAGGTATGGCAACCTCTGAGTTACGAGTAAGCAAAAAAGGGAGGGGGAAAGAGGCCCCGGCGAACCCCCATAAGTGAACAAGTGTAAGCTTTGCCGCCCGACAGTATCCAGTACTGACCACACTGAGGGACAGGCCCGGTAAGCGTTCCGGCAGGAACGAGGGGTACAAGTGTCAATTTCTGGCCCTGCACCGAACATCCAATGGACCATGGACTAATAATAAACGGCCACTGTATTATGAGAAGACTACCATGTCCAGGAGACCGCCCCACAAGGTACATCTTGCGCCTATGGGCCGCTATAACTATCCAATACACTCGAAACTGGAACACCACTGAATGTAGGGCTCAGGAAAACGCTACGCGTTTCCCTTTGTTACGGAAGGGGCGCCGGGGGCGCATAGCTAGCCGCCCCCTGCTCCCTTGCAGTGGGCTGCCAAGCTACAAGCCCTATCTGTGGCGGGATTCTCTAAAAAGCAAAGGCCCTGGCGAATAAAGACCAGGGATATGCCCACCTGGAGACTTGGGATCTCAGCAGTGAATGGAAAGGATAATAAGTTCTAAGTCGGTTCTGCATAGATAATACTCGAACGAGGAGGGAAAGCGCTATTTTCCGGGCCCGGCCCCCACTTGCCGGTGGGAACAAATCCAACTCCCCCCACTCCTCCCGGTAGGTCGGAGTTGTCCTCGCTTCGCTCGGACCCGCGGTCGGAGTTGTCCTCACTTCGTTCGGACCCTTCGGAATTCGGAGTTGCCCTCCTGCCGGAGGGCAGGGGGGCGAGCTTGCGAGCCCCCCTTTAAAGGGGCCGAAGGCCCCCTGCCCTTGGCCGGCAGGTCGAGACGGTTGTAGGCTCCAACCCAGTATTTACCAACAAGCTTCTCGCTCCAACGAACGATATGGACCAATCGGCGTAGACTTGTACGAAATATACACGCAAGACTCTAGTGAGACAAGTCACACGGGATGATGACCCCCGTTAAAAGGCATTGACAATGTAGTTGGTTCCCCCTTTTAAAGCGGTCCGACCGAAGGGTCCGAGCGAAGCGAGGACAACTCCGACCTACCGGGAGGAGTGGGGGGAGTTGGCAGGTTTAAAGTCGCTGCTTTAAACCCCCCTTTAAAGGGGCCGAAGGCCCCCTGCCCTCCGGCAGGAGGGCAACTCCGAATTCCGAAGGGTCCGAACGAAGTGAGGACAACTCCGACCTACCGGGAGGAGTGGGAGGAGTTGGGGGAGTTGGCCACAAATGAGAGAGACGGCAAGAGGAGGTCCGGGGAAAGCGCTACGCGCTTCCCAGGTCCCCTGTTGGATGGATGGGAAGGCTACAACCACACCACCACCCCTCTTCCCCCATTCGTCAAATGTGATGGATATCAAATGTTGCCTGGTAAAGAGGAAAGCGCCTTCGGCTTTTGTTCGTTCCGCCAACCACTAACAAGTGGGAAAGGGTGAGGCGGAACCTACAGAGTTGGCCACACGAATGAAGGTTCGATAAGAACTTCATTCGCGGAGAATGAAGGGCGAAGCTCTTGCCGGGAGCCCGCCCTCGCTCCCTCCCCCCAAAAAGGGGAGCGAGTGGAGGGCTGCCGCTTTCCCGTTAGTCGTTTCCTTAAAAGCCCCCTTTCTCTCTCAGGACGGGCCGGAGCCGGGCAAGTATGGGGCCGGTAGGGGGGCCAGGGCAGCGCTACTTTTAACTGCCCGCCGGGGGTTAAAAGGCACGCGCCCCCTGCCCCATACCCGGTCCCCTTCTATCTTCGGGGAAAGCGCGTAGCGCTTTACCTAACGGGTAAGCGCGTAGCTAGCTATAGTGCCCCTTGCCCAAAAAGGCCCGGCCGTCTGCCCACTGAATTCGTGGGATTGGGTAAAGACTCCTGGGTACCGGTCCTACGGACTCCTAGCCGGGGTCTTGCGTGCGGGCGGGGATCAGGTCAAGCGGGTTTTAAGGCGCTTCGGAGTCAGAAAAGGATACTTGAAGGCGCAGCAGTTTAAATTAAATTAAATTAAAGTAACTTTGAAATAATTTGAAATGAAATGAAACTAAAGTACTTTTAAAGCGCTCCGACTTTAAAGCGGTCTTTAGACACTCGACCGAAGGGAGAGGGCGGTTAATCATTAATTTTCAAGGAAATTAAATTAAAGTAACCTAATTAATTTTCAAGGAAATTAAATTAAAGTAACCTCAGCGGCCGGGTCCGAGCGAAGCGAGGACCACTCCGCCGAAGGGAGGAGTTGGAGGACAACTCCGACCTACCGGGAGGAGTTGGGCAACTTCCGCCCCCCACACCACCACCCCGAAGTGGTGGGGGGCGGAAGTTGGGCTTTAGCCTACTCCTTTAAACCCCACCCCCACCCTAGTTGGTGGGGTTTAAAGGAGTTGGGCCCCCTAAGTAGACTCTTACACAACGGCCTAGCACTATAGTGCCCGGCCGGCAGACTGAGTGGTTGGATAGCTAGCCGAAAGCACATAAGGGTGGGACAAGACGAGAGCCCAATAAAACGTAAAGCATTTCCCTCTCCGAGACTAACAAAACGTGAACCGGGAGCATACATGACTTTAAAGTGAAAGAAGAACACAATTTGTGGAACCAGAGAAGGCCGAAGGTGTTGCCGGGCTAGGGAAGCCGTCTTCTTCGCGGCTTCCGCCTCCGGCACTAATAATGTGGAGGGGACGCTAATAAGCGTTTTCGGGACAAAAGTCCGGCCTAAGGAAAACGCGCTAGCGTTTTCGGCTTCCCGCCTCTCTTTCGCCCTTTTTGGGAGAATATCAAAAAAACCTTACTTCTCTAAAAGAAAAGGGGTGTGACAGGATGCCTTGTGGCAGCGTCCGGAGCCCCTTCCGTAACATTCGAACCTTCGTTCGTGAAGCTTTTTTAAGGGCGTTTTACCCTTCTCTCCTGAAAGGGGAAGCGCTCCCCCTTTTTGGAAGAGAGGGTTCTTGCGGAAATTCAGTGAAGCGCTACGCGCTTCCACAATAGTGGTCGCGCGTCCCCCTTCCCAGCAGGGGCTCCCCCCCTTCGTAAGTAGCGCTTTCCCCCTCGATCCTGGGAGGAGCCGTATGAGGCGGAAGCTTCACGTACGGTTCTGAAGCCAAGCCCTTCCAGCAGCAATGGGGCGGCTTAGGGACCGATATGATGATTGGTTTAGGTAGGGCGGCCCACAGGTCACCTGTAGGGATACCATTCGTGAGACTGCAATCCACAAACAAAGCATGGGACTCACCCGACCATTTGGAAACAAAGACGGGAACCCTAGCATGTCACAAAAGCGAGGCTCGGGCCGGCCCTACTCGATGATAGGAGCCTGCCCTAGGATGCCTCGCGAGCTTCCTGATGCAACACGAGATGAAGCCGAAGGGTCACTGAATTCCGATGGGGTTGGAGCAGGGCAAGAAAACGTTTTCCTGACCTTTTTTTCCAGAGAGAAGAAGGGGTACGGAGCTTAGCTTTCCCTACCGGGAAGCGCTACGCGCTCGGGACCCTTTGGGGGGAAGCGCGAAGCGCCCCGCAATGAAACCTTTTCGGAGGGCAAGGGTCGATAGACGGGAAGCGTAGCTTACCTGCAAGGCAGCTTTTTGCGCGTTTTGCCCGCAATCAAACGGGTGAAAACGCGTTAGCGTTTTCACCTAGAATCCGGGCGCCCGGCCCGGATTCTACCGTAGCGTTTGATTGCGAAAACGTGACTTATCTCGAAAGGGAAAGCTGCCGCTTTCAAACTATGAATTTCCCCCCGGGTTCATGCCTCTGGGCATGAACCCAGCAGGGGGCTGATATTTATTCATCCCCATTGGCCCTTGGCCCCTTCTCCGATTCCCCCTCTCGGGGCCGAAATTGCCTATCGGCAATTACCCGGCATGTAGACTCGGTAACACAAAAAAAGCGAATTTTTTTTCGATTTCGGAAATTAAATCCCTGCAACTAACCGGAATGAAAAACCAGGGAAGCGCGCGAACGTACGTTGTCACACTCCCTGCCTTACTTTGGTGCCTAGAGCAGGGCCAGACGCAGAGCGACCCCCAAAGTCGGTCGCATGGGAGCTACCCACCATCCGAGGGAGACAAGATACTAAAGGCGGCCATCCCGAAGCATTACGACCCACAGGCGACACCGGCGAGACTCAACAAGGGGAAGAACCCGGTTGGGGGTCGGAGGATCCATAGTACCTGCTCCCCATTCAGGGTAGCCTCGTATTCATTTTGGAAAGTGCCGACTGGCGGGGAAGGGATCTATGCATCTGCAAAACTATAGCGGATTGAACGAGAGAACGGGGGCTAGGGGGGGGGGGGGGGGGGGAAAGCGCGCGCTTTCCCCCCGCAATCAAACGCTACGGTAGAATCCGGTTGGCCTTAGGGCGCCCGGATTCTAGGTGAAAACGCCCTATCACCCACCCTTTAAAGCGCTTCGCGCGTGAAGGCCTTGCCCCAGAAATAGAAACGCGGTGAAACTGCGCAATTTCATTGCCAAGAGGTACACGAACCCAGAGCAAGCAGGGTTAGTGAGCCGTGTAATAGGCGACTATTCCGCGCGGTTCGGAGGGCACTTCAGTAAGCCTGAAATGGGCTTACGTCTTGACCCCTTGTGACCCAATTTCTGGGCGAATTCCCTTCCAATACTCCCCAAAAATGAGATTATTGCCGAATCCGAATCTGCTACTCCAATCATTACCAAACTAATACCTATTTTGTTTAGTACTTTAGGGGCTCCTGTGGCGTATAATGCCAATTCTCCCGCTAATTCCTTCCTTTTCGCTTTCAAAACCAGTACCTTTGGTAATTGACTCTACTGCTTTTTAAACAAGCGCTGGTTTTTCGATCAAGTTCTTAATGACTTTATAGTGAGATCGTTCCTGCGTTTTGGGTATGAAGTATCATTCAAAGCTTTAGACAAGGGTGCTATCGAGATCTTGGGTCCTTATGGAATTTCGTACATATTTTGACGATTAGCCAAGCAAATAAGTCAACCTCAAAGTGGATTTGTTGTGCGAAGAGCACGTTATAACCCGTTGGCCTTGCTCCGTTGTGGGTAAACGGTAAACCCGACTCTACGAACCCAAAGGGCGGCCGGCAGTAGGGGCCTGCCGGCCCAACTCCCTCCCCCACCAACTTCACAGGGGGGCTGCCCTGCCCATCAGGGGCGACAGCTGGCCCGGGGACGGGAGTTGGGCGTGAAGACCGGAGTCGGTGCAGTGCTAGCCAGAACGCAAGTGAATGAGTCCCGGTATAGGTTCCCTTCCGTCCACGAGGCATGTCAAAATAGGGAAAGGCATGGTGGGCGTATCTAACGGAGGTCGCGGTATGCCAAATTTCGCCAAAACAAGGGGAATCGCAGCCCTCTACCCCCCTCAGGAGTCCATAGCGTAGCCGCCTAACCACATGCACGGTTAAGAATCTAGGGAGCGGAATGGCTAGAGCACGGGGAAAGAACGATCTCAGCAAGAGCCATACATAAGGACTACTAGTGTCCCGGCTCGGGGATCTCCTGTAAACTCCCATGCGGTACATGGCGGGTATTAGGGGAAGCAGTGATCAAAAGTGCTGCAGAGAGCCGGATGAGGGGAGACCTTCACGTCCGGTTCGGAGGGCGGTTATATCCCGACCCTACTATCATTATGCCTTTGCTACGTTACTTGGATCCACTATATTCGTGACCTTCTCTGGTAGGTGGGACTTCCTCTCTTTCTGGGTGGATAATCGATTGTATTTCCTTCTTATAGTGAGTAGTTTCTTCCTATAGAATTCACTCTTTGGTATGAATCAACCACTACAGTGGAGGTCCGACCCCTCCCTTCTTCGGGCCTTTTCGTTGCTGGGCCAGGCAAGCCGTAAGGCTTCCCGCCGGTGGTGCGGCAGGCACCCCCTCGACCTATCGGTCGAGTCTCCTCCCGTAGGTCGCTCTCCCTATCGGTCGAGTGGTTTGCTGGCGCCCCTGCCCATGAAAGCTTTTCGATTCCTGTTCAATCGTTACCTTGGGAATGGGATGCGCTCCCGCTTCTGCTGCGTAGGGCATAAGAAAATATCCGCGAATTACTACCAACTCCTCCAACTCCTCCCTTCGGTCGGAGTTGTCCTCACTTCGTTCGGACCCTATCGGTCGGAGTTGCCCTCCTATCGGAGGGCCGTAGGTTTGAATAAAGAAAAAATCCTCCTGCGAGATTTAATTTCATTGAAAATTAATAAATTACCCTCAGCGCTAAGCGTATCTCACTGCTGATTGGAGCCATCTGCCGGTGCGGACCTTCACGTAGCTATTGCTTGCGGAGGTGGCCTTTAGTGATGCACGGCTTTGGCTGCCTTACGTAGGTTCGGTGGTTTAAAGGGCCGGGTGGTGTTCGTTCCTCTTGAGGCATAGAGGTCCCTTCGAGAGGGAAAGGAGGGCGGCACGGGGGGCGGCGTTCCTACCAACTGTGAGTGCAGGCGCCTGCGAACTCTGAGTACAAGGCAAAGCGAACTCTGAGTGCTGGGCACATGCAACAACTCCGAGTGCAGGGCACATACCAATCAAGTATATAGAGAAGAAGACCTTCCTAAGGCTGACAAGAGATGCAAGCAGCCTGAGGAAAGTCGTCGTCTTCTATACACTCGATTGGTGAACCCGCTCTCATGAGCTGCTGCACTCCGAGTTCACGTGTGCCGGCTTGCACTCAGAGTTGCGTGTGCCCTCCTGAAAAGTAGGGAACACCGCCCTCTCAAACATCCCTAAAGCTACATTTAAGGAGAGAGGGCGCAAAACTCCCTACTTTTGATGGGCTGTCAGAAATGTAGAGGTTGGTTAGATCCAGCTAATGGGCGATAGTTGGAGTCGGCGGCTCTTCCAGGATTCCCTTATCCGGAATCCAACTCCCCCCACTCCTCCCACTCCTCCCACTCCTCCCACTCCTCCCTTCGGTCGGAGTGGTCCTCACTTCGTTCGGACCCGGTAGGTCGGAGTGGTCCTCACTTCGTTCGGACCCGGTAGGTCGGAGTGGTCCTCACTTCGTTCGGACCCGGTAGGTCGGAGTGGTCCTCACTTCGTTCGGACCCGGTAGGTCGGAGTGGTCCTCACTTCGTTCGGACCCTATCGGTCGGAGTTGTCCTTCGGACCAACTCCTCCCTATCGGTCGGAGTTGCCCTCCTTCGGAGGGCCCTACGCATCGGTAATCTGTTGGGGCTGCTGGGGCGGCTGAATCTAGGGGCGCAGAACGATCGGGTAAGGCTAAGGCATAAAGACTATCCGAATGCCGGGAAGGCTAATGCATAAAGACTCTCAGCCTATCATTACCAGGGCCAATATTAGCAGACCATGAGTCAGACCTAGGCAGCCAGCCATCAGTCAGTACTGCAGCCTCTTCGCCTGGCCGGCAGGAATGAGGTTATGGCATCAAACCTTCTTGCCCTCACTCCCGATACCTTGTGAGAGTCCAGTGCACTCTGCTGTGCTCTCCTTGATATGGAGGACATGGCTCTCAGGCCCTGGTGCTGAGCCTGCGTAGCTGCTCAGTTCACTCCCTCCCATAGTCCTCAGTCTTATGGTGTGACTGAAGTCATGCACCCTTAGTCCATTGGCATCGCATCTGCCTGCCTGGGCACAGGCTAGTCTGGCAGCTCTAGTCACCCTCCCTATCTCACTTTAAAGGGCTCAGTTGCTGAGACATGATGTCTGTCATGCCCTCTAGTGACAGTCTATAGAAGGCCTCCAACCCAGACTCACTACCGGACGCCATTCCACTCATAGCCATCCCGGAACACATATAGACACACTCCTGCTCCACCCTAGACCTAGTGTCCAGCATGTAAAATTAAAGTAAATTATTTTCCTTTAATTTAATTTAAGCTTTCTGTTAGTTATCTCTGCTATGGTGCATGTGCTATGTCTCATGGAGTTGGAGGCTTGGAAGTCAGTGTGGTGTGCATGGTAGTCTGGTATGGTGTCTTTGATGTCCTCTATCCCGGCGTCTGTCCTCGGTTAGTATGGACCATGACCTGCACTCCTCTGTGGAGGCTAGCTCAGACACAGGGTAGACCTGCACTTCATCACCATCGAAGTCTGCATTGGAGTCAGCACAGTTGTATGGTGATAGGCCAATGCATTCCTTGTCCCATAGTCGGACTACCATAGGCTCACAACTGCCCTGCCATAATGATGGGGGTCTGTTGACCACTACCACGTCACCCCCCTCCAAGGGCCCATATGAATACCTAGATGATATGAGCACTACACCCTGCCGGGTCAGTCACAGTCCTAGTAGGAAAGAGGAAGTTACTGGCTACCCTCTTTGGTATGGCTATCTCATTGGGCCTGCACTCCCAGCATGGTACTATGACAGTCCTAAGACTGCCATCCACAGTGCCACCGGCCTGGTACCTCACCACTCCTGACCCAGTCATCACAGACCTAACCAGGAACTCAATGTACTGGGCCTCAGTGTTTTATGATTATCCGACTTTTGGTCTCCGACATTTCCTGATTCTCCGAGACTCTCTCGCCGCTCTAACTAATGGACGATTCTCCGGTTCCCTAGGAATTCGTTCCCTCCCCGCATTTGATGATTCTGCGATTGGGTTGCGCCCAGTCCTCATAAGGATAGGGGGACAACGCAGGATTTTCTGCATTTGCCTCCCAACTCCCCCCACTCCGACCGAAGGTCGGAGTGGGGGGAGTTGGAGGAGTTGGCACACCCCCCTCCCTACCACACTACCCGGCCCCCCCGCACACCATTCCCTCTCTAGGGCCCCCACTCCCCCTCTAGGTACCTCTCTCCCTTCGCGCTTTCCATACCCCCTGACCTGCTGGATTCGGGAACTATATGCGGATGCGGGTGGTGACCTTCAAAAGGTCATCCAGAGTTTCTTTCCTTCCACTGCCGGGGAGTGAAGCCTCCGAAGCAAGAGGTTGGGCCACAACCTTTTTACTAGTAGTGAAGCGCATAACCCCGCTAAGGGAAGAAAGTCTCTGGGTGGCGGGCACTTGCCGTGGGGCGCGCGCATTTGAACTTTCAGAGGCAGACCCCGGCAGGAGCCCCCAGCTCTTTCCCTAGAGCGAGAGTCTGCCTAGAACAAGAATGACGCTTAGCCTTCTTCTTCTTTTTTTCCTCTGCGGCGTTTAATTTCATTGAAAATTAATCAATTTTCAATGAAATTAAATTAAAGAACTTATCAATCAAATCTTCGCGGATTTCGCGCTTTCTTTAAAGTCTCCATTTCTGTAGCGCTTTTAAAAAAGGCGACTGATCTTTTTTGGCTGATCCTTGGCGATCATTCTTTTTCCTTGTGTTTCTTGCTCTTGGTATTTATGACTGTGTGATAATTGGTGGGCTGCTTTTACCAAGATTGGGATCCGGGCTAAAAAGTGGGACCCTAGAGGGTAGGGGCCCTAGAGTCAAAGTGGGAGAGGATTGGGCTCCGAATTCCCAATCTGGTAAGGCCATCTATCTACGTGATTCCTGGGAATAAAAAATAGATGCGTTTTTACTTTAATTTTCAATTCATTGAAAATTAAAGGGGGATTGCTTTAATTTAATTTCATTGAAAATTAAAGGTTACTTAGATTTGGCTAATATGTATATTTGCCTTTATTCGGCGGTCCGCATCTTCTGTCGGAACATCCTAGCAGAATATCCGCCGTTTGGTGTGACCTTTTAAAAGCCATCACTCCCAAGGTAGTTACCAGTCCCTTGTTGAAAGTGGCGCCCTCCTGTTGTAGCGCGTTAAATTGAAACGAGGCCCTTTAAAAGAACTTTAAAGGCGGCGATTCGTTGGCCTTCTCGTGGGGAAGAAAAAGCCAGTCCTTCTCTCTTGATCCGTTTCTGGGTCGAATGGAACAAAAACTCTTTCCTTACAAGGATCCAGTGAAAGCACCCCACCACCGCCGGCAGGGAGGGCACAGGGTTCGACCGAAGGGTCCGAGGCGAGGACAACTCCGACCCTCTCCCTATCGGTCGAGTGCCTAAAGGCCGAAGGGTCCGAACGAAGTGAGGACCACTCCGACCGAAGGGAGGAGTTGGAGGAGTTGGAGAACAACTCCTCCCTAGGAATTCGGAGTTGCCCTCCTGCCGGAGGGCGGGCCAGGGGAGCGCATAGCGCGAAAACCTGCCGGGGGCGCGTATTTAAACCCCCTGCCCCCCCGGGGGTTTAAATACGCGCCCCCCTGCCCTTGTCGGCGTCAACGGATACGGCCCCCTCTAGCCCGGAACCGAAGCGAGGATCTCATGCTATCATTGAACGGCTACCGAACCGCCATACTCAGGTAACCGGTATCTGTTCCAAGTACATCAACACCCCATAGCTACTTAGGGCCGCACCCTCATGGGTCCAGATCCACGAATCCCGGCGTGATAGTGGCCTAAAGCAATTAATGGCGCAATCAAATAAGGCTCCACTTAATGCCGCAACACCGGTTGAGAAAGGGAAGCGAGAGAGGAACTGCAAGGGTCCGGGCGAAGCGAGGACAACTCCCCGAGCTTTAAAGGAGTTGGGATGGTATTTTTTCTTTCCTTGTGAGAGTACTGATTGCACTGAGTGAGAATAAACCGCACTTAGTGAGAATGCGTACTGATCCCTACTGGGTTCTTGAGCGGTAGCCCTTCCCGGCAATTGTAGACTCGGATTCCTTCTCCCTAGGGTAGTAGCAGAGCTTTCCTCCAGTCACTGAGTAGTAGCTGGTATGGCATGTCAGCCCATAACGCTTATAAGTTACTTTAATTTAATTTCATTGAAAATTAAGTAGCTAAGTTACTTTAATCTAATTTCATTGAAAATTAAGTAGCTAAGTTACTTTAATTTAATTTCATTGAAAATTAAGTTAAGTTCTTTAAAGTAAAGTTTTTACTTTAATTTCATTTAATTTAAAATTAAAGTAATAAAAGTTTTTGAATGAAAAATTTCCTTCTAAAAAAGGCGAGTACTTTCATCGGCCACTTACCCCCGATAGGGGGTAAGGACTTTTTCTAGTTTTCCGCGGGTTTCAGCGCGTAGCGCCTCAACCTGTGTTCCCCCGCTACGCGCTGGCCCCTCGCCGATAGGCGGGTAGCATCTGCTTTGAGCCCTCTCCCTTCTTTTTGCTTTCCCCAAACTGGCCCGCCTCCCGGTAAGGCACTTCTTGCTCGAATATCTGCATCTCAGAGGGAGTACTAGAGCTAGCACTAGGGGTCAGAAGAGGGCGTGGACGGATACAGAACAGACATGCTTCTTCAGCCGACATTCCTATCCTTAGTAGGTGCCAGTGCAAGACCGAACGCAAGAATTTGTGCGCATCGATTTCGACTTCTTCACTACTGTCATCCATCGTCATCCCCGGCAAGGCGGCCCCCTCCTGGGGATTATCCCTTGCCGACTGCGGCCCGGCTGGGGATTATCCTCTCGTTGAGTCAATTGCCACAACCTCCCGGACAATGTAATCCAATTGTTGATGATGTGACCTACTCTCTGCCCATTCCCCCGGTGGACCACAAAGCAAAATTGAGGCATTTCACCGCTGCTTCGGTCACTTACCGGGGCTACTCCCCGGGGATTCTTTCATACCGATGAGCCAGGAATAGAATATTCCCACGTACACTACTAAATGGTTGCCTTTATCGAGCTTCGAACCTTCCTTATCATACGAAACGGGAAGTAGTGCGTGCACCCACATAAGATCTCATTCTCGCTACTCATGGCTCTGAAACAGCAACTCCACGAGAGGAAAAGCAGGTTTAAGGTACTGCTTCGGGCAATCGATACAGACACGTTTACGCTTAGGCAAATGCTCGTGCGCCGGGTCCGAGCGAAGCGAGGACAACTCCGACCGAAGGGTCCGAACGAAGTGAGGACCACTCCGACCGAAGGGAGGAGTTGGAGGAGTTGGCTTTAGAACTTCCCCGCTGCTATAGCTATGGGCTGGCCTAACCTTTCTAAGGTTAAGCTATTAATTTATCATTGGTCAATAATGTCACGGTTCCACTATCGAGTGACTAATGCAGCTAAGCTCCTTTCTTTCCGTCCTGGTACCTGGCTGAAACCCTCGGAACAACCCAACTCCCCCCACTCCTCCCGGTAGGTCGGAGTTGTCCTCACTTCGTTCGGACCCTTCGGTCGGAGTGGTCCTCACTTCGTTCGGACCCTATCGGAATTCGGAGTTGCCCTCCTATCGGAGGGCCAACTCCTCCCTATCGGTCGGAGTTGTCCTTCGGACCAACTCCTCCCTATCGGAATTCGGAGTTGCCCTCCTATCGGAGGGCCAACTCCTCCCTATCGGTCGGAGTTGTCCTTCGGACCAACTCCTCCCTATCGGAATTCGGAGTTGCCCTCCTATCGGAGGGCCAACTCCTCCCTATCGGTCGGAGTTGTCCTTCGGACCAACTCCTCCCTATCGGAATTCGGAGTTGCCCTCCTATCGGAGGGCCAACTCCTCCCTATCGGTCGGAGTTGTCCTTCGGACCAACTCCTCCCTATCGGAATTCGGAGTTGCCCTCCTATCGGAGGGCCAACTCCTCCCTATCGGTCGGAGTTGTCCTTCGGACCAACTCCTCCCTATCGGAATTCGGAGTTGCCCTCCTATCGGAGGGCCAACTCCTCCCTATCGGTCGGAGTTGTCCTTCGGACCAACTCCTCCCTATCGGAATTCGGAGTTGCCCTCCTATCGGAGGGCCAACTCCTCCCTATCGGTCGGAGTTGTCCTTCGGACCAACTCCTCCCTATCGGTCGGAGTTGCCCTCCTATCGGAGGGCCAACTCCTCCCTATCGGTCGGAGTTGTCCTTCGGACCAACTCCTCCCTATCGGTCGGAGTTGCCCTCCTATCGGAGGGCCCTTGGGGGCACTTTTAAAGGCCCACATTTTTCAAACTTTTCGCCCAAAAAGTAAGTTACTTTAATTTAATTTAATTTAAAATTAAGTTACTTGTCTTTGTGGTCACACAACCGCTCGCCCCTTAAAATTAGGCTCTCTGTGCAAAGACGAGCGAAACTATCCCGTTTGCGGTCACGGAGACTTCTGTAGCTACTATTCCGCCCTCTTCTAAACAAAAGGAGAAGGGTGCTGCCGGCAGGCCGGCCTTTTTATTAGCTCTAGCTCCCACACCGGCAGAGCTGCGACCGGACCAACCGACCATAAGACCTTCTCCAACCCAGCCACGCACGTATGACCCAAGATTCAGACCGAAAACAGGTTTGTGGTCACACAACACACACACACGTACCCCCACGCGCCCCCTCAAGAAGGAGGACCACACAGCGCCACAGTTCGGAAGGGTTCTGCCAGCAGGGAGAATAAGAGCCGCCCGACCACCTAGTTCCCAGACGACCTACGGGACTACGACGAACTGCCCCTTCTAGCCCTTTACTAGGACCATAGATCGAGACCGAAAACAGGCTAGGGCTAGCTACGACGGACACACTAGCACGTACCCCCCCATCGAGAAGACGGGCTAGGTTCCGGCCCATAACGGTGTTCAAGCCAGGCTAAGTAACGGATTGCGAACTCGAACTCACGGATTGGCCACGAGAACCTTAATTTGACCGCTAGTTACTTTAATTTTAAATTAAATTAAATTATTAAACTTTAATTACCCTTTCCCTTTCCGAGCCAAGCCCTTTGAGGTAGGCTTCCACCGCAGTGAACTTCCCTTCCCCTTGAAGGGCAAGTCCTCGACCTCACAGATTGGTACTGAAAGTATAGTGCACGCGCCAAGGTGGCTTCCCGCCTAGGCGGTAGTTTAAGTACTTGCGACCTATTCTGTTAAGGACACGGGCGGCTTCAACGAACAGTGATCGACCGCTAGGAATCGCCTGATCCTGGGAACTTTACCTTCTTTAAGCTTCAAATTCAATGAATTTTCAATGAATTTCAAATTAATTTAATGCGCATTTAAGTAAGTATTGAATGATTCAATGATCTTGACGCGCCTGATCCTGATTATTTTACTTCTTTGAGATAAGGTAATTGGGCGATTTCAGCGGTAGCCTGATCTTTTCTAATATGGGCGCTAAGGTAAAGTTGCTTTAATTCTAAATTAAATTAAATTAAAGGTTCTTTCGCATTAGAGCAAACACCCTTGAATATCGACACAGAATAGATAACTCAGTGAACCCATGTACTCGACCAATTCGCGGAAATACCTTCTCTTACGTCTCTTCTACGCTTTAGCTTCAACTCCTGTCCTATCCGATGAAACTATCATCGAAAGACTTACCAGCGCCTTTAAATGTCGGCACTTACCAGCGGTGGAAGAAGGTGATTTTATTCTGCAAAGGATTGGTGTCTGGAATACTAGTGCAAGCAAACATAGTTATCGCAGAATTTTGCAGAATATATTTCCCGAGTTCGGGGGAGCGGCTCTTCAAGTGGTCTCCCGCAAGAGTTGGAATTCAGTATCTAAGCTTCTAATGACCAAAGGTGCAGTTTTCGTTGGGGAAGACGGTGCCGGTAAAGAACCTTTATTTTAATTTAATTTAGAATTAAAGCAACTTTGAAGGCTGCTTTAATTCTAAATTAAATTAAATTAAAGGTTCTTTGAAGGCTGCTTTAATTCTAAATTAAATTAAATTAAAGGTTCTTTGAAGGCTGCTTTAATTCTAAATTAAATTAAATTAAAGGTTCTTTGAAAAGGTTGCCACGCGAAAAGGCAAACGAGGGTATAAAAACTTTCCGGAGGCAGGTTCAAAGAACCTTTAATTTAATTTAATTTAGAATTAAAGCAACCCTTTTAAAGGCGCTCCCGCAGTGGATTCATCAGTAGCAGATGCTGAGCCTTCTAGGCTCACGGCTCTGCTGGAAGAAAAAAACTTGGAGATTCAAAGGCTCACGGCTCTGCTGGGAGAGAAGGACTTGGAAATAGCTAGAATAGGGGCTCTGCTCAAAGTGGGGGAAGCTGAGAACTCTCGGCTGCAGGGTCCTACGGACAACTCCGACCGATAGGGTCCGAACGAAGTGAGGACCACTCCGACCTACCGGGTCCGAACGAAGTGAGGACCACTCCGACCTACCGGGTCCGAACGAAGTGAGGACCACTCCGACCTACCGGGTCCGAACGAAGTGAGGACCACTCCGACCTACCGGGTCCGAACGAAGTGAGGACCACTCCGACCGAAGGGAGGAGTGGGAGGAGTGGGAGGAGTGGGGGGGAGTGGGAGGAGTTGGTCCTACGGACAACTCCGACCGATAGGGAGGAGTTGGTCCGATAGGACAACTCCGACCGTAAGAACCTTTCATTTTCAATGAAATTAAATTAAAGTAACCTCAGTTACTTTCATTTTCAATGAAATTAAATTAAAGTAACCGCTTTAAAGAGGAGTTGGTCTTTTGAAGTTCTAGGAGCATTCTCAGAGAAGGAACGGGAAGAAGCGCAGTTGGATCACCAACAAACGGCTTTACGGAACGCGCAGCAACAGGCTTTGCCCTAGCTAATAATCTTGAAAGAGGAGACAGCCAATCAACCAAAAAGGAACCTTACATCAGCCCTTTTTTTCTTGAAAAGTGTCGAATGAATTCAAAACGGACCTTTAATTCGCACCATTTAAAGAAAGTAAAGTTGCCGGAAACCTAATGAATTAGTCAGGGTGGGATTTGCTTGAGATCCGGAAACAGAACAGGTAGTTGAAAAGAAAGAATGGGGCCTTTAAAAGTAGCGCTACGCGCTACCCGCCCGGGTCCGCACCCCCCAGGCCCCTTATTAGAGGTTGATTGGTATTACAGCTTTTTAAAAGGCCGCTACACAAAATGTTGAAAGAGTTGAGCGCTTTTAAAAGGCGTAACTATCGTAGAGTCGGGAAGAATGATCACTATGTTGCTGCGCACTCCCGAAGAAAATGCTAGGAGTTCGAAAATGAGGAGGGAGCATGGAGCCATTGAGACTGTGGTTGATGGCATCTACGAAGTAGATTGGAGTCAAAAGCTGAGAAACATCCGGTAGGGTGGCCACAAGAACTGTACTTCGGCTGCTTCCTATCCTCATTCGTCCCCAGGGTCCTACGGACAACTCCGACCGATAGGGTCCGAACGAAGTGAGGACCACTCCGACCTACCGGGTCCGAACGAAGTGAGGACCACTCCGACCGAAGGGAGGAGTGGGAGGAGTGGGAGGAGTGGGGGGAGTGGGAGGAGTGGGGGGAGTGGGAGGAGTTGGTCCGCAGGACCACTCCGACCGATAGGGTCCGAACGAAGTGAGGACAACTCCGACCCTCTCCCTATCGGTCGAGTGCCTAAAGGCCGAAGGGAGGAGTTGGAGGAGTTGGGTTGCTCCGAAAGAGCAATCGAGAGGGAGGTGCGGGCCTGGGGCTCCGGGGTAGTAACTTCGGAGGGTTTTGACGGAAAGTTTTCTCTAGAATTCTGCTGTAGGTGGGGGAGACGCTTAGAGGGGAAAACGTCGTTAGAGCCCCTGTTTTAGGCGAGTGAAAAATCCGCCATACTGGCTAATCCCCTGCCTGAGGACCAGGTCTCGGCTTATCAATTGGGGAAAATGCAGCTTCTGAGTGATGTACCCCACGTTTCTTCCCACCAATCCAGAAATCTCGAGTGTTGTCGCACGCTTCAGGGGGTGTCGTCCTATTTCCCACCACCGGCCCCACCCGGGCAGGATTCAGTGACAGCGTATGGGCACCCTGCGTAGCTCTTGCTTCCTCCAGCTACGCTCCCAATGAGTGGCCTGCCTTTGACCTTTCTAGGTCGCGTAGCTGCCTTTCGTCACACACATTGTCCCGCTTCCGACACTTACTAATCTGCGACTTTTACTAATCTGCCGACAGATAGACGACTTTTACTAATGTGCCTGATCTGCCGTGACTTAGCGCCCATATTAGCCAAGTAGCGCCCTATCTTAGCGGATTAGCCCTTTTAAAAGGGCGACCTACCTCATTCTGTTGTTTTATTAGCCTAAGGTTACTTTAATTTAATTTCATTGAAAATTAAAGTGGGGTTACTTTAATTTAATTTCATTGAAAATTAAAGGTTACTTAGGTTTACTTTAATTTAATTTCATTGAAAATTAAAGGTTGGGCGACCTACCTTAAATTCAATGAATTTTCAATTAATTGAAAATTAGTGGAATTCCCGATTCTTTACTTTAGCGGCCGAATCAGCCGAATAAGCCGATGTCGAATCAGCTGCCGGAATCCATGCCTTAAAAGGGCTCTAGCAGGCCTCTCCTACGGCATTGAGAGAAGAGGGATAGCGGTGAGGACCAGTCCTTGAGTCAGTATGACCTCTGGCTCAAGGACTGGCCCCAGCCCCACCATCCATAAAGTTGGGTGGTGAGCGCTACGCGCCACTTAGTGGGTGGGGGACCTTTAAAGTGCTCTCTTTCTCCCCTACTAGAGCGGGTTGTTTCGGGGGGAAGGGCGGGGCCGAAACGCGCTGCCCTCAACCTCCCAAAGGTCGGTTGAGTGTCCTTTGACCGCCCTACCCTCGTCATCGGCTGACTCAGCCACTATGCGGACTCAGCAACGGCTGATTCGGCCACGTAGCGGGCTCGGCATCGGACTCGACAACGGCTGCAGACTCGACATACGGCAGCAGCGGCTACTTCGATTTGGAGTCTGGAGGTGGGGGCGGCACTCGCACAGAGAATGCGCTAAGCGGCGGGGCCGGGCTACGGGGAGGATGCATAAGCCCGCCCCCGCTATCCCCGCCGAAGGGGAAGGGCTAAGCTTCTACATACCTGATTTCGCGATCTCACCATTCGGAGCCCTTCCCAGTTTCAGTTTCTCCAGTTCGCTACGCGTTTCCCTTTCTTTAGATGAGTATTTTCCGACCCTTCCTAATGCTCTCTCTATCGTTTGATTGTCGTGAGGCTAAAGGGACCGGTATAGGGGATTGATGAAGTTGTATAATAAGCTCAAGTTCTCCAGGCCCTTCCTAGACCTTATATGACACCTAATAATAACCTCTCAATGTACTATAAGGTCCTCTTAGTCAGGGGCGGGCTTGATCCAAAAGATTTCCGGATTCTCCGAGGACCGGATCTTTGCAGCCTAGAATCCGTAACAAAAAACGGGATTCTGAGAGAGAGAGAGGTGAGGATTTTTCCGGCCGGATTCTCCGGTAATATAGGAGTTTCAAACCTTCGCCCCAGCAGCAGAAGCAGCAGTAGCCCAAGTAGTTCCAGTTCCAGTTCCAGTCCCAGTTTCAGCAGTCCCAGCAGCCGTTGCCCCAGGAGCAGTTGAAGGGGCAGTTGAACGCGAATCAGTTTCAATTGAATCAATTGACTCAGTCGCGGACCTTTAAAGGCTGACTCAGTAGCCCTTTCGGATTACTAGGGAAAGGGAAAGGTGGGAAGGTTCGAGAATTCTGGGGGAGTGTTTAATTGAAAATTAAAGTAATAAGATTACTTTAATTTAATTTAAGACAATTTTGCTGCTTTTCTGGCCTAACGCGCTTCTAGGGTCCGAACGAAGTGAGGACCACTCCGACCGAAGGGAGGAGGGGAGTTGGCCCTTTAAAGGAGCGCCGTCGCGAAAACCAGCGCTAAAAGTACTTTAAAGTACTAGGGAGCTTTAAACACTTTTAACTGCCGGCCTTTTTAAAAGGGTCCGAGCGAAGCGAGGACAACTCCGCCGAAGGGTCCGAGCGAAGCGAGGACAACTCCGACCCTCTCCCTATCGGTCGAGTGCCTAAAGGCCGAAGGGTCCGAACGAAGTGAGGACAACTCCGACCGAAGGGAGGAGTTGGAGGAGTTGGGGGACAACAAATTTGAATTCCGGAAATTCAATGAATTTCAATTAATTTTAAAATACATGACTTTAAAGAAAGAAAGAGTTGGAACGGCTTTATCGCTCCTTCCTCTCAACAACTGCTTCATCGGCAACTTAGGCTACGGCTACGGCAACAGCGGAAACAGCTTATTGCCTCTTCTTCCTTTCTAGGAAAGCTTCCCCTTCCTGGCCTTCTCCTTCGCTACGCGCCTCTCCTCCTTCCCTTTCGCTACGTGTCTCTCTTCCTTCTTCTTCGCTACGCGCCTCTTTTCGCCTTTGCTCCTCTTTCGCTCCTACCCTTAGCCAGTTCCCTTTGCGGGCGCCAGCCTCGAATGGTCTTTCTCTGAAGAAAAAAGGCTAACTGAGCGAGGCGTAGCACCTGTTTGACCATTCCGCAGTGCAAGTGGCCCAGCAAAGCTCAGAGCGCGTAGAATGCCGTTAGTTATGCATCCGCCGTTAGTTATGCATGTTCCGCAATCTATTCGGAAAAGAGGGGGCTGAAGAGGAAGCGCATGGCGGAAGAGAAGAAGAGGCTAAGCTGTAGTCGAGGCGAAGAGGAAGAAGCGCGCAGTCGTGGCCGGGAGGAAGAGGCTTCTTTCCGAAAGGATTCGGCGCGTGAATAGGGAGAGGCGCGTAGCAGAGAAGAAGAGGCGATATTTCGTTTCCGCGCAGTCATTATGAGAGGAACGAAAGAAAGCATCATCGCGTTGTTGAATCCTTGATCATTACAGGAACGAAAGAGAGCATCGTCGCCCGGGAAGGAACAGAAGAGAAAATCCTTGGGTCCTGGCTCAGAACCGAAACCTAAAAGCAGCCGGATTAATACTCAATGCCAACGATACAAGAAGTCGGCACCGCAGCAGCCTTTTAAAAGGGGCGAAACTGCATCTATCTACGTGTTTTTGAAGTGCAAAAACACGTAGATAGATGCAGTTTCGATTGGCTGCCCCCTTGCTGGGTACTCTAGTGCCTAAGGCTGCGCCCCTAGGGGCGCGTAGCGCTTCTCACTCTGTGGAAGATTCTTCGTGCCGAACTCTCTTTTTCGTAGGTAGGGAATCTTTGCTTTTCGGTTACCTACTGAAATATCTAAAAGGTGTTTAGAATCAAAACTTCTCCAAGGTGGGTGGTGGTGGCCGACATCCGGGCCTATGTGGGGCTTTCCCTACGGGAAAGCGAAGCTGCTAAGTTACTTTAATTTTAAATTAAGTTAAATTAAAGTAACTAAGTCAGCAGGGGTTTTTTAAGGGCTCCCGCAGTTCGGGCTGGCCACCACCCCCTTTGATTACACTCTCAGGCACGAAACGACACAACAACATGTAGCTCCTAACCTTCCCACTTGTGTTTCAATGTTTCACTTCCCAGAAAAAAAGAGACGCTCGCTTTACGGATAACCAATTCTTTCTCAAATCTCTGAGGGCTACTTTCCCGTTATGGATATATAAGTTTGAAGCATCGAAACATGAAAAAATCTCATATACCACACCGGACTACCCATTCCCATTATTATGCTATTCAAAATATCATACCAATACGTGTTTTTAAGTCCCGATCGATACTCGCGGAGTTGATTATCCCTCTCGAGAATGAAGATTTGAAGTAGTTTATAATTCATCAAGTATTTAGTACAACTCATGCCTTCGTGTATAGACCGGTGTAGACGAAACCACTTCCGCCAGTTCGGTAGTAAGTCTATTTCCATCGGCCGGCTGGTGGGAGCGGGAAGTCTGGGATATGTTTGGTGTTTCTTCCTCCAATCATCCCGATTCACGCCGTACATCAACAGACTATGGGTTTGAGGGTCATCCATTACGAAAAGACTTTCCTTTGAGTGGATATGTGGAAGTACGTTATGATGATTCAGAAAAACGTGTGGTTTCTGAACCGATGGAGATGACTCAAGAATTTCGTTCTTTCGATTTTTCTAGTCCTTGGGAACCAATGCCGCGTAGTGACAATCCCTGTAAAGTCTAGGTCTAGGGTCCTCCGACAGGAGGACCACTCCGAATTCCGAGAGGGAGGAGTGGGTCCTCCGACAGGAGGACCACTCCGAATTCCGAGAGGGAGGAGTGGGTCCTCCGACAGGAGGACCACTCCGAATTCCGAGAGGGAGGAGTTGGTTAAGGCCCTTCCCTTCCCGGTTTCCTTCCCGTGTGAGGATTCGATTCCCCCGAGTAGTGGTGGGGGCATCTATCTACGTGTTTTTGCACCTCAAAAACACGTAGATAGAAGAAGACACCGAGATTTCTGCTTGCTCCGAGTGGTCGAGGGTGTCGAAAACTATCGCCCCTTACCCCACAGAGCTTGAGTGCTACTGGTTAGCTGCCACTGCCGGTAGCCAGCCTCGAAAGAAGCTCCTCGCCACTTTAAAGTCGCCGGGCGCGTTTCCTCCTTTTCCAGGTATAGGGGTGGTCTGTTCGAAAATCCATGGCCGACTCTCTCTCCCTACCGAAACTGCATGTGGAAACTGCGAAGTGGAACCGAACGTCCTTGGTGACCTATGAATGTCCCCAATTGTGGTAGGTCGACAAACAAACAAGTCAAGCCCATTTGCCGGTGAGAGAGCGAGTCCGCCTGGGAGGAGAGTGAGTCCGCCTGGGTGAGAGTGAGTCCGCCTGAAAAGGCGTCAACACCGGCGATTCAACTTCATTCGCGCTCCGAAGGGCCGATTGCCGCACCTTTTAAAGGCCTATCGTCAATGGAAACATGGCCTGTTTCAGGTGGCAGCCTCCCTTCGCCCCTTCTCGTAGCATCCGCAAACCTTTGCTCTACCTTCCCGGCAAGCGGGAGCAGCAATTCAAGGGAAAGTGGAAGCAGCGATTGGTGGGTCCTTTCTGTTCGGTAAAAGCTATTTGGTTTCCCGGCTTTGCGGAAGGCAAAGATTCCTTCCTTTGCGGAAGCTGCGACCTGCTTTGTGGGGAAGCATTTAAGTGCCGCTCCTTCGCATCTGCAGAATTTGCTCTCCAACTCCTCCAACTCCTCCCTTCGGTCGGAGTTGTCCTCACTTCGTTCGGACCCTATCGGTCGGAGTGGTCCTTCGGACTTTAAAGGGCCCACCTCCCCTTGAAGGGAAAGTAAGACATGAGTGCCGCCTAGTCGCGATATCCTCCCCGGGGGCATCTTAGCCCCCTTCGCTTTGCCCGCCGTGGTTAGGCTCTGTTCATTACCGTTTCTCTGATCGACCAGGGCCGGCTCAACCGGGGCAAAGAAGCGTTCTGAGCGTGGCTACACACCTGGTCGACTGATTCCCCAGCCAGGTCTTCCATCGTCACTACTAACAATTTGACGTAGTTAGCAACCTCTCCCGGGGACTTCCCCTTCTCTTGTGTAGGGCTTGTGCAGGACTTTTCCTTCGTGCAGGACTTTCCCTAGCCCCCCGCAAGAGCGGACTGAGTCTTTCTTTGTCGCTCCGGAATCGAGAGCCACTGCTCTGCGGAGAATGACGTGCTAGCACTTATAGGGCTTCCTTCTCTCAGCCAAAGAAACCGGCGGTGCCACGCCACGCTCAGAACCCTGGGTGCCGTGCGGGGGGCAGTGGAGCCAAAAGGGTGCCGGGAGCTAGCGTAGTTGCTACTCCCCATCAACTCGATTTTATCTCTGGGAAGCACCAGAATTCTAGAAAGTTGGTGTGGTCGGGCGGCTTAGTTAGTGGATGGCGATGGGCCTTCACTATAGATACGTGATCCCGCCTCATCACTTCCAGGGTTGGGCCGAATCCATCCCTCTCAGGAAAAGAGTAAAAAACCGCCTTCTACGATCGTGTTAGGGGACCGGGGTCAAAGGGACGAGAAACTGGAGAAAGAGGATGCGAGTAAAGAAAGGTTACTTTAATTTAATTTCATTGAAAATTAAAGGTTATTAACTTTCTATACGATACGAGAAACTTTTAAGAGGTGGAAGGTAGGATAAAAAGTGCAGGCTTTCCCTCAACCTCCCTTCGGTCGGTTGAGTGGCTAAAGCCCCTCCGAAGAGGTTTGGGCAGTGAACTGCGCCTTCGCCTGGCACTGACAGACAATTGATCTCTGCAACGCCTACTAGCCCCTAGGCGGTAAGCTAGCGTGCCCTGAAAGGGAAGGCATGCAGCGTGCTCACAAGCCAAGATCCAATTCCCAGTAAAGGATTCGCTGCGACAGGCTAGCTCTTTCTTGAAGTGTCCGTCGAGCGTGTAACCTGATCCCCAGCTATCTAGCAGCCCGAGAGTTCTTCGGGGGATTGACCGATCGAACGAACAGAGCCGACTCTTTATTCGTCGTCTACAAGTGTCTGTGGTGCGAGAATTCTACCAGTATGTCCGATCGGTATCGGTACTGCTTGGGGGAGCGGTTCTGTCCTAGGTGTGACAGCGGCTCCATAACGGTGTCTTTGCGCTCGGAAGCCAAACAGGCCTTATGAGCTCCAGTAACATGCTACGTGAATTCTTGATGAATTGCCCTTTAAAAGTCCTCCCTATCGGCCTTTAGGCACTCGACCGATAGGGAGAGGGTCGGAGTTGTCCTCCTGTCGGAGGACCCTGAAAATATCGTCTATAGAGTTGTTTTTGCCAACAACGTCTCGTTTAAAAGGGCTCGACTCTGAGTTGGGTGCTAGACCGAATCATTCGGATTGGATCTTGTGCTCTGCAGAGTGGTTTCATGGCACAACTTTCTTTGGATTGGATGGCCAAGTTGATAACCGAAGCATTCCGAGGAGAAAACTTAAGTTACTTTAGTTTAATTTAATTGAAAATTAAGTTACTTTGGCTCATTCGCCTTTTGCTTAGACTAGTCACCTAGGTTATCCAGCCTCCCCCGCTCTGGACAGTCAAAATAGAACTTCGTAGCATTAGGAAGGAGCTCCCGTCGGGTAGCCACATAGCGTGTAGTGCCCACCCGCACTACGTACACCTCCCCATACCCACTAGGTTGGGGCTAGTCACGGGAAGCGCTACGTGCCATACCCATAATAGCACTACGCGCTTTCCCACGGGGTACGTGCGGCTAGCGGGGGGTAGTTACGGACGTGGTCATACGCGCTAATGGAATCGAATCCATTATTACGTGGTGTGGGGTCTAAGGTCTAGGCTAAGGGTACCTAGTTCCCCCAACCCTTCAGGGTCATACGCGCTAATGAGGGAATCGAATCCATTAGTGGTCATAGCGTCTAGGCGAAAGGGGTAGGGGGTGCCGCCAACCAATCTTTGGTGCGGGGGTGGGGGTAGGGCCGCCTTCTTTCTGGCTGTTTCTGTCCAAGAAAAACGGATTCCAGCGAAGGACAACTCCGACCGATAGGGAGGAGTTGGCCCTCCGATAGGAGGGCCACTCCGACCGATAGGGAGGAGTTGGCACTGCCAGGTCAGGACCACTCCGACCTACCGGGTCCGAACGAAGTGAGGACCACTCCGACCTACCGGGTCCGAACGAAGTGAGGACCACTCCGACCTACCGGGTCCGAACGAAGTGAGGACCACTCCGACCTACCGGGTCCGAACGAAGTGAGGACCACTCCGACCTACCGGGTCCGAACGAAGTGAGGACCCTATCGGTCGGAGTGGTCCTCCTGTCGGAGGACCCTAGAATGACTAAATTCGCTAGGCAAACGACAGGGTGATGCGGGATGCACAGAGCAGCTTACTTTGCGCAAGCTAAGCTAGACGCAGGCACTTCGTAGTCCGATCACTCTCGCCGCTACCTGCACCTGCTCGCGCTTGTTCCGTTCCTTCCCACCTGCCCCGCACCACCGAGAGCGCCCACCTAGACTCTTGGCCAAAAAGAATACTTTTCACTCAGGCTTGTCGGTTCAACCAACCTCGTTAGCCCCCTTAAAAGTCTCGGGTCAAAGCCCTCCCTTCGAAGTGACTTCGGAGTCCTAAAGTCCATCGCCCCCACCACTAGTGTTAAACGGAAATCAGTGAAGCCGGATTTACCCATTGCTAGTCCCAACCAACTGCCCGTTAAACTGAACGAAGTGAAAGGACCGGGAGGTAGTTTTCTTTAACTCGAACCGAGTTAAAGAAAACCCACCGAAACAACTTTTAAAGGCCTTTAAAAGGCTCAGCGCTACGCGCTTCACAGCGCTGGGGTACGGAGCTAATTCTAGCCTTCCCCAGAGTGAGTAGCCACGTCGGTCCGATTCTGGGTGGCGGGAAAAGGTGGTTTGATCCCGGACATTTTCAGACTCCAGTTTGGGGTACCTTCTGGAGGGAAAACCGTGCGAAGTCTTTCCATCTATCTACAATCCCGGATTTCAAAATGGGAGCTTTGATCGATTTTTCCCGGCCCGGGAAACTATTTGTTTCTCACTTTTCCGCGAAGGCCTTTAAAAGTCGTATAAGCCTTTAAATGACAAATCGTCTAAGGTCTAAGATCGTCTAAGGACGAATCGTCTAATGATCGTCTAAGATCGTCTAGGATCGTGATCGTCTAAGATCATCTGATTCCGCATCAGAAATTTAGTACATAGATTCGATCGGTCGACACCGGACGATTCTCCGTAGAATCCTCTTCTTTCCCGACCAGTGCGGTTTGCCGGGAGGGAAACATTATGATGGGCTGCCAGTTCCGCAGCAAGCCGGACTGAATGATGGACTTAGGTTCCGCAGTTCGGACTGAATTAGTTAGGCACTGAATTTTTAAAAGGCTGAATGGGCACTGAATGATGGGCTGCCGTTCGGCGTGCTGAATGGGCACTGCATGATGGGCTGCCGTTCTACGTTCGGAATGGGCAATGATGATAGAATAATTGCCGGTTCGGATGATGAGCTTAGTTCGGGCTGAATGCGGCCATTGCACGTTGAACTGAACGCAAGAGAAACCAATTCGGTTGGGCTAATAGTGTGTGCGTCCAAAAAGTCATCGAATCACGGCCTTTAAAGTTCGGAAAGCTGAAGCCTCTTTAAAGAGCCTTTAAAGAAAGAAAGAAAGATCCCACTTTTTTACGGGTAGGGAAACTACGCTTAGGCCACGAACGAGGCAAAGTCTGGCAGCAGCCAATCGCCAAGTCCCGAAGACCCGGAGAATCTTTTGGAATCCGCGCCCCGTAGCCCTACATGATGGGGTCCTCCTCGTAGCCCTCGTAGGCCTCGCGTCAACAAGGCCTCTCCGATTTCTGGACTCAGAAGTGAATTCCACTGCGTGCACTTATCACTGCTTCGATTTCCCAAGGGGAGACGAAATCGAAATTCGGCTAAGAACCTTTAATTTTCAATTAATTGAAAATTAAAGTTACTTTGGGGGAGACATTGAAATTCGCGCTACGCGCTTCCCTGGCAAGGGGTGGAACTATAGTGCACCCTCGCCCTATTCGAGACTCAAAAATCAATGCAGAGGCTATCTCGACTAAGTAAGATCGGGCAATAGATGTAGAAGAAGTCAAGTCCCGGCCTGGGCCAGTGTGGGAGGCCGAACCAAACTGTAAGCTACCGGCCTTCGCTCGAACCCTTTAAAAGGGCTCGGTAATTTAAAAGGCAGCGCTACGTGCCTAGACCCGGGCGGATGGAGGGTGGTCTTAGACCCTTTTAAAGGTGCTAGCGTTAAAGTACGAAACCGAAAATGACTTGTATAGACGGTTCACCAAGGCGTACATGGCTAGCTACCGCGTACTGTGAAATTAACTTTCGAAGTGACCCAACTCCCCCCACTCCTCCCACTCCTCCCTTCGGTCGGAGTGGTCCTCACTTCGTTCGGACCCTTCGGTCGGAGTGGTCCTCACTTCGTTCGGACCCTTCGGTCGGAGTGGTCCTCACTTCGTTCGGACCCTTCGGTCGGAGTGGTCCTCACTTCGTTCGGACCAGCGTTACTTTAATTTAGTTTCAATTCAATTTAAGGGTCCGAACGAAGTGAGGACAACTCCGACCCTCTCCCTATCGGTCGAGTGCCTAAAGGCCGAAGGGAGGAGTTGCGCTTTAAAGCCTTTTAAAGGTGTGAAATTAACTTTCTTTACTAGAGTCCCGCTACTTTAAAAGGTGCTTCTTCAATGCGATGCGCCTTGCGGACTACTCGATGCGATTCCGACTCAATCAACTCGGGCGAGCGTAAGCGAGCCACTCCCCCGATAGGGGGAGGGGCGACCTTCGCATTCTAGCTAGGCTAGCTACGCACCTGGGCCGTGTACTGGAAAGCGCTACGCGCACCCGGCTGGCTACGCGAACTAAGCCTAAGGGCCGTACACACCTGACCTACGCGCGCACCCACTACGTAGTGTGTACGCCTAGCTAGCACCCCACTACGTAGCGCGTAGCACCAACACGGCAGGTAGGCCCCTACTTTCAGTGCCGATATTCGTTCGATGGCAGTTCGTCCTTACGGCAGGTCCTCTCGTTGTTCGCTCGCGTAGCGCTAAGCGGTAGCATCTATATACGGCTCGCACTTGACAGCTTAACGAACTACTTCCCACTCAGCTCAACGAACTACTTCCCACTCTGTCTCAGTCGTTCCCAGTCAGCTGAGCAGTCAGTCTTCCCAGCTTCGGCGTGCCCAACCATTATTGGATTCCTCTCTCCGTTCCGTACGAACCACTGACTCCTTACAAAAAGGGGGAGAAGCGGTTTCAAAAAGGCCGTTGAAAGGGAGAAGAGGAAGGATGTCGAAGCTAATAAGGGATACGTTGGTGCTGACATCGACTCGGTGGGGGACCCATTCCGCTCTCCACCACCAGGACGGGCCACCACCACCTTCTCTGTTCACCACCAAGGCGTCCGCAGGCGAACCGAAAAGGACGCGTGCAGCGTTAAAGTACGTGACTTTAAAGTTAAACCTCGGAGGTAGTTCCAGGTAATTTAAAGGCCGGCCCGCTTTATTGAAAGTACTTTAATTTCATTTAATTTCAAATTAAAGTAACTTATAAGTTACTTTAATTTGAAATTAAATGAAATTAAAGGTTCTTAGTCTTTGAAGAAAAATCAACGATGGAAACCTTGCACGTGTGGGACTACAGGACCACTGGGTAGGGCCCATCGTATCACGAGTTTGTAGGTGGTGGTGGACATTACTGACATAACAGAGTCGGATCCTCGGCCTATCGGCCTCGTGGCTTCGCCCCTCCCCTCCCGTCCAGTCCCTCCAATGAACTCAGCCAGCCTGACTCCTTGATGCGGTGGTCGATATGGCCCAACTCCTCCCTATCGGTCGGAGTGGGGGGAGTTGGCCCTTTAAAGGAGCGCCGTCGCGAAAACCGTAAGAACCTTTAATTTTCAATGAAATTAAATTAAAGTAAACCTAAGTAACCTTTAATTTTCAATGAAATTAAATTAAAGTAACCCCACTTTAATTTTCAATGAAATTAAAAAGTCTTTGTAACTTTTGAATCAGACCAGCCGAAAGCTCAGGTCGGAGAAACGTCCGCTGGTGGCTAGAAAGGGGTAACAGACTTACTATAGAAGTTTGAGCCCCATAAAGTCCGCACATTAGCCTAATACAGCCCCGGATAAGCGTCCGCACATTAGCCTGATACGGAGCCGGATAAGCGTCCGCTTCCGGCGGAGAAAGGTCCGATGGCCACCCAAGAGAATGGTAGAAGCGTCCGGAGAAGCGACTTTTAAAAGGCTGGTTCATAAATTTCCGATGCATAAAAGTCCGGTCTTCCGGAGAAGCGTCCTCATTGTTTCCCGGATAAACGCTTGTGGCTAGAAAGGCCTCTGGTAGAAGCTTCCGGAGAAGCGGCCCCGTACGGCTTTTGGAGCAACGACTGTGGCTATAAAGGGGTAACATACTTACGAGCCCTGGCAACGCATGGATTGTCCGTGCATTAGCCGGCAGACAGAGCCGGAAATCTGTAAACGTACTCTATGGAGAAACGGCCTCTTGCGGCTAGAAAGGGGGCCTCGATTCCACTCGATGGTTTGGAAAAGGGGCTTTAGCCTGTCGCCCCTAACCACCACCACCCATAAATGGATGAATGGGTGGTGGCCTTCAAAGGGGCGACAGTAGGGAAAATGGATTGATGCTCAACCGGGAGAATCCGTAGAATATCGGGCCGTCTGGGGGCTCTCTGCTGCTGCGGTGCTTCCGGCCGCCCTCCACTCTGCTGCGGCGGAATAGTGAGCGGAGTGCCACCCCACCTCCAAATTGTGGATCCCAAACTGACGGAAAAACGTCTACGATGGACATGGGAGTTGAATTTAGGAGTCTAATGTTCAGGTTTCTCAAAGAAGTGGAAAGCACTCAACCCTCACTAAGGGACCGGAGGAAAGGAGTTAGTGCTCAGCACTAAAAAGGGCCGAATTGGCCCATCGAATTCATACTGGGTAAAGTTCATTAAAGTAACTTACTTTTGAATCCGCTTTGACTCGCATTTGGGTACCAAAACCCACTTTAAAGGGCAAGTTCCGCCCATTAACGATTCCAACGCGCCGGGACAACCTAGTTTATCGTGCCAACTCCCCCCACTCCTCCCTTTGGTCGGAGTTGTCCTCACTTCGTTCGGACCCTTCGGAATTCGGAGTTGTCCTCCTTAGGAGGACCCTTAATAGGGTACTGGAAAGAGTAGTTAATCCCCAATTCTGCCCCTCCGCTCAAGGCTTCCGCCCTGGACTGGGGTGTGAAACATGTTTGAAAGGGATTTTTCTTGGCATGGAGTAAGAGCGCTTTTCACCAACTCCCCCAACTCCTCCCTTCGGTCGGAGTTGTCCTCACTTCGTTCGGACCCTTCGGCCTTTAGGCACTCGACCGATAGGGAGAGGGTCGGAGTTGTCCTCGCTATGCTCGGACCCTGCCAACTCCTCCCGGTAGGTCGGAGTTGTTCTCCAACTCCCCCCACTCCTCCCTTCGGTCGGAGTTGTCCTCACTTCGTTCGGACCCTTCGGCCTTTAGGCACTCGACCGATAGGGAGAGGGTCGGAGTTGTCCTCGCCTCGGACCCTTCGGTCGAACCCTGGCAGTGGGATAGTGAGCCCGCGCGATGGAGCGGGAACGTGTGACGCCACTATAAAGCCCCCTATTACGTCTCGCTCCCCACCTTCCTGGGAAGGGAACCCTGAAAGACTGAGGGCGCCACCGGGGTGAGAGCCGGGAATATGGTGACTGGAAAAGGAAGGAGAGCCGGTCCTACGTCCTCTCTCACCGGAGTCGATAGACGAAGGTCCGGGACCAGAGCGGCAGGAGGCGGAGGGCCTTCAAGCGCTAGCTTCGGCAGGGTCAGCATCAACGTATCCCTTATTAGCTTGCCGGAGCCCTGCAAAGCAAGAACGGAAAGTAGATCGCCATACATGCATACAAACACGTATATAGATGTGCGCATCTTACGTATGCGTCCGTTGCATGTAGGGTGTCAGGTTGGCCATGACCTTCACAGCCCAGCACAAAAGCGCCCCTTCCAGCACCGTTAAGGGGCTACAAAGTAGGACACTCCCCCGACCTACGGGAGGGGAGAGGACAGAAGGGAGGTACCCGGCGGCCAGCCGGGGCCTACTAGTGTACCCGGGGCCGGCTACGGCCAGGAGGGGGAGGGGCGGAAAACGCTACGCTCCGCTTTGGGCGCTACGCGCTGAAACCCTGGGCTGGGCCGGCAGCCCACCCTGCCCCATCCCTTTGCTCTGTGGCGAGGAGCGCCAGCCCGGCCCACCCCACCACCCCTTTCCTTCTTTTCCCAAAGCCTTTAAAGGGCCGGGGGGACCGCTTCAGAAGTGGTTGAGGCCTTTTAAATTAAATGAAATTAAAGGTTCTTTATTGAATTGAAAATTTGAAATTTTCGTTTGTTTGAATTTGAAATTGTTTTTTTGGCTGAATTGGGCGTAGGCGGCCCTAACCAAATGTGGGACTCAAACAAGCAAACGGAACTGAGCCCTTAGAAGTGATGCTTTTCAAAGTACGGCGGTACATCTTGCCGACCCTATCTCACGCAGAGAAGAGAGTGGCCAGTTTGAAACTGAACTTTGGTCGAATGGTTCCTCCCGGCATCCTTTTCTTGGCGGCTCTCTTGTACCTAATCGGAATGATTTCTTTTTCGTTACTTTTCGGAACAACGGCGCCGAACGTGGCATATTGTGCTGGCCTTGAGTCCGAAGAGGGTCCCTCCTCACAGCCTCTGCTGAAAGAGCTTTTTTCGAGGGAAATTTCGGGGAAGAAGGGCTTGTTACGGAACCATGCTTACCGCATAGTTCGAAGTCAGACTCTTCCCGTTATGCATCACGCCGAACAAATGGCCGAAGGAGAGGGCTTCCGGGGGGAATACGTAGAAACATATTTAGCCTCTACATTAGAGGACGTCATGTCAGTATGCGATCAGGCCTTTCAAGGAAATCTTCCCGATATGGAAGGTTGCGGATACGACTTCGTGTCTTCTTTAAGAGGTCAACCGCCGCTTGGCCTGGATGATGTCCTGGTTGATTGGCCGACTCTAACGTCCCAAATAGCCAAAGGCTTATTACTTGTTCAACCTGCGGTCTCTTTCTGCTTGACGGATTTGGAACTCTTGCATGAGTCATTGGTTACACTGGCGGGAGGAGACGAGCTTTTGGTAGAGTTCTCCGAGGATCCGGCCTTTGAAGGTCTACTTTTGGACTCGCTTAAAACGGTACTACCGCCGTCCTATTTTAGGGCTTTTTTCTCCGGTAGACTGTTCCGGGAGCTAATCCATTTGGAGGACGGATACTCTCGCCTTGTGGGGCAAATGCTTTCGGAACTCGAAGATCTAAGTACGCCCTAAGGAGACGGTTTCTATGTTCGCCAACTCCGATTGATTAGTATTGATTCCGCGGATTCCGTCAAGGGTTACTTTAATTTCATTTCATTGAAAATTCAAGGTTATATTTTCAATGGTTTTCCGGGTTTTTTCGACACTCTTGGGTTTTCCCTAAGGAAGCACCCAAAAACGGAGGAAGTTCAATGGTTTTCCGGGTTTTTTCGACACTCTTGGGTTTTCCCTAAGGAAGCACCCAAAAACGGACTTTTTCTTGAGTTTCCCGGGATTTTTTGACACTTTAGGCGTTGCTTGGGCGGTTATCCCTTCTAAAAATTCAATGAATTTTCAATCAACTCCTCGGGTTACTTTAATTTAATTTCATTGAAAATTAAAGGTTCTTACGGTCGGAGTTGCCCTCCTATCGGAGGGCCCTGAATTGAACTAATTTTCAATTAATTGAAAATTAATGCATTGAAATTGAAGTCACTTTAACTTTTGCAACTTTAAAGGCTCCCATTAAGATTGAGAAATAATAAAAGTTCCTTTTGAAACGTTTGAGCATGATTTTCTAGCGCTTTTCCCAGAGATCTTTCTCACTAACGCAACCATCGTTTTGCTCATTCATGGAGTTTTCAAAAGTACTTCTAAAGAGGATGATTATCCACCGTTAGTACTACATGCGGGGTGGCTTGGTTTACTTAGTGTTGTGCGCCTGGGAGGGCACGTTCTGGGAGGCGAGGGTTGAAAGCCATCGCTCGGATGGACTCCCTAACCGGCAGGGGGATCAGACCGCGGGAACCATAGCATGGGTACTATCCGCTCGCCGCAAGGCTAATCGTACGCAACAGGAGCAAGGTAGTAAACCCCCTGGCACGGGGGTTTACGGAAGGCACTTGGGTCCGAACGCTATTATTCATGCGCGACCACCCCTCCAGAAGTAACTGTAACGAACAGGTTTTACGTACACGGTACTAAACGGTAAGTCAACTACCAAACGTGCAACCTAGGGATCCCCTTTGAGTAAGTGATCGACGGCTTCGATATAAGTGGGAGCCTAGCATCATTTCCCCGGAGACCGAGGCTTTGTTGGCCGGGGGGGAAAGATCCTGCCATAACGTACTCCGGCGCCCCTGAGGCTGTCTGTCTCTAAAGGGCTAGCGCGCTTTTTTCACTATTGTGCTGCTTTAGCCTAGCGTATGCCAACTCCCCCCACTCCTCCCGGTAGGTCGGAGTTGTCCTCACTTCGTTCGGACCCCTTTTAAAGCGTTACTTTAATTTAGTTTCAATTCAATTTAAGGCCCGGTTCGCTCGGACCCTTGAAGGTGCCAGTAAGGAAAACCTCCGCTGCAAACTTCTCTTGAGAGAAAGGGCGGGAAAGCGCTAGCGCCGGCAGGGCAACGACCCAACAAGTCGAGCATACGACGATGCACAGAATTACGCATGAATGGCTCTGAGGAAAGGGCGGTAGGTGATAATGATGAACGAACACGCAGAAGCAAGCCCTTCTTCAGGGGTGCTGCGCCCGGGGTTGATGGATGGGCAGAGGAAGAAGAAACGCCAATAGAGGTTGACAGACTGGGGAATCGACCGACTGAATATCGTGCGAGACAACTCGAATAAACAACGGGGCTGGCTACTACTGCAGCCAAGGAACTGGCGATAGAACCTTAGCGAACGGGATAGGCAGGATAGGCCGGGGGGCCCCGCAATCAAACGCTACGCGTTTTCCTGCTCAGCTCACGCGCTTCCCCCTATCCAGTAGGGATTGCCCTAGGCATAATAGGCCCTGGACATGCAACCATAGGCACTCCTTGATTCCATCAAGTGGATGGCTACGCTTGACTTGCTGAGCAGGATGCATTGCGGTTGTTGAATCCTCTGTAGACACTCCCTGTAAGTCCTCGAGTAGCAAGTGTTGCGGTGCTCTAGCCTGGTAAGGATGGCGCATAACTACCTTCCAGAGGACGGGGAAGCGCGTAGCGAAATATGGAGTTTACCTTTATCTGGTTTTAGCTCCCAAACTCTAGCCAAACGGAGTTATTCATGCCAACGAGACTTACGTAGTCAAATAGTTGTCCACTTTAGAAGGCCGCCTTTGGTTCGAAAGACGGACCCGGCCTTCTCTCTTAGAGTATAGAATACGTAGGTGAAACCAGCAGGCCGGCTTACCTGGGGTAATAACCACCACCTGCTGTGTGGAAAACAACTGGCGGCAAACCCAACTCCTTTAAACCCCACCCACTTTGTAGGTGGTGGTGGGGCTTTAGCCACTGGCTGGGGTAGGGGCCGGGGTGCGGACCCGGGCGGGTAGCGCTAGCGCTACCCTGGCCCCAGCAAGGGTAGGGAGTTGGGCGGCTACGCCCAACTCCTTTAAACCCCACCCACTTCATGGGTGGTGGTGGGGTTTAGAGGAGTTGGCCTGTTTCAAATTCAATTAATTTCAATTAATTTTAAAATACATGACTTTAAAGAAAGAGGAGTTGGACCACTTTTTGTCCGGAGCGCCCCCAATCGCCAACTCCACTTCGAGAGTGAACCGCTCTAAGTGGTTATTGGTTTTTTTGGCAATTACCGGATCTGATTCGGCCCTGCTGAATGAAGGACGAAGTGCAACGGTTGGAAATTACAAAGCGAACCTGAATACGTCCAGGCATAGTCAATAGAAACTAAATCCGGGCGGCTAGAAGATATGGCCTTTAAAAGGCCATAGACTCCGGACACACGAATCAGTGTTCGAAAGGTTCGCTCATGCGGGACACTAGTAGGTTCAAGCCCTTACCTAGGCCGGCGTCAATCCGAAGTTATCACGGACGAGCCACATGCGGAGAAACTTGCACGTGTGGTTCTGACTGGGGGGTAGTACCACCTTCTCCTCGGGTTCTAGTAACCATTATACTGGTTGCCGCTGGCGCACCTGTAACGTTTGCTAATCCATTCCGCAATAATTTGATAAGAGACAATTTGACCTATTTTTGCCAAATCTTTCCATTACTAAGTACGACCAGTACTCTTCCTACGTGTTCGGATTATTTCAAATAAGAGAGGTATCACGCTTTTGAATCTATTGTCCTAATCTCACTTTCTACTTGCAGTATGCTTTTCATGATCTCGGCTTATGATTCAATTGCCATGTATTTAGCTATTGAACTCTAAAGTTTACGTTTTCATGTGATCGCAGCATCAAAAAGAGACTCTGAATTTTCCACAGAAGCCGGCTCAAAATATTCCATTCCAGGTGCATTCCCCTCCGGAATATTATCGTTTGGGTACGACCGGCCAACTACCTATGTAGTATTGATAGACATATCCATACGTATTGGGCACACCTCGCCAAACCTCAGCAGCGATGGCGGTCTCAATCCTCCCATGTGCGACACCTCGGGGAAAGCGCGTAGCGCCCCTTAAAGCCCCCCTGGGGAGCCAAAACCTAGTTGAGATGGAGATTCCCTTGGTCTCATTCCACGATGAAAAAGTCCTCGGCGTAAAGTTGAGATCGAGAAGAGTAGAACGAAAGAAATCTTCTACTTGGAGGGGGTTTCCGAAGGTGTAACCCAACAACAAGGGCAACGGGAGGGTGCAAAGAAGCCCAATACTTCAACTAAAGGAGCGACCCCGGTTGGTCCACCAAACCCCAACCCAGCGCCACACGTTCTCCTGGGTCCCGGCAGGGGATCCCTCAAGTGCCCTTATCTCGGCTTCTCCCGGAATAGGCGTTATCGAAGACAAGCCAGGAATGGCCGAAGTGAGTGGACACCCACTTTACCGGTTAGAGAGGCCCTCTCTAAAACATTCACCAAAATGTTCACAGGGGCTAGGAACACTCGGTCGTGGTGGGAACTTTTGTACATCATCCACGGAGCGCTCCGGAGTACACCCGACCAAATCTACTAAACGACTCAGGCCCTGCCGGGCACCCTTTAGGGAAGCCGGCCCTCGGCCGCCCCGATCACTACAACCGCCAGCTCTCCCCAGGAGGAATGATATTGGATAAAGGGCCGGCAGGCCAACTCCTTTAAACCCCACCTTAGGCTCTAAAGGGTGGGGTTTAAAGGAGTAGGCTAAAGCCCAACTTCCGCCCCCCACCACTTCGGGGTGGTGGTGTGGGGGGCGGAAGTTGCCCAACTCCTCCCGGTAGGTCGGAGTTGTCCTCGCTTCGCTCGGACCCGCGGTCGGAGTGGTCCTCACTTCGTTCGGACCCTTCGGCGTTACTTTAATTTAATTTCCTTGAAATTTCTCCATTTCTCCCTTTAAGTGCCTCGGACCCCTTTTAGAGCGGTCAGACCAACTCCTCCCGGTAGGTCGGAGTTGTCCCCCCTTCGGTCGGAGTTGTCCTCGCCTCGGACCCGGTAGGCCGGCAGTTAAAAGTGTTTAAAGCTCCCTAGTACTTTAAAGTACTTTTAGCGCTGGTTTTCGCGACGGCGCTCCTTTAAAGGGCCAACTCCCCCCACTCCTCCCACTCCTCCCTTCGGTCGGAGTGGTCCTCACTTCGTTCGGACCCTTCGGCCTTTAGGCACTCGACCGATAGGGAGAGGGTCGGAGTGGTCCTCACTTCGTTCGGACCCTATCGGTCGGAGTTGTCCTTCGGACCAACTCCTCCCTATCGGAATTCGGAGTTGCCCTCCTATCGGAGGGCCAACTCCTCCCTATCGGTCGGAGTTGTCCTTCGGACCCTTGGGGGCCCCTGGCCCTTGCGGGCCCCTACCCCAGCAAGTGGCCTTTGGCCAGGCAAGCCGTAAGGCTTCCCGCCGGTGGTGCGGCAGGCACCCCCTCGACCTATCGGTCGAGTGGTTTGCTGGCGCCCCTGCCCCACCACCCCCCCCCATGAAGTTGGTGGGGGAGGGAGTTGGGCCGGCAGGCCTCTCGTCCCCACCCACTTTGTAGGCGGTGGTGGGGACGAGAGGGCGGCCCCTACCCCAGCCAGTGGCCTTTGGCCCCACCACCCTTGGAGTGGGTGGGGACGGGAGCGTTGTTTTCCTGGGCGCTACGCGCTTCACGGAGCGCTAGAGGAACGACGAGGTTGAGACTGGTTGGGCAATAAAACGCTTCGCGTTTTATTGCGCCTCAGAATAATGAGATGGAGTCAATAGTGTTCGTGCGAGCCGTATGCGGTGAGAGTCGCACGTACGGTTACGAGGAGGTTCGCGTCCATAGTAGGGTGTGGATGGGGGCCTAGCCCTATTTGTTCTATAGTTTATGGGGTTACTGGAATCATTAACTCTGAGGAATTAGCTAAGATCTTCGCTGGATACGAAATCACTCTATTTGGTGCTTAATCTAGTGGTATCTCTATGGGGATCTTATCCATCGCTGTAGGTTTTTTATCCAAGATAACTGCAGTTCCTTCTCGAGCGGCCGTGGGACAGCCTATGGGTACCGACAGATTGCGGCCAATCCAGAGACTATCGGGGCGCCTGCCTTGTGCGCTGAGCGTGGAACTTATTACTACCTCGTAAAAGCGTGAGACCATAGCATGTTACAAAAGCGCGGTTGGGGGTTAAGAAATGAAGAGCACCGCGCGAACTCTATAGTGTCACACGAGATAAGCCCTTAGCCTGGCGAATCGAAGTTCTATTCTTTCTGGTTAACTGGCCACTTGGTTAACAACCCATGCTACAAGCACGGTGGGAACGCGCGAACGCACGCTGGTGTGCTTCCTGCCTGTCGAGGTTAAACAGCGACAAGGTTCAGATTGGAGGAGCTGGAAACAGCTGCATGGGAGCCGCCCAACTCTTTGGGTACAATTAACGGAACGATATCTTGATACACCAAAACCATAGGCTTATCGGCGAGATCCAACGGTGGACTGGATCCCCTATGGAAGTCATAGGACCTTTAGTACCCACCCAGCGCTTCGCGCCACTCCGGCCTTTATTCCAATATTGTCCCACGAGTTTTAATGGCTCGAAGGCTCGAAAAAAAACCGAAGGGCCCTTTAAAAGTGCCCCCAAGGGCCCTCCGATAGGAGGGCAACTCCGACCGATAGGGAGGAGTTGGTCCGAAGGACAACTCCGACCGATAGGGAGGAGTTGGCCCTCCGATAGGAGGGCAACTCCGACCGATAGGGTCCGAACGAAGTGAGGACCACTCCGACCCTCTCCCTATCGGTCGAGTGCCTAAAGGCCGAAGGGTCCGAACGAAGTGAGGACCACTCCGACCGAAGGGAGGAGTGGGGGGAGTGGGAGGAGTTGGTCCTCCGACAGGAGGACAACTCCGAATTCCGATAGGGAGGAGTGGGTCCGATAGGACAACTCCGACCCTCTCCCTATCGGTCGAGTGCCTAAAGGCCGAAGGGTCCGAACGAAGTGAGGACCACTCCGACCGAAGGGAGGAGTGGGGGGAGTTGGCCAGGGGAGCGCATAGCGCTCCCCTGGCCGGGCCCTGTGCCTTTAAACGCCCCGGCACCACCACCCATAAATGGGTGGTTAGGGGAGTGCCGGCAGGCCAACTCCTTTAAACCCCACACCACCCATGAAGTGGTGGGGTTTAAAGGAGTTGGGGTTTCCGTTAGGAAACCCCCCCTGCCCCACCACCATCGGGTGGGGCGCGGTGCCTGCCCCTCCATAAAAAGTGGTGGTCACGGTCACCTAGGCGCGCTTCGCGCGTTTCACAGAAGTTCCGAGGAGATAAAGTGCACAAGTTCCCCGCATTCGGGAGCCTAAAACAGCCTCTCTCCCAGCAAAAAGTGCCGCTTCACCTCCAGTGCCTTTCTCAGAAAAAGGGTAAAGCGCTACGCGCTTTCTCCGGACCCCTACCCCAAAGTGGTCCGGGGACCTCCCACCAAGCCGAGCCTATCTGGGTTTCCTATTTTTCTTTCCGGGCGCTGGCAACAACAGAAAGGAAGGGGTCTATCTATCCAGTACCTGCCTATATTGAGCAGGATTCCTTCGCCCAAGATCCACTGAAACCGTTCCCACCAGCCGGGTGGGTGTATCCGACAGCGTGTGGAATGGCTGAAAGCAGCGGACCTTTGGATGTATCTGATCCGAGTTGCGTAGAGTTAGAGAGCCGTATGATGGGCGACCATCACGTACGGTTCGGAGAGCACTCTAGTAGGTCATTTGGGAATTCTCTAAACTCTTCGCTAAGCGAACAGCGAGTGAACGACAGCTTTGCTGCACGGCTCGGTTAATGATTCACTTTCGACCCTATATGTGTGGGCACCCGATGTATACGAGGGTTCACCCACTCTGGTTACAGCATCCTCTTCTATCGCACCTAAAATATCTATTCCTGCCAGTATGTTACGCGTTTCTATTTCTGGTTTCTACGATCCGACACGGCAACAACTCTTCCTTTTCCGCAGCATTGCTTCCATGATCTTAGGAGCACTGGCCGCCATGGCCCAGAAAAAAGTAAAAAGACTTTCAGCTTATAGTTCTATTGGACATGTAGGTTATCTTTCAATTGGTTTTTCATGCGGAACCATGGAAGGGATTTAATCACTATTAATTGGTATATTCATTTATGTATCAATGACCATCAATGCATCCGCCATAGTTTTAGCATTACGTAAAACCCGTTCGAAATATATAGTGGATTCAGGCGCTTTGGCCGAAACTAATCCTATTTTAGCTATTACTTCGTCCATTACTATGTTCCCATACGCAGGAATACCCCCGTTAGCCGGCTCTCGTAGCAAATTTTATTTGTTTCCTGCTGCTCTGGGCTGTGGGGCTTACTCACTAGCCTTAATAGGAGTAGTTACTAGCGTTATCAGTCGTTGGGCGGCCGGGAGAACATCAGGGGTTGCCCAAAGTCAGTGTGGGAGACCTCGGTACGGGGTCGTGCACCGGACACGTAGCTTACCGAAACGTCGCAAGACAGATGGGAAGAACGCATCTACGAAAGTACAAGTGAGGGGATATCGCTAGGATCTCATGAACCTACCCAAGATCCTTGTACGAGTCCTAGCTATCACTGCACGAGATGAACCAGGTTTTAGTGAATCGAAGTTACCTTCAGTGTAATAAGACTCTCGGTTAGTTATAGCGCGCGATCGCTGAGGTGCTCCCTGCCGGTCGGTGGTTGGAACAACGCAAGCCGGACGAGTACAGAGGGAACTGATTACCCATCTTCTTGAGGACGGGTAACGAATCGACATCCCGAGGTGATAATAAGCCCTTAGGTAATAACGGCGAAGTCCATCCAAGAAACCCCGCCAATGGGAGGGAAGCGAGGCGCCGAGAAATGGCGCGAAGCGCCCGCCGCAGGGCTAGGTGGTTCGAAGGGGCTAGCTTTCCACAAAGGTCTTAGCTTCCCCCGCCTAATAACGGCAGGGTAGCGCTACGCGCTACCCGCGGGGGGTGCGGAGCACCCCCCTGCCCGCCGCGCCCCCCCATAGCTCATGAAAGGGCTACGTAGCGATGGATGGCAGAGGGTCCGTAGTACCCGCCTACCCGAAAGGGACCAGGTGAAGCACTGGAGTAGTGATCCAGTAGCCGGGAAGGGGCCTGAGTAAAAGCCTTGATAGGCGGCTATACTCTACACATTCACAAAGCTCAAACCCAACTCCTCCCTTCGGTCGGAGTTGTCCTCGCTTCGCTCGGACCCTTCGGTCGGGCAGTTAAAAGTGTTTAAAGCTCCCTAGTACTTTAAAGGCGCTACCGGCAGGTTTTCGCGCGTAGCGCTCCTTTAAAGGGCCAACTCCCCCCACTCCTCCCACTCCTCCCTTCGGTCGGAGTGGTCCTCACTTCGTTCGGACCCTTCGGTCGGAGTGGTCCTCACTTCGTTCGGACCCTTCGGTCGGAGTTGTCCTCCGGACCCTGGCAGGGTCCTCCGACAGGAGGACAACTCCGAATTCCGAGAGGGAGGAGTTGGTCCGATAGGACAACTCCGAATTCCGATAGGGAGGAGTTGGCCAGGGCAGCGCTACGCGCTGCCCGCCGGGGGCGCGTAGCGCCCCCTGCCCCTGACCCAGGTTCCATGACACCAAGACCAGACGGTTATACCATCGAAGGTGGTACGTCGCTAGAACAGCTGAAAAGTATGCAAGGCAGAACCGGTTTTGGTGGGGGACTAACGCGTTTCCCCCCGTGGTGGTCCAGTGGGGAGGGGGATCTCAGTGGGGGTGGAGCCGGGATTTAAATTAATTTAATTTACAAAACCGGTAAGAGGAAGAAGCAAGAGGGCAGGTAGCTTCGCGCCCCCTTCATGAATCCATGCCACCTTTAGGTTCACCCCCCGGAAAACGCGCGAAGCGCGAGTAGTATGCGCGGCCACCCTGCTGCGCCCCTTCTCTCTCAAAAGGGGAAGCGCGCTTCCTGGTGGGGTCCACTACCAGCGCGCGTAGCGTTCACTTCCCTTAGACCCCACTGGGAATCCCTCCATCCCCTAAAACCTTCTTAGGGGCAGGGTGGGGCGGGCGCCCAACTCCCTACCCACCATCACCTACAAAGTGGGTGGGTAGGGAGGTTGGGCTTCCTAACGGAAGCCCGCAAGGGGGGGCGCGTAGCGCCTAGCCCCCGCCCCCATGCGGGGCGCGTAGCTACCCGGCGGAGCCGGGTTTCCTGGCCCACAAAGGCGGGAAAGCTACCGCGCCCCCCTTGTTGTATCCCACATTGGTGCCCCGCCCCTGCGAAGGGGGCGTAGCGGGGACGAAAGAGAGCCCTCAAAAATGAGGTGCACAGAAATGGGGATTTCTGTGAAGTGGGTGATTTACTTTAATTTTAAATTAAATTAAATGAAAGTAACCTCAGTTACTTTCATTTAATTTAATTTAAAATCACTTTAAAGAAAGCTTCGCTCTTTCGTTCATAAAGCCCCGAACAATTCAGAACTAACATTCGAAGCAAGTCGAGTTGGTGAGCCGTATGATGGGCGACTGTCTTCTGCGGTTCGGAGAGGACTCAGTACCCCGAATTTTCGCACGGGGTTTACTCTATTCTATTATATACGCTTGGTGAAAGTAATGTATCCCGATACACCTAAGAAATGGATTCTATATAAACCGATGGAGCCTGAGAAGTCGTTCCTACCAGCCATTAGTTTTTTGTTGATTAGTCCATTCCTTCCATATCCTTCTCCGCTGTTTCTAGTGACTCATGGAATGGCACTAAGTCCATGTTGTATCCGAGTGGTTTAAAGGGGCGCTACGCGCCCCTTTAAGGCTCAGCGCTTAAAAGCGTGACTTCCATTATTCAATTGTCCCACTTACTTCGGGGCGTGGAAGAACCACAATTGTGGTGGAAAAACGCGCATCCCCAGAGAATTTTTAGGGAATCAATCTAAGAACCTTTAATTTTCAATGAAATTAAATTAAAGTAACCCCACGTCAAAGTGTGGATTTCATGCCTCAAAGAAAAAAATGAATTGAGTCAAAAGTAAACCATGATGCCTACCATCAATCAAGGGCTTTGTCCTCAAAAACTGAGATTATTAGTGTTGCCATGCCGCTTTTGCTTCCGAAAGGAGGATTCCCTCCAAATAACCCACTTTTTGGACTCCTTGGGAAGCATTGAACACCAACTGCCTGGATTGGAGGAGAGATTTGCCTCCTGCCAGGCAAACCATTAGCAGAATTCGGCAGGGCAGCGCTACGCGCTGCCCTTTAAAGGGGGGCGCTACTTCCCCCCCCCGCCCAAAATTTATTGAATTCTTAAACGGTGTCTCCCCGGAGCAAACCCTCCAACGGCAGGGAAAGCTCCGAACGATTGGACAATATTTCGGATCTACAGCAAAATATGTTCGAATGGCTAAAAGCGGCACTTATTACGAGCCATCGAACACCAAAGGGCCAGGGGTTTGAGCGCATAGCGCGAAAACCGAGACCCTTTCTAGAATTCGGTCTTTAGACACTCGACCGAAGGGTCCGAGCGAAGCGAGGACAACTCCGACCGAAGGGAGGAGTTGGGGCTGCTGATTCAGAAGGAGAGTACCCTACATGACGACATATCAGTCGAAGTCATTACAGACTTACTACAGGAGAACAAGGGTGAGATGGAAAGGTCATGGGCATTACTGGGCCGTGTACTTACCGATCTCGAAAATACCACTGAGGGCTTGGAAAGTTTAGTCAGCCCCCAATGGTGGAGGTCCTCTTCCTCAGTGGTTTCTTCATCGGACATTTCGGCGCCCAGCCCGGCTGAGCCTTCTCTTATCCGTAATATTCACAAATTCCTGAGCTCAAGATTTTGGGCATTATCTGCTTGAAATCCTCTAGGAATGGGATTACTGGAACGGAAAGGGAAAGGAAATCCTACAGGTTGGGTGGCTCATGTGGTGACGGGACAAATTTTGCTTCGGAATGGATGGTGTGGGTTTGTCTTTAGTCCAAGAAGCTGCTACATTGGCAGCGCATAGGCTATGTGTGTCGACCAAGTCTGTTCAGTGGTCGTAATTAGGTAGTGAGGAAGCACTTTACACCGGCTGCAGAAACACTTCGCTCTGGGGCACAGAACTTTGAAGAGAGACACATTATAAAACTACTAGAGTAAGGCGAAACAAAGTGTGGATCCCATACTCATTGAAAAGAAAGAGGAAGGGGGAAGTGGTGCTATATCCAAAACGTACTTTACTCTGTCAATATCGGAAATCGAAGGGTCGGAAAATAGTTAGTCAGATGGAAAGATTTAGGGATCTGTCACTGAAGAAAGTTCTGGGAGGGTCTAATAGGAAAATACGAGATCACCAACGTAGAATGCTTGCAGCTAGATATGAATTGAAACGAAGGCTTTATAAGGCCATTTTTCAAGATATCAATCCTCCCAGTCGGATACGAAACAAAACTATGTCAAAGTTGTCTAGGTCGCCAAGAAATAGTTCCGAAACATGAGTCAGGAACCGATGTATTTACACTGGTCGCTTTCGTTCTGTATACAAGTTATTTCGCATTCTTCGTATAGTTTTTCGTGAATTAGCATCTCAAGGCTCTTTGATAGGCGTAAACAAATCGTGTTGGTAGCCAACACCGGCAGGCAGGGGGTGGGTTTCCCGCTCCCTTAGGACCCTCTTAGCCACCAGAAGGACGAAATAAAAGATTCTCTTTTTTGCACCGTCGTTTTACTTTACGTAGTGTGTTAATCAAGTGCCTAACGGCCAACTCCCTACCCACCACCACTAATCGACTTGTGGATTCAATTCTTCCAATTTTCGCTACGCGCTTCTTCCTTTATCTACGCCCGCGTTAACTACATCGACCTTTCCGAGAGACTCTTGTTGACTGTAGGCCGGCTACATCGACTCTTTCGAGAGCTAGCTAGTTAGTGTTTTCTAACGAAAGCGCCTACGTACTACATCGACTTCTCTGATATTTCAGCCTAGGGTTCTCACCCACTCCTAGCCCACATTAGTGCCGAAGGCCTTCAGGCACGTACTTTGCATTTATGCTAGCTCCTTTTTCCCCTTCTTTTTGAGGAAGCCAGCCCTGAGGAAATTCAAAGGTCGTCTCTCCGGAAAGCTTTTTACTGGAGGCCAGCTGTATGCGAGTAGCTGAGATTTTACTGAATGGGAGTGCCCGCTTTCAGTCGAGTGTCTTAGGCTTAAATGGGCCACCACTCGCCCTTTAGGGGAGTGGGACGCAGCCAGAATCATCCTCTCCTTTCAGTCGAGTGTCTGGCTGGTGGTGGGTGGTGGACCCGGGGAGGGCACTAGAGGTTGACCGGCAGCGCGTAGCGAAAAAGTCGAGAATCATGCCCCAACTCCTCCAACTCCTCCAACTCCTCCCTTCGGTCGGAGTGGTCCTCACTTCGTTCGGACCCTTCGGCCTTTAGGCACTCGACCGATAGGGAGAGGGTCGGAGTTGTCCTCACTTCGTTCGGACCCTTCGGAATTCGGAGTTGTCCTCGCCTCGGACCCTTCGGTCCCTTCGGGCCAACTCCTCCCTAGGAATTCGGAGTTGCCCTCCTGCCGGAGGGCGGGCCCTTTAAAGTGGCACTTTAATTTCATTGAAATTAGATTAAAGTAACGCTTTAAAAGGGGTCCGAACGAAGTGAGGACCACTCCGACCTACCGGGAGGAGTGGGGGGAGTTGGCCCTTTAAAGGAGCGCCGTCGCGAAAACCTGAGTAATTTGATTGAATTTAAGCGCTCCAACTCCTCCCTCTCGGAATTCGGAGTGGTCCTATCGGACCAACTCCTCCCTCTCGGAATTCGGAGTTGCCCTCCTATCGGAGGGCAGGGGGCCTGGCCGGCCCCCGCGGGGGGCGCGTAGCGCCCCCCTGCCCTTAAAAGAACTTAATTTTCAATGAAATTAAAGTAAAGTAACTTTGAAATAATTTGAAATGAAATGAAACTAAAGTACTTTTAAAGCGCTCCGACTTTAAAGCGGTCTTTAGACACTCGACCGAAGGGAGAGGGCGGTTAATCATTAATTTTCAAGGAAATTAAATTAAAGTAACCTAATTAATTTTCAAGGAAATTAAATTAAAGTAACCTCAGCGGCCTTTTAAAAGTCGCTGCTAAAGGGCAACTCCTCCAACTCCTCCCTTCGGTCGGAGTGGTCCTCACTTCGTTCGGACCCTTCGGCCTTTAGGCACTCGACCGATAGGGAGAGGGTCGGAGTTGTCCTCACTTCGTTCGGACCCTTAAATTGAATTGAAACTAAATTAAAGGTTCGGGGTCCGAACCCGTACTTTAATTTAATTTAATTTAAACGTACGTTTTTAGCCTTAAATTGAATTGAAACTAAATTAAAGGTTCTTTAAAAGGGTCCGAACGAAGTGAGGACCACTCCGACCTACCGGGAGGAGTGGGGGGAGTTGGTCCGAGGCGAGGACAACTCCGACCGCGGGTCCGAGCGAAGCGAGGACAACTCCGACCGAAGGGAGGAGTTGGGGGACAACTCCGAATTCCGAAGGGTCCGAACGAAGTGAGGACAACTCTGACCTACCGGGAGGAGTTGGGGGAGTTGGTCCCCCCTTCTCTCTCTCCCGAACCCTCTCTCTTATCCCCCCTCCCCCCCTCACCTTGCCCCACCTGCGTAGGACTCCTTAGGTAAGCAAATCTCTTCAATTTAGTAAATAGAATGAGATTCTTTCGATGGGATCGAAAAACCTCTCGCCCAAGGTGCTTCTACGGAAGCCGGTCACCGATTGGCTAAGAACCTATCGCTCAGAATTTGCTCATTTTTCCGGGGAGGGTGTCCTTTGGGACACCTCGATAACTCAAGGGTCAGGGAAGCGCTACGCGCTTCCCTAGGGCGGCCGCCCTGTCCGGACGAAGTGAGGACAACTCCCCGGGGAGTTGGGGGAAGCTTTTTATTATTATTATTATTATTATTCCGAATACATACCCTTCTGGATTGACCCGCGTCCCTTCATTTTTCGAAAGAAAAAACTCCCCGTCCTCGCTTCGCTCGGACCCCGGGGTCGGACAGGGCTAGGCCGCCCTAGGGAAGCCTGCCGGGCTTGCCTGACCCTATCGGTCGAGTGCCCTGTAGGGCAGGGTGGGCTGTAGCCCAGCCTAGGGAACCGCGTAGCGATTCAACCGAGGTTCCCTCTCCCTATCGGTCGAGTGTCCCCCGGACCCTGGCTGGGGCCCCTACCCCAGCCAGTGGCTAAAGCCCCTCAATTGCAGCAAAAGCGCCCGAGACGGAACACGCGCTAAAGTCGGGGCGCGTTAAGCGAACTGAATCTTCGCGCCGCAAAGTTACTTTAATCCGCGAGGAATTTCAAAATTTTCAATGAAATTAAAGTAACTTACGGTTTCACCCAAGAATGACAAACGCCCCATCAGTATCGACGTACCAAACCCTTTCAATCCCTCACGGCTCACAGTCCACCGGAACAATTTGCCATTATCCCATTGATTCCTATTCGTATGGGAGACTCGTATCTTTCATTTACCAATTCCTCTTTGTTTATGCCACCAACTATCAGTTTAGTACTGCTTTCAGTTTCTTTGGTGACCCTGAATGGAGGACACTTAGTACCAAATGCTCGGCAATCCTTGGTGGAAATGATTCATGATTTTGTGCCTAACTCGGTGAACGAATAGATCAGTGGTGTTTCGAAAGAAAAGTTTTTTCCCCCGATATTCGTGACTTTTACCTTCCCACTTTTTCGTAATCCGCAAGGTATGATCCTTTATAGCTTTACAGTGACAAGTCATTTTATCATTACTCTGGGTCTTTCCCCCTCTCTTTCCCTCGGAATTACTATAGTGGGTTCTCGAACGAATGGGCTTCCTTCTTTCAGTTTCTTCCCACCGCCAGGAGTACCCTTGCCGTTAGCACCTTTTCCAGTCCTGTCGGAGTTAATACCTCATGGTTCTCGCGCCTTAAGCTTAGGAATACGGTTATTCGCCAATATGATGGCTGGTCATAGTTCGGTTAAGATTTCAAGCGGCTCTGCTCGGACTATGCTATCTATGAGGGGTCTTCTGTTCCCAGCGCATCTCGCTCCTCTTTCGGTAGTCTTCGCATCAACTGGTTCGGAATCGGGGGTGGCTATTTCACAAGCTTATGTTTCCACTACTTTGATCCGTATTCACTCGAATGATGCTATAAACCTTCATTAAAGAACGGTTTGGTGAGAAAACCAAACCGTACTATTTGCTGCATTCCTTGGAAAGCGCGTCATCCTCAGGAGGAAGAAGAAATAGCCGGTATCGTTTGCAGTTGATGACGCGAAATGCACTTTAAATAGACCTTACCGAAGTACGGGGGCGATGAAGGGCAGGGCAGCCTGCCAGGCTGCCCGGGCCCCCCTGCCCTTCGGTTTCGTGCAGGAAAAAAGAAGCCAACTCCTTTAAAGCTCGGGGAGTTGTCCTCGCTTCGCCCGGACCGTGGAGGGTCTTTTGCAACTCGCGGACACTTTGCAAAAGACACCCCCGGCACTGTTGCATCCGGTGCGGTAGAATATGTGCACATCCAGTCCCAATCTTGTGCCCACCGTATCGGGTTGAAAGTCTCCAGGCACTTCAGCAGGAGAGAGATCCACTTAAATGGATGGGGCGGGCCTTGGGCCTCTTCAATGGGTGTGTACAAAGGAGTATCTACGCATATTTGGGCTTCCGCCCAAATAACAAGCGGAATTTAAAGTGCCGCATCGCCAGCCTTTAAAAGTTCTTTTCAAAACCTCCCCCACTACGAGCTACATTTGGTGCGTTCGATTCTCGAACAACCTGTAACTAGCGCTTCAGACTATCCAACAAACCTGAGCGACTTTAAAAGGGTTAGTGGTGGTTTCCGAATTTTGTTGCTTCTACACGAAAAACCTCATAAGCAAAAAAAGGCAGGGTCGAGATGGAAGCCCGATTTGTTTGTTTCTTGCAAGTAATTGGATACAAAGCCAGTACTAACCCACAAGGCTCTGTTTCGGATTCCAGGTTAGGATTCAGTCATGAGATTCGACTCTTTGTTACGCCTTCGGTTCGCGTTTATTGCTTAAAGCATAATATCACTCGCTGCATGGGAATGGATCTTGATAAAGTCACTCAATTTGCTGCCAGCGTCAAAAGTTGTAAACCCCCCGAAGTTTATAAAGGGAGAGGTATACGGTATCAGAACGAAGTTATACAAAAGAAACCGGGAAAGAAGAAGCAAATCATGTCATATATTCTAGGAACCAGATCGGTTTCCGGTAAACAAGTCAGAATTGCCTCGGTTTCAATCTCTGGGACTGGACCCAAAAGAGCCGTTAAGGTTTGTGATCAATTGGGTATCAGTGATAGCATTAAGGTTCATGAGTTGACTAAGCATGAAATTGACAAAGTTCTCGGAATAATACGTAGAAAGCATTTTTTGGTTGATTCAGAATTGAAAAGAGAGATCAAGCCAAATACTAAACGATTGATTAGTATTAGTTGTTACCGCGGATTCCGTCACAAAGCGGGATTGCCGTTACGCGGTCAACGAACTCATACTAATGCTAAAACTTGTCGCGTCGCGACTTTTAAAAGGGCGGAGAGGGATGAAAGGAAACCCTCTCTTCCCTAGCTGAGGGAAAGGAAACCCTCTCTTCCCTAGCTGAGGGAAAGGAAACCCTCTCTCCCCTCTCTTCCTCCCCGCCTCTCATTTCGTTATGCGTTATGAGTTTGAATCAAAGAAGAAGCCCTTAAAGGTCCAGCCAATTAAAAGTCTGAATTCAACTAATTTTCATAGTTGAACTTTGACTTTTAAGTCGAAAATTAATTGACTTTAGACTTTAACGAGTTGGAGGACTTTTAAAAGCCCGATTTCCTATTCTGTTACAGTCCCCATAGGGTCCGAAGGACAACTCCGACCGATAGGGTCCGAACGAAGTGAGGACCACTCCGACCCTCTCCCTATCGGTCGAGTGCCTAAAGGCCGAAGGGTCCGAACGAAGTGAGGACCACTCCGACCGAAGGGAGGAGTTGGAGGAGTGGGAGGAGTTGGTCTCTAACCAGAAAACTCGAACATACGGGTAGGGGCAGGTGGTGCGGCAGGCACCCCCTGGGTTAGCTAGGGGGCTACCCTGGCCCGGGAAGGGAGTGGGGGGGCTTTAAAGCGAGAGAGAGGAGAGTGGGAAGGCCCCCACCTAGAGAGGGAGGCCCCCCAAAGAGGGAAGGGAGTGGGCCTAAGAGGAAAGGGAGTGGGAGGACCCCCACCTAGAGGGGGTTTTGGGGGCCTCCCTCTCTAGTTGGGCACTGTAGTGGAAGGCTACGCGCACTTAAGTTACCCATTGGTACTCCTAGATAGATTTTTTGGGAGGCCGAGCGCTACGCGCTTTCCACTGAAGTTCCCCCTACCCCTATTACCTAGCGGGTATTCCTCCAATCATATGGACCTTAACTTTTAAAAGGCCAACAAAGCCAGAGAATCTAGATGTCCTCGGCCCTCGTAGTAGCCTTGACCTGTAGCATGCAATGCGCTGTGGTCAATGCGGGGCAACATTGTGCCCTATGAAGGAGGTGATACGCAGACTCGGGTTTAAGCCCTTGCAGCAGGTGGACGGCGAACTCAACTGCGATCTGTCACCTATAGGGCAGGGGGGCGAGCTTGCGAGCCCCTTTAAAGGTCAGCCTTAGGGCTGCCCTGCCCAGCGCACCGTAAGGCCCCGGCAGCCAGGTCATGGACCAGTACCACATTTTTCTTAGCGGGGGGAGGGAAAGAGTCGGCAAATCGTCTGCTGTTTTTGTGTGGTGCGGCTCGCCCGTCTGTTTCTGTAGAAAGAAATATTCCAAACTACTTTGACCCACGTAGGCGAAGCACTCTAAGTGCGCGTAGCGGCAGGCTTCGCCTTCGGCCTGCTGCTCCTGGCTCTGCTTCCAGCTCACCCTTTTCCCAGTTCGCGAAAGACTAAGGTAGCCCGGCCAATCAAGAATAGATAGGGCGGGGATGAGCGCTTTAAAAGGATCAATCTTTTTTGTCTAGGGTCCGAGCGACGCGCCTTAAATTGAATTGAAACTAAATTAAAGTAACGCTTTAAAAGGGGTCCGAACGAAGTGAGGACCACTCCGACCGAAGGGTCCGAACGAAGTGAGGACCACTCCGACCTACCGGGAGGAGTGGGAGGAGTGGGGGGAGTTGGCTATTCTTCTCGGGTGCCTCCGATTCTTTCCCTTCTCGATCTAAAGCCTCTAGGCCCACACCTCCACATTCAGGTAATAGCCATTTCCTTCTCCCAACTTTCGGGGGCTTGACGCGGAGCAGGGTACGATAAAGCCCCGCCTACCTGGGGCTAGCCGTTCCTTCGTGCGATTCCATTATTTCCTTACCCGAGGAATTGAATTGAATTGAATTTAATCGCACCTTTTAATTAAAGCGCTCCGAACTTTTGGAGAAAGCCATTGAGTTGCCGCCTTTCAGTGGCCAAGAGACCACTTCCTGTTCTGTTTGCGAGAGCCAAAGAGTGGCCATTTGTTGATAGAGCCGCGGTATTAGTGCCAGCCAAAGCGGCCAGTAAGTGGTGCCAGCCAAAGCTAGTAGCTTGCCAGCCAAAGCGGCTAGTAAGTGATGCCAGCACTTAAGGGCCCAACGTACTATCTACCATTTCTTCTCTGACGCCGATCGAAATGTTTTCTTTGCGCTACGCGCTTCCACTTGTGAAGTTCACCCCACCACCAACCAACAGAAGCGAAAGCCCTTGCGCACTGGGTTTCTTGACCTACCGGGTCCGAACGAAGTGAGGACCACTCCGACCGAAGGGTCCGAACGAAGTGAGGACCACTCCGACCTACCGGGTCCGAACGAAGTGAGGACCACTCCGACCTACCGGGTCCGAACGAAGTGAGGACCACTCCGACCGAAGGGAGGAGTGGGAGGAGTGGGAGGAGTTGGAGGAGTTGGTCCTACGGACAACTCCGACCGAAGGGTCCGAACGAAGTGAGGACCACTCCGACCCTCTCCCTATCGGTCGAGTGCCTAAAGGCCGAAGGGTCCGAACGAAGTGAGGACCACTCCGACCGAAGGGAGGAGTTGGAGGAGTTGGAGGAGTTGGAGAGGAAACTCGTCAGAAATTTAAAAATTTCAATTCCTTGTCTCTGACCTGGTGAACCACTCCCTAGCTCGAAGGCTCATCAGCACCATATTCTACTCAATGGATTGAATCCACTCCGCCACCCCACCTGAGGAACCAAACCAACTAACATTTTATCAAAACCTTTCCAGGCTCGGAAGCTCCTCTACCTTCGTTAAACTGGTAGGTCACTGGGGTCGAAGGCGCCGTTAGGCCTTCTTGTGGCTAGTGAACCTCCCATTGCATTCCTACCTCGGGTAGGCTAGAAAGGCCAACTCCCCCCACTCCTCCCACTCCCCCCACTCCTCCCACTCCTCCCGGTAGGTCGGAGTGGTCCTCACTTCGTTCGGACCCTATCGGTCGGAGTGGTCCTGACCTGGCAGTGCCAACTCCTCCCTATCGGTCGGAGTGGCCCTCCTATCGGAGGGCCCTTCGGTCGAGTGTCTAAAGACCCTCCGGTTTCCTTTACCTCAGCTAGGGAGGGGAAGAAAGGGAAGGGAAAGGGAAGAGAGTTTCCTTTCCCTCAGCTAGGGAAGAAAGGGAAGGGAAGGGAAGGAAGGGAAGAGACCCGGGAAGGAAGGGAAGGGAGTTTCCCTTCCCCGGTTTCCTTTCCCTGCCGCTAGGGAAGAGAGTTTCCTTCCTTTCCCGGGAAAGAAGGGAAGGGAAGAGAGTTTCTTTCCTTTCCCTTTTCCTTTCCCTAGGGAAGAGAGGGAATTTCCTTTACCCTAGCTAGGGAAGAGAGGGAAGGGAAGGTTTCCTTTCCCTTAGCTAGGGAAGAGAGGGTTTCCTTTCCCGAGGGAAGGGGAGGTTTCCTTTCCCTGCCGCTAAAGGTTTCCTTTCCCTCAGCTAGGGAAGAGAAGAGGTGGCTTGGGCTCTACCTTTCTGATTAGCATGCTTTCTGATTAGCATACTTTCTGATTAGTGTATGGGGTATTGAGAGAAGGGAAGAGGTTGCTTGGGGCTCTACCTTTCTGATTGGTGTGTGGGGTATTGAGAGAGGGGAAGAGGGGGTGGAAGAAAGGATTCCCCAATCGATTGGGCCGATCTCCCCAGTCGAGTGGGAAGCCAGTCCCTCCTCTACCTCTCCCAGTCGAGTGGGAAGCCAGTCCCTCCTCTACCTCCCCCAGTCGAGTGGGAAGCCAGTCCCTCTACCCTCCCTAGTCGAGTGGGAATAGAACCAGTCCTTCCACCTCCCCCAAATCCCAGGCTTTCGCTTTAGCTTCGGCAGAGAAGGGAAAAGGTGGCTTGGAGCTCTACCTTTCCCTTTCCACTGGCCCTCCACCCCTCCATCAGATGGAGTCGATCGGGGTGGGGACAGAGCCAGTGCTGGATGGAGCCAGTCGGGGAATGGACTGGATAAGGCCGTACCGGAGAATGGGCTGGATCAGGCGGTACCGGGGAATGGGCTGAAGGCCTGGAAGGGGCAGGAGAGAGAGAAAGTTTGCGCACTTCAAAGGGCTCTACCTTCGATTGAGTTTCTTCCCGGTATTATGCGGAGGAGAGAGAAAGTTTGCTTCAAGCTCTACCTCCGATTGGGTTTCTTCTCGGGCGGAAGAAAGAGAGAGGTTGCTTCAAGCTCTACCTCCGATTGGGTCTCTTCCTGGGCGGGAGAAAGAGAAAGGTTGCGCACTTTAAAGGGCTCTACCTGAAAGGGAAAGGTAAAGCTCCGCAACCTTCTCCGCCAAAGCTGAAGCGAAAGCCTGGGATTTGGGGGAAGTGGAAGGGCTGGCTCTATTCCCACTCGACTGGCTCTATCCCCACTCGACTGGCTCCATCCCCACTCGACTGGGGAGGGTGGAGGGACTGGCTTCCCAATCGATTCAAGCCCAGCCCAATCGATTGGGGAATCCCCCCCTCCACCCTTCCTCTCTAGGGTAGGGGAAACCCCTATTCCCTGGGGTAAGGGAAACCCCCTCTTCCCTGGGTGGGGGAAACCCCCTTTCCCTGGGGTAAAGGAAATCCCCTCTTCCCTAGTTGAGGAGGAGGGAACCTTTAGTTGAGGGGGAGAAACCCTTCCCTTCCCTCGGGAAAGGAAACCCTCTCTTCCCTAGCGGCAGGGAAAGGAAACCTCCCCTTCCTTCTCTTCCCTAGGGTAGAGTAAACCCTCCCTCGAGCGGACAATCGGACGATAAGACGATGGATCAGACCAATCAGACGAGAAGATGAGACGATAACTCCGAGAAGACGATAGATACTCCCCCCAGCGGGTAAAGAAAAGGGGAAGGAAAAGCCTTCTCTTCCGGTGCTTGGGAACTGATTCAACGTCGACTGATAGCACTGCTGCTGGTGGCAATTGGAACCGCTGCTAAGGGCACTGGAACCAGTTAGTAGGTCTCCTACTCTCCCCTTCACCGATCGTTCACAAGCCTGTAAGGTCCATCTGGAGGTCTTTCCGTTAATGCTTTGGTTGGGAGGGAGAGGGAAGGTACTGCGGGGAAGGGGAAAGAGCGAGAGGTTTGGATTGGTGGGAGGGCTCGGGAGCTCCATGAGCTCCATACGGGGGCAGCCGGGACGACTGCCCCTTACTCACTCAAGCTGGATTGGTGGATTGGTTCAAGCGATTCCTTTTGTACCTGTTCGGGAGACGGAGACACGGGGTTTTGCGGTGTTAGTGGTGCCGATTCAAACTCTTGGACCTTAATTGATTTCCTCAATAGAGCAAGTTCTTGGGTTTGCTCCTTGAGCTGGGCCTCTAGCCTGGCTCTAGTGAGAGGTTTGGGGCTTTTCATATGTGCCAAAGCCCGTTCCTTAATCCGCTCATCCCTTTTAAAAGGCGGATAGTGTTTGGTCCGCCCTTTAAAGGGCTAGCCCACTCAATTCGAAACAAGTACAAACCGCCTCCCAAGAGGTCTTGTAGCGGATGATTAAACCGGTTCGAAGAAGATTTCTCTGAGTTTCGTACCGTAAGGAAACCGCTTAATGCTGGATTCAGCCCTTTAAAGGTACCAACAACGCCTTGCTAGAGACCAGAAGACACTTACAGTGGAACGCACTAGCGATACGTTCGATGAGCATTTCCTGTTTCGGAACTCCAGGTCCATCAGAGAATTCTACCAACAGGTATTTGTTAACAGTCATGGCAATCGGTTCGTTCTTCCTTTCCTGGTTTTCATGGGAGTTTGTTAGTGGGAGCTACAGTGGAAGCAAGAGCTATAAGTGGCGCTCTCTCTGTATACCATAAGGTTAAGCAAGTGCCAGTGCCAGTGCCAGTGCTGGTGGTGGGGTGCGTTTCCCCGACTAGTCGAAGTCCTTCGCCTCGATGCACAGGAGAACTCCCTCTCGGATTTTGGGACACCCCGCCGAACACCAATGACCAAGAGCACGTAAGGTACAGAACTGCTAGATACGCGTGACAACCTGGAGTGGGTTGGTAAGCGAAAAGGCCTTGCTCTCCCTTGGCTTTAGAGTCTCCCTTTCCGCCCTCTCTTGAAGATGGGAAGCTCTCTCTCTCGGGCGGGTGGAACCCGGAAAAACCTCTTCCGCTTCCTCTCCCTCCGGAGCTCCGTCTCGGGTAGAAGACACTCCCTTTTCGCTCTTGGGCGAGAACAAACTCTGGAGAGCCAACTCCTCCAACTCCTCCAACTCCTCCCTTCGGTCGGAGTGGTCCTCACTTCGTTCGGACCCTTCGGCCTTTAGGCACTCGACCGATAGGGAGAGGGTCGGAGTTGTCCTCACTTCGTTCGGACCCTATCGGTCGGAGTTGCCCTTCGGGCCAACTCCTCCCTATCGGTCGGAGTTGTCCTATCGGAGGGCCAACTCCTCCCACTCCCCCCACTCCTCCCACTCCCCCCACTCCTCCCACTCCTCCCGGTAGGTCGGAGTGGTCCTCACTTCGTTCGGACCCGGTAGGTCGGAGTGGTCCTCACTTCGTTCGGACCCGGTAGGTCGGAGTGGTCCTCACTTCGTTCGGACCCTATCGGTCGGAGTGGCCCTCCTATCGGAGGGCCCTAGAGGGCGGCCCCCCTTGAGTCCCCCAAGGGGAGTCAGGTTCAATCCACTTAAATAGCGAAGGATACGGGGATTCTTCGGACCTATTTGCCGCTGCTACGGTAGGCTACTGACGCTACGCCCGCTACGGCTACGTTAGCACGCCCGCGTAAGGCGGCTACTGACGCACGCCCGCGTAGCGGGTAAAATACATGACTTTAAAGCAGGTGTAACATATCTTTGGGGTGCAATGGGGTAGATAGGAAATAGGGGGGCAAATAATGGATCCATGGGGTGTCTAGCTCGGTTGGTAGAGCCACGGGGGCCCCACTTTGTTGGAACGGAGCTACTCCTGTTGGGGGCGGGACTGCCCGCCCCCCCTTGCATTACTTCACTTCCGGTTTCGTAGTTTTCTACTTTAAACACAGATCCGTAAGCGGTCTGAGGGCGCATAGATCGGGTTCATTACCCTTCCTATGTATGATGAGAATACCTTCATCCGATTTAGTGGTAACAAATCCTCTCCTCTCGAGCGTCTGCCACCATGTAGCCTCCCTTTCCTTAGTGAAGAGCCACCGCATACTAATGATGCGGTCCTCTTCTTTCGTGACTACGGCACCCGTTTTAACTAAGGCAGGCCGGATCCTTCAAGGGGGGTTGCTTCGTTGGAGGTTTCAAAGGGTTCCATCGGTTTTCATTACCATCAAACCTTCAATATCGCATAGTATGCTGCTTTGAAACAACAAGTCTCGTATCTGGTAATCCCAATCAACTTTCATTACCATCAAATGATTGGGATTCCAATAAAGCTTGGTCTCAAAATGCCCTCAAAAGTCATGTATTTTAAAATTAATTGAATTTAATTTAATTTGGAATTTAATTTATCACTTTAATTAATAATTAATTTTCAATTAAATTAAATTAAAGTAACTTAGCCGCCCTTTAAATAAAGGGTGTATTCGCCATTTCCGTCCGGTTCAATAAAGCAAGGAGGCTTTTTCAACGGATCAGTAACGAGTCTATATCTTCTGGGCTGTCGGAGAAATTCCAGCATTTCTTGAATCGCTTGAAGTTCTGTCTCATTCTCAAATATTGCTTGCGTTCCTTGAAGGTTTTTCTCCAGTCAAGCCACTAAGAACCTTTAATTTAATTTCATTGAAAATTAAAGTGATAAGAACCTTTAATTTAATTTCATTGAAAATTAAAGTGACTTTTCAATAAAAGGCTCCTCGTCCTTCGCTTTGAGCAAAGCTCTCAGTTCCTGAATCTCTTCCTTCGACTTTTCCAATCCATGCACTTTGAGGGCTGTCTCTCTGCTCCGCTTCCCGCACTTTTAAAAGGCCTTTTAAAAGGCCCGTTTTCCCACTCGAAAGTGTTACCACCTCCCATTCTTAGAGTCTTAGAGATGGAATCCCAAGTTCTAGAGGCCCTTTAAGGACCTTCATTTCTCCCTCGAATTCGGGGAAGAGTGAACCACAAATTCATTCTTTGGTAAGTGTTCTTGCTCGCATTGAGATTCCAAACACCCTTTAAGCGCTTTTTGCACCCTTTGGTAAGTGCGCGTTAGACACTATAATTTTCCGACAAGAGAAAGCTGCTGCAAATCGTTCGATAATGAGCCTTTAAAAGGGGTAAAGACCGTGGAAATATCGTTATGCACGAGAGTTACGAGAAAATATGGACGCAAAAAAGAGGACCTTTAAGGCGCCCTTTAAGTCTGTCACTATTTTTGTTTATTCATGGGTGTTTGTTTTGATGACCCTCTCAAGGTCGGGCTGGCCCCCTAAGGGCGGGGTGCTTGCTAGCGGTTACTTCGGGACTGACTCCCCCGCCTACGGGAGTTTGGAGTTGGCCGCCTAACGCTCCGCTTGCTAGTACGTGGCTTCGTCATAGCATTGAAGCCGACAGCTCCATAGACGTCTCCCTATATACTGCATTTCCATCGTCTTATCGTCTGATTGTCTCATTGTCTGATTGGATTGTCTTATTGTCTGATTAAGCTGTAACAGCTGATTGAGCAGACGCACGTAGACTCCTCTCAAAGGCAAAGCCGCCCTTTTAAAAGTCACTCAATCTTTGGCCAAGCCGCTACGCGCAAACTCTTTGGAAAAGGCAAAGCCTTTAAAAAGCGAACGCGCACTCGGAGTAAAAGGCAAAGCCTTTTAAAACGGCGCGGCAAGGAAACGAAGTCATAATGAGTCGAAAGGTTGGGTCGTACCCATCTAATAGGCTCGTTAGGGCTACAGCTACTACGCGGGTAGACCCATAAGCTGCACGAGCTACGCCTACAGCTATGCGGGCTACGCGCCTGAGTAAGGCCGGGTTACGTGCTGTGGCGCTACACGGGCAGAGCGGACGGGACGGGCGTACTACAGCTACGCGGGAGCAGGCCCAGATGGGGTAGCCAAATACATAGGCGTAGCGGGTGATTTAATTTAATTTAATTTACCCGTAAGCTACGCGGACCCATATACGTAAGCTGGCGGGTCCGTAAGCTACGCGGGTCCATTAGCCTGTAAGCTATGTGGTCCCAAATACCCATTTGCCGCTGCTACGGCTACTGACGCTACGCCCGCTACGGCTCAAAGCTAACGCGCTAAAGACTCTTTGGCAAAGTCAAAGCCTAGCAGACTCGAAGGAGAAGTCGCGGGCGGACTCAAAGTCAGAGGCAAAGCTTAAAGTCATGTATTTTACCGGCTTTCTTTAAAGTACTTTAATTTTCAATGAAATTAAATTAAAGGTTCTTTGAGTTCACGCAAACGAATTTACTTTAATTTTCAATTAAATTAAGGTGGGGGCCTCCGGCCCCCAGTAACGCTTTAATTTTAAACTAAATTAAATTCAAGTACTTTCAAGAAAGAAAGAAAGTGCCGTGGATACTTTAATTTAATTTAATTGAAAATTAAAGTATCTTCAGTCCGCCCTTTTAAAAGTTCGCACGCACGTAGACTCTTTGGCAAAGGCAAAGCCGCGTAGGCGCACGTAGACGGCCAAGCCGCGACTTTTAAAAGGAGGCGCACGTAGACTCAAAGGCCAAGCCGTAGCGTTAGGGCGCAGACTCTTTGGAAAAGGCAAAGCTTAGCGAAGCGTAAACTCGTCAAAGGCAAAGCCTTTTAAAAAGCGCAGACTCTTTGGAAAAGGCCGTGGTTACTTTAATTTAATTTAATTGAAAATTAAAGGTTCTTAGCGCCAAGCGACTTTTAAAAGGAGGCGCACGTAGACTCTTTCAAAGGCAAAGCCGCCCTTTTAAAAGTTCGCACGTTTTACTTTAATTTTCAATTAAATTAAATTAAAGTAACGCTTTAATTTGAAACTAAATTAAATTCAAGTACTTTCAAGTTATTACTTTAATTTTCAATTAAATTAAATTAAAGTAAACTTAGTCCGCCCTTTTAATTAAAAGTTCGCGCAAACTCAAAGCTAACGCTTTTTTTAAAAGGGCGACTGAGTCAATTGATTCAATTGAAACTATTTAATTTAATTTAATTTAACGCTCAAACTCTTCGGATAAGTCGAAGCTTAGGACTCAAAGAAGAGGCCAAGCCGCTCTTTTAAAAGGAGCTCACGCGCACAGTCGAAGGCAAAGGCCTAGCGGCAGGGGGGAGAATGAAACAGCTAGAAGGGTTGGGTGGTCCCATCTATTAGGTGGTCCCATCCAATAGGCTCTAGAGCGGGCTACATGGGCGTGCGGGAGCAGGCCCAGTAGGTGGGGCAGCGGCTACGGCTAAGCAGGCCCGTAAGCTACGTAGCGGACCACCCATATCGGGAGCTTAAACCACCCATTAGTAAACCCATTAGCGGGCCCGTAAGCTATGTAGGGAAACCCATTGAGTAAACCCGCTATGTGGGCGGGTAAACCTGTAAGGCACCTACGCGGGCCCATATACGTAAGGCGGGTCCGGGACCCATTAGCGGGCCTGTAAGCTATGTGGGTAAACCACCCATTAGCGGACCCACCCATTAGCGGGCCTGTGAGGTGGGTACCATTGGGTAGACCCGTAAGCTACGCGGGTAAACCACCCATTAGCGGGTGAACCACCCATTAGCGGGTAAACTAAACCTGTACGGCACCTATGTGGGTAAACCCATAAGCAAGCTATGTGGGCGGTTGGGTAATGATCAATCAATAGAGCGGAAAGAGAGAGCTTCCAGCTCTCTTCTTCCATTCCCCAATCGATTGGGGCCGCTAACTCTCTCTCTCTCTCTCATTCCCTGCCTCTCAGCATCGCCCCATCGCCCAGCCTTCGAAGAATTCACACAGAGGCCTTGTTCCGGGAGCAAGAATCGATGATGGCGGGCCTGCCTTTATGCGGCACTTCACAACCCAAACATCGCCTACAAGGCCGAAAGCAGGAGCTGTAGCAATTCCAACAGTTCCGGCACCAACAGTTTTGGTTCCACCAGCGCCAATTGATTCCGTGCCAGGAGCCCCAGTTAGTCCCGGCAGCAGAAGCAGTTTCAGGACCAGTGCTGCAGCAGAGCAGAGCATTCATTCCGACAGTCCGTTCGTGGTTCATTCCGGGTCAACAGAACGTGTCGGGTCAACAGAACATGTCGGGTCAACAAATGGAATGGATGCCGTCGAATCAACGTCCCCATTCCGTGTTCAGTCCGGGTAGTTCCAGGTGGTTCCGGGTACTTCATTCCGGGTGGTTCATTCCGGGTCAAATAGAACAACCCATTCCATTCCGTTCGTAGTTCATTTCGGGTAAACAAATGGAAGAAAGTCCCCATTCCATTCCGTTCGTAGCTCATTCCGGGTAGGTGGTTCATTCCGGGTAGTTCATTCCTGGTAGTTCCAAGTACTTCATTCCGGATCAACAGAACGTGCAACAGAACGTATCAGGTCAACCCCATTTGGGAAAGCTAAAGCGAAAGCCTGGAAGAATGGAATCTGCATCATTTGCTCGATCCAAAGCCAGAGCGAAAGCCTGCTCCCCCAGCTCGGACTAGAAGGCTGCTGGGTATGGTGAAACTTCAGTAAGAGATCATCGACCTAAAGGCCCCTCTCCCTTCGTGGTAGGTACCGAGCCTCACCAAATGCTGCTAGCGGCAAGTCCCTCTCCCTTCGTCAGGGTACAGCGCGTTAACCCACTTTTAAGGCTGCCCCGTCCCCCGGGAAAGGATTAAGGTTCTTCCAGTGCGCGTAGCCAATCACTAATTGCTTCGAGCAAAATGATTGAAAGCTACCAATGATCCCAAGTAGGCTCTGTATTTCAAGCCTTAAATACCAGGTCCAAAATAACACCAAATCTGGGTGTAACATAACGCTTGAAATACGGAGCCTACTTTTTGAAAAAGAAAAGAACCGACGAAAATTCATTGAATTTACTTTAATTAATTTTCAATTAAATTAAATTAAAGTAATTTAATTGAAAATTAATTTCAATACTTTTTTAAAGAAAGAAAGAAAGAAAGGAATTTGAAGCTTAAATTAATTTAAAATCAGAGTACCACACCATTTAAAAGCCTTTTAAAAGGGCTAGTTGCTAAGGAAAAACGGCTAGCCCTTATAGGTGTTAGAAGGGGCGCCAAGAAAGCAGGCTTTCTCTCTCTTTCGCTCTCTCTCCGGGAAGGAAGAGGCTTTCGCTCTCTCTCTGGAGGTCTTTCGCTCTGGAAGCTGAAGTCTTTTGCTCTCTCTCTGGGAGAGGATCTTTCGCTCTCTCTCTGGAGAGAAGAAGTTCTCGCTCTCTTGTGTTGATCGGGGCCGATCGGATTGCGGATTTGAGTAAATGATGCAGATTCCAGTTCCGCTGGAGTTCCGCGGAATCCGAATTGATTCAATGAAATCCGCTTAGGAATTGAGTCAATAGAGATTCAATGAAAATTAGAGATTCAATGAAGCTTCTCTCCCCATCGCTCCCCCCAATCGATTGGGACGATTGGGTACTTGTTCGGTCGAGGTATGGGCCCCTAACTGCACGGGAGTCACTTCTCGTCGGATTCTGGGGGTATCTCGTAGCTGCTCCGACAACAGCATCCACTGAACAGGGATACCCCATCGACTGATTGGGATCATCCCGCCCCCGCCTTGATCGGGGAATGGAAGATCCCGTCCCCCCAATCGATTGGGGAAGGAAGAAGCTCGGCCGAGTAGGCTTGCTCCACCTCATGATTGCGGTATGTGCTCGAACAAGTTAGCTTGGTTACGTGTTCGAATGTGTTTCCCCGACTGGGCGGGAGTCCTTTGCCTAGATGCATGGGAGCCACTTCTTGCTCGGACTTTGGGGGCACCTCGCCGAACACCAATGACCAAGAGCACCGTAAAGTGCAAAACCCTTAGATACCGCATGACTGAAGTGGGTTGGTAAGCGAAAAGGCCTTGCCCTGCCTTAGCTTTAGAGTTTAGAGTCTCTCTTTCCGCTCCCTCTCTCGAAGATGGGAAGCTCTCTCTCTCTGGAAGAAGGGAAGCTCTCTCTCTCGGGCGGGCGGGTGGAACCCCTTACCCCCTATCGGGGGTAAGTGGCTCGCTATCGCTCGCCCGAAACTCTCTCTTGCTCTCTCTCTCTCCCAAGCACTCTCTCGGGTGGAAGACACTCTCTTTTGCTCTCTCTCTCCCCGCTCTCGGGCGGGAACAAACTCTGGAAAGCTCTCTTTCCGCTCTCTCTCTCGGGCGGGAATAAATTCTGGGGGGTGGAAGAATGGATTCCCCAATCGATTGGGCCGAGCTCGAATCGATTGGGCGGAGTTTCCGTCTCTCTCTCGGAGTTTCCGTCTCTCTCTCTCGGTTCGGGGGTGGAAGAATGGATTCCCCTTCCCTTCCGTTCTGGGTTCGGAGTTTTCCGTTCTGGGTTCGGAGTTTTCCGTTCCAGGTTCAGAGTTTCCGTCTCTCTCTCTCCGTCCGAAGCTCTCTCTCTCCCTCTCGGGCGTTAAATTAAATTCAATTAATTTTAAAGCTCTCTCTGGTTTTTTCTTTTGCAGGGCCCTCCGAAGGAGGGCAACTCCGACCGATAGGGTCCGAACGAAGTGAGGACAACTCCGACCCTCTCCCTATCGGTCGAGTGCCTAAAGGCCGAAGGGTCCGAACGAAGTGAGGACCACTCCGACCGAAGGGAGGAGTTGGAGGAGTTGGAGGAGTTGGTCCGAAGGACCACTCCGACCGAAGGGTCCGAACGAAGTGAGGACCACTCCGACCGAAGGGAGGAGTGGGAGGAGTTGGGATAAATTTCAAATTCTTGGATTTCTCCCAGACCCCCTTCCCGCGCTGCCCTGGCCCGCCGGGACCGGAGGTGGGGTGAGTGAGGAAAGAGTGAGGAGGTAACGACGAACGACTGACGAACGAACCCCACCGACCGGTCCCTACCATGACGCGAATGCTAAGAAGGTATCCAGGAACTTACTCACTTGACAGAGTGTTCCCTCTCACAGAAGGGGTCTATTGTACAAGTTGTGTTTTATTGGTTCGGGGAAGATTTCAGAGAAGGGAAGGTAGGGTTTCGGGGAGGGTTTCAGAGAAGGGGAGGTAGAGGTTCGGGGAGGGTTTCAGGGAGGGGGCCACGCAGAGGCCATTTTCCAGGGCGGGCAAAAATCGCTGGACACCCTCCCCCCCCGTCCCACGGCCCGCCATCATCGATTCTTGCTCCCGGAACAAGGCCTCTGTGTGCTTCGAAGGCTGGGCGATGGGTCTCTTCCCTTCCCGCCGGGAGAGTGAAAGGGAAAGGAACTCTCTTCCCTAGCTAGGGAGAAAGAGCTAGGGAGAAAGCTTCCCTCTCTTCCCCAGAGAGAGGGAAAGGATTTATCGTCTTATCGTCTGATTATCCGAGTTATCGTCTTATCGTCTGATTGTCTGAAAGCGTAGGTCTTATCGTCTTATCGTCTGATCTATCGGAAAGAATCTCTCTCTTCCGGGGAGAAAGAACTGGGAGAATCTCTTCCGGGTTCAATCCCCCGGGCTGGGAGAATCTCTTCCGGGTTCTTCGGCGATAACCTACCTTCACGATAGATCTCTCGTGCAAGGTGTCCATCGTTGATTCTTTCTCCCGCTGGTTCAACTGCTTCTGAAGGACCGAAGCTGCTTCTGATGGTGGCCTTGGAACTGCTGGTGGTGGGACTGGAACTTAGGCTGATAGCGCTGGGACTGCTTCTGCTGGTGCTTAGGAACTGATTCAACGTCGACTGATAGCACTGCTGCTGGTGGCAACTGGAACCGCTGCTGAGGGCACTGGAACAACGGCTACTGAAACTGGCACTGGGACTAAAGAAGCTGATGGCACTGGCACAGAAGCTGCTGTTGCTGGTGGCGTTGAAGCGGCAAGCTGAGGCAGTTAGTAGGTCTCCTACTCTCCCCTTCACCGATCGTTCACAAGCCTGTAAGGCTCATCTGGAGGTCTCTCCGTTAATGCTTGGGTTGAAAGGGAAAGGGAAGGCACTGCAGGGAAGGGGGAGAAGCGGGAAGGTTTGGATTGGTGGAAGGGCCAACAAAGGCGAAGCCTATCCATCCTGACCTGTGCCTCTTTGCCTCACCATCTTCACCACCATGTCAATCCCATCTTCGATGAAAGCGGTGTGTAGGTTAGGTTTTGGCATCCATCGAGGCAAGCAGGAAAGATGAGGGACTGAAGGAAAAAGGACTTAGGCGGGTGTAACATATTTTTGGGGGGGTTATTCCGGAACCCCCTCTCTCATTCGAGAAGACCATGCTTTGTTGAATTAGGGCTGGCTGAGGTGCCAATCGGAGGCTTTTTTCTTGCCAAAACGAGCGTTTTGGAAAGAAAAAAGGTTGGGCGTTTAAATGACTTTAAAGTCGCTTCCCGGCCTTTTTGCGCAAATTCTCAAAAAGGGGATTCAGGGTCCGAACGAAGTGAGGACCACTCCGACCGAAGGGAGGAGTTGGCCCTCCGATAGGAGGGCCACTCCGACCGATAGGGTCCGAACGAAGTGAGGACCACTCCGACCGAAGGGAGGAGTGGGAGGAGTGGGGGGAGTGGGGGGAGTGGGAGGAGTTGGTCCTCCGACAGGAGGACCACTCCGAATTCCGAGAGGGAGGAGTGGGTCCGATAGGACAACTCCGACCCTCTCCCTATCGGTCGAGTGCCTAAAGGCCGAAGGGTCCGAACGAAGTGAGGACAACTCCGACCGAAGGGAGGAGGGGAGTTGGCCCTTTAAAGGAGCGCCGTCGCGAAAACCGGGTAATTTGCTTGAATTTAAGCGCTCCAACTCCTCCCTCTCGGAATTCGGAGTTGCCCTCCTATCGGAGGGCAGGGGGCCTGGCCGGCCCCCGCGGGGGGCGCGTAGCGCCCCCCTGCCCTTAAAAGAACTGAATTTTCAATGAAATTAAAGTGACTTTAAAGCGGTCTTTAGACACTCGACCGAAGGGAGAGGGCGGTTAATCATTAATTTTCAAGGAAATTAAATTAAAGTAACCTAATTAATTTTCAAGGAAATTAAATTAAAGTAACCTCAGCGGCCGGGTCCGAGCGAAGCGAGGACAACTCCGACCTACCGGGAGGACAACTCCGACCTACCGGGAGGAGTTGGTTTTGTTGGCCTTTAGGCCACCCGGGGCGCGTTAGCGCTGACAACCAACTCCTCCCTGTCGGTCGGAGTTGCCCTTCGGGCCCTGGGTTCCCTGCCTACGGCATTCGTCACCAACCGACTTGCGGGAACAACTTACTATCTTTCCTTGAAAACCACGGCGAGAATGCTCCCGAATAGCGTTCAGTGCTTCTAACTGAATCTCTATTTGTTGGCATGGCACAGCTTGCACCGTTCGTTCGCACAACGGTGAGCGCTCCGCCGTCTCATTCGGACATGATTCTCCAATCATTTGCGTACCTGAGCGCAAGCTGAGTAATGGGGATTCATGCTGTTCCTTGAACTCAGACCACAGAGCTTCTTGAGAACCAGGAGTATGCTGTAGATCTGTTTGAATGCCTCCGGCCCTCGCCTCAGAAGTCGCTCTGATAGTGTCACCAAGAGTCTTTTGACTAGAGGGAACAAAACCTACCAAACAAACAGCTACTAGTATTTCTTCATTATGAACCGAGATTGATTTTGAACTCGAAACACTAAAGATTGGAATGGCAAATGGAACCAATTCACGCGTAATCCTATTCCTCGTTCTCTCTACCGCTGAAATGTTTATGTTGATAGATTCGTTAGGCCCAAAGAACCTTTAGGCCGTGCCACGAGGCACAACCCGTAGTAATACTCGGAGTCAAGAGGCGGGAAGCTAAGCCGGGAAAACGCGCGAAGCGCGTTTGCGTGGACCGTGTTAACGGGGGGGGGGGGGGGGGGGAGCCCTCATACCCCCTACTTTTTTCATGGGAATGGGTGCCAAGAATTGAGGGAGCCAGTCAAAGGCTACTGGAACACCAGATACGAAGACTACCCAAGCTAATGATAAAGGCAAGAAGACTTTCCGGCCGAGTCTCATTGGTTAATCATAACGATATCGTGAAAATGCTGCACAAACCCATATATGTACGAACGGAAAGAAAGGAACCTTAATACTGAACCGGATTGAGCCCGGAATCGCCTGTAGAAGAGGAAAATCTAAGATAGGCAGCCAACCCCCTGGAGAAAGCAATGTGCATAGACTAGGAGAGTAAGGGCGCAGCTCCTTAAAGGCCCTGCCGCCCTTATTAGGTGTATCCACACCCTTCTCAAAGAACCGTACGTGACACTCTCGCGTCATACGGCTCCGTCCCGGATTGAGTCTCCTCCCCTCTAACCAACGCAACGTCTAGGTCTTCGAACCTGAGGGAAAACGCTAGGCGCAGCCGCGTTTTCACTTGTGGGTGACCCATACCATACCCTTGAGAAGGGGGTCCCCACAAGGGTCCGAACGAAGTGAGGACAACTCCGACCGAAGGGAGGAGTTGGCAGGGTCCGAGCGAAGCGAGGACAACTCCGACCGAAGGGAGGAGTTGGGGGCGCTACTTTAAACCCCCGGGGGCCGGCAAGGCCAACTCCCCCCACTCCTCCCGGTAGGTCGGAGTTGTCCTCACTTCGTTCGGACCCGGTAGGTCAGAGTTGTCCTCGCCTCGGACCCGCCCTCCGGACCAACTCCTCCAACTCCTCCAACTCCTCCCGGTAGGTCGGAGTGGTCCTCACTTCGTTCGGACCCTTCGGCCTTTAGGCACTCGACCGATAGGGAGAGGGTCGGAGTGGTCCTCACTTCGTTCGGACCCTATCGGTCGGAGTGGTCCTTCGGACCAACTCCTCCCTATCGGTCGGAGTTGCCCTCCTTCGGAGGGCCCTACAGGGCAACTCCGAATTCCGATAGGGAGGAGTTGGGAAACGCAAGTAAGCAGGTGGTTCTTCCCGGCCCTGCCGGGAAGCCGGCCTTTCTCGCATGAATGTCTCGGTAGTTTTCCCTGCCCAAAAGTGCGAAGGGGAGCGGGAGAAGAGGCCCGCCCCCCTAGCTCCCGGGGTTTCGAAGTGGGGACCCGGGTTGTCCCTTAGGACAAGCGCCTAAGCGCTACTTCCGTAACAAAGGGTGGCCTTGCCGGGCCAACGTCGCCCCGCCACCACCACCACCCATGAATGGGTGGTTAGGGTCCTCCGACAGGAGGACAACTCCGACCGATAGGGTCCGAACGAAGTGAGGACAACTCCGACCCTCTCCCTATCGGTCGAGTGCCTAAAGGCCGAAGGGTCCGAACGAAGTGAGGACCACTCCGACCGAAGGGAGGAGTTGGAGGAGTGGGAGGGTTGGTCCGATAGGACCACTCCGAATTCCGAGAGGGAGGAGTTGGTCCGATAGGACCACTCCGAATTCCGATAGGGAGGAGTTGGGCGTTTAAAGTGCTTTAGCCAACTCCTTTAAACCCCACCACCACCTACAAAGTGGGTGGGGTTTAAAGGAGGTTGGGCTTCCGTCAGGAAGCCCGCAGGGGGCCCCCCATGCGGAGCGCGTAGCGCCAACTTTATGAAAACGTGAAAGAGTGGGAGCGTGAAAGCTCCCACGCTTTCACGCTCCCACTTCGGAATTATTGCGTAGCGTTTTCACTTCAGAAGTGCCCATCCCCTGATGCGGCCCCAAAAGGGGGGAAAGCAGTGCGCTTCCCCCCGGCCCCCCGTATGAAAGACCGCGCCTATTGCGCTTCCCCTACCTTTGGGCAGAGACCGCGCCTATCTAGATTTACAAGACGCGACGCGTTGGATGCGTTTTCCCCGGCTCCGTTGCCTACTGGGGGATAGTTGAAGCTCGCTTCTTTTCCATCGTTTTCTTGGTCCTCTCGACCCCTGGCTGGGGCCCCTACCCCAGCCAGTGGCTAAAGCCCGTCATCTCGAATGGAGAACCCCGCTGATTCTCTTCCCTTTATCCAAAAAAAGGGGTTGAGTGCCGCGAAGCTAACTCACCGGGCCCCGGCAGGGGGAGAAAAAGCCACCACGGCCTTCGGGGTTTCGTGCTCTTGTCGGATCTTCTCTATCTCCTGATCGAGCTTGTGTGGGTAGATGTTGCATAATAGGGGTGATAGTACACTGCCCTGTAGGACCCCCCTGGAGGAAGGGCCACCCTTCTCACCTCCCGCAAGTCCGGCGGGAAACAGTTTGTGGGTTGGGTTCAAGAAATTAGGATCGTCGATCCCCTCCTTCAGGATTGGGATGAGTCGGTGTAAGTCGATGGTGTCGAAACACTTTCTGATGTTGAATCCTAAAAACCAAGAGGTTTCAGCCCACTGTGTTTTGATCTGTCTCAGGGCCGAGTGGCAGCCTCGACCCGGGCGGAATCCGTGCGATGTGTCCAGAAACTCAGGCTCGTAAATAGATTCGAGTATCGTCCCTATCGCCTCTCGAATGATCCTGTCTTTCGGTGCTACTACTGTGAGCGGTCCAGATTCGAGAACAAAGCCCGTTTTTTGCGCAAGAATCATCGGCCAGGAAAACGCTACGCGTTTTCCGGCGGGGGCGCAAGGATTCGAAGGGGCCCGGGTAAAGCGCGTAGCGACGCTACTTACCCCGGCCCCCTGCCCGGAAGTAGTAGGATCTATAGAAAAGGCCGGGTGGGAAACCGCGAAGCGCCCAGCTCCGCCCCAAATGCAATTCTTAAAAACTCGTTTCCATGAATGAGCGGTATCATCACCTTCCTTGCGGGCTTGAACAAGGCGCCTGACAGGAGGCGGCGCTGCGGGGCTCTCTCCAACCATTCCAAGGGTGAACAAGTTTTCAAAAATGAGCCTTTCAAAAACGCCTGCGCTTCCCGCGTAAATGCCCTCCTCTCCGCCGGGGTTTGAGTTGCCTGCTGGTTCAGACTTGATTCGCTCATAGGACGGGAAACTTGATTCCCGCTTCGCGGATGCCGCCGGTAGCAGTCTTTTGTCCGCAATAGTTATGAGTAGTACATCATGGGGGGTGCGCTTCGCGCCTACCCCCCTTTTTCGAGAGGGAGGGCTGGTGTCTACCACCGCTGGTGAGTCTTTCCTCCCAGGACCAGAATGATTATACCCATCTGATGGGTAACCATTCATCCCTGGATGTCGGGTACTGTTTTCTTCCCCGCCACCCTTGTAGCCGTCATCTGTAATCCGCGCGGGTGTGTCCGCACCCCCTGGGGGAGACGATAAAGTCTTTCTCGGAGCAACCCTCCCTGCCAGACCTAGGAGCGCACTTTCCCGTATGAGCATTCGGTACACGTATAGGTCTGGGGAATAGTTACGGGGGAACCACCTGGGATATGCCCCTAATATTAGAGGGGTCGTCCGATGGGTTCGCGGTTCATTGCTGTGCTTACACACTAGGCTACCCTTCTCCGAAAGCTTCGCGGGACCTACTATTATTCGGATCGTCGCCCAGAGGGGTTTACTGCACAAGGCCCTTGAGAGGACGCTGGCTCCTGCAGGGGGATTCATCCCAACGAATGTCAGATGCAAAGCTCCGCACCTCATTAAGATCATATTAGCATACTCCCCCGGAAAAGAAGGAGCAAACCCCATTGAGGACGGGAGTAAGGTACGATGGCCATTTCCGTCCACCGCCCTTCTCACAGAACCGTACGTGAACGTTACCGCTCATACGGCTCCCAGCCACACCCCTTAAATAAAACGAGTGAATGAATATTTGGTTCTTTGACAATGACGTGAGAGGGCATTTATGCGGGAAGCTACGCTTCCCATTTTTTGAGGAAGGGCGAAGCGGATACGTAAAACGAAAGTTTCCACTTAAAAACATCTTGTACGTCAGACGGTTTAAAGGGCAGAGCAGCCCCCCGTGAGGGGGGCTGCTCGCGGGTGGCCTAAAGGCCACCCTGCCGGGGGCCAGGTATGGGGACGGGGCAGGGCAGGCCAGCCTGCCGGGCTGCCCGCTTAAAGGGGGCTGCTACGCGCCCCCCTCTCCCTATCGGTCGAGTGGTTTGCTGGCGCCCCTGCCCTTTAAACGCCAACTCCCCTGGCTCGGAATTATTTGTTGCCAACTCCTCCCTAGGAATTATTTGTTGTCTTCCAACTCCCCCCACTCCTCCAACTCCTCCCTTCGGTCGGAGTGGTCCTCACTTCGTTCGGACCCTTCGGCCTTTAGGCACTCGACCGATAGGGAGAGGGTCGGAGTTGTCCTCGCTTCGCTCGGACCCTGGCAACTCCTCCCGGTAGGTCGGAGTTGTCCTCCAACTCCTCCCGGTAGGTCGGAGTGGTCCTCGCTTCGCTCGGACCCTACAGGTCGGACCAACTCCTCCCTTCGGGATTCGGAGTTGGCCCGGGTCCGACTACCGGAGGACAACTCCGACCGAGGGGAGGAGTTGGCCCAACTCCTCCCTTCGGTCGGAGTTGTCCTCGCCTCGGACCCTTGATGCCCATACCACCCCACTTTCTTTATAGATGGTGGTGGTATGGGCATCAAAGGCGACAGTGGTTTAAAGGCCAACTTTGATCGTTTTCACTTCAGAAGTGCCCTTCCTTAACGAAGGGGCGTTAGCGTAACCCCGAGTTCGGGTGGCAGGCCACCCTGCCCCATCCGGCGGGGGTACCACATACCCGCGAAGCGCTACGCGCCCTAGAGCGTAGCGAAGGATTCTAAAAAGGGGCGGTCAGTTCGGCCGCCCCCCATAACCGGCCCACGATGTTCCCACAGCAGGTGGTTCTTCCCTCAGGGAAGCCGGCCTTCCCGCCTTTATTAGTCCTTATCCCCGCTCTTTCTGTATTCGGTTGAGCGATTTGAGTCGTCCCCTCCATCTCCCCTAAGGGTTTGGGGCATATTCATTGCTCCGCTCTTAGCAGGGATGTGAAGAGCTTTCTTGTACTCCGGGCCCTAGCTGCGTGCCCTAGCACTTGACGCTTCTCTTCGCGGATTCGATTGGGGCGAGTTGGGAGCGCTAGCTCGGCTGCCGCTTCCCGCCTAGATATATGTTGATAAGGATTGGGTAGATTATGCTCCCTTGGTAGGGCCACCCCCTCCCTGCACTGAATTAGTGGGGCGGCCCCCAGTTATACGTAGAAGACTTTGGCTTGAACCTTCGATCGGCGAGGTCCAGTGATGAGCCCGCCCCTTCTATAAGGTTTGGCGCTTAAAAGCGCCTAACAAAATATTAAAGCCTTCGGCTTTACCGGCCGCCTATCTTGGATTGTTTCTTTCATGATCGAGTAAAGGGTGTGTATGTTTATCGTGTTGAAGCGCGGGTATCGAAATCGATTCACCACGATGAGATATAGAAATGGGTCTTGAGGTTTTTTCTCAACGCCCCTTCATATAAAGTGCAGTCCGTGACGGCCTAGGCCCGAGAATCTAGGCTCGTATATGATACCGAGGACCATCCCAGCCATTTCGACTCGTGGGCTGGCTACCGTGAGTGGTCTCTCTCCGTCCTTCCCCTATTGGAATGATGACTCGGTGAGAAGCCTTCACGTCGAAGGGCAGGGGCCCCCAAGGGTCCGAAGGACAACTCCGACCGATAGGGAGGAGTTGGCCCTCCGATAGGAGGGCAACTCCGAATTCCGATAGGGAGGAGTTGGTCCGAAGGACAACTCCGACCGATAGGGAGGAGTTGGCCCTCCGATAGGAGGGCAACTCCGAATTCAGATAGGGAGGAGTTGGTCCGAAGGACCACTCCGACCGATAGGGAGGCCAACTCCGAATTCCGAAGGGTCCGAACGAAGTGAGGACAACTCCGGCCTACCGGGAGGAGTTGGGGGAGTTGGGTTTGAGCGCGTAGCGCAAAAAGCTCCCGCCAAGGGGGGTTAAAAGTAGCGCCCCCCTGCCCATAAGGGCAACTCCGACGGGAGGAGTTGGTTTTACTTTCCGGCGCGTAGCGCTTTCTCGGCCTTCTCAACTTCTTGCTAAAGCGTGAACCATGCGTCAATGCCGTCAAGAGTTTCTCTCTGTGCGTCGCCGAATCAATTTCGGGCGATGTGTTGCCAGGATCTATTCGGGGTCTCGTTGTAAGCTGCTACGAGCACTGGAGGGGGTGGAATGAACTTCTGGTTCGTTTCCCTGGGAAATTGCCCTTGCCGGGCTTTACCACCCTTGCTATCACCTATCTGACTAAATATCGGTTCCATGCATTGTTCGTTCACTCGTTCTTCGACCGGGTCATCCTACTTCAAAGGTATACTGCATTTTCGTTCTTCCAGTGCTGGTAAGGTCGGTACCGTGGTCTTGTAGGGGAGCTTTCGTTTGCCCAATTTCTGAGATTGACCAGCCGACGTAGAGTCAGCAGCGCGAGTAACCTTCTGGGCTTCGCTGGACATGTCGACGTTCCCGTCCGACCGTCCTTGTGATGGTTCCTTAGGATCCAATCTTCCTAGGTTGACGTTGCCACGATATTGACCGGATATCCCGTGAGTCTGGCGTTGATGTACTGCAGGGGCCCGCAAGGGCAGGGGGGCGTTTAAACCCCCGGGGGCCGAACCCTGCCAGGCACAGGGCAACTCCGAATTCCGATAGGGAGGAGTTAGCCAACTCCGAATTCCGAAGGGTCCGAACGAACCGCGTAGCGAGGCCTTAAATTGAATTGAAACTAAATTAAAGGTTCTTTAAAAGGGTCCGAACGAAGTGAGGACAACTCCGACCCTCTCCCTATCGGTCGAGTGCCTAAAGGCCGTAGGGAGGAGGGGAGTTGGGTTTAAAGCTCTAGGGATTCCCTTTCCGACGAATATTCTGTCGTACTCGCATAGAGCTATCTCATAATCCAACTCCTCCCTACGGCCTTTAGGCACTCGACCGATAGGGAGAGGGTCGGAGTTGCCCTCCCCTGCCGGAGGGCGGGTCCGAGGCGAGGACAACTCTGAATTCCGAAGGGTCCGAACGAACCGCGTACTTTAAAGGGCAACTCCTCCCTTCGGTCGGAGTTGTCCTCACTTCGTTCGGACCCTTAAATTGAATTGAAACTAAATTAAAGGTTCTTTAAAAGGGTCCGAACGAAGTGAGGACCACTCCGACCTACCGGGAGGAGTGGGGGGAGTTGGCCTTGCCGGCCGAGGCTGGCCCGGAAGGGCCCGGGGGGGCCGGAGGCCCCCCACCCCTTATTAGGGGGTTTAAAGTAGCGCCCCCAACTCCTCCCTTCGGTCGGAGTGGTCCTCGCTTCGCTCGGACCCTGGCAACTCTTCCCGGTAGGTCGGAGTTGCCCTCCTGCCGGAGGGCAGGGGGGCGCTACTTTAAACCCCCCGGGGCCGAAGGCCCCCTGGCAACTCGTTAAAGTCTAAAGTCAATTAATTTTCGCGCTGAATTCAACTAATTTTCAATTAATTTAAAATTAGTTGAATTCAGACTTTTAAGTCGAAAATTCATTGAATTTGAACGGAATTCAAATTTGTTGTCCCCCAACTCCTCCCTCCGGTCGGAGTTGTCCTCGCTTCGCTCGGACCCTTCGGAATTCGGAGTTGTCCTCCCGGTAGGCCGGCAGTTAAAAGTGTTTAAAGCTCCCTAGTACTTTAAAGTACTTTTAGCGCTGGTTTTCGCGACGGCGCTCCTTTAAAGGGCCAACTCCCCCCACTCCTCCCACTCCTCCCGGTAGGTCGGAGTGGTCCTCACTTCGTTCGGACCCTTCGGTCGGAGTGGTCCTCACTTCGTTCGGACCCCTTTTAAAGCGTTACTTTAATTTAGTTTCAATTCAATTTAAGGGTCCGAACGAAGTGAGGACAACTCCGACCCTCTCCCTATCGGTCGAGTGCCTAAAGGCCGAAGGGAGGAGTTGCGCTTTAAAGACTTACTTAAGTTTAAATTAAATTAAATTAAAGGTTCTTGACCCACTCCTCCCTCTCGGAATTCGGAGTGGTCCTCCTGTCGGAGGACCAACTCCTCCCTCTCGGAATTCGGAGTGGTCCTTCGGACCAACTCCTCCCTATCGGTCGGAGTTGCCCTCCTTCGGAGGGCCCTGCAGAAAGTACTCCATGGGGAATATTATGTCGCACCCCCATGTTGTTGGGGGCGATCGAGTCTGTCAAAGCGCAACCCAATCAAGGAAAGTTTTCCGTCCGGAGTGCTTGTCCAGGGAGGGAGTTTACTCGACCCCCTCGTTTCGGTAGGAATTAGTCCCCTACGAGAGATGATCCCGGGACATTGGCTTCCGCCAACAGTGAACTCTTAAGGATCGCATCCCGCGCATATTCCGCATTATAGCCCGCGACTGATTCAGCTTCTGCTTCTGGTGGATCGGACGGAGCTCGATTAGTTTCTGCTGAGCAAGAAATGGAAAACATAATCGATACAGGAAACAAGGGAATGCCAAACCATATCTACTTTTACGCTATGACAATCTCACTGAAGTTACGAGAACCTACACAGATTAGTACAGTATACCGAGAGGGGCAGGGTGGCCTTGCCGGCCACCCTAGGCGCCCGGCAAGGGCGCCTGGCCCCCCGGTCAGAACCACACGTGCAAGTTTCTCTGCATGTGGCTCGTCCGTGATAACTTATTCAGGTTCTACGGGCACTACAATAGTGGCGCGTAGCGCTTCACTATAGTGCCTCATGGTAGGGCAGGGCAGCCCGGCAGGCTGACCTTTAAAGGGGCTCGCAAGCTCGCCCCCCTGCCCTTTTTTTATGCTGCGACCCGGAAATAACAACTTTATGTGAGAGAGGGGTGGCAAATATTCTGAATTGTGGAAAGCGCTACGTAGCGCTTTACCCGGCCCCCCCTGCGGGGGACCACCATGGGTAGGGGGCCGTGGGAGCGGGACTTAAAACATTTTTACCATAGCCTTCGCCGTATTGTCCATATCTAGTTTGGGGTTTCTTGAGCAGCGCCTGCCAAGTTTGCTGCTTCAGGTCACCATCCTTCGCGTTTGCCCTTTCGTAAGGGGAGGGCACTTAATTACCTTGAAAGGTTGACGACGTTGGAAGTCTCGTTGGTGTTGGGGCAAGGTGTAGTTGGGGGCTAGGCTGAAAGCAAGCCAGCCCCCAACCTATACCTTGGCATCCAGAGGTAAAACGCGCGAAGCGCTTTTGGGGTGAAACTAGCAGGTTAGGTCCCCGTCGAATTGGCGGAGGCCTAATTCTCAGGGGAAGGGCTGACGGGGGACCGAGAAAGCGCTACGCGCTCGGGGATGGGCGGGCCCCCATCCCCGGCCCACAAGGATCCCCTATCGGGCTTTAAAGGGCTTCCGTCAGGAAGCCCAACTCCCGGACCCGGGTGAGCGAAGCGAACCACTCACCCGACCGGCAGGGGAGGGTGAGGGGCCAGCTGCCGCCTTTGATGCCCATACCACCACCACCTACAAAGTGGGTGGGGTTTGAAGGAGGTTGGGCTAGATGCCAACTCTGTAATAAAGGGCGAAGCTATTAGCGTTTTCCTGGCCCACGAAGGCGCCGGGCTACCGGGCCCCTTCATGAATCCATGCGCTACCCCCTCCACTTGGATAAGTCTGGAGTGCCTATCGATGCATGTCCAGGGCATATGCCTAGGGAACGGGTGGGAAGTTTTCCAGTTCCCGGCGCCCGCCTCCTGTCATCAGTTCTTCGGCCACACCGGAGTATCCTACTACTATCGTTGTCCGGATCGGAAATATAGCTGTTGGCTAAGAGAGAGTTTCCTCACACCTCACATGGGAGTCCTGCGACCTTAGACCCTTTTTCTACCAAAGTGCTAACTAAGTTACCCGTTTCGTCTCGCCGGATATCCTCTCGTCATTCCAACTCCTCCCGGTAGGTCGGAGTTGCCCTCCTGCCGGAGGGCAGGGGGGCGCTACTTTAAACCCCCCTTTAAAGGGGTGGGGGGCCTCCGGCCCCCCCGGGCCCTTTGGGCCAGCCTCGGCCGGCAAGGCCCCCTGCCCTTGGCTAGACTCTTCCTGTTGTAGCCAGCCAACTCCTCCCGGTAGGTCGGAGTTGCCAACTCCCCCCACTCCTCCCGGTAGGTCGGAGTGGTCCTCACTTCGTTCGGACCCGCGGTCGGAGTTGTCTTCCCTTCGGTCAGACCCTTATGGGCCCTGAGGCTATTCGGTTCGTCCCACACGAGACTCGATCGGGCACTCATCAGCCGCCGCCCAATCTGACCATCCCCCCGGCCCACAAGGAGAATCCCTCTATTGGCAACTCTCGGTCCGAAGGAGACTCCCCCGATAGGGGAGGGGACTCGACCGATAGGGTCAGGTTGGCCGGCAGGGCCACCCTAGGGCGGCCTAGCCCTGTCCGACCCACCGGGTCCGGGCGAAGCGAGGACGACTCCCCGGTTGGGAGTTGGGGAGGTTTCGCTTTCTCTGATTCTGCTGTGCCTTCCTTTAGCCCCCAAACTCCCCTCCATCCATAGTTCCGTAGGGGAGGCGGAGACACGGCTTTGCTTTTCGAGTGCCCCCAGTAAATAAATGGAAGTAAGCCCTGCGTGTTTCCGGCACAGCGTATTATCACCTACAGCCCTTTCCTCCAAGCACTTTCAATCGGCAACAAGGGCAGGGGGGCGCTACGCGCCCCCCGCGGGGGCCGGCAAGGCCCCCTGCCCTCCGATAGGAGGGCCACTCCGACCGATAGGGAGGAGTTGGCTTGCTTCTAGTACGCTCGACATTTGTTGCCCAAAAGGCTGGTAGGCCGGCCCTCGGAGTACGTTTATGGCTGATCTGTCACCATACATTTTTGGCCAAAGCCTCGGGCCCATAAGGGCCACGTCACTGGGGTAGGGGCCTGGGGGGGGTGCGGACCCGGGCGGGTAGCGCGTAGCGCTACCCTGGCCCCGGTAAGGGCCCATAAGGGTCCGAACGAAGTGAGGCCTTAAATTGAATTGAAACTAAATTAAAGTAACGCTTTAAAAGGGGTCCGAACGAAGTGAGGACAACTCCGACCCTCTCCCTATCGGTCGAGTGCCTAAAGGCCGAAGGGTCCGAACGAAGTGAGGACCACTCCGACCGAAGGGAGGAGTGGGAGGAGTGGGGGGAGTTGGCAACTCCGAATTCCGATAGGGAGGAGTTGGTCCCGGTTCCCCACTTCTCTCGAAGCATGGTCCTTGTAGAGTCGGGCGATCCCTCGCTTTCACGTTTGAGTGTTTGCTCGTCGTTTAGGCCAGTGAGTGGCATTCCTGCTTATTGCAGCCACCCCCGCACGCACCTGGATAGTATTAGGACCCTTGTGCCTTCCGCCGCAACTTAATCCGCCTCGGTTAGCTCAAAAGGGGATGAAAATTTTCAACTAGCGTAGCGCTTTCTCGGCCTTACTTCACTCACCCTGTTGCTTGAAATTAGCCTTGCGACGAAACGCAGACATTCCCCATGCTGCGGTTCCCTTCGGTCCGTTACCGAGTCGGGTTAGAGGAACATCTGAGCGATTGTATGTAACCCTCGCGGATCCAAACGCGCTCACGAGGCGCACAATAATGATAAGACCAATAGATACTTCATAAGAAACCGTTTGAGCTGCGGATCATAATGCTCCCGAAAAAGCATATTTAGAATTACTAGACCAACCCGCCATAATAATCCCATAAGCTCCTGGAGAAGATATAGCAAATGAATGAAGTATACCCACATTGAGGTCTGACAATACCATACCATAATCAAAAGGGATAACCGCCCAAGCAACCAAACTTGAATAGGGGTCAGTCAGGCTGCCCTCCGAACCGTACGTGGCAGTCTCTCGTCATACAGCTCTCACTCAGAACGTTTTCAACGCTTTTAAAGCATCTATGCTTCGCGCTGCCCTTTTAAGCCCAAGACGACAACATCTCCTTCTCACCAAGGTCCGTTCCGACTAGTCGCCTTCGCGGATTCGATTCTGGGGGTGTGACTTAGGCTTCCGCGAAGCGGAAGCACAATAGTGAAGCGCTACGCCCCCGGTTCAGGGCCCTCCGAAGGAGGGCAACTCCGACCGATAGGGAGGAGTTGGTCCGAAGGACCACTCCGACCGATAGGGAGGAGTTGGTTGGCAACAAATAATTCCGATAGGGAGGAGTTGGTCCTTGACTTCGCCCCCTCCTCGCTACTATGCGACCTCTGGGACCGCGCATCGTTGGCTGGACGATGTAAAGCGGTTACTTCCCGTGGTTGCTCCCTTTCCTTTCAGTCGAGTGTCTGGAAACCTGCCCGGCAGGGCAGGTTTAAAGTCGCTACTTTAAACCCCCCTTTAATAAAGGGGTGGGGGGCCTCCGGCCCCCCCCCGGGCTGGCCCTTTGGGCCAGCCTCGGCCGGCAAGGCCAACTCCCCCCACTCCTCCCGGTAGGTCGGAGTTGTCCTCACTTCGTTCGGACCCCTTTTAAAGCGTTACTTTAATCTAATTTCAATGAAATTAAAGTGCCACTTTAAAGGGCCCGCCCTCCGGCAGGAGGGCAACAAATAATTCCGATAGGGAGGAGTTGGCCAACTCCTCCCTATCGGAATTATTTGTTGCCAACTCCTCTTTAAAGGCGGAATTCTTTGTTGTCTTCCAACTCCCCCCACTCCTCCCTTCGGTCGAAGTTGTCCTCGCTTCGCTCGGACCCGCGGTCGGAGTTGTCCTCGCCTCGGACCCCGGGGTCAGACCCTGGGTCCGACCCGTAGGGAGGACAACTCCGACCTACCGGGAGGAGTTGGCAGGGTCCGAGCGAAGCGAGGACAACTCCGACCGAAGGGAGGAGTTGGGGGCGCTACTTTAAACCCCCGGGGGGGCAGGGGGCCTTTCTAAGGCCCTCTCCCTTCGGTCGAGTGTCTAAAGACCGCTTTAAAGTCACTTTAATTTCATTGAAAATTCAGTTCTTTTAAGGGCAGGGGGGCGCTACGCGCCCCCGGCGGGCAGCGCGTAGCGCTGCCCTGGCCAACTCCCCCAACTCCGACCTACCGGGAGGAGTTGGAGGAGTTGGGTTAAAAGTAGCGCTTTACCGGTGGTATTGTGGAAGCTTAGCTTACCACAATAGTGCCCATCCAGACCCTCTCCGCTCCGCCCGCCCTGCTAAGGGCACGCGCGTGGAGGTCCTTGCGCACTTGCTTGATTGCTCGAGACGGGATATGACTTGTGGCTGGCTGCCCGGAGAGGGCAACCACTAAAGGGACTGCTGAAATAACAACCCAGTTGGATGGACCGCTTTATGTAGGAGTCAAATTTCGCCCAGAAAGTGCTAGCCACCACTGGGTTTCGCCACACACATACCGACGTCTTCTGTTTCGGATACGTAGCCCTTACCTAAGCAGTAAGTACGTATCAAGGTTGTTGACCTGACCTTTCCCACACCAGCTGAGCACGCCGGGCGTTCCGCTAGCGGCCCCCTGAAACTAGGCAGCTCTCTCCAAGCTCCTGCCAGCACTTGCCAGGGGGGGAAGCTAGCAAACTAGTTCACTCTTAATGGAAAGGGCGCGCTTAGCACAAGAGTGATCTTATAGGGGAAGCGCTAGCTAGGGCGGCTTCGCCCCGCCACTATAGTGCCCGCCCCACCACCTTCAAAAAAGGGGTGAACTTAACAGCTTAGAATCCTGTAGTAGGCTTCTTCTACCTTCTGAACCAACCGCTCGCGAACCATCAGGATTCTTAGCCCTGAAGGCCGCATTGGCCTGCTGCACGTATTTCCGAGCATTTTAGTGAACTGAAATCGCTAGTTTAGTTCGGGCTTCCACATGCCGGCCTTTAGACACTCTTAGGGCCCCCGGCGAGTGCCGACCTAGTAGGGAAGAGGGAGTGCACTATAATAGTGGCATACACGTAGGAAGATGGGGATTCTTCTATGACGAAAACGAGCCTCGCACGGCGCACCATAAATGTAATTACTGGAGCCATTACGAATAGAAAGAAATTAGCACTTGGAGGTAAAATAGGTTCTTTTATAATTAATTTCAACCCATCCGCTAAAGGTTGTAACAACCCAGAAAATCCCACTACATTAGGACCCTTTCGACGTTGCATGGAAGCCATGACTTTCCGTTCGGCTGACACTAAAAAGGCTACTCCTAGTAAGAGTGGGATTATGATTCCCAAAATTTTAGCTAAAATAGAAAGTATATACAGTCTCATTTTGTTGGCTTTTGTTCCTGGGACAATATGTTTCTGATATCCATGCGAGTTTTCTCTAGGTTCCCTTTGGGGAACCAGAGTCCCATGAAAACGTTAGAGTGCCTATCGGCCGCACCGGCCTTCGGCCGGGTTGGAGGGGCATATATCTTTTCTTTGTTAGGAACCCTTTCCACTATAGGGGCAGGAAATAAGGCTGCCGGCCGGCAGGCCGGAAGAAACCTACCTAGTGGAAAACTCCCCCCTATCCACGTTTATTCATTGAAGTGCTTCGGTGGAAACTGTACCTTCTATAAGGGGCTCGGCAGTACACTCGGTCCAACTGTCGTTTATGGAGGGGGGTCGATGGGCGGGAAGCGTTAGCTTCCCTGGCAGCAGGAAACGCGTAGCGTTTTCCTAGTGGGCGCGTAGCCTGCTGCCCCCTATTATCTGGGCTCGGCTAGAATCCATGGGGCGAGGTCGTCGGGACTACTAGCTCATTCCTGCGAGCAGCAGCCCGTTTTTTGAGGTCTTCCGTCCTCTTCCAGCAAGTACGAGCAAACCTCAACTCTGGTGGAATTTCATACGGCATTGGCAACAACCATCCAACCCTCGGCAACAAATCGCGAAGGATCTTTGTAGATGCGTATCTACTCCGCCCATGGTTCGCGCCTTCCGAAGCCTGCTCGCGGCTCACGATGATGCTAATGCAATGGAATGCGCTGCAAGGACGCGAAACAATCACTTCGGGAGTCACTTCCCTCTCGGGTTCTCTGCATGCGAAATTTTTCTATGAAACGACAAGAGCCTGTGAGTTTGCAGTATTGGACGAAGAAGTTTAATCCCGAGTTATCTTTCGCGGTGAGAATTTGTAGCTTGTTATGCTGCTGCTATCCGATCGATCGGACCGCAATCTACTGGGTTGTTTCCAACCGACGATTGGACGCACGATCTACTATTTACTTGATTCCCATCTGGATTGGGCTTTCGATCTACGAGCGAACAGCTGCAGGAAGGGTGGACATTGGGAAAACGCTAGAATTATGAGTCGGTTACAAAAAGTCCAAATGACTCTTTATTCAGCTCTTTTTATAATGAATTAGAATTCAGCGCCCTTTAAAGTTCCTCAAGGAGTACCGACTTCACCCAACTCCCGTCCCCACCCACTTCATGGGTGGTGGTGGGGCAGGGTTGTCCGTTAGGACAAGCGCCGGGCAGTTAAAAGTAGCGCTGCCCTTGCCAGGCCCCGGGAGTTGGCCCTCCCCCTCCCTGGGTCGGGGGGGTGTCCTCCGGACCAACTCCTCCCTATCGGTCGGAGTTGTCCTCCTATCGGAGGACCCTTGCGGTCCAACTCCTTTAAACCCCACCAACTTTGTGGGGGGGCGGGAGTAGGCTAAAGCACTTTAAACGCCCAACTCCTCCAACTCCTCCAACTCCTCCCTTCGGTCGGAGTGGTCCTCACTTCGTTCGGACCCTTCGGCCTTTAGGCACTCGACCGATAGGGAGAGGGTCGGAGTTGTCCTCACTTCGTTCGGACCCTTGGGGGCCCCTGGCCCTGGACGTTTTGCCTTATCCGATAGGGCGGTGGAGTGAGCCGAGTGCTTCACTTGACAGAAGCCTTTTAAAAGGGTGGCTTTCAATGTTTGTTGCTAAATAGTCTGGCCTGCTTCGAAGGAGCATTGTTGCGCGCTTCTCTGCTTTTAGCGATTCTTCCTGTATCTCTTGCTCGCTTCGCCGGGACTTCTCGCCCCTCTCAGTAGGGCACGCGCATCTGAAGCTTGCTCCGTTGCGCCCCTTTAAAAGCGCGCTCCGCTCGTTTGCTTCGATAGCGCCTTACGTGAGAGGGGCAGAATAAGAGCTAAAGCTGCCTAGGGTGTGAGGTCTGGCTTGCGGGGTTCTTCTCCGGCTCCACCAGCAGCCTTTATCAGCTGCTATGGTTCCCTTCCCGAATGTGAATCTCTATCCGTAGTAGGATTGACCCCGAACAAGGGAAGGGTGTGAACCGGTCCTCGTGATGCGAGGAAGGGCTATCAACACCGAAGAAGGAAGACGGAACTGGCCAAGTTGACGACTATCCGAATTTACCACCCAGGGCCCGACGACAGGAGGGCAACTCCGACCTGTAGGGAGGAGTTGGCCCTCCGGCAGGAGGGCAACTCCGACCTGTAGGGTCCGAAGGACAACTCCGACCGATAGGGAGGAGTTGGCTTTAGCCACGTCGCTGGGGTAGGGGCCTGGGGGGGTGCGGACCCGGGCGGGTAGCGCGTAGCGCTACCCTGGCCCCAGCAAGGGGTCCGACCTACCGGGTCCGAGCGAAGCGAGGACCACTCCGACCGAAGGGAGGAGTTGGATGGTGGGGCATCAATCACTAGTCCTATTCTTCGGGCCGGTCTTGAACAGCGGATAGAGATATCTGTCATCAGAATCTGTTATAAGTTCCAATAAGAGCCTTAACCGGACGGAAGAAGCCCTCCTCCTCGTTTCACCGACCGGTCCAATAGGATCAAGAAGAGTTCTTCGCATCTCATCTCGGAGGGAATAGCGGCAGCTTCGAATGAGTATTATTCTTTATCAGATTCGTAGGATCATTTCATAGCAATATGCTCCGATCCAAGGAGTAACCAATACTAGCTGCTCTCTCTGTCCCCGGACCCTAAGGAAGGTTGGACTCATGCTCCGAAGGAAGAACAACTACCGGCGTGAGAGAGACTAGTGGTTAGGTTCCCGCTAATATAGATTAAGCCATTCCAGCGGATATTGACCATGTTTTCTCGTTCACACCGGTTGTATTTTTGACCCTTTTAAAAGTCGAAAGAAAGCTTGTGCTAAGCTAGGAGCCCCCTATATAGTAAGGACATTGTAGCTCTTAAGTGAAGCTTTAGCTCTCGCTTCGCGCCCTGCCGGAGCTCGTTTGCTTCAAAAGTTATACCTTACTTGACCCCACCAACCCCTCCTGCGCGATACGGCTTTGAAGCGGGTAGGTCGAGGTACGGTAGCAGGACAAGGGTGCGAACTTATAGACGCAAGGCTCAGATCGTTCCATTACGAAGTGCTTCACCGAACAGCAGATGTCCGGATTCAGTTGCAAAGTTTCCGGAATCATCAGCCACCATAGCCCAAAACCTAAAAGTAAGCTTTTAAAGGACCAAAACGAAACGTATATGTCCCTCTCTGCAGGACAATAGTTCAGGCGCTCTAAAAGGCGGTCGAGGATCCGGCGGCAGAGCATCCGAAACGAATAGACCCATCTCCCGTTGAGGGATCCTTAATAAAGATAGGCCTCTTCCGCCGGAATCACACTCCTCGTTATTAGGGGGCCAGCAGATATGGGCAATGGAGTAATAATCCTTCTTCTCGCCTGGATGCCGAGAGGTCGGAAGCTGGTTTTGCCCAACCCACTCAAGTACACAACCGCTTCCAAGGCATGGTGGAGTTCCGCCATCCCTTTCTTTCAGCATCCGCTAATCGGGCGCAAAGAGAGGGATAACGTTATCAGAGGCTATGGCTTCGACTGACTTGGCGGCTACGGCTGCCTATGAGGTCAAGGCTCACTTGGCGACTACTGACTCTAAGAGGCTGAATTGGCGCCGGGGGCTAAATAACTTCTGAGGCTCACTCGGCTTAAAGGGCTTTATCGGCTGGCGGCTGAATCGCGGGGGCCACCACCCCTTAAAACATGTCACTTCGCCCTTAAAAGCGTCTTTGAGTTCACTTCTGGTGCGCAAAGCGCGTATTGAGATGCTTTTTCAATGGCCCGAACAAATTCGATACGCGCGGGCCTCTAGGCTTCATCGGCATTCTAGGCTGGCTTGCGTCATCGACTGACTCGGAAAAAGCTGAATCGGCTGCGAAATCGACTACGTAGGCAAAGGCTGAATTGGCATCTGAGGCCAAATCAGCTTCATCGGCATCGGCATTCGCTGAATCGGCATACCAACTCCCCCCACTCCTCCCGGTAGGTCGGAGTTGTCCTCACTTCGTTCGGACCCTATCGGAATTATTTGTGGCCAACTCCCCCCACTCCTCCCGGTAGGTCGGAGTTGTCCTCACTTCGTTCGGACCCTTCGGCGGAGTGGTCCTCGCTTCGCTCGGACCCTACAGGTCGGACCAACTCCTCCCTATCGGTCGGAGTTGCCAACTCCCCCAACTCCTCCCGGTAGGTCGGAGTTGTCTTCCAACTCCTCCTTCGGTCGGAGTTGTCCTCGCCCCTTTTAGAAGTCCCGGTGGGTCAGACCCTTATGGGCAGGGGGGCGCGTATTTAAACCCCCTTTAAAGGGCAGCCTGGCAGGCTGACCTGCCAACTCCCCCCACTCCTCCCGGTAGGTCGGAGTGGTCCTCACTTCGTTCGGACCCTTCGGCCTTTAGGCACTCGACCGATAGGGAGAGGGTCGGAGTTGTCCTATCGGACCCACTCCTCCCTATCGGAATTCGGAGTTGTCCTCCTGTCGGAGGACCCTGAAGCTGCTGACTCGGCTTCATCGGCTGAGGCTAAATTCGGCTAGATCGGCTGTAGCTGAATCGACAAGAAGGTTACTCTAATTTAATTTAATTTAAAATTAAAGTAAATTAGCTTTTGAGTGGCGGATTGCGATATCGAATTCAATTCAATAGAATGCTTTCCCTTCGAACCATCGAATTCGACGTTTCCATCCAGGTTTCTTTTCAAAGTCTTGCCCAATGAGATCTTCTCTTTCAGCAACCTGGAATAATGGCTCTTATTATTCCCTAATAATCCCCGGGTGGGTAATTTCTCATGATTCGTGCCAGATTGGTGAAAAGTTGAGTTATAGGTCCGCCTTTCCCTTTAATCCAAGAGGCAAGAGGATATTTTCATGATGTGTACCCCGGTACAAGGTTTAGAGGTTTCGTTCACGAAAAGCCGGGTTTACGTTATCGTTGCTTGATATAGATTTTGAAGAATACACCCAACCCTTTCAACCGGTTCTCAAATGATAAACCTTACTATTGTATGGGTACGTGAATCAGTATCTCCGTATTCAGTCTCCATTGATGGCTGCCGGCAGACTCTTGGCCCCCGGGGTGGGTGAAAGGGCACCTATCCTTTCAGTCGGGTGCTTAAAGGCCAGGGCAGCCCTAGGGCTGGCCGCCGGGGGTTAAAAGTAGCGCCCCCTGCCCGATAAGGGAAGCAGCACATGCTACGCGGCGGGAGGATGATGGAGTTTGCAAGGCAAGCACATGCTACGCGATAGGCAGTGCAGGGTTGGTCTTGGCAAGCTACGCATGTGATTACGGGAAGCACATGCTTCGGTAGGCTCACGTAGGGCCCGGGTATGAGAAAAATGGCCTTTCGGGCCTTTAATTTCTTTTAATTTTAAATTAAATTAAATTAAAGTAACTTTACGGTAAAAAAGTCCCGCCTCTCTGTAAGATTAAGCAAATAGAAGTTCAGGTTCTTGCTTGCACCTATGTATGAAATTTTGGGACAAGTTCCGTGCTGGCCCACGAGGAGCCGGTCCAAAGGCCGATAGGCGCACCAAAGAGCTTCCGAAGGCGGGCCTTTGGCGGACCAAGAAATAAGGAATGCCGAAGGGCTAGGCGGCTACTTCTCTAGATGAGAAGATGTTGCGGTAGGCCTACCTAATCCATTCAGTCACTCGCTACTAGGCCCCGCAAACCTAGTGTACGCCTATCCCACCCCCTATCGGTACCCTTCCCGGTAACGCAGTGGTAGCGTTTTTGGCAGCCTAGCAGCTAGTGGCCCCCGCGGCACCGTCCCCGTCCAACTCCTCCCGCCGGAATTCAAATTTGTTGTCCCCCAACTCCTCCAACTCCTCCCTTCGGCCTTTAGGCACTCGACCGATAGGGAGAGGGTCGGAGTTGTCCTCACTTCGTTCGGACCCTTAAATTGAATTGAAACTAAATTAAAGTAACGCTTTAAAAGGGGTCCGAACGAAGTGAGGACCACTCCGACCGAAGGGTCCGAACGAAGTGAGGACCACTCCGACCTACCGGGAGGAGTGGGAGGAGTGGGGGGAGTTGGCCCTTTAAAGGAGCGCCGTCGCGAAAACCAGCTCCCTTTTTAGAATTCGGTCTTTAGACACTCGACCGAAGGGAGAGGGCGGTTAATCATTAATTTTCAAGGAAATTAAATTAAAGTAACCTAATTAATTTTCAAGGAAATTAAATTAAAGTAACCTCAGCGGCCGGGTCCGAGCGAAGCGAGGACAACTCCGCCGAAGGGTCCGAACGAAGTGAGGACAACTCCGACCCTCTCCCTATCGGTCGAGTGCCTAAAGGCCGAAGGGAGGAGTTGCGCTTTAAAGACTTACTTAAGTTTAAATTAAATTAAATTAAAGGTTCTTGACCCACTCCTCCCTCTCGGAATTCGGAGTGGTCCTCCTGTCGGAGGACCAACTCCTCCCTATCGGTCGGAGTGGTCCTTCGGACCAACTCCTCCCTATCGGTCGGAGTTGTCCTGACCTGGCAGTGCCAACTCCTCCCTATCGGAATTCGGAGTTGCCCTCCTATCGGAGGGCCCTGGTAGGGCCGAGGGAACGAACTCCGTGAGCGACGCGTGGAGCAGAAAAAGAGCTTTTGGCTTCGAGAACAGCCCAATTTCTTTTCTTTCGCGCTTTTCAAAAACGCGAGAAACTATGTTACTTTAATTTAATTTAATTTCATTGAAAATTAAAGGTTCTTTAGTTTTTTGAATTTGAAATAGTTTCTCGCTTTCTTTAAAGAGTTTCTCGACTTTTTTTCCTTGAAAGCGCGTAGCGCTAAGTTGCCTGCCCTGCCTGCCTGTGAAGGGGCTTGGATGATGGAACCAGAGAAGGTGATGGAACCAAAGTACGTGCATGAGGGGCTTTAGCCACTGGCTGGGGTAGGGGCCCCAGCCAGGGGCGAGAAATGGTATATAGGACGTGCGGTGCTTTCACTGCCCTGCCTTGCCTGTACCGCCTTCCCTGCCCTTCGGTGTGGGTGCTACGTGCAGATATTCTGTTTTTGGGACCAGAGAAAAAGGTGGGGTTTTGCCTTGCCTGCACTGTGTGGTGGTGGGGGCCCAGTAGCTGCTTCGCGTTCCGCGCCACTCCCTATCACTGGATGCGGTGCTGGCTGCTCTCCCGAGCCCCAGAGAAGAGAAAAAGAGGTGGTGGCTCGCTCCCCGGGAGAGGAAGTGGTGGCTTGGGCCGGAAAAGAAGAGATGGTGGCTTTGGTTCTGCCCTGCCTTGCCCGTGTGGTGGTGGGGTGGGACAGCTTTGCGCAAGAGTGAATTGGTTTGTTGGTCAATCAATACTAAGTCTGCCTCTTCTCTTTGGACAGGAAGGGAAAAAAGGTGAAGGTGGTGTGGGGGAGAAAAACGTCTATAGGACTTTCTGCCCTTGCTGTCACTGAATCTGCCCCCCCTGCCCGTGAAGTGGGTGCGAAGAAACCCGCCTGTAGCTGCCTCTGAGAGGCCCAGGCTAAGGTCTGAAATTCCTGCTTCTCTGGAGCTTTTTAAAAGGCCTGCGTGCAGAGAACGAAGAAGGGGCGCCACTGGTCTGCGAAGCGCTACAGGTTGGGTGGGGAACTTCAGTTGAAGCGCGTAGCGCCACTCCCTGCCCTTCCCGGGTGGGGACCGCAGAGGTTGGGTAGCGTGCCCTCTTTGTTTTTGATGGGGGTGCCACTCCAACTCCCCCAACTCCTCCCGGTAGGTCGGAGTGGTCCTCACTTCGTTCGGACCCGCGGTCGGAGTTGTCTTCCCTTCGGTCAGACCCTTATGGGCCAACTCCTCCCGGTAGGTCGGAGTTGTCCTCGCTTCGCTCGGACCCTGTGGTGGGCTTTCCGTTCCGTTCGGAATTCTGTGTGGACAGAAAGCGGTGGTGGGGCTGAGTCTGCTTTTCCTGCCTTCCCTGCCTGCCTGTGATGGGACCTTTGAAGGTGCTGCCTTCCCTGCCCGTGAAGTGGGGTGGGGCAGGCTGGGCTACAGCCCACCCGGCGGGAAGCCGTAAGGCTTGCCTGGCCATCTTTGCCTGTTCCGAATTCAATGCGATGCGGTGCGGTGGCAGAATGCAGTGCTGCGTACGTAGCTGGCCCTTCTCTTTCCCTTCTTCCTTCCCGTTCCGTTGGGCGTCGTCCGCCCTCCCTGCCAAAGGTGGGGTGGCCGCTTCACTTGAAAGGGGTGGGGGTGCGCTCCCTGCCTGTAGGTGGGGGTGGGGTGCCATACAGCCTGTGTACCACCTGAAGGAAGGTTTACGGCAAGGGGTGGGGGGCCTCCGGCCCCCCCCCGGGCTGGCCCTTTGGGCCAGCCTCGGCCTTTGCAGCCCAGAGAATCAACTACGAGGCCATTTTGTCGTTGGTAAAATCGAACTAACTCCGGCAGCACTCGGCACTAGGTCTCCTTCCCCTTCCCTTTGGGGCAGGGGGCCTTTCTAAGGCCCTCTCCCTTCGGTCGAGTGTCTAAAGACCGAATTCTAGAAAGGGGCCGGGCAGTTAAAAGTAGCGCTGCCCTGGCCCTTCCCCTTACCCAAACTAGGTCCAACTTACCCTTTTTCCAAGCCATTCCCTTGAATTTAAAGGGCGGGGAAGCAGAGAAAAGTGCCCTTTCCGGGAGGCCTTTAATCCCAACAACCTGGCACTGATATATCGTACTGGTATCGCGGATTCAGACTCAGTCAGTTCTCTGACGCCCTACGCCCACTCCCTTCAGACGGCTTCCGCCCTCGCGGAATCGACGCTTCAAGACAAGGAACATAAGCATTCTGCTGATTCTCGGACAATCCTTTACTACTTTTCCCCTACCAGTCATATAAGCTTTCCCATCCTCCTTATGGTTCCCTGCTCGAGCTAGAGAAAATTACAATTCCCATAAATAACCTTTAATTTTCAATGAAATGAAATTAAAGGTTAAATTCAATTCAATTAAAGTAACTTTCTCCTTCTTTTTCTTTTTCCCTATTATAAAGGAGGGAATTTAGTCAATAGGATTCGAGAGGGGCGTACATAGTAGTGGCGCTACGTGCAATGGTTTTCAATAATCCTACAGTTGTTCGAGTTCGATACGAAGCCACAGCGCTTTTAAGCATGCCCTAAGACTCGAATACGCCCGAACGAAGATCCATTAGGTTTGCCTTTAAACCCCCTGCCTTTCGCTGCTGAAAGCGTCCTTCATTCTCAATCACTCAAAGCGCATCCATCCAATGCATTCTCTTCGAGCTTACGGAATTGAACGTTGGATGAAAAAGGGTCAAGCCAGCCGCCTTGCCTTGTCCTGGGTAAAGCTAGCCAGCCATGGGTAAAGGGCCAGCCTACCCAGCCTGCCCCGCCTTGGGTAGGACCAGACCCAGCCATGGCCAGCTCGCCTGCCATGGGTAGAGCCAGCCTTGGGTAAGGCCAGCCTTGGCCAGCAGCAGCCTTGGCCTTCGGCCTTGAAGCCCTTTAAAGGCGCTGCGCGCTTCCCCCGTAGCCCCCAGGTAGTAGGCCTGGCCCCGGCAGGGGGGCGGAAGCGCCTTCGCGCTTCACGCCCATCCTTATTCTACAGACCTCCCCACCAATAAATAGATACGAATGAAAATAACCACACCACGTCCACGGAATGCCAGTACCAAGCAGCTGCTTCGAAGCCAAAGTGATGCGAAGGGCTAAAATGCCCCAGATATTAGCGAATACCGCAGATTATTGAGAAAATGGTGCCTATAATGACGTGAAACCCATGGAATCCAGTAGCTGAGGAGAAAGTCGAACCATAAATCCCATCAGAAGTAGTAAAAGGTGCTTCTACATATTCCATTCCTTGAAACCCAGTAAAGACTGGAGCCAGCCAAACGGTAGCTACTAAAGCGTAAACCGCTTGTTTTTTTGAACCTGCGAGTATAGCATGATGAGCCCAAGTCACGGCAGCTCCGGATGGGAGTAGAATAAGGGTATTTGGGAAAGGAATTCCCCAAGGATCTAAAACCTCAATTCCTTTGGGGGGCCGAATAGCTCCGATCTCTACCGTAGGTGCCAAAGAAGAATGAAAGGAAGCCCGAAAGAAAGCTAAAAGAAACATGACCTCGGAGACGGTGAACGAAGGAGAACCTACACGAGGTCCTGATTGTACCACTTTGGTATGATGCCCTTCGTAAGTGGATTCACGTAAAACATCGCGCCACCATACAAACATGGTATATAAGATTAATCCCAAGCCTGAACCAGGAAGTGTTGCACCTCCTGTAAATGAATGCATGTACATAACACCACCAAGGGTGCTGGCCAAAGCTCCCAGTGACCCCAAAAGAGGCCATGGACTTGGATCTACTAAATGATAAGGATGCTTCTGGGAGACACTCATTCCGATGAATCTTTTCGTTCCGCAGAGGGGGCTTCCGGCCGGTAGGCCGTAGGGGAGGGTTTCTCCCTTAATACTCATGAGAATTCCCTCGGGGCTGAGATTTGGCACTTCAGGGCCCTCCGATAGGAGGGCAACTCCGACCGATAGGGTCCGAACGAAGTGAGGACCACTCCGACCGAAGGGTCCGAACGAAGTGAGGACAACTCCGACCCTCTCCCTATCGGTCGAGTGCCTAAAGGCCGAAGGGTCCGAACGAAGTGAGGACCACTCCGACCTACCGGGAGGAGTGGGGGGAGTGGGAGGAGTTGGCCCTCCGATAGGAGGGCAACTCCGACCGATAGGGTCCGAACGAAGTGAGGACAACTCCGACCCTCTCCCTATCGGTCGAGTGCCTAAAGGCCGAAGGGTCCGAACGAAGTGAGGACAACTCCGACCGAAGGGAGGAGTTGGAGGAGTTGGAGGAGTGGGAGGAGTTGGTCCGAAGGACAACTCCGACCGATAGGGAGGAGTTGGCCCTCCGATAGGAGGGCAACTCCGACCGATAGGGTCCGAACGAAGTGAGGACAACTCCGACCGAAGGGTCCGAACGAAGTGAGGACCACTCCGACCGAAGGGTCCGAACGAAGTGAGGACCACTCCGACCGAAGGGTCCGAACGAAGTGAGGACAACTCCGACCGAAGGGAGGAGTTGGAGGAGTTGGAGGAGTGGGAGGAGTTGGAGGAGTTGGTCCTACGGACAACTCCGACCGATAGGGTCCGAACGAAGTGAGGACCACTCCGACCTACCGGGTCCGAACGAAGTGAGGACCACTCCGACCTACCGGGAGGAGTGGGGGGAGTTGGAGGAGTTGGCCCTCCTATCGGAGGGCCCTAGTAGAAGGGTTTTGACGGGGTTGTTTAGGACGGCGCATTATTGCTTGCCCCCTCATTTCTACGAAGAGCTTCTTCGATAATAGTTTTTACCTCAGCACTTAAGTGACCCCGAGGAGAAATCTGAAGAACCCTTTTGATTTGTGGCAGCCGGGTCGACGACTGCCGTTTCTTCTCCAATGGTTTCCCTGATTGCTGGAAGTTCTTCAGAAGTATGAAAGGCTGGAGGACTTTGTACCATCCATTCAAGCGTGGTGTAATTATGTTCAACAGCCCAAGGACTTGGAGCACACTTGATTCCACTGGTTGAAGTCACAAAGACTACTACGAAGGAACAAACAATCCCCACTACGGAAACGTAAGAGCCGAAACTACTCGAGGCATTCCATCCAGCGTAAGCATCTGGATAATCAGGAATGCGACGTGGCATACCCGAAGGACCTGGGAAATGCATAGGAAAGGAAGTAAAATTAACCCCGAAGAAAGTAATCCAAAAATGAATTTGCCCCAGAGTCTCTGGATACTGAAGACCCGATATTTTACCTATCCAGTAGTAGAAGCCTGCAGATGAAGCAGAAACGGCTCCCATAGAGAGTACATAATGGAAATGTGCAACCACATAATAAGTATCGTGTAGAGCAATGTCTAGCCCGGAATTGGCCAGGACTATCCCAGTGAGTCCTCCTATGGTGGACAAAAATAGAGAACCTACCGCAAGTAACATAGGTGTTTTGTACTGTATTGACCCCCCCCACATGGTAGCAATCCAACTAAAAATCTTTATTCCAGTAGGCACGGCGATAATCATGGTGGCCGCCGTAAAGTAAGCACGTGTATCCACATCCAAGCCTACAGTAAACATATGATGAGCCCAGACAATGAACCCAAGGACTCCGATACTGATCATGGCATACACCGTGCCTAGATAACCGAAGACTGGTTTTCTTGAAAAGGTAGAGACAATACTACTAATAATACCAAATCCTGGCAGAATTGAAATATAAACCTCTGGATGGCCGAAGAACCGAGAGGGATGCTGGTATAAGATAGGGTCCCCTCCTCCGGCGGGATCAAAGAAGGTGGTATTAAAGTTTCGATCGGTTAATAACATGGTGATTGCACCTGCCAGTACTGGGAGGGATAGTAAGAGTGAGAATGCTGTCACTGAAACAGACCACACGAAGAGGGGTAATCTATGCATGGTCATTCCAGGTCCACGCATGTTGAAGATGGTAGTGATAAAATTGATAGAGCCTGAAATGGATGAAACACCTGATAAGTGGAGACTAGAAATGGCTAAATCAACAGCTCCTCCAGAATGACTGGTTATACCACTCAAGGGCGGATAGACCGTCCACCCAGTGCCGCTACCCACCTCTACCAAAGCTGAGCTTAGTAGAAGCAGCAGCGAAGGCGGCAACAACCAAAAGGAAATATTATTTAATCGCGGAAATGCCATGTCAGGTGCACCTATAAGAATCGGAACGAACCAATTCCCAAATCCACCTATCATCGCCGGCATAACCATAAAAAATATCATTAGAGAGGCATGAGCCGTTATTAACACATTATAAAGTTGATGATTTCCACCAGGAATCTGATTGCCAGGTTGCGCTAATTCCATACGGATTAGTACCGAGAAGCATGTCCCCATTACTCCGGCCATGGCACCGAAGACTGAATGTAGAGTCCCTATATCCTTGTGGTTCGTGGAAAACAGCCATCTTTGTGCCAAATTGTTCATTTCAACGGAATCAGTTTTTTCCTGGGGAATAATGCGATAGCCTCCTTCTATTTACCGGGGGGCAACACCCCTGTCTGTACTGCGCCCTCTCTTCTAAAGCGGGAGCACCCGTAGAATACTTGACTTTAAACCCCCCACCCGCTTTAGAGATGGTGGTGGGGGCAGGGTGGCCTAAGCCACCCCGGCGGGCAGCGCGTAGCGCTGCCAACTCCTCCCTAGGAATTATTTGTTGGCCAACTCCCCCAACTCCTCCCGGTAGGTCGGAGTGGTCCTCACTTCGTTCGGACCCGCGGTCGGAGTTGCCCTTTCGGGCAGGGGGCCTTTCTAAGGCCCTCTCCCTTCGGTCGAGTGTCTAAAGACCGCTTTAAAGTCGCCGAAAGGGAACAGGTTTTCGCGCGTAGCGCTCCTTTAAAGGGCCAACTCCCCCCACTCCTCCCACTCCTCCCGGTAGGTCGGAGTGGTCCTCACTTCGTTCGGACCCTTCGGTCGGAGTGGTCCTCACTTCGTTCGGACCCCTTTTAAAGCGTTACTTTAATTTAGTTTCAATTCAATTTAAGGGTCCGAACGAAGTGAGGACAACTCCGACCCTCTCCCTATCGGTCGAGTGCCTAAAGGCCGAAGGGAGGAGTTGCGCTTTAAAGACTTACTTAAGTTTAAATTAAATTAAATTAAAGGTTCTTGACCCACTCCTCCCTCTCGGAATTCGGAGTGGTCCTCCTGTCGGAGGACCAACTCCTCCCTCTCGGAATTCGGAGTGGTCCTTCGGACCAACTCCTCCCTCTCGGAATTCGGAGTGGTCCTTCGGACCCTTGCTTAACCTGACTCGGGGGTGCAGGGGCCCCTTCTAAAGGGAGGCGCGCCACCTCTCGACGTTGGCTGAGAGAAGGCCTCCGCTACGCCGGCGTAGCGCCCGCAGAAAACTAGCGCAAGGCCTTCACGCTAGCACGCGTAGCGTTTTGCCGCAATCGAACGCTAGGTAGAGGGGTGGCCTACTGCCGGCCCCATAGGTGAGGCCCTGCGAAGCGTAGCGTAGCGGGCGCTACGCTAGCTTCGCGGGTGGTACCGGAGGTGGCAGGGACAACAATAGTGCGGCCACCGTATAGGCGCTAGCTCCGCTATAGCGGGCACTGTGAGTGCCCACGATAGCGAAGGCGCTTTGCTTCGCGCGTTTCACTATAGTGCCCCCGGCTGCCGCCTTCTAGAGGGTAGGCTGCCGGCCTAGCCACGCCCGCTTCGCCCTTCCTGGGGAAAAAAGATGTGCCACTATAGTGCCCTCGAGAAGGGGGAAGCCCGCATAAATGCCCTCTCCTTTCAGTCGAGTGTCTGTCAACCTGGTGGGTCCAGGGAAGCGCGTAGCTAGGACGGGGGCAGCGCCCCCTGTCCCCTTGCCGGGGAGGTTGACAGACCCTATCCTTTCAGCAGTCGAGTGCCGCTCACACCCCGTGCTAGAAAAACCCTTCTGAAAAAGTGGTTAGGCAGCCCTTCTATGAAAAGGGGGAAGCGCGTAGCGCTACCTGACCCATCCAGAACCTCTCCGCCTCCCCGTTCGAACGAGAACTTCGAAGTGCTCACTTCGAAGGGGCGAAGCCCCCCACCACCATTCTGAAGTGGGTGGGGACTAAAGGTAGGCTAACAGCTCCTAAGTGTTGGCGAAGCCAACACTGCGGGCAAGGCGGGGTGCCTTAGGTTAAATTCATTGAAAATTAATGAATTGAACCCGCCCACAAGAGCCGGAGGCTACGGCCGGGCTAGCTTCCTGGGGCGACCCCGGCCCCGCCCTCGATCTTCGGTCCTGTTCGTGAAAGTTGCCGGTAAAACTCTTTGGGCAATGAAGCTGCCGGCGTACGAGCTAGCGCGCCCGGCCCGGGGGGCCGCCTCAGTTTCCGTTACGCGCTGACAACAACCCTAGCTTCGCGCGTTTTCCGCTGTCGTGGCCGAGGCTGGCCCGGAAGGGCCCGGGGGGGCCGGAGGCCCCCCACCCCACCCACGATAGCGAGGCTCCGCTTCGCTTCGCGCTCCCAGCTAGGCCTGAAGAACCTCGTTCTGGCCTTTTAAAGGCTTAGGCGCTTTTTGCCACTGAAACGTGCTTGGTTGATGAAACCGGCCATGGAAAAGCTTGAGTTACCTACTACTGGATTCGAACCAATGACTTTCGCCGTATGAAAGCGATACTCTAACCCCTGAGTTAAGTAGGTTGGGCTTCCGGTCCCGTAGCAGCCCGTTGTTCCAGCGAGCCCCGGCCTTCATGAATATGCCATTCTATCTACAAGATTTTCTGTCAATTTCTGCCTGTTCGAGTAAATTGTCACAACAATTTTCCTGCTTTCCATCAAATGCCCGTAGAGCTGCTCCTGCCGGCCAGTAGGCTAGGCTGCGGAGACTTGCATGAAGTGCTGCTGCCCGGGAAAGAATGAGAGGAATAAGGTGAAAGAGGTAGCACTGAACGCCCCCCACTGAAGCCTCCCACCCGCTTCTCCCTCTTTTACGCTCGCTTTCGAGCACGCACGAACTAACTTAGCTCCCCTGCCGAGAATGAGAGGACTTTGAAGCACTTCATGTGAAGGAGACAAAAAGCATCGAACGATATAACCTCTTGCCCATCTGAAGGAGAGGGGAATAGGCCACCCAGTAAGGCAAGGGCATACAAACCTTACCACTGCCATTTCTGAAGACTTCATTATGGAATTGCGTATATAGAACAGTGCAGGGTCCTCCGACAGGAGGACCACTCCGAATTCCGAGAGGGAGGAGTGGGTCCTCCGACAGGAGGACCACTCCGAATTCCGAGAGGGAGGAGTGGGTCCTCCGACAGGAGGACCACTCCGAATTCCGAGAGGGAGGAGTGGGTCCTCCGACAGGAGGACCACTCCGAATTCCGAGAGGGAGGAGTGGGTCCTCCGACAGGAGGACCACTCCGAATTCCGAGAGGGAGGAGTGGGTCCTCCGACAGGAGGACCACTCCGAATTCCGAGAGGGAGGAGTTGGTTAAGGCCCTTCCCTTCCCGGTTTCCTTCCCGTGTGAGGATTCGATTCCCCCGAGTAGTGGTGGGGGCATCTATCTACGTGTTTTTGCACCTCAAAAACACGTAGATAGAAGAAGACACCGAGATTTCTGCTTGCTCCGAGTGGTCGAGGGTGTCGAAAACTATCGCCCCTTACCCCACAGAGCTTGAGTGCTACTGGTTAGCTGCCACTGCCGGTAGCCAGCCTCGAAAGAAGCTCCTCGCCACTTTAAAGTCGCCGGGCGCGTTTCCTCCTTTTCCAGGTATAGGGGTGGTCTGTTCGAAAATCCGAATTGAAAATTCAAGGTTATATTTTCAATGGTTTTCCGGGTTTTTTCGACACTCTTGGGTTTTCCCTAAGGAAGACCCAAAAACGGAGGAAGTTCAATGGTTTTCCGGGTTTTTTCGACACTCTTGGGTTTTCCCTAAGGAAGCACCCAAAAACGGAGGAAGTTCAATGGTTTTCCGGGTTTTTTCGACACTCTTGGGTTTTCCCTAAGGAAGCACCCAAAAACGGACTTTTTCTTGAGTTTCCCGGGATTTTTTGACACTTTAGGCGGAAGATACTTTAATTTTCAATGAAATTAAATTAAAGTATTCACTTCTTGAATTAATTTTCAATTAAACCTGCTTTTTTGACCCCTTAAAAGCGTCTAAATTCAATGAATTTTCAATGAATTGAAAATTAGTTGAATTCAGGACGTCTTGGATGTAATCCTAACTAGGAAACTCGTGAAGGAATTAAAAGGGCGCACCCATTTCTACAGTGCACGACAATTTCATAACCCTTAAAAGGGCTGATTCCAGTGTCCTCAACAGCGGTTCTAATTGCCATCAGCAGTGCTTATCAGTCGACGTTGAATCAGTTCCCAAGCACCGGAAGAGAAAGCCTCCCCTTCCCTTTCCTTTACCCGCTGGGAGAGGTATCTCTCGTCTTCTTGGAGTTATCGTCCCATCCTCTCGTCTAATTGTCCAATCTCTCGTCTTACCGTCTGATTACCGTCCGATTGTCTGCTGGAGGGGAGTTTGCTCTACCCAGCGGGAAGAGAGAGAAGGGAAGGAGAGGTTTCCTTTCCCTTAGCTAGGGAAGAGGGGTTTCCTTTCCCGAGGGAAGGAAAGTTTCCCTTCCCTGCCGCTAGAGGTTTCCTCTCCCTGCCGCTAAAGGTTCCCTCTCCCTCAACTAGAGAAGAGAGAGTTTCCTTTACCCCAGGGAAGATAGGGTTTCCTCTACCCTAGGGAAGAGAGGGAATTTCCTTCACCCTAGCTAAGGAAGAGAGTTTCCTTCTCATTCCCTGCCTCTCAGCATCGCCCCATCGCCAGCCCTACAGAGGCCTTGTTTCGGGAGCAAGCAATTGATGATGGCGGGCCCGCACGTGTCAGGCACTTCACAACCCAAACATCGCCTACAAGGCCGAAAGCAAGAGCTATAGCAATTCCAACACTTTCGGCACCAACAGTTTCGGTTCCACCAGTGCCAAGTTATTCTGTGCCAGGAGCCCCCCTTTCCCGGGAAAGAAGGGAAGAAAGGGAAGGTCCTTTCCCTTAGCTAAAGAAGAGAGTTTCTTTCCCCTAGGGAAGAGAGTTCCAGGGAAGAGAGGGTTTCCTCTACCCTAGGGAAGAGAGGGTTTCCTCTACCCTAGGGAAGAGAGGGAAGGAAGTACCGGGGAATGGGCTGATCGGAGGACCAACTCCCCCCACTCCTCCCACTCCTCCCGGTAGGTCGGAGTGGTCCTCACTTCGTTCGGACCCTTCGGTCGGAGTGGTCCTCACTTCGTTCGGACCCTATCGGTCGGAGTTGTCCTCCTGTCGGAGGACCAACTCCCCCCACTCCTCCCACTCCTCCCGGTAGGTCGGAGTGGTCCTCACTTCGTTCGGACCCTTCGGTCGGAGTGGTCCTCACTTCGTTCGGACCCTATCGGTCGGAGTTGTCCTCCTGTCGGAGGACCAACTCCCCCCACTCCCCTCCTCCCTTCGGTCGGAGTGGTCCTCACTTCGTTCGGACCCTTCGGCCTTTAGGCACTCGACCGATAGGGAGAGGGTCGGAGTTGTCCTCCGGACCCTTCATATAGAATTGGCACTACCGGGGGAAAGGAGGCGAGGCCAAGTGAGGGCGCACCCCACCTCTTCTTCATGGGAGGCGAGGCAAAGGGAGGGCCCAGGAAAACGCTACGCGTTTTCCTACGGGGGCCTAAAGGCCCCCTGCCCCCTTGGTGGGTGGGGTTTAGATAAGTACAGACCGTGACTGTTTCCTCTCTTTCTTGTTTTCCCAAGAAACCTAGAGGAGATCTACCGGTTTTTACGAGGGGTGAATGCATATGAGCCTTACAGGCTCGCTTCGCTCGCTCTTCTCCAGGTCCTTCTGTTCCGATGAATAATCCGATACCTTTCTTTTCGATGACACCTAGCAATGGGTTTTCTCCACTGGCAGCACTTAGCAATGGATTTTCTCCACAGCATTCAAATGGAAACTCTCCACAGCATTCGAATGGAAACTCTCCAAAGAGGAACCATAACGAGAAAACGGAAGTTGATGTTGGGGACGGAGATTACGAAGAAGGTGAAGTAAAGCATTTAAGTAGCAGCAATATCAGAAATCAGAAGATCCGGGGCCCCACACCCCATATTCAGTATGCGGCTTTCTATTCAATTTTTCCATTGCGAGAACTTATGTGCTGGGCTAGTTTAGGGCTCGCTTAGGGAACACTGGGAAGCGCACTTTCCAAGTCCCGGGAAGGGGTTGGGCGCACACCGCACAGGATACGGTAGGAACTTATCCGGAGTGAAGGGCCTGCTAGTGCAGCACACTCAGGTGGGATGCTTTCTCCTCCGTCTAGCGCCCACTTAGGGAATGGGATGTGCGGGCACGTGTCAGCGCGCGTATAGCGCTGGGGCAGGCGCCTAAGCCTAGCTACGCGCGCTGAGCCTAGGCCGCCTAAGCCGAGCCTATACGGGTTCATTAATTTAAAATTAGGGTTCATTAATTGAAAGCTATTAGGGTTCATTAATTTAAAATTAGTCGAATAATGAGGTGCGAGGGTCCCCCTCCCCCGGCACCCCACCCTTTTGAAGAAGAGTGCCCGCCTGCGTGTGAGTGGGTGGGCAAGAAGAGAGAACTGCCCGCGCCAATAGTTGTGGTTTAGTGGCGCTATTTAAGTGCGCCAGCGGAAGCGTAAAGAACCTTTCATTGAATTTCATTGAAAATGAAATTTCTTACTGCTGGGGCGAACTCTGCTGGGACTGAAACTGAAACTACAGCTGCTTCTGCTGCTGGGGCTACTGAAACTGCTGCATCGGAGAAACTGGCTACTCGCTACGTGGGAAAAGGCATCGACCTCATTTTCCCGGCACCCCATGAATGGATTCTCAAACATTTTCCATAACCCCATTTCCAACTCCTCTTTAAAGGCGGAATCATTTGTTGTCCCCCAACTCCTCCCGGTAGGTCGGAGTTGTCCTCACTTCGTTCGGACCCTTTTAAAGAACCTTTAATTTAGTTTCAATTCAATTTAAGGCCCGGTTCGCTCGGACCCGGCACCGAATTGTTCGATTGATGCGCGTCTCCCTCGCTTCGCTGCTTATCCGAAACGAGTGGGCTTTGGCCTTGTTGGGAGAGGCAGGATTCGAACCTACGTAGAAAACCTTCAACAGATTTACAGTCTGTCGCTTTTAACCACTCGGCCACTCTCCCCCCGTCGAAGAAGTGTAAGCTTCGGCCGAGAGCAATTGGGTAAGGGGGCTGTTTAAAGGCTGCGTTTACATTTGTTGCGTTGGAAGCACTTTAAAGTTCTATATACGAAATTATTTCGATTAATGAACAGGGATTCTTCGAATCCCTTTTAAAACTAAAGTAACTTAGGCTTTCGTTAATTTACGATACTTTTAAAAGGTTAAAATTAAAGATCGTAAATTAACGAAAGCCTAAGTTACTTTAGTTTAATTTCATTGAAAATTAAGTTACTTAGGCCAGGGCTACACGTTTGAAGCCCTTCGGAGGCTGAAGGCGAATACTACCCGAGTCTCTGCTTTCCCCTCCCGCCTCTGCCCCGCGCTAACCTCTTGCCCATCTGAAGGAGAGGGAAATAGGCCACCCAGTGAGGCAAGGGCATACAAGTCTTACCACTGCCATTTTTGAAGGCCTTTCCCTGCACTGTTCCTATATACATACGCAATTCGGGCGAGCGTAGCGAGCCACTTACCCCCGATAGGGGGTAAGGGTCCTGTGAGATGGTTCTGTAAGATGCCGTATGCGGCTAGAGGTCTACCCTAAGATGGTCCTTTCTTCCTATTAGAAAGCTCCTTACACCTTTTGGCTAACTGTTTCAAGGCTGCTTGTTGATCCGGTCCTTTCTTCCTATTAGAAAGCTCCCTACACCTTTTGGCTAACTGTTCCAAGGCTGCTTGTTGATCCTTGCCTTTACTTTTAGCTGGAGCTAGTAGTTTTGAAACACTCTCGAGTGAGTACCTTAATAAGGATCGAAAAAAACTTAATTGAAGAGGCGGTGAAATTCTCATTCAATAGCAGGCAGTCAGACGATCATTCGTTTGAATTCAATAGCAAAGGTCACTCAGTCAATTCTCGGTTAGAGAGGGCAGGGCGCCTAAGGGAAATATAGGCGACTTAGACGCCCTAGTAGGCGTTTTTTAGGCCCCAAAGAGCGTTGAAGGCAGGCGAAACCCCTAGGGAATTTAATTGAATTTAAACCACCCTCCCTCCTCAAGGCATTCGGGAAAGATGCGTTAAGGGCTTGCGTCTTAGTCTGGCCACCCCGCCGAAGCAGACGCAAAGCGGCTTAACCTATAGAGACACTCCTAGGGACCTGTAGGAGGTCTAGAGCGCTAGCAAGCAGTGTCGAGGCTCGGGAATGCTAGCCACTTAGCTAGCATCGCCTGATTGAGAGTATTTCATTGCGGAACCGTCCCCTCCGTGAGTTGGTCGAAGACGCCGAATACAAAGAAACACTCCGTTCCAGTTCCAAAGCTGGAACGTAGTGTTTTTTTGTATTGGCAGCGCCAAAAATCCCACCACTTTTTCGGGAGTTGTGCTCCCCGTATACAGTACGGTCATCCCTTTTCTGTGGCGGCTAGAGCTTCAACCTCGTTGGTAAAATCGTCCTTACCCGCCCCTTCCATCGAGTGCTACCTCAATAGCGCTTTACCAAAATCGAGTTTGCCGCTATTTCCCTTTCGATTGACTACCGCTACAAATTTGGGTTTAGTACGTCAATCCCGGAACCAAGCAACGTAGGTTAGTCAAAGCTCCCCCTCGAAAGCTCGTCACGGGTGGTACGGAAGTCGGTGAGCCAATCCAGAGCAAGAAATGGTAGGTACGATGGGTGGTTTCCGAGTTGCGGGTCCCTCTCCCGCTCGGTTCATCTTGAAGGAAGGTGGTTACTTGATGATTTTTCCTGTCCCAGTTCTACGGGACAACGGGACCGGGCGAGCGAGAGAAAATGCCGCAAAGGGGGTACTTTAAAGAGCTTTCGGGACGGAAAACAAAAATCTTCGAAAAGCAGCCAAAGAAACCTATCTTACGTGTTTTTTTGTACCCGTGAGAGAGAAAATGCGGCTTTGCTCCCGGCCCGGGGAATTGCAGAAGCGCTTCAGCTCTACGTAGCGCTTCTTCATTCAGCCCCTAAGCCTACGCGCAGAGTGCGCGATGCGCCTTCGACGTCACAGTAAGCAGGAAATTCGTAGATAAAGGATGTGATTTCAGCGCGCATTGGGGCTACGCCGGCAAGCGTAAGGTTACCAACGGATGCTTCAAGTGACGGGTAAATTTGGGTAAATGAGGAGCCATACGAGTAACTTTCCCTCTTGTCCACGCCCAACTCACTCTTTTACCTCCGGGATGGGAGGGGGACCCCCACTAGGGAAGGTAGGCCTTTAGCCCCAGCCCAGAGATTCCCTTTCCGTGACCAGAACATGGCACTAGAATCGACGATGTATGGTCGATGTACCTGGACTGGAGGTATCCATCCTCGTTGATTCTATCGTACTACGCTACCCTTACCCTTTTATCAAGGCTAACCTTCCCTCGGCCCAATGGGACGAATGGGCCAGGAAAAACCGTGAGCAGCCCACCCCGGCTATTGTAACAAGACCCTCAACCTGCTCCAAGGTAGGCCCCACTTGAAGTGCGCCCTACCTGTGATGCTGTGTTCTGATAAGTGTCAAGGCCAGGGTAGCGCCCAAGGACCCCTACCCCCTTAAAGGGGGTGGCGCGCGTAGTGCAGGAGGTGCTGCCGGCGAGCCTGCCCAGGTGGTGGGTAGGGTGGGCTCTTAGCTCTTAGGTCTCATGCACCACTCATTTTCGATTTTTACTGAGAAGAAAGGGGCCTCGTAGGTGATTTCGGGTCATGAAGGTCCACCCACCACGTAGGGTTCCATCGTCGATCAGAGGCCATGGTCTGAGGAACGAAATGTTAATGTTTGATCTGAAGCAGGTCCACCAACTCGCACTCATTTGACGAAATGGGGCCTTCCCCTTTGGAGCTAGCTTTCCCTACTCAAGCAGTCTCAGGTGTTGTGTATTCGGTGTGTTCGGTGGGACCTATTCGGTGTTGTGTTCGGTGTGTAGGATATTTGCACAGTTACGGATAATTGCAGTATATAGATGTGGGACCATCTTATGTTTCCCGGGTCTTTTGGGCATCAATCGTTTCTCCCTCGGAAGGGTCCTCTGAATCGATTTTGATGCGGAAAAAAAGCAGTCAAAAAAAATGATATTTACCTCTTTCTCGTGTAGCCTGAAGAACGGGTTGGGCTGCTGGTCTTTCGAACCACCGTCCACCCATAAGAGCGACGTTCCTGGTTGGATTCCTATGATTGATGCCGATTCCTCTTCCGAAGAGGATGGCCCAGTGAGGAAGGCGGCATCATAAACCTCATCCTCTTCGGATCTGTAATCAAACGCTACGGTAGAATCCGGGATTTTAAAGGCGGATTCTAGTGAAAACTAAGGCCCGCGAAAATAAAGCATTTCAGCTTTTAAAAGGGGCACCCCTATTATAGGGTTTTGGGCCACGCCCACCGAAGAAGGTGGGGAACCGGCAATTCTTGTATTTATAGCGCCGGAACATGAAGATCTCCCCACCGAAGAGTATATCGGCTAGGGGGGAAAACGCTGTAGCGTTCCGGCTTCCCTGCCGGTAAGCCGGCCTGCCAACTACTAGCCTTCTTCGAGTAGCTCGTCTCCCCTTCCCCTTTCGAGCAGGCGACCGGAGACGGAGAATCCTCTTCGGATGATTAGTGGCGGAACCTCAATGTGTGGCAGGGGGCATCGCAGCGCCAACTTTATAAAGGGCGGGAAGCATTTTAAAGGTTCCCTGGCCAAACGGAGCCGAGCTTCACCTGTAGCAAACTCCCATTAGTATCAGAATTTTAAAGGGGCGCTTTAATTTAATTTAAAACGCCGGAAAACGCGTAGCGTTTTACCGGCCCACCGATAGGTGGGCCCCGGTTCCCCACCTTCGGTGGGGAACCGAATTGACCAAAAAACAAAAGCCTTTGAATCGAAAACCAATCGACCGTTACCACCCCATCCTACCATTCATAAGCCACAGCTTACTCCGACCTTACCGATTTCCCATAGAATCCCCGGGGCGTCCTTAGCCACTATGTTGTTGGTTAGTCTTTCCCTCCCGAAAGTGGGTCATCTTAGCCTTACTTTCGAGAATCATGTAGTCGTTTCTCACAATTCTCATTGGTTAGTCCTATTAGTAAATTTCGCTTTCTTAGCCTCGTGCTATCATCCAAGTAATGGAGTTCGTCATTCATGGTGGGATTCAGGTTTTATTTTAGATCTATCTCAAGCGTATACTCCCGGAATTCTGATGTTATTCCGTGCAGCTCGTTCAGCTTCATCGAACCTTCTCTGATTCATAGGGGGAGCGAGCCAACCCCCCGTGTTCCTCTGAAGTATCGCGGGGAAAATTTGCCGAAGGGGCGCAGCACTTATAGGTCTGCTCCCGGTTGGTTTTGATTAGATGGAATCTTTTTCCATAAAGGGATTATGGTTCTATGTGTAATTCTGGTCCGTACAGCACAGTCGTTCGGCGAGGCGGCTTTTAAGCGCAAAAATTTGTGTTACCTTTCTGGAGGGAAAACCGTACTAGAGGAGACCATAGACTTACCCTTACAGAGGGACCTTTTAAAAGGCCAGACTTGTTCACTCTTCTGGAGGAAAGACCCAATACTGAGTTGGCACAGTATGGCCAACCATTGTTCCACTGTGTCAATGGGTGAAACCAAGCCATATGATAAAACTGTGCCGACTCCGCCAGCTCGGGTCAGGGAAGCGCGTAGCGCTTCCCGACGGTTAAAATACAGGACTTTAACCGGCCGAAGGCCGCCCTGCCCTCCGTTGAGACTGAAAAGAAGCTTTTGCGTGGGGATCGCCCTTTTAAAAGTGCTTTAGAACGGATCATTGCTTGAAGTGGTTCTCCCTCGCCGCGCTTTACTCTTTCGAACCTGCATATAAAACCTGGCAAAAGCCCCTTTCGAGTCCGTTGCGACCCCTATTGAAGGTTATCCCCCCCGTTTGGACAAAGTTAACTCGGTGCAGTAGGAGTATTTGAACTGCAAACGTCGAAAGACAGGCGGCGAACGCGTCTTGCTGAAGCTTCTGCAAAGGTTTCTACCGGACATGGTCCGATCTGTTCTACGATTCAAAAAGGTCCTTTTTTTTTCCAACCGCTTTAAAAGGGGAGTTGTCCTCGCTTCGCCCGGACGCGTAGCGCTTTCTCCGGAAAGAGAATGGTTCGCAAAGACAGGATACCCTACTACGGCCAAGAGGGCAATACGCTTCGATGGTGGAGGTAGTACCCATGCCGAGGGCAGACGCAACGTGGCACTTACGTGGCCTAGCAGTGCTTCTATCGTCCGCCACTAACACAATAAAATCTGGCTCACTACCACCACTCAAGGACGTGGCTTTTTGGGAGTGTCAGGCCCTGGCATTGGGTGTGACGTGGTAGAGTACACTGCGAGGTCTGGAGCCAAGGAGAGGCTGAGGGCTGCCGGGCAGACCTCGACACGACTGTAGACTATGACCCCGTACGTCCCATAGTCAGCTCACTCTTGAAAGACGTGAAGAGACTGTTCATAGACACGGGCTACGTGACTGTGACGGAGCTGACCCAAAAACTAGGAGTCTACCGTTAAAAGCCTTGGTCCATAGCATTCCACCCCGGCCGCGTACTCTCGTACGTGTGACGGGAGAGGAAGCATATGGACGAGTTATTCCTGAGCTCTTGAAGCCGAACATAGTGGCGGAACGCCGCTAGATAATTTGCAGATAAAACAGAGTCTCTGAAGCGATGCGGGGGCTAGCGAACGCTGCTTCTTCCCCTTCCCCATCCGGGTGGTGAGCTAGGAGGGAAGGAACATTCCATGCATGGAATGATAGAACATAACGGCAGGGTAGCGCTACGCGCTACCCGCGGGGGGTGCGGAGCACCCCCCTGCCGTCAGCTACTTGGGTTAGGCGGCTCAGTGATACAGGGAAGGGCAAACAAATTCGTGGTGGCCGAGGCTGGCCTTTAGCAGAGTAGGAGACTGTATCACCGTCTCCAGTTTGTTGGGGCACTACATACCAGTGGTGAAGGGGCTGCTTAGTGCATCATTGGAGACTTACGACTCACTGCTCTTGGTGGACAAGGAGGCATAGCCTACCCCAAGAGCGACAAGGTAGACTACAAGGCGCCCGGGCGTGTGGAAGTAAGGATTCCCTAGTTTAAAGGGCTTACAGCCCTTTAAAGTCCGGGAAAACTAGTGAATGAGGCCAACTCCTCCCCACGGCCTTTAGGCACTCGACCGATAGGGAGAGGGTCGGAGTTGCCCGGGCCAACTCCTCCCTATCGGTCGGAGTTGCCCTCCTGCCGGAGGGCAGGGGGCCTTCGGCCCCTTTAAAGGGGGGTTTAAAGTAGCGACTTTAAACCAACTCCTCCAACTCCTCCCGGTAGGTCGGAGTGGTCCTCACTTCGTTCGGACCCTTCGGCCTTTAGGCACTCGACCGATAGGGAGAGGGTCGGAGTTGTCCTCGCTTCGCTCGGACCCTGCCAACTCCTCCAACTCCTCCCTTCGGTCGGAGTGGTCCTCACTTCGTTCGGACCCTTCGGTCGGAGTTGGAGGACAACTCCCCGATGGGGGAGTTGGGGCTTGTTCCTTAATCATCTTGAAAATCATTCATTCCTCCGCCCCTCTTGGCGCTCTAACTGATCGCTAGTAAAGAACCTTTAATTTAATTTCATTGAAAATTAATAAATTACTTGAAGTAACTTAATTTTCAATGAAATTAAATTAAAGGTTCTTTACGTCTTTTTCAAAGACTGAGTTCATTAGCTCAAGAGCGAGCGTAAGAGCACCATAAGGATAAGTTCCTTTGGGACTCAAAGGAAAAGGCCGATAGGAGAAGGGCTTAAAAAGCAGGTTACTGAGTTCTGCAGGAGGCAGGACTAGGCGTAGCGGCCCCAGCCTTCCGTTCCCGGAGGGACTACTGCCGGGGGGAAGGGGGAATAGAGAGATCGAGATGCGGATTCGAGCCCAGCATACCGTGCGGGATTACTTCTTCTCCGGTTTGAGACCAAATCACTGAAGTGCACAGTTCCAGATGCAACCACTAATTTGTAAAGCCTTCATTTGACGATTCAACATGCCCTCGGCCCACCCCCTTTCGTTCGATCGAACCGATTGGGATGCAACCGGACTCGAAATGTGTTTCGGGGGTGTAAAGGAAACAATCTAATCAAACTACTTCGTGGGTGGGGGCGGCCGAGTGCGAGCGTGTATCAACAAGAACCGGGCGTGGGTCGGGACTTATTCTTCTTCCAGTAGCGGAATTTAGGCCTCTCCTTAGTGCCCGCTCCGGTTAGCCTCTCGAAATTGCTATCGAGTCAGATCCACCCTCTGCAAATTACCCACCCCCGATCCGCTAACGGAAACCGATTACATGATTCGCCTCTAACGAACCCGCCTACATTATGTCCATCATTAACGGATAGAATGTCCCTAATTTTACTTTAATTTTAAATTAAATTAAATTAAAGAATCCCCGGCGAAATGAATTCTTTAAAATGCCTTGAAAATTATCTCGATCAAGTCGCGGAAGCGGAAGGCGCTACAGCAGAAGCGAAAGGGGAGGGCGCCCGCTGCAGCTACCTTACGTGGTAGGGGTTGGTGGATTACATGATTCGCCTCTAACGAAACCGATTCGAAGGCCAGAATCCTTTCCCCTCGCATGCAAGAGTTAATAAACTCCACTTACGTTGGTGGGATCGGGACTTGGTCTTAGCAAATGCATCCCCTCTCCCAATTCCGATACCGCCATCCTTCCGAAGGTGGGGGAAGAGCACCCGTCATACATAGGGTAGGAGCTTCAACCCTAGTTAGCGGGGACCAGTGGATTCAGTGGACACTACAGTGGTGGCCCGCAGTAGTGGGTAGTACCAGTGTCCGGTGGGGAACCCACTAGTGGTAGGGACCCAGTGATGGGTAAGACCAGTGTCCAGTGCCCCAGTGATGGGTAGGAGACCCCAGTGTAGGTCCCCAGGGTGGGTAGGACACACCTACTAGTAGGTAACCCAATGCGGTGTCAGTGTGGCCCCTAGTAGGTAGGGGGTAGACCCCCACCCAACCATCTACGGGGCAGCCCCATCTCAAAAAACTCTTTCTCTTGGAAAGCGATCTATCTGCGGGCTGTAGTCGGATTATTTATTTACCAGTGCTTCCAGAGGTAAATTGGCTATAGAGAGGGATTCTTTTCTAGTAGAGCTTCCAATTATGACTAGTGGACTGGGACGGACTCTCGACAATTCGCTTCCATAATTGCCTAGACAACGAGGAGACGCCCGGCCCCTAGCGGCCTGTGGAAGGAGTGGGTGGTACTTTCTCGGCAACCAGCCAAGCCTTTCTTCCTTCCTGAAGCGCAGACTGAGGCTAGCAAGGTTTGCTTTAATTTTAAATTCAATGAAATTTCAGTAATTTAATTGAATTTAAAATTAAAGCACCTAAGTTACTTTAATTTAATTTCATTGAAAATTAAAGTGGGGTTACTTTAATTTAATTTCATTGAAAATTAAAGTGGTACTTTAATTTCATTGAATTTAAAATTAAAGCAACTTTAAAGTAAAGTGAAGCGCTTCCAATTCGTAGCGCATGGGCGGGTCTAACTCACCTCTAGAAAAGGATGGTACACCCTAACAGGCCTTGGCACCGGGACCAGTCTTAAGTGGGTGGGGAGTTATCGACCCCTCACCAATTCCATTCCATAGTACAGTAGTCGATCCGGGGCGCGAGCGCCCCACCATCAAAACCTTGAAAGCGCGTAGCGCAAAGAACACTCGTGGCGAAGCGCGTAGCGCAAGGATTGCTTTTTCTTCCCCAGCCCTTGAACGATTTCGATCGGAGGGACGGGTCTCCGATGAATATCGGGCACCAGGATGAATTAACGTCCTAATCGGGCGTTTCCACATATTTCTCCACAGGGCACTAACCTTCACGATCTTTCGGAAGGAACCCATTCCGATGGACTAATCGCAGACGGGGAACCGAGCAGATAGAGGCCCGTAAGTCTCTGATCCGATGTGCACTGCTCAGGTGGATAGGTAAGAACGCTCTTCGGGAAGGGGTTATTGAACGAGCGCCAGTCCTCGGGAGGGAGGTCTCAGGTACCCTATCTATTCGTCCTTGTTCTTGTCACCGGCTCAGCAACGACTACAACGGAAGGGATTATCGGCTGCATATTGTGGTGCTGCTGCCTCTAAGGTTAGGTAAACGAGCCGGCAGCCGCTGAGGGTGCCGCTCCCTCCCTCGTGTGGTTGAGACCTTCTGCATACGCTGTTTATTATTCAGTAGCTTCGCTTCTTAGGTCTGCCATATGACTATTCCCGTTTCTTCCTTTCAAAGCCACTCCACAAAGTAAAAGTATCCTCTCGTGTGGTGGCTGAAGTGACAATAGTCACATCGAACCCTCGAAGATGCGCAAAAATCTCGAAATTCTCTTTTATTGGCGGAAATTCCCCAGATAAAGTCGTGGCCATTGAGAAATGGAATTGGATGGAGTTTCTTTGCTTTATGACTGGATAATGGGGGGTGTGAATTATCGGAACAAGTTTTTCCAAGAATTTATACATAACATGCCCCCGTAGAGTGCAAGTGACTACTGCTTTTCTCTTTGACTCTTGATTTAGGACAAATTGTTTGAACCGAAACGACTTTCCTGTCGAACTCCCGTTCCGTTTCTTCATGCACTTCTAACCACAAGGATTCTCTATAGCTAATTCTCCCTTTTTTGAGTGAAAACTGGACTTTTTAAAGGCCTTTGAAACTATCATTATTTCACATAATTCAGGAACTTCCGAAATGTGGGTATGATTAAGTTTTAATAACAAATCCTGGCGCAGTACATTCTCGTAGTGAAAACGGAGTATACTTGGAGTAAACATAAGTAGGCTTTTTTCTGGCTGTTTGTGAATCGGTCGTCGGATGGAATCCACATTTTGTTTCTAGCTGAATCCATACATCCTCGTTCTGCCCTTTCAACAGGAAGGGGCTGAAGCCGGTTATCATTGATCAATAATCCCGCCCCGCATAGTCCCACCCACTTCATGGATGGTGGTGGGGACGGGAGTGTTGGCCTGCCGGCCGAGGCTGGCCCGGAAGGGCCCGGGGGGGGCCGGAGGCCCCCCACCCCTTTATGAAGTTCCAAAAGATCCAACCGCCAGGTAAGGGAAAGCGCGTGGCTAGGCAGAATGGTTGTTCCGGGGTGTAGGCCCAACTCCTCCAACTCCTCCCTTCGGTCGGAGTTGTCCTCACTTCGTTCGGACCCTATCGGTCGGAGTGGTCCTTCGGACCAACTCCTCCAACTCCTCCCTTCGGTCGGAGTTGTCCTCACTTCGTTCGGACCCTATCGGTCGGAGTTGCCCTCCTATCGGAGGGCAGGGGGCCTTGCCGGCCCCCGCGGGGGGCGCGTAGCGCCCCCCTGCCCTTAAGTGATCCTTTCTATATACGTGAACTCCCCATCTCTTCCGCCTTTTCTAGAGCACACAAAAATCGGTGGGTAGGGAGTTGGACTTTAGCCTTAGGGGCCTAAAGCCCACTATAGTGCAACGCAATTCGAATGACGTTTCTGATTGAGGAAGGCATCTCCCTCCTAGGCATCCTATACATCCCATATCCCATCCCCTACCTCCATCCGAATGCTCGAACGAGGGTCCGATAGGACAACTCCGACCGTAAGAACCTTTAATTTAAATTAAATTAAATTAAAGTAACCCCTTTAAATAAATAAAGGGTTGGTTTAAAATTAATTGAATTTAATTCATACAACTCCTCCTGGGTTACTTTAATTTAATTTCATTGAAAATTAAAGGTTCTTACGGTCGGAGTTGCCCTCCTATCGGAGGGCAGGGGGCCTTGCCGGCCCCCGCGGGGGGCGCGTAGCGCCCCCCTGCCCTTTAAAATTAATTGAATTTAATTCATACCTTCCTTTTCCATCCGGGATCAATTCCTTCAATCAGCAAAACAGCCCTATAAGTCCTTCCGCAGGAGGAAGAAAATAAAGCAGCCTTGCTACTACTTCCGCTGTCGAGTTTTAAAATGAATTGAATTTAATTTGAAAAAAATGCTCTTTATTTACTTTAGTTTAATTTCATTGAAAATTAAAGCAACATTCACTTAATTTTCAATGAAATTAAATTAAAGCCTTTAAAGGACATTTTAAATTAATTGAAAATTAGGCAAAGAGGAAGAAAAAATCAGCTATTAGTGCTTCAATCCTTAACGCATTCTAACGGGGGCGGGTCTGGCACTGAATTCGATGGGTCTTACTCTGACTCACCCTGGCCGGCAGCCCTTCAACCCCTCTTGCCCGGGAGGCCAGCCAGTCCCTTAGTCCCCCACTGGCGTATGTTAGGATCAGCCTTCTCCGCGGCAAGGCGCTTCAGCATTTTAAGTGAAGGAGAAGCGTTTTCTGTATTTTAAGTTGCCTTTAAAAGAACCTTGAATTTTCAATGAAATTAAATTAAAGTAACCCCTACTTGAATTTTCAATGAAATTAAATTAAAGTAACCGCGGGCACCCGCGTGTTTCTCGAGTGAACGACAGACTGAACCTATCAGTGAAAAGAGATTGGGTTTTCCTAGAGGTACCGCCTTCTCAGCTCCCTCCAGCAGAGCAGCAGCCATCCCAGCAGACTGAGGTGCCACAGCTTCCAAAGTCTCCATCGGCAGAGCAGCAGCCCTTTAGCGGTACACCCGCGAGAAGGATTCCAAGGTACGGGAGCCAGTTGAGCTGCCGTCACTGCCAGTCAAGAAGAAGGAACCGCCATAGCGGATAGGCAAGGCCCGAGTTAACTGAGAGTAGAATTTTCTTCCTATATACGGCGTGAATTGCTAGCCTTCCAAACCTCTTTCGGGATGGAAAAGGAGCCAACCAATCAAAGATCTCTCTGACCCCTTTTAAAAGTCCGAGAAAGAATTACTGTTGTGTGGTCAACAATAATTCTAAATATGCGATGTCTCTTTAGAAGCCACTAATAAATCCCTACATCAGTAATTCACGAGACCTCAGCGGTTTGCCAGGGCCACCTTAATAACCTGAACCTGATGAGAGTCCTGTTATAATAAAGGCAAAAGGGATAAGCGTGTTAGGTTATAACTAACAAGTTGATACGTTGGAATAGGCCTTTTAAAAGTCACAGTGTGCCTTTTAAAAATTCCTTGGACCAGCTCTTTAAAGGTCCGGCAAGCGTAGGACAACGAACGTTATGGTGGCGCCCGGCCAGGGGAGCTATCATGCGGTTTCTTGGGATCCTGACCCGCATACCTTCATTAGTCCTGCCGGGACGACCAATGGGTGGTTTGGAAGACATTAAGACCTTCTGTCCTATAAGGCTGCCTCTCTGATTCATTGAATCAACCGGTTTGCCAGGGCAACTGCCAGCCCTATGAGGGTCTTCTTCTATATACAATTCGAACTTCTTCGCATGCTCCGTAAGGTGGCATTAACGTCCAGCCGGGGGAGCAATACCCCGGGAACCAGAAGGCAAACCTAGGACGCCCTTTAAACCCCTTTAAAGAGAATAAACGGGGGCACTTTAAAGGCCAACTCCTCCAACTCCTCCCGGTAGGTCGGAGTTGTCCTCACTTCGTTCGGACCCTATCGGTCGGAGTGGTCCTATCGGACCAACTCCTCCCACTCCTCCAACTCCTCCCACTCCTCCCTTCGGTCGGAGTGGTCCTCACTTCGTTCGGACCCTTCGGCCTTTAGGCACTCGACCGATAGGGAGAGGGTCGGAGTTGTCCTCACTTCGTTCGGACCCTTCGGCCTTTAGGCACTCGACCGATAGGGAGAGGGTCGGAGTTGTCCTCACTTCGTTCGGACCCTTCGGTCGGAGTGGTCCTCACTTCGTTCGGACCCTATCGGTCGGAGTTGTCCTTCTGTCGGAGGACCCTTACCCCCTATCGGGGGTAAGTGGCTCGCTATCGCTCGCCCAAAATGGGCACTAATTGTACCAAAAAATCATGTATACACGATCTTTTAAAGGCACTTTAAAAAAGGGCTTAGACTCATTTCAATCACACTCCTGCACACCCTTTTCAAGGGGCTGTTGGGTGTGGCCTTGTCAATGATCCTCTACTCTCGATCTCGCTAAGCTGGGCCCCCGTCGTCAACCTAAGCTCCACGGCTGGTTCCATCCCCCAATCCTTGGTCTGGGACTAGCACCCCTACTTCACTGCCCTCTGAGGTCCCCAGGCTTCCTCCCTTGTAAGCTAACTCGTAGCAGAGCAAGAGAGCAAGCCAGCTGTAGGTCAGAGAGAGGGGATTTGATATGCATCGTGGCCCAGTGGAAAGTCCGCGGACCAATCCAATCGTACGGGTCAAGCGCTACGCTAGCCCCCCACCCTTTAGGTACAACGGTTTCACTCGGTCTTTCGAGTGTGTAGGCAGTTCCTTCCGCCCTCTCAATCACTCTCAATCTCAGCAGAAGGAGTGGTGGAAGCCTTTAGGTCTCGATAAGGTTCGGTCGGAGTTGGGCCTGCTCTGCCCGAACAGAGAAAGCGCGCTTTCCAGCGTTTTCGGGTATGATTCATAGTAGGGGGATGGCCTGTTGTTCTCCGTCCCGGAAAGGAGGGCGTATCTCCAACTCCTCCCTATCGGTCGGAGTTGTCCTTCGGACCCTCGTGGAAAATGCCTTAGGCTTTTGGCCACATGATTTGTACGAAGTAGTGAAAGGGCGAAGCCCAAAGGAACAGAGTGAGACCGGTGGGGCTAGTGAGTGAATGAATGCGTGAGTGAATGGAAGATCCTCTCGATAGGAGTTCCTTTACCCTGGAAATAGGAGTTCCTTATCGTTCGTTCAATGGGCCTTCTGATGGCCTTTACTGTGGGGGGACCCGTAGCGCCCATACCGAAAGATGGAACGCTGTAGCGAGAGCTTGCTTAAACCTGGTTATTTTAGTGAATAGAACTTTAAAGTCACGTATTCTACCGGCACCCACTTCATCGGAGGCATCTATCTACGTGTTTCACGTGGCGGCTTCAGCAATCGAAGCCCGGGCCTGCTTCAAACCAGCTTTTAAAAGCCCAATCACTAAGCGGGGTAATGCATAAATGCCTTGATGAATACGGGTAATGCCCAAATCCCGTAGGGAGATTCTTTGAAGGGCTTTTGGTGCCATCCCTGACTAAATGTTCAATATTCTCGTGGCTCAAGCGCCCTACTAGCAAGGAGGCTCTCTTTCGTTCCCTTTGTGGTGCATACATTGCATATGGTAGTCGGGAACCTAGCAATGGTAGGTACTGGTTCTGGACCTATTGGTCGGGGAAACCTAGCAGTGATAGTCGATAGTTGGAAACCACTTACTCTTTCTCTACCGATAGGCGGGAACCACTCGCTTTCTCTCTACCGGTCAGGTAGTCGGGGGAACCTAGCAGTGATAACCGATAGTCGATAGTCGGATTCTCTCTACCTAGGGTACCGGCAGGTATCGATAGTCGATAGTCGGGAACTGCAACTCTCTCTCCAATAGTCGGGAACTGCAACTCTCTACCAGCCCGGCACTCACTCTCTCTCTACCGATAGGTGGGAACCACCACTCTCTCTCCACCGGCCCGGGTATTGGAAGCTTTCTCTCTACCTAGGGTAGTCGGAGAAACCTAGCAGTGATAGTTGGGAACTGCAACTCTCTCCCTTTTAAAAAGGCTTTCTTTCCTCTCTGTTCGCTTTCTTTCTCTCGGGGGAATAGGAATTTGCCCTCTCTTCTTCTTCCTGGGAGCTAGCTATCAGATTGGACTTGGAAGTAGTCGAGGTAGTCGGGTTGGACTCAGAGTAGCCCCGTAGCCGGCGCTTCGAGGGTAGTATCGGTGTTGTCCCCGTCCCAGCTTCGGCAGCCTAGCTTCGGTAGTAGTATTGGTTTTGTCTCCAGCCTAGCTTCGAGAGAGTGTTCGGGGGACGGAAAGTTCTTCTTTAGAAAGGACCCCGTTCTCTGTGTGCCAGCAATGCGATGCGGTGCTGCCACTGAATCTGGTGGCGGTGCTGCCCGAGAAGAAGGGGGTGGTCACTGAGAGAGAGTGGCGCCGCCCCCGAGGGAGAGATTTTGTGCCCCGAGATGCGAGAGTGAGGGCGCCGCCTAAGAGCCAGTGAACGCATCGGTGAAGGGAATCATACTGCGGATCGTTCTGCTAAGATGTAGAGCCCCCACCCACCCCCTAGTGAACGGGTGGGTACCCCCCGGCTAAGGTGTAGGGGGTGAACGGATGGAAAGCGCTTTCCATCCGTTCACCCCCTACACTTTCCCCCCAGGGAGGACGACTGCTTGATCTTCGGAAACAGCGCGGGGTAGCAACTTTTTTTCATCCGCAAGTCCAAATGAAGGGCCGCGAATTCGAGTGGGAATAGACTGACCACCGATTCATTCAATTCCAGCTGCTGATTGCGATGCTGATTCAACAAGTTCGGACGGTAGAGTAGGGTACGGCTTGGGCTGATGCAGCTTCGGCTGTTAACTCCAAAGAATCGACTACTAGCCACTATCTTCGTAATACTGTGTTCCAAGAGGAACCTATTGGCAAGGTTTAGAGATTGGGGAAGCTGCAAGACAGTGTTCACCACGCTCGCCATAGCGAGGGAGTGAGTTGTACCAGAGAAGCAGGCTATTGGATGAACATGCCATCGCTACCTCCTCTTTCACTTGAATATCCTCACTATTTGGAAATGCCGGAATATCCACAAGCTAGGCTGGCACGCCGTGTAGTTTTACGTTCGCCTTCAGTAACCAACCCTCACTCGAAACGGGGAACACACTGTGAGAGAAACGACCAGGCTATGGAACATGGGTAGAGGGGAGAGGCAGAGCGCAAAACACCTTCCACTTAATTAGATTACCACCTATTACTATAACGCGCCTATCGGCATACTGGACACATTTTAACGTACTAGTTGAGTTGCCTCTCAGCTTCTCAACTCGATTCGCTCGCCGCTATCAGAAGAGTAGATCTTAGTACTTCCATTTTTTAGTGTTTCACGCCCGCTTTAAAGGAGTCCTCTACCGGAGCCTATGGCAGTGCGTGCGCGTGCTGTGAATTCAGGTGGATGAGATGGCTCGTAAGAGCCATATCATAGTCTTAGCCGGCTACATACCTACTTACATACATGCTTTTGAGCTGGTTGCTACATTTTCCAAAAGGCTGTCCTTTGGGACACCCTTCTCTTTGTTTGGCATGGCCAACGTAATCATCATTCGTGGATCCGTTCATTGAAGGGAAAGAGAGAAGAGAGCCTTCTTCCTCCTCGGGGTGGGGGTAGGGGGTAGTAGTTACAGGCGAGCGCTTCCCGCACTAGGTAGTATGGGGGTGGGTGACGGGGGTAGGGGTAGTATAGGTGGGGTGTGGCGCGCTTCCCGCCTCGTTGACAGGGGGTAGTGTGGGCTAGCTTTCCGCCTCGTTGGAAGGGGGTAGTATAGGGGAGGGGGAGTAGTAGTCGGAGCCTCTCCCTATCGGTGAGTGGTTTGCTAGCGCAAACCCCTGCCCTCCCCGGCCGAAGTGGGGGGTAGGGCAGGGTGGCCTAAAGGCCACCAATTGCCGTACGGGGTGCATGAAGACCTAAAGCTGTCGTTGACCGAGGAGACTACGGGCTGGCAAGCCATAGGAATCGATCTATCTTTGCCCGATCCGCCAAAGATTCCGGGTCCTCGTGTTCAATTGCGCTTTTTCTTAAAATGATTCGTTTTATCTGGGAAAGATCGTTGTAATGCATGAAATTCGTACGATAGAAAAAGGAAAGTTCCGAAAACAATATTTGAGAAGGTATACTTCATCGAGTGAACGAATCAGGGAGAGCGCGTTCTTCCTCAATGTCCTCCCCAACGTCTTCCGCTGACACACCTCACAGATTGAACAAATGGCAGGGGGGCGCGTTAGCGCCCCCTTTAAAGGGCAGCGCTACGCGCTGCCCTGCCCTGACAGCCCGTAGTGTTCCTCCTGTGATCTTCTGGGCTGCTGGCACACCGACTGCTCGTTTGAGTCCGACCAATGGGACTTTTTTAGAAAAGTTCACACTTCCTCTCTTTTCCGATAGCAATATATCTCTAGCAGTATGTGCCTGCCGTTCTACCGGCATCAAGGTGACGGGATCCGGACTTATAGCCTACAATAAGTACCCGAAACAGATGCGCTACCAGACTGCGCTACACCTTGCTCGCTCGTCTCACCCCTTGCGTTTTATGTGAGGGCCAGAGAAAGAAGAATCAACTCCTCCCTATCGGAATTCGGAGTTGCCCTTCCGGGCCAACTCCTCCCCATCGGAATTCGGAGTTGCCCTGTAGGGTCCGAACGAAGTGAGGACAACGTAGACCGAAGGGAGGAGTTGGGGGAGTTGGGCAGGGGGCGCGTAGCGCCCCCGCCGTTCGTTCGTAAATTCTGAATTGTCTGTTTTGAAATTATGAAAGATGATTAAGGCGTTCGGAATTCTGAAATTATGAATGGCCTACGGCAGTGATGGGCGGGAGGTGCTGTCCTGAATTCCTTGGTGGGCTGCCATGCGCTGTCACTGAATCCTGCACAATCAGTCGAGGCGGTGCCTTCACTGAGGTGGGACACCCGGCAAGGTGTAGCGGTGGTGTGCCCGTGATAGGATTACTTAGAATGCGGTTGTGCTTAGGTGGTGGGGTGGGGGTGCGGAGAAAGTGAAACCGGGGGGTGCCTCACGAAGAAATGGCAAGGTCCGCCCCCGCCCACTCATTAAGTTGCTATGCTTCCCGTGTCTGCCTGCCCGCTCAGTCAGTCTGTCAATCTGCTACTCTGCTGGTAGTTTCCCCTTTTTCGTGAGTGTTTTGAAAGAGAATTAGGGGGGGCAGGGGGTGCGAGGCCTAGGTGGGTGGGGCCCCTGCCGGCGGTGGTGGGGTCCCCTGATTCCTTATTGGACCCCTACTACCCCGTCTAGCGTCCTCGGGCCCCTACCCCAGCAAGGGGCCGGCAGCAACATAAAGTGGGTGGTGGCCTAATCCGGGCCCTAAGCAGGTCCTACAGGACCACTAACAAGAGATAATTCTCTCCTTCCCGGCCGGCTGCTAGCGAACCAACGATTAACCCAACAGCAGCAGTTTAATTTCCATCAGCAGTTTTAGTCCGAGTTCTAGCAGTCCCAGCCCCAGAAGAGTCCGCCATCCTCTCTTCCATATATAGTATATCGTCGATGCAGAGAAATTCCACCCCTCTCCCTTCGGTCGAGTGCCGGCAAGGCCCAGCAGAGGTTTTCCCACCTAGTCTTACCGGACTGTAAGCTAGTCAGGGGCCCCGGCAGGGCCCTCCGATAGGAGGGCAACTCCGACCGATAGGGTCCGAACGAAGTGAGGACAACTCCGACCCTCTCCCTATCGGTCGAGTGCCTAAAGGCCGAAGGGTCCGAACGAAGTGAGGACCACTCCGACCGAAGGGAGGAGTGGGAGGAGTTGGAGGAGTTGGTCCTCCGATAGGAGGACAACTCCGACCGATAGGGTCCGAACGAAGTGAGGACAACTCCGACCGAAGGGAGGAGTTGGAGGAGTTGGTCCGGAGGACAACTCCGACCGAAGGGAGGAGTTGGCCAACTCCGAATTCCGAAGGGTCCGAACGAAGTGAGGACAACTCCGACCCTCTCCCTATCGGTCGAGTGCCTAAAGGCCGTGGCGGGAGGAGTTGGGCTTCCGCTAGCTCCGTTCATCGTCACAGAGTCAGTAGGGTGGAACAGAATCCGAAGCGGTAGACCCTCCACCTGACGACGGCAGAAATGGGTGTCCGCTCCTGCCTAGCGGCCTCGCCACTATGATTAGTCGAGTACCAATTCACCCCTACCTAGACATGGTGACCTGGTAAGGACGTAGGTGTAGGCCGTAGGCTGAGTAGGCAACCATACGAGATATTGAAACTTGTTACTGTCCAGGGTACGGTATGGCTAGACCAAGCTAGGGCCTTCGAGACGCCCACAAGAGGTCGTCTTGCTGCGGAGTTCGAGCGAGCCCGCAACGCGGCAGGACTGGATTGAGTTACGTACTCACTGGAGGGGCCATTCGGGCAGTCCACCACTCCCTCCCCCTCCGAGGGCTCTTTCCTGCCTATCCCCTTAGGCCATTCCGAAAAAGTCCCAAATTTCTAATTTGAATTTCCGAAGCTCTCTTTGAGTCTACCACAAAAAATCCCGCAGTCGCAGCTCTTAGCTCTAGGTCGTGGCCCCCTCTTCAAAGGTGTGCTAAGGGCAGGGGGGCGCGTAGCGCCCCCCTGCCCTTTGCGCCGTTTATTTCCAACGCGACCGGTCAAGTAGCGCTTCGCTTCGCTTCCTATGGTGGTGGTCGAGTGCCGGCAAATTTCGTATATAGATGAAGATACTTTAATTTTCAATGAAATTAAATTAAAGGATTCAACTTTAATTTTCAATGAAATTAAATTAAAGTATCTTAGCTTCAGTGCGTGCAACCAAAGCCTTGTGTTGGAGGTGACTTTCCGAACGAAGCTTCAGATAAGGCGGTCCGGGCACTTCTCGGAATCAGGGTGGATCTGGTTTAAAGCTCTTGTGGGCGGGCTTCGAGGCAGCAGCGACAGCAGTTCCCTCTTTCGTTCATTCCCCGTACGGTAGAAAGATCGGCGGCTGTTCAGATGCAGGGTCGCACGCAGCACCCTACCGCCTCGCTCTCAACCTTTCGAGCTCTATGGTATATAATCGCAGCAGTGTTTCCGATACCTTGACGGGAAAAGTGCTTAGCAATTATGCTTGCTATGGGCTTACAGCACTCGACCGATTCACGGCGGGTCGAGTGCCGTCTTCATCTCCGGGAGAGGGGATAGTATTACTTGTTTCTGATAGATCGCTGCGCTCGATAGCTCGCTATAGGTTCATCCCGATACCCTACTAGGTTTCACTAGCGGTGCCCTCTAGGCAAACTTTCAGAGAAAACAAGGTGGCACACTAATTTACAATTAAATTAAATTAAAGTAAATTTAGCCTAAAGAGATTCCTTTTCCCGCGTCCTTGTGACCCATTGATCAATAATCGGGAAGAGAACCCAGGAAGAAAAAGCTGGAATAAGCAGAAATTCAATACGGAGATTAAATAAGAAGAAAAGGGTGTATAGCTCAGTCGGTAGAGCACCTGCCTTACAAGCAGGGAGTCATAGGTTCAAATCCTGTTGCGCCCAGGAACGTCGAGGGGAAAAAGGACCCCTTTGTTGGGGTCCACACAAGGGCCTGGCAAGGGTCCGAAGGACAACTCCGACCGATAGGGTCCGAACGAAGTGAGGACAACTCCGACCGAAGGGTCCGAACGAAGTGAGGACCACTCCGACCGAAGGGTCCGAACGAAGTGAGGACCACTCCGACCGAAGGGTCCGAACGAAGTGAGGACCACTCCGACCGAAGGGTCCGAACGAAGTGAGGACCACTCCGACCGAAGGGAGGAGTTGGAGGAGTTGGAGGAGTGGGAGGAGTTCGCCCTCCGATAGGAGGGCAACTCCGACCGATAGGGTCCGAACGAAGTGAGGACCACTCCGACCGAAGGGAGGAGTGGGGGGAGTTGGAGGAGTTGGTCCTCCGATAGGAGGACAACTCCGAATTCCGATAGGGTCCGAACGAAGTGAGGACAACTCCGACCTACCGGGAGGACAACTCCGACCTACCGGGAGGAGTGGGGGGAGTTGGCAGCGCTACTTTTAACTGCCCGCCGGGGGTTAAAATACGCGCCCCCTGCCCCTCTCACTACGTTCGAGTGCCCCCTTTCAATAAAGTGCCCTTCTAAAAAAACTCCGAACTTTCTAGTATATGCCCTTCCAGGAAAAGTGGTGCCTGTAGGCAGCCTGCCGGGAAGCGCTACCTGACCCATCCAGACCCTCTCCTATGGGGAACACGGCCGTCCTCCTTTTTGTGGAAGCACTAAAGGGCTGTAAAAAAGGGCGGCTTCCCACACCCTTACCCTCCCTACGGCCTTTAGGCACTCGACCGATAGGGAGAGGGTCGGGTAAGTGGCTCGCTATCGCTCGCCCGAGAGTGACAAACTGCCATAATAAAGACCAAGAACAGACCAGAGAGAAAGAGTCTGTGGAAGAGCAACGGAAGCTCATAGAGAAACCCTAGGGCATTGGCTCGTTCAAAGAACTACTGCTGCTTTTTCAGTCCCAACCATTCCTATAGCCAATGCTTCCACTTCGATCCTGCTTAGTATATTGTTATTCCGGCATATCCATATAGGGATCAAAGAGATTCTGGCAGATCATGTTCACCATGAAGTCACACGAAATCGGATCTTGATTCTTCTCAGAATCTTCCTGTTAGTCATTATCAAAGACGTTCCTGTGCTTTCCGTTCCTTCCAACTAACCAATAACCATATTGAGAGTAATGTGTTTCGCTACAGCCTTTCCCTCGCTTGCGGGGGGGCAGGGTGAGAATGGAGATGGGTACCCCTCTTCATTTTCACCCTTCAGAAGTGGGCCCAGGGGCCCTGCAGCGGGGCTCCATTGGGTGAACACTAAAACCTCTTGCCAAGTCTTTCGGCTTCAGCCGATTAGTGAAGAAGCCGAAGGTACGAAGGAAGGTTAGGGGTCCGAAGGGAGGGGGTATGAGGGCACTGTACCGGGGGATAGGGGACGGCTGAAGGCTCAGGTTCAACACACGACGACATCTCATGAATTTTGTCCCCAAAACTATTATGGAGGAATTGAGAATCCGTGTTCCTTGGATCTTGATTTGCTTTAGTTTGACACGGCTTTCGTGTTATTGGTTCTCGGAAGAATTACTATTTTCATTGGCCAAACCCTTTATTACTTTGCCTCATCCAGACTCGTCCCCCATTCGTACACAATTAACGGAGGCCTCGGGCACATATGTTACTACGTCCCCAATATTATGCTTCTACTTCGTATTACCCTTCTTAAGTTATCAAATTCGGTGCTTTTTGATCCCCAGTTGCTATGGGAAACGGAAAAAGCAGGACAAGAAGTTGTTTCATCTAAGTGGTCCTTGTTTATTTTTGTTCTCTCCTGTAACTTTTGCTTGGGTAGTTCCCAACGTTTGGCATTTTTCATATCATTTGAGTACAACCCCAACTAATTTGCTCATAATCGAGTCACAACCTAGAATTTATGACTATATCATGTTAACTGTTCGTATTTTGTTCATTTCGTCAATATGCTCTCAAGTCCCTGTAATGGTGATCTGTCCGTTAAGATCAAAAGTGCTTTCTTTGAGAACCTGTCTAAAGAATCGTCGGATTTTGATGGTGGTTTTGCTTTTTGTAGCAGCTTTGTTTGCACCTCCAGATACCTGGTGTCAAATTGTTGTTTGTTTATCTCTATATCTCCCAATAGAGTTGACCATCTCTGTAGCCTTGATCCTTCCGGTCTATAGGAAGCAACTATCCGGATAGGTAGGCCCAAGCAAGCTTACCCTCCGAGAAGAAGAATTAGGGGCGTAGCCTACAGGATTAGCCCTAGCTATGGGCCCCGGCAGGGGTCCCTCCCCCTATCGGGGGAGTGGCTCGCGTTAGCTCGCCCCATAGCGTTGAAAATTCTAAGAATTTAGGAGAATACATGACTTTATTGATGCGGAAAGGGGTTTAATTCTAGAGAAGCAGAATATTCAAGAGTTGTTCGACCTGCTAGAAAGAGATGGGAATCAAACTCACCGAAGAGGACTTATGTTCGACCTTCTTCCTCCCGTTTTTCCCGGTCCTTCCTTCCCTCCAGAAGCCAAAACTGGAGTCATCAAATCCTTTCCGGGTAAAGAACCTTTAATTTAATTTCATTGAAAATTAAAGCGGCGGCCGTTTTTCCCTCCAGAAGGTCTTCTGAATCGGCACATTTGGATACTCCCCCGGTTGAGCATCGAATGATTTTGCCTCCAGAAGGTCCTCTGAATGGCGGAGAAAAATGCCTTTTAAGTAGCTTTTTTGGTACTTTTCTTTAAATTAAATTAAATTAAAGTGAATTCATTTTCTTTCAATTTCATTTTCAATGAAATGAAATTAAAGGTTCTTTCCCCGGCGCCTACGGCATCTTACAGAACCATCTCACAGGACCCTTACCCCCTATCGGGGGTAAGTGGCTCGCTACGCTCGCCCGAAATTGCGTATATAGAACAGTGCAGGGAAAGGCCTTCAAAAATGGCAGTGGTAAGACTTGTATGCCCTTGCCTCACTGGGTGGCCTATTACCCTCTCCTTCAGATGGGCAAGAGTGCCCTACCCGGGTGGTACGAACCCAGCCGGCCCAGAAGGGAATGACACGAGAACAACCACTCTTAGGGTTTTGGGGGGCGAGCCCGCCGGGGCCCTTTAACTTGGGGGTGTCGCCCGAGCAAAAGGTTGACTGCGGAAAGGAGAATAGCGCTACGGGGTTGGGTACTTTCGTAGGGTGGTTCCGGCGTTAGTTTTTCTGAAGAGGTACATAGTGGGAATGGGCTGGTTGACTAGAGAAAAGGGTCAATAATGATGGGTGATGTGCATTCTTGAAAACCTGAACAACGCCTCCGCCCTGGGGCTAGGCTTCACGGGGGTTTTAAGGGCCGTAGGCCCCCCCTATCCGAACCTCCTCGTTCATTCCGTGCCTCCTCCCGATTGAATCCTGTTTCTGTTAGGCCGTTAAGTTGGCTCAGGCACAGCACAGCCCACGCCGGCAGTGGCCCAAGGTGCAGTGATTACCATTGGTGTTACTCTAGGCAGTTACCGGCAGGTGCGGGACCTCTTCCTACATGGAGCACGATATTGATTGTACCATGGATTCAAAGACCATTTCCGGGGACGTAGTTCAATTGGTAGAGCGCATGTTTTGCAAGCATGAAGCTGTCGGTTCAAATCCGATCGTCTCCAAATGATGAGGATGAGGCGCTGTAAGCGGTAAGCTAACGCTTACCGGAATCTTATAACGTCACGTACGCTCCACCGTTACCTCACACGTTAGGCTTAATCGTCTGTCTATTTTGCTAGCTCGATTAAAAGAGCTGAGAAACAAGATCCATTGTTAGCCCTATTTGGCTTACACGTGTGTGCCGGTCTTCCTGCTTCGTCGGAAAAAGTTACTAGCTGCAGTGCATCGTCCGATCTCGCTGGTCCTAGATCTCCTGCTAGCTCAGCCTAGACCTGCAGTAGGGCAGGGCAGCCCGGCAGGCTGACCGGCTCGCAAGCTCGCCCCCCTGCCCTACTAGGGCGGGTTTCCGGTTCGAAACGGTTGTTGATTGTGTAATCTCTTCCTCCGTCCCGTGCCAGGGGGCCGCACAAGGCATGCGTTCGTCCTTCCGATGAAGGAAAAAAGCCTAGCAGCCTTTTAAAGGCGCCAGTAGATGGATGTATCCACCACCTGATAGACCATGAAAAGGTTTTAGCGCATTCATCTAGGAATGCCGCCTGACGTGTTTAGAAGTGGATTCGAACCACTGACCCAAGGATTTTCAGTCCTTTGCTCTAACCAACTGAGCTACCTAAACTACTAGATGAATGAAGCCCTCCCCCTCCCGGTAGGTCGGGGGAGTGTCCTCCGGACCAACTCCTCCAACTCCTCCCACTCCTCCCACTCCTCCCACTCCTCCAACTCCTCCCACTCCTCCCACTCCTCCCGGTAGGTCGGAGTGGTCCTCACTTCGTTCGGACCCGGTAGGTCGGAGTGGTCCTCACTTCGTTCGGACCCGGTAGGTCGGAGTGGTCCTCACTTCGTTCGGACCCGGTAGGTCGGAGTGGTCCTCACTTCGTTCGGACCCGGTAGGTCGGAGTGGTCCTCACTTCGTTCGGACCCTATCGGTCGGAGTGGTCCTTCGGACCCTTGGGACGGGTCGAGTGGGACACAATTGTGACTAAAGCGGAAGCCGTCCCGGTTTGGTTTGGTTTCGGTCGTTCCCGGCTCGGTCATGAATGCGTGAGCTTCTCTAGCTATCAATCGGGCCACCTAACTGTTTATTGGTTTTCAAGAAGATCTATATACTTCATTTTGGCTCGCAAGAGGGCCGGGTAAAGCGCGCTAGCGCACACTTTTGCAGGGGCCGAGTCCGCATCTGAGCGGGGCCTCGAGAGGAGGGGCCCCTTCAAATTTGCGCTTCTTCCTTTATCCTTGAAGGCGCTTTCGTTAAAAAAACTAACTAGCGGCAGCTTTAATTGAAGGCGCCGCTTTGAAAGGCTCAAAAAAACACTAGCTAGCTCGCTTTGGCACAAAAACACTAGCTAGCTCTCGGAAGCCAAGTTGGCGCCGCTTTGAAAGGCTCAAAAACACTAACTAGCTAGCTAAGTAACTTAATTTTCAATTAAATTAAATTAAAGTAACTTATGCGCTTTAACTTATGCGCTCAAAAAACGAATTGAAAGGCTTACTTTTAAAATAGCCTTTAAATTCTTCGAGAAGTTTAGTGAAAATTGTTTTGGCTTCGTTTAAAGAAAACAGCTAACTAGCTCCCGGAAAGGTCGATGTAGTGGCGCTTTCGTTAAAAAAACTAACTAACTAGCGTACGCTCTCGTGCAGGCACGGCAAGGGAGGAAAGTGAATCAGTAAAGAGGAAAATTTACTTCCTTTTCCCAGCCCACCACTTTCCAACCTTGTGTTGGGCGCCGGGAGCATAGCCTACTTCCTCTTGGGCTGGGCTTTCCCCTTGGCTGGCTAGGCGAGTGAAGGAATAGGACAGGGTCGAGCTTTCTGAAAAGTATCCTTCCGAGGCAAGCACTATAGTGGTCTGCCGGCCCAGGGAAGGCCCTACCCGTAAATCTTTGGCCTTACTTGCCTGGGCCCGTATAGGTCTTAGTTCTTGCCCCTACCCTGCCCAAGAAGCCCGGCAGGGCGCTTGCCAACTCCTCCCTATCGGTCGGAGTGGTCCTTCGGACCAACTCCTCCCACTCCCCCCACTCCTCCCACTCCCCCCACTCCTCCCACTCCTCCCGGTAGGTCGGAGTGGTCCTCACTTCGTTCGGACCCGGTAGGTCGGAGTGGTCCTCACTTCGTTCGGACCCGGTAGGTCGGAGTGGTCCTCACTTCGTTCGGACCCGGTAGGTCGGAGTGGTCCTCACTTCGTTCGGACCCGGTAGGTCGGAGTGGTCCTCACTTCGTTCGGACCCGGTAGGTCGGAGTGGTCCTCACTTCGTTCGGACCCGGTAGGTCGGAGTGGTCCTCACTTCGTTCGGACCCGGTAGGTCGGAGTGGTCCTCACTTCGTTCGGACCCGGTAGGTCGGAGTGGTCCTCACTTCGTTCGGACCCGGTAGGTCGGAGTGGTCCTCACTTCGTTCGGACCCGGTAGGTCGGAGTGGTCCTCACTTCGTTCGGACCCGGTAGGTCGGAGTGGTCCTCACTTCGTTCGGACCCGGTAGGTCGGAGTGGTCCTCACTTCGTTCGGACCCGGTAGGTCGGAGTGGTCCTCACTTCGTTCGGACCCGGTAGGTCGGAGTGGTCCTCACTTCGTTCGGACCCGGTAGGTCGGAGTGGTCCTCACTTCGTTCGGACCCGGTAGGTCGGAGTGGTCCTCACTTCGTTCGGACCCGGTAGGTCGGAGTGGTCCTCACTTCGTTCGGACCCGGTAGGTCGGAGTGGTCCTCACTTCGTTCGGACCCGGTAGGTCGGAGTGGTCCTCACTTCGTTCGGACCCGGTAGGTCGGAGTGGTCCTCACTTCGTTCGGACCCGGTAGGTCGGAGTGGTCCTCACTTCGTTCGGACCCGGTAGGTCGGAGTGGTCCTCACTTCGTTCGGACCCGGTAGGTCGGAGTGGTCCTCACTTCGTTCGGACCCTTCGGCCTTTAGGCACTCGACCGATAGGGAGAGGGTCGGAGTGGTCCTCACTTCGTTCGGACCCGGTAGGTCGGAGTGGTCCTCACTTCGTTCGGACCCTATCGGTCGGAGTGGCCCTCCTATCGGAGGGCCCTGGGGAAGAGGATCGAGTTGGCAGGTAGCGCTACGCGCTACCGCGGGAGGTGCTGCGCACCTCCCAGCCCTTGCAAACAGCTTGATGCACTATCTCTCTTCAACCCCCAAGCGCACGATGTGGCCATCCCTCACCTTCCTTTGCTTCAAACGGCGCGTTCATGTCCTTCCCCAAGCGCACGATGTGGCAGAAGGAACGAGTAACCTGATTCAAAGAGTGGAATGCATTAGCTGTCTGCTCTGGTTGACAGAAAGGGTCGGGGAGGGGCAACCACTCATTGTTAAGACCAAAGGGTTGGGCGGAAAGGAAGAATAGTTCCGCCGCTATTGGTTCTCCCGCAGCTCGGGAGTATCCAGCTGCAAGAATCCCAACTCGGTGCCTTTTGAGAAGAGTTGCTCTTCGGAGAGCACGGTACGATGAAAGTTGTAGGCTGTCGGGGGGGAGTCATCGTCCATCTAGGCCTCTACGGCAGAATCAGTCAGAGAGGCCTGAGAGACGGTATTTAAAGGCGAAAGTCAGCGGTTCGAATCCGCGTACTGTCTCCAGCCCGTGATCCGATTCAATACAATGGTATAGGATAGGGATGAAACAATCTCGATTTCATCTTGTATTTATGGACGTTGGTAAGATCGAGGCATTTAAAAGATGATGGCATAGCTCTTTAATGGCGAGGTTCAAACGAAGAAGGGCTTATGGTGGCGTCGGCACCCAGAGACGAAGAAGGGCGTAGCAATCGACGAAATCTTCGGGGAGCTGAAAACAAGCATAGATCCGGTCCCGAATAGGGCCTTCGAACTGCCACTGAATTCATAGGCAGGCAAGAGACAACCTTAGAACTGAAACATCTTAGTAGCCAGAGAAAAAGGAAGCGCTGAAGTGCTAGGGTCCGAGCGAAGCGAGGACAACTCCGACCCTCTCCCTATCGGTCGAGTGCCTAAAGGCCGAAGGGTCCGAACGAAGTGAGGACAACTCCGACCCTCTCCCTATCGGTCGAGTGCCTAAAGGCCGAAGGGAGGAGTTGGGGGAGTTGGGCAGCTAGAGCGAAATGGGAGTAACCTAAACCGCGAAAACGGTGTTGTGGGGGAGCGATACGAGCTTTGTGCTGCGGCGGTGAAGCGGTTGAGTCCCGCACCCCAGATGGTGAGAGTCCATACGCCGAAAGCATCACTGGCTCACGCTCTAACCCGAGTACGCATGGGAGTGGAATCCCGTGTGAATCAGCAAGGACCACCTTGCAAGGCTAAATACTCCTGGGTGACCGATAGCGTACTACCAGTACCGTGAGGGAGAGGTGGAAAGAACCCCCATCATCGGGGAGTGAAATAGCACATGGAACCTACAGCTCCCAAGCAGCAGTGGGAGGAGAATCGGATCTCTGACCTGCCTGTTGAAGAATGAGCCGGCGACTCATAGGCTTTAAAGGCCTGGTTGAGGAAACCCACCACCGGAGCCATAGCGAAAGCGAGTCTTCCCAGGGCAATTGTCACTGCTTATGGACCCAACCTGGGTGATCTATCCATGACCAGGATGAAGCTTGGGTGAAACTAAGTGGAGGTCCGAACTGACTGATGTTGAAGAATCAGCAGATGAGTTGTGGTGGCGGGGTGAAATGCCACTCGAACCGCTTTAAAAGGGCCTTTAAAGCGGTGGTTCTCCCAGAAATGCGTTGAGGCGCAGCAGTTGACTGGACTATCGGCGGGGTAAAGCACTGTTTCGGTGCGGTAGAATACATGTAAAATACATGACTTTAGGACTTTAAACTGGCTGCGAAAGCGGTACCAAATCGAGGCAAACTCTGAATACTGGGTATGACCCCCAAATAACAGAGGAAAGGGTCAACCAGTGAGACGATGGGGGATAAGCTTCATCGTCGAGAGGGGAACAGCCCAGATCACCAGCTAAGGCCCCGGCAATGACCGCTCAGTGGTAAAGGAGGTAGGAGTGCAAAGACAGCCAGGAGGTTTGCCTAGAAGCAGCCACCCGTAATGATCAAGCGCTCTTGCGCCGAAGATGAACGGGACTAGGCGGTCTGCCGAAGCTGTGAGATGTCCAAATTAGTGATATTCACCCCTACTCCAAACACTACAATGGAGTGTGTCGCGGAGAAAGCGTGTGACGGGTTCATTCAGATGCAGACCATTCGAACGAGATCCGGTGATTCCGAATAGAAAGTCGTCGGCACACCGGACATGGTGCAAGCGAACCGATCCTTGCTCTCACAGATCCAACTCATGAAGATATACATTCATGAGTATCGGTGACAAGGGTCCGAGCGAACCGGGCCTTAAATTGAATTGAAACTAAATTAAAGGTTCGGGGTCCGAACCCGTACTTTAATTTAATTTAATTTAAACGTACGTTTTTAGCCTTAAATTGAATTGAAACTAAATTAAAGGTTCTTTAAAAGGGTCCGAACGAAGTGAGGACAACTCCGACCTACCGGGAGGAGTGGGGGGAGTTGGCACTTCCTGGAGTAGAGCCTTTTGGTTGGGCTAGCCTAGAAGTTACTCGTGGAGAACGCTCCCCATGCAAAAACACGTAGATAGATGCAGTTTCGCCCCCACCACCCACGGACCACCACCACTTCGAAGGGGGAATCGAATCCTCACACGGGAAGGTTTGGAAAGACTGGCAGGGCTGGCAAAAGGCCGGCATATGCCCACCACCATTCATAGAGTGGGTGGGCCCGGCCGGGAAGGAAGAAAAAAGAGAAGCCACCAAGCGCTACGCGCTGACACAATAGTCCTGCGCAGGCTAACGTCCTTCAGAGCTGGAAATCCGTCTTTCAACTGTGCCGTGACTGACCCCCACAATTGCGGCGCGTAGCAGCTAGGGGGCCTTGAAGGAGTGTGGGACCACTAGGTTAGGAGGTAAGAAGAAGCGCTTTCACTTGTTGGGTGCCCCTCCGGCAGAAAGGAAAGCGCGGGACTCGATGTTTGAGCTGCACTCGAATATTTCGGTGTCTGAATTGGCACTCGCATACAATCACTCGATTTAGGCAGCTTAGCCGCCGAATACCGAGAGCTTATACTTACTTGATTTGGAGGAAAAGTAAAGAGCCTATTATTTCATTATACGGAGTATTCCGGTGAAGCTGAACTAAATTAAATTAAGTTAAATTAATTTCAGCGCTTTAATTTTCAATGAAATTAAAGTGAATTACTTTAATTTTCAATGAAATGAAATTAGAAAATGCACTTTTTCTGTTAGGGCCTGGCAAGGGCCCTCCGAAGGAGGGCAACTCCGACCGATAGGGTCCGAACGAAGTGAGGACAACTCCGACCCTCTCCCTATCGGTCGAGTGCCTAAAGGCCGAAGGGTCCGAACGAAGTGAGGACCACTCCGACCTACCGGGTCCGAACGAAGTGAGGACCACTCCGACCGAAGGGAGGAGTTGGAGGAGTTGGAGGAGTTGGAGGAGTTGGTCCGAAGGACAACTCCGACCGATAGGGTCCGAACGAAGTGAGGACCACTCCGACCTACCGGGTCCGAACGAAGTGAGGACCACTCCGACCTACCGGGTCCGAACGAAGTGAGGACCACTCCGACCTACCGGGTCCGAACGAAGTGAGGACCACTCCGACCTACCGGGTCCGAACGAAGTGAGGACCACTCCGACCTACCGGGTCCGAACGAAGTGAGGACCCGCCCCTGAATCGAGGAAGGATATTTTCACACGCCCTCGCTTCTTCGAGGCTCTCCCACCGGTTGTGCTCGATACAACAAGCATACGCACAACACACCTTCCAAGGCAAGGCATCCACCGGTACAGGCGCGAAGCCCCCAGAAAGAAGACACAATGCTCCTACCGTGCTTCGGCATCCCCGGCGGCGTAGACGCGTGGTAGCAGGTAACTTCTTGATTAATTGAGCTTCACAGCTTCATCTATATACATACGCCCCTATCCATTACTCCCCCAAAGGGGAAACACGGATCAATCCATTGTACCCTTAATGGATTGATCAATTAGGTCACGGATTGGTCCATTAAGGGATGCATTAATTGTTTGAGAAATGACAGATCGATGGACCACCCCTGATAGATATAACACTGGGCTCCTTGCATTCCTTTGTTCTGCTGTCTCGGTGTCTAATAGGCGTCCTAACTTCCCGTGTAGCCCGCCACTACGATAACACCAATAACCGCTTAAAGTCATGTATTTTAGCCGGCTTAAAGTCTTAAAGTCCTGTATTTTACATGTATTTTACCCGTTATCTAATAACCGTACTAACCGCCCGGCACTGTCTCGCTGCATAGGTGGCTTTGCTCCTATTGTCTGGGCCAAAGAAAGGGGCGGAGCCGGGAGCTTTGCGGCCCGGTGGCACTCCTTGAGATGTGTGAACTGCACGAAGTGCCGGGGCGGAGCCGGGAGCTTTGCGGCCAGTTTAAAGTCATGTATTTTACCCCGGTTCTAGTTCATTCGGTTCGGTGTTGCCTGTTTTTCCTTAATGGAGGGTATGGATCGGTTCAAGGTGTGGAAGCCCAACTCCTCCAACTCCTCCCTTCGGTCGGAGTGGTCCTCACTTCGTTCGGACCCTATCGGTCGGAGTTGTCCTTCGGAGGGCCCTGAGGTTTACGTTCCTTTGTCCCGTCGCTTTGTTTCTGCCTGAGAGTGTGGAATAACTTGCATAACTGGATGACCGGCTAACTAGGAATAGCGTAGCTGCTGTTCGTTCCGCCCGTCTTCCGTTCGTTCACCGCGGTAATGGATAGAAGACTCCCCTGTCTTTCCGCAGCGTTGTAGTTCGGGTATCGGTGCACCTCCCTTTTGGTTCGAGGTGGCTTTGCCCCGACCTGTGGTGTGGGGACTAGGAGGTGGGAACCACTCCCATTGAGCCCGTCGGTTTGAGTTCCGGCAGGCTATTCGCCGAGGTTAGTGTGGAGCTCCCCGTCTCCCAGCTGTGGGTAGGCGTCTCCTGATGCAAGGGTAACCAACTACCTGGAAGCGAAACAAGAAGGCGGAAAGAGAAGGCAAAAGCTCCCCCCACCTGCCGTTAGCCGATTGGCAATTCTCTTTAACACCAGAAGATCCCCTCCCTTGTTTGAGGCAACGACCGATAGGGCAGGGCGCCAAAGGGCGGCAGGCGACTTAGACTTATAGGCTCCGCGGCCCCAAAAAGCGTCTGAGGCAGGCGAAACCGAACGGTTAAAGTAAATTAGTTTCAATTAATTTTAAATTAAAGTAAACCTGCCCAAGAAAGAAGTTAGGCTTCCGACCGTGTAGACGCGTGTAGAAGCTGTCCCGAACTTAGCCATACGTTACATAGTAAAATAGCTTAACGCTACGCTCTGATTTAACTTACTGTAGCGCTTCTCTTTCGGTCGAATGTCTAAAGATGTGTAGAAAAAGGTGTTTTCTGCGAATCTTTTTCCAATGGGCTTTCCCCCTCTCTACCGACCCGTAGGAAAACATAAGTAAAAAGGAATCGCGCTTTTAAGTGACCTCGAAGTGAGAAAAGCTTGGAGTATTCCGGTCCAGGAATTCCGAATTCCGAAGGGTCCGAGCGAAGCGAGGACAACTCCGACCGAAGGGAGGAGTTGGGGGACAACTCCCCGATAGGGGAGTTGGATGAAGGTCGACTTGTGCTTAACGAGTTAGTGGGTTCGAATCCGTATATTCCTGTAAATAGAAAGGCCTAACTTTCAAGTCGAAAATGGTTCAACCGAGTTTCCCCCTCTAAGGATCCGTAAGTTACTTTAATTTAATTTCATTGAAAATTAAGTTACTTTGCTCCCTATTCTTGCCGTGGTCTGGGTTACTAAGCCTGGAATCAGGTTAGGCGGCGGAGGCTGTATAGTTGTTTGCTGGAGTGAGGTGCTTCACTGCGGTTGTTTCCCAACAGGGTGAATAGGCTCCGAGTCAGGATAATTGGCGTGGGTAAAGTGGACGTAGCGTGGAGCGCGAAGAGGCAGAAGAAAGGGGCGGAGCCGGCCGCTTCGCGGCCCGAATCAATATTGATTTGGCCGAGGCTGGCCCAAAGGGCCAGCCCGGGGGGGGCCTCCGGCCCCCCCACCCGTTAGGGGCCCGTTGAGCCAAGAAATATTTCTATCGCGCTTTAATTTTCAATGAAATTAACGGTCAAATCGGTAGAGTCACGTATATAGAAGCCGACCACAGTGGCGCTTCCCGGGAAGCGGAAGCGGCGCTTCCCCCTTCACCAAGTGGTGCTACTCGTCGAATGAGTAGAGGGGAAATAGCTCAGTTGGTTAGAGTGCTGGTTTGTCACGCCAGAAGTCGCGGGTTCGAACCCCGTTTTCCCCGTTCGACGAGTACTCGTTTACTTTCCCACCTCAGGGTCCGAACGAAGTGAGGACCACTCCGACCGAAGGGAGGAGTTGGCCCTCCGATAGGAGGGCCACTCCGAATTCCGAGAGGGAGGAGTTGGTCCGTAGGACCACTCCGAATTCCGAGAGGGAGGAGTTGGCCCTCCGATAGGAGGGCCACTCCGAATTCCGAGAGGGAGGGGTTGGTCCGTAGGACAACTCCGAATTCCGAGAGGGAGGAGTTGGCCCTCCGATAGGAGGGCCACTCCGAATTCCGAGAGGGAGGAGTTGGTCCTACGGACAACTCCGAATTCCGAGAGGGAGGAGTTGGCCCTCCGATAGGAGGGCCACTCCGAATTCCGATAGGGAGGAGTTGGTCCGAAGGACCACTCCGACCGATAGGGAGGAGTTGGCAGGGTCAGGGAAGCTAGATAGGCGCTTCCCGCCGGGTGGCCGTCTGGCCACCCTGCCCTTTGGGCGGGGTGAGTGGAGCCTATAGCCATGGATTCTTCTCGAAAGACCCTATTTGACGGGACGGAATGGCACCACGCTAGACGCACGCAAGCTAGCCTCACTATTCCCCCAGGGCCCTCCGATAGGAGGGCCACTCCGACCGATAGGGTCCGAACGAAGTGAGGACCACTCCGACCTACCGGGTCCGAACGAAGTGAGGACCACTCCGACCTACCGGGTCCGAACGAAGTGAGGACAACTCCGACCGAAGGGAGGAGTGGGAGGAGTGGGAGGAGTGGGAGGAGTGGGGGGAGTTGGAGGAGTTGGTCCGAAGGACCACTCCGACCGATAGGGTCCGAACGAAGTGAGGACCACTCCGACCGAAGGGAGGAGTTGGAGGAGTTGGTCTGGGATGCCCCTGCCGGCCTAGCCTAGGCCTGTCGTCTTCCGCCTTTTCTGCCGGTGCTAGCAAGAAGATGATGGACAACACCCCTTTAAGCGGGAAGCAGCGCTCAGCCGGTTTAAAGTCATGTATTTTAACCGATTTAAACCTTCATGAAGTTGCCTTCCGTAGGCCCCGACCCCCGGCTAACCATCTAGGCGCACCACTACAGTGCTCTAGACAGATGGCGGCACTATAGTGATAAGGCGCTACGCGCTGAACCTTAGGGGCGCCGGAGGCAGCAGGTCGCCCCCCCCCTGCCCTACCAAGAGAGAACCGCTTTTTCTATTTCCCGGCGCAAGCCATGGAGGTATGGCTGAGTGGCTTAAGGCATTGGTTTGCTAAATCAACATACAATAGTCTTGTATCATGGGTTCGAATCCCATTTCCTCCGGATACTCTCTGAATTAGGCGTAAGGTAAACAAATCAGGAGTGGCCCGGCCTGCGGAACACCAGATTCCCCATTTGGTGAAGCGGTTCACCACCATCTGGAATTCTCGAGAATCGAGGGAACATCGTGGGCTAGTTAAGCCTAGCCTCGGCCCCCTTTCTCTCCAGAAGAAAAAGGCGGGTAGCCTTCACTTATGGGAGTGACTACTCACTCGTCGCCTACGAGTAGTCTACCTCACAGTAGTGGCGTTGCTCCGAATCACTGCCCGGGAGAGAGGCTGAGCTATCGATAGCAAAGAGGCTGAGACGACCCTTATCCCAAAAGGGCGGCCCTCTCCTCCTTTCGGTCGAGTGTCTATCGGCGAGGTAAGCGCGTAGCGCCCGCAGGCCTTCACGCTATGCGTTTTGGCCTCGCCCTCTCCCTAATAAGGTCTCGTGTCTAAAGACCCGCATACATAATAGGCCCTTAGGCCACCACCCTAATATATTTATACGTGATTCTACCTCTTTTAGATCCAGGCTGCCCAACTCCTCTTTAAAGGCGGAATTCAAATTTGTTGTCCTCCTGCCGGAGGGCGGGTCCGAGGCGAGGACAACTCCGACCTACCGGGAGGAGTTGGAGGACAACTCCGACCTACCGGGTCCGAGCGAAGCGAGGACAACTCCGACCCTCTCCCTATCGGTCGAGTGCCTAAAGGCCGAAGGGTCCGAACGAAGTGAGGACAACTCCGACCGAAGGGAGGAGTTGGGGGAGTTGGAAGACAACAAAGAATTCCGCCTTTAAAGAGGAGTTGGCCAACTCCGAATTCCGAAGGGTCCGAACGAAGTGAGGACAACTCCGACCCTCTCCCTATCGGTCGAGTGCCTAAAGGCCGAAGGGTCCGAACGAAGTGAGGACCACTCCGACCGAAGGGAGGAGTTGGAGGAGTTGGAGGAGTTGGGTCTTCGGATCTTCCTCTGTGACTGTAGTAGGCTCCATGAGGTAGACCTCCTGCATAGTCACACCTAGTGACCAAGGCACGGAGTCGGAGGACGGCTGAGTGTACTGCTTCTTGAGCCTGAGGGTCACTTCCATCAACGTGAGGGTGCTGGACCTGAGCCTCTCAGAGAGGGTATATTCCCATTTTACCCCTCTCTATCAAGGACAAACCCGCCTTTAAAGGTCCGAACGAAGTGAGGACAACTCCGACCCTCTCCCTATCGGTCGAGTGCCTAAAGGCCGAAGGGTCCGAACGAAGTGAGGACAACTCCGACCGAAGGGAGGAGTTGGGGGAGTTGGGCGCTTCGCGCGTTTTCTTAGGCCCCGGCATTTGACTCAAGAGGGAACTTCCTTAACAGCCAAGCACTTCTTTCCCTACCCTATAACTGGTGTCACCTCGTTCACCCCACAAACTTTTTGTTACCACGAACAGTAAAGCGCTAGGGCTAGTCAACAAGGGAACCGAGCTTTTTTTTAAGTGCTAGTCAACTTCCACAAAATTGACTTTACCCCGTCAAGCGCTAGGGCTAGTCGAACTGCTGGGTCAGGATGTCAATCACTAGGGGTACTCAACAGATCCAGTAAAACCTGTTGCCAATCGCTAAGGGGTACTCAACAACTGTCGATCGGTAGGGGTAGTCAGCAGATCCAGAGCTGTCAATCGGTGGGGGATAGTCAGCCGCCGGGATAGAGACTCAACCTGGGACCCTGTCAATCGGTAGGGCTACTCAAACTAGGGCAGGAACAAAGAAAGACTTACGTGGTGGGGGTAAGTCATCGGAAAGGGAACCTAAAAGGACGTTTTGAGACCCCTCCTAGTGAAGGGGCTATCATTCCTCATGAGCATCCCCTTTGCCACCTGAAACATCAACGCAGAAGCCCCGGGCCTGGGGCCAGGGTAGCGCGTAGCGCTACCCTGGCCCCAGCAAGGGGTCCGACCTCTTTAAAAGGGGTCCGAGGCACTTAAAGGAGAAAGGAGAAATTGAAAAACCATGAAATTAAAGGTTCGGGGTCCGAACCCGTACTTTAATTTAATTTAATTTAAACGTACGTTTTTAGCCTTAAATTGAATTGAAACTAAATTAAAGGTTCTTTAAAAGGGTCCGAACGAAGTGAGGACAACTCCGACCTACCGGGAGGAGTGGGGGGAGTTGGCCCTTTAAAGTGGCACTTAAATTTCAAGGAAATTAAATTAAAGTAACGCCGAAGGGTCCGAGCGAAGCGAGAACAACTCCGACCCTCTCCCTATCGGTCGAGTGCCTAAAGGCCGAAGGGTCCGAACGAAGTGAGGACAACTCCGACCGAAGGGAGGAGTTGGAGGAGTTGGGGGACAACAAATAATTCCGTCTGCGCCGCCGTGCACGTTCAAAGTCAATTAATTTTCGAAGCTGAATTCAACTAATTTTCAATTAATTGAAAATTAGTTGAATTCGAAGTAACAACACTTTAATTTCCTTTAATTTAAAATTAAAGTAACAACCTCAAGGTCCGTTCTTCCCGGGTCCGTAGGGTCTTTCCAGGGTCCGCTAGGTCCGTTGCTGAGAAGGAGCTGGTTTAAGCCCCAGGTTCTGTAGGGTCTGTTGTTTAAAGGTCCCAGGGTCCGAACGAAGTGAGGACCACTCCGACCTACCGGGTCCGAACGAAGTGAGGACCACTCCGACCTACCGGGAGGAGTGGGAGGAGTGGGGGGAGTTGGAGGAGTTGGTCCGCAGGGTCTGTAGTTCCAGGGTCCGTAAAGTACGTACCAAGAAAGTACGTATCGGTACCAAGAAGGTATTCTTACGTACCAGGAGGGTACGTACCAAGGTCTGTAGGGTCCGCACCAAGGTTCGCAAGGTCTAAATCACTTTAATTTTCAATGAAATTCAATTAAAGTACAAACCTTTTAAAACGTTCCAGCCAATTCAGCCGATTCAAGGTCCACTAGGCTCGAGTCCGCTAGGTCCGCTAGGCCCGGGTCCGCTAGGTCCGTTCTAAGGTCCGTTGCCGAGAAGAAGAGGCTAGCTCCAAGGTGGATAGCCCACAAAGAATGGAAGAGAGGGGAGGTTTCCTTCCCTTAATGGACTGGATAAGGTCGTACCGGAGAATGGGCTGGATCGGGCAGTACCGGGGAATGGGCTGAAGGCCTGGAAGAGGCGGGAGAGAGAGAAAGGTTGCTTCAAGCTCTACCTCTCCACCTTCTGGCATTCTCTCTCCCCAGTCGGCTGGGATAGAGTCAGTCTCTCCACCTTCCCCAATCGATTGGGGAGAATGATGCATATTGGGGAATGAGCTGAGAAGGCCCTGCTAGGGAATGGGCAGGATTAGGCCATACCGTCAATTTCCAGGCTCTCTCTTGCTCCGACTTCCGCCTTGATTGGGGAATGGAACTTCCAGGCCTTTTAAAGGCTTCCGTCCCTCCATTCCCCAATTGATTGGAGCATTTAGTCCGAGCTGGGGCCCCAATCGATTGGGGCATCTTCCCGGGCGAAAGAAAGAGAGAGGTTGCGCACTTTAAAGGGCTCTACCTTTCTACTGGCCTTCTACTCCCCCTAGTCGGGGAATACGGGGTTTTTGTCCTTTAAAGGTTGATTTTTGCGGAAATGGCCTCTGCAGGGCCCTCCGAAGGAGGGCAACTCCGACCGATAGGGTCCGAACGAAGTGAGGACAACTCCGACCGAAGGGAGGAGTTGGAGGAGTTGGAGGTACTCACTCCCTCTCTTCCCTGGGGTAAAGGAAACCGGGGAAAGGAAACTCTCTTCCCTTCCTTCCCTTCCCTCTTTTCTCTAGCTGAGGTAAAGGGAACTCTCTTCCCCAGCTAGGGTAAAGGAAACCTTCCCTTCCCTTTTTCCCTTCCTTCCCTCTCTCTTCTAGCTAGGGTAAAGAAGACTCTCTCCCCTTCCCTTTCTTCCCTTCCCTCTCTTCCCTTCTTTCCCGGGAAAGGGGGACTCCTGGCACAGAATCAATTGGCACTGGTGGAACCGAAACTGTTGGTGCCGGAACTGTTGGAACTGAAACTGTTGGTGCCGGAACTGTTGGAACTGAAAGTTGGTGCCGGAACTGTTGGAACTGCTACAGCTCCTGCTTTCTCTCGGCCTTGTAGGCGATGTTTGAGTTGTGAAGTGTCTGACTAGGCAGGCCCGCCATCATCAATTCTTGCTCCCGGAACAAGGCCTCTGTAGGGCTGGGCGATGGGGCGATGCTGAGAGGCAGGGAATGAGAAGGAAACTCTCTTCCTTAGCGGCAGGGAAAGGAAACTCTCTTCCCTAGGAGGAAACCCTCTCTTCCCTAGCTGAGGGAAAGGAAACCCTCTCTTCCCTAGCTGAGGGAAAGGAAACCCTCTCTCCCCTCTCTTCCCTCTCCTTCTCTTCCCGTACGCGGCAGGTCTTCCCGGAAGGAAGAGAGAGATTCTTTCTCTCTTCCCGTCGAAATCCCCCATGTTAGGCCTTCTTCCCCCGTGAGACATGGAAAATGAGTTCGCACTTATAATCGTTGAGAAGTGCCGGGGGCACAAAAGGGTAAAGCTACGCGCTTTCCCTTTAAGTGCTTCTACTCAATACTATTCTACACATGCATCTATTGGGGCGATCAAGGATTGGGCTGGAAATGCCTCAAAGGGGAAGGGAACATTACTGGAGTGAGTGTACACCGAAGAGGACTCGAACCTCTAACCACCTGGTTCGAAGCCAGGTACTCTATCCGATTGAGCTATCGGTGCTTTCAGAAATGACACGCCTCCCCCCCGTCCGTCGGAACGATTCAACCCCGGGCCTGGGGCCAGGGTAGCGCGTAGCGCTACCCTGGCCCCAGCAAGGGGTCCGACCTACCGGGTCCGAGGCGAGGACCACTCCGACCTACCGGGAGGAGTTGGGGGACAACAAATAATTCCTAGGGAGGAGTTGGCCCGAGAACGAACCAAAAGGAACTCCGGACCTATCGGATTCGGAGCGTTGCCAACTCCTCCCTATCGGTCGGAGTGGCCCTCCTATCGGAGGGCCAACTCCCCCCACTCCTCCCACTCCTCCCGGTAGGTCGGAGTGGTCCTCACTTCGTTCGGACCCGGTAGGTCGGAGTGGTCCTCACTTCGTTCGGACCCGGTAGGTCGGAGTGGTCCTCACTTCGTTCGGACCCTAGTGTGAATGCTAAGAATGAGGAACCTACAGATCCCCTTGAACCTATAAGTATGTCGAGCTCTGCCTTTGTCTCAATTACTAGTTCGGAGATAAGGGTTGCTTCCACTGGGTAGTACTATCAGTCCAACTCCTCCAACTCCTCCAACTCCTCCCGGTAGGTCGGAGTGGTCCTCACTTCGTTCGGACCCGGTAGGTCGGAGTGGTCCTCACTTCGTTCGGACCCTATCGGCCTTTAGGCACTCGACCGATAGGGAGAGGGTCGGAGTTGTCCTCCTGTCGGAGGACCCTTGTTGGGCTCGTTTCCCCTGCTCTCTTTGTGGTCTCCTGGATGCCATTTCTTGTGGGTATCTCTGTCCCACCCTAACGGTACTGTAACCGACAACGGAGGCTGGCTGCCGGGGATGTCGCCACAGTTGGACAGCACAGAGGTCGGGTGCCTCTCTCTCTGGCTATCCTGCCGGGGTGGGAGGATTTGTGGACTGTTAGCCTAACTCCTGTCCCACTGCTGTCCAGTGAACTCTTTATCGTGGAGGACGTCTCCGCTTCCAGGCCCAAGGATACGATAGGCACTTACTCCCCTCCTCCCTGCCGCCGGGCAGCATCTCTATGACGCGGGCTGCAGGACACACTCCCTTCAAGCCGATTTGGCCGGAGAGGCCATGGTTATTAGAGGGAGAATCAACGATGTGGGGGTTGCATGATAGATTGGCCAGCCTCGGCACTTCAAACGGGCTAGCCAACAACTACTATTATCGGTCCTACGATGAGAGAGAGACGAATGAAATGGGGTAAATAATGATCCATAAGGGTGTATAGCTCAGTTGGTAGAGCATTGGGCTTTTAATCTAATGGTCGCAGGTTCGAGTCCTGCTATACCCAACCCAACTCCTTCAAACCCCAGCGACGTGGCTAAAGTGGGGTCAATGGGTCCCCAGCACTTTCTATATACGCAATTTCGGCCCAACTCCTCCCACTCCCCCCACTCCTCCCGGTAGGTCGGAGTGGTCCTCACTTCGTTCGGACCCGGTAGGTCGGAGTGGTCCTCACTTCGTTCGGACCCGGTAGGTCGGAGTGGTCCTCACTTCGTTCGGACCCGGTAGGTCGGAGTGGTCCTCACTTCGTTCGGACCCTATCGGAATTCGGAGTTGTCCTCCTGTCGGAGGACCCTGCACTGTTCTATATACGCAATTCCATGATTAAGTCAGTGCAGGCAAGTAGGTGAAGTGATTGGGGCAACCGTAAAGAAAGGGTGTGGTCGGATGGAGAGGGATTCGAACCCCCGGTATTAATACAATACGTCAGTTTTCAAGACTGATACCTTAAACCACTCAGACATCCATCCTTTCATCAACAGGATCATAAGCCTAGAGAGCCTAGCTCTCTTCCTTGACTTGGAAGGACTGGAATTCACCTTCATTCCCTCTCAGGCTTCGGGGCTTCCCTTTCCTTTCCTGCAACTTGCACCCGGGCGAAAATCCTTTAATTTTCAATGAAATTAGCCTTTTTTCGAGGCCTTCCTTTAGATAAACTGACTCTTTTCGAGTTCCTTCCGGAACGAAAATCAATGGTCTTTAAATGCTTTTAGTGGCATCAATCCTTCCAGATTCTGAGTTTCCGGCTGCCAGGTGAAGCGCGACATCTATGTACGAATCTTCTTTCGCATTTCCATTCCTCCTGCCCGCCTTTAAAGGCACTTCGTAGTACCGTTTTTGATGCCGCTACGAAGCTAAAATACATGACTTTAAACTTGCCTTTAAATTGCATGCAACATACATGACTTTAAAATTTCAAAGCACACCTCTAAGACTCGAGGTGGAGAGTGTTGGATCTGGTGACATAGGATGGAGTTATCCTTCCTCCCGCCAGTCGAAATCTCCATCACAGTGCCATCATTACAGGTCGATACCGGCCTCGTACGGTTCATTTTCGAGTGAGGCGCCTTTAAACGCGAACCGAATTGAGAGCAAGAATTGGGTCTATAGGGAAGGATTGTTAGCTTACTGGGACTTGCCGTGGCGCGTAGCGCTTCCCTCTTCCTCCCAGAAAGGGCTGGCACTATCTGTGAAGGCGTTCGTTCTGGATTTGGGACTTCGTAGCCTCTAATTAATTTTCTAAGGCGTTGTTGGACCTTTTAAAGCGCTTTAAAAGGAGTCGTTGTTTCGGTGCGACTTCGTCGAGCTCACACTCGGGCCCCATCATCCGCTAATTCCCCTCGTAGGAGATGAAGTGGGTGGGGCAAACGCCACCAACCTAACGGTGCAAGGCAAGCGCCACCAACCGTCCAATGCAAGGCTAACCAACCACCCGTCGCACCCCTTCTTCTTTCGCCTTCCTCCAGTGAATGACAATAGATACCAAGCTTTAAAGGCTCAAAAGCCTTACCACTGCCATTTCGAAGGTTAAGAAAACAGGTGCTACGCACCTCCCTGCCCCACTGAATGAGAGCGTTGAGGTTCCAGCCGGCGCGAAGCGAACTCACCGGGCTAGGCGCGTAGCGCGGCCCCGCCCCCTCCCCCTGCCGCCGGGTCCTCCGACAGGAGGACAACTCCGAATTCCGAGAGGGAGGAGTTGGTCCGATAGGACAACTCCGAATTCCGAGAGGGAGGAGTTGGCCAGGGCGCTACGCGCTCTCTTGCCCATCTGAAGGAGAGGGGGAATTGGCCATTTTTTTGAAGGCCTTTCCCTGCACTGCATACAAACCTTACCACTGCCATTTCTGAAGGCGGAAAATGCTTCTATATACGTTATTTCAAGAGTGTATTTTGCCGAGGTGCGGAACTTACTTATAGGAAGCGCTAAAAACTCCTTTTTTCTTAGGCAAATGAGCTTTAAAGTCATGTATTTTACCAAAACGCTTTTGAGTATGCTAGGCTTCTTCCCCCCGGCAATCTGAGGATGGGCCACGGTCCGGAGGCACTCGACCGATAGGGAGAGGACACGAAGACCGACCGAGAGGGAGGGCCGCTAGGCACTCAACCGACGAGAGGAGGTTGAGGGAGAGGGGCCATCCTCGAAAGTGGTAGGTAGTACTTTTAGAAGGCTGGGAGCCTTTTTGAGGAGAGACCTAGCTTATCCTCAAGATAAGAGAGCCGCATCCTCAAAAGGAGGCGCCCTTTAAAAAAGGGCTAAATTAAATTCAATGAATTTCAATTAATTTCAATTAGCAGAAAAGGGCTCTTTTGGGCTTTCTCCGAAGAGAGAGGTTTTGGGAGAGGGAGAGTATTTTACAACAAGGACTGAGACCGTTTTTCTATTTACCCCACAGTTTCACAGAGTCTGTAGTCTTACGTACGCAGAGTCTTACTCTGTACGCAGAGCACAGTTCTCGACTTGAATCCTTTGCCTTCGCCGAAAGCAATCTCTCAGATTGGTAATTTAGCGATGGAGAATGCGCGTAAGCGTTGAATGTGGGGGCGCGCGCGTTTAAAGTCATGTATTCTCCCGCTTAGTCGCGTTTGCAGAATCTGACACTTTCTGCGCTTTCAGTAAAGGTTGGAAGGGGCAGATTTTGAGACTGAGGAGGTCGTTTCCCAGGGGTATCAGCGGTACCAAGGCATAACGCTATGTTCCTTATGTCCCGCCAAGGCTAGAGACGCGCTCCGGAAGGTAAGTTACTTTAATTTAATTTAGTGTAGAAATGACTTTTTAAGACGAGATTCGGCTTTACCAGCCTTCAACTGGAAGAGCCATCGCATCGGGATGTAGCTCGTTCGCCCGTTTCTCGCTGGTTTCGCTACGCTAGCGAGCTCACTTGCCTGCCTGCTCAATGTCGAACTCGTTTGCTCTTCGCTTTGCTATGCTACCGCCGCAATGCTAGCTCACTCGCTGCGCCTGCCCCTGGTGGTGCTGCGCCCCTTCCCCTTGCAGGTGCCACCAGCCTCGGATCAACTACAAGGCCGTTAGTCTCTACTAATACTCAATGCAATTATTAAGTGGTCAATCTGTGGGTGTAAACGCTACCAGTAGCAAGCAGAAAAAGAGATCTGTGAGCGATTCCTTTTCTGCTTGCTTCGCACAGCTAATACTCTTTAGGAGGTGGTCACCTATCAAAAACAAATTGGCGGTAGAACAAGGGGTTAAAGGGTGAGATGAGACGTTCCGTAGCGAAGCGCGAGATCAGATAAGCTAAGCTATCCGAATGCTGTGAGCGGAGTCTCCCTTTTCTTTGAAATGAGGCAGAAAGGGCGTATCTGCTTCACCAGAAAAAGGCGTGTCCCGATGCCGGGAAGCGTAGCTTCCCGGGCCTGGCACTTCAGAAGGGCGTTCTTGGACTGCAAGCTCAAGAGCTCTCAGCGGCAGGTGGTTCCTTCGCTTCTAATGCGGCTAGGGGGATTCACTCAGTACCGGACCACTCACCTTGAAGTATTAGGTCCAACCGAGGCAGCTCCCACCTCGGGATCCGAGAAGTTGACAGGGGAGCGGGCAGAAAGTCTGCCTAAGCTCCCCTTCCAATAATCTCCCGGATGTCATATGGGCGGTGCCCCCGCGAAGAAAGAGGACTTCAGCGGTGACATCCCAAATTTGCTCGGTGGCTCCAGAGAAAATGCCCTGCTACGCGTTAAGGGCTTCGACCGCCTGCCGGCGCGTAGCGAAAGGCAAAGCGCTAGGCACTCTACAAGGGAGAGGGGTAGGGGGGATCGATTGGCTGCCCGCCCCCAACCCACTTCGGGGGGCGTGCCGAAGGCCTCGATTGGCTGCTGCCCGCCCCCCACCCACTTCTTGGTGCTAGGGGGGCAGGCAGGCGCTGGTGGCTTTTCCCGATAGCTTCTCTGAGCTAGCATTGTAAGATTCTCCGAAAACTTCTCCCGATTCATAGTCAGTTGTTTAGCTCCCATTAACAACTTATTTTAGTGAATAGAATTGGTTGCTAACTGCGAAAAGCATCTGATTCTGCCACTCGAGTAGCTTGGCCCATAGTTAGTTCAAAGGTGAGCGCTTTTAAAAGGGCAGCATCCGCTCTTAAGTTTGATTGATGAAAGCTCCCGGCCCGAAAATGGCCATTGTTCAATTGAGTGGGGCACCATCGTGAACTGGCCTTGTTTGGCCATTCTCCAGGATGAAAGCATCGATGATCGAAGGCCGGCGGGCGTGGTTACTTTAATTTAATTTAATTTAAAATTAAAGTAACTTAGGAATTAAATCAAACCACTTTAAAAGGGCGGGACTGAACCTATCGAATTGAACTGAACCTCTCGGACCTGTTCTGCTCTGATCGAAGAACCTATCGAACCGGGTCCGTCTCACTGCCGACGAAGTGGCCAGCTTGTCCCGGGACGATCGTAGCTTCAAACTTCGGGCACTTTAAAAGAGCCTAGATCAGTTCGGTTTGGATCGGCCAATGAAGCCGCCCGTCCGTGCCAGTGAGTCCGTCTCTCTGCCGACGAAGCGGCCCGTCCCATGGACGATCAGAGCTCCAACGTCCCTTCGGGCCTGTGGTGTAGTGGGGTCGGCATTGAGCTAAAGAACGCGATATCGTCTTTGGGACCAAAATATTCTCAGCGCCTTTTAAAGTACTGGTTTGAAGTGAAGCGGACCGCTTAAAGGGCTACTCCGACCTAGGAGTAAATCGCTATCAAGGCTGCCGGCCGGGACTCTCGAATCTGTTCCTCAGATCGAAGAAACCACCTTCCTACTTAGGGGCAGGCAGAAACTCCGCAGAGGCTTCCAGATTGCGTTCTGACGCCAGATATGGCCTTGGATGTGGGATCCGGCACAAATCTCAGAATGCGATCCAAGGCCATTTTTACTGAGGGGTTGCCATCAAGAAGGCGCAGGAGCGTAGCTTCCGTGCTACGTTGACAATTCGATCCAACTCCAACTCCAACTCCAACTCCAACTCCAACTCCAACTCCAACTCCCTATCGGGAGTTGTCCTGAACGGACCCTATCGGGAGTTGTCCTGAACGGACCCTATCGGGAGTTGTCCTGAACGGACCCTATCGGGAGTTGTCCTGAACGGACCCTATCGGGAGTTGTCCTGAACGGACCCTATCGGTCGTTGCCTAAAGGCCCTGAATCGAGGGACGTAGCGCTTTCAATCCCTTACAGCTGCCTTCCAAGCCCTTCCACTGCCCGAACTACCAATCGCCCCACTACCTGCTAGAATTCTGGTTCGACTCGAACTTCTGTCATGTCAAGCTTCCTGACCTGCTTCGTACCAGCCGGTATTTTATCTTCGATAATGGCCAAGCGCTACGCGCTTCACAGCTGGGAGCAGGCCCCCGGCGGACACTTGGATAGGCTCATGCTTTGGCGAGCAAGCGCGCCCGCTTTGGGCTGGTGGGTTTTGGGGAAGTTGGCTATGGGGAGCCCGTTTAAAGCCCTAAAGTCATGTATTTTACCCTAAAGTCATGTATTTTACCCTAAAGTCATGTATTTTACCCTAAAGTCATGTATTTTACCCTAAAGTCATGTATTTTACCCTAAAGTCATGTATTTTACCCTAAAGTCATGTATTTTACATGTATTCTCCCGCTAGATTTAGTAAATAGGAAAAGAGTGGCTTCTAGCTAGCTCCAAAAACTACTACCTGCGGAGAAGGAATCGAACCGCTTTTAAAGCGGTCTGCCGGGATAATTTACCATTAATCTATATCCGCTGAGTACAACACAACTGACTAAGGGCTACAGTGTTGTTGGAACGTATTCACTAGCCGAGCACTGGCATAGGCGCTAGCGAGTCGTGTCAGCGCGAATATTTACCAACACCGTCCAAAGTCTCTTCACCTTACTTATTACTTGGGACCTTAGGAACCTGCCGGAATCAGCCGGCGGGGGCTCTTACTGAAGACCTTCCATAGCCCTTTTAAAGTGCTTGAACTAACGAAATATCAATCACTGGAGTTGGTTTTCTAACAAAGTATCCGGCCTTTTAGTCATGGCAGAGCGAAGTGAATGGCCGAATTTTGAATCGGAATAATTCCGAACTTAGCGGTTCCCGTCTAGGCATTATTTGGTAGCATCTCGTTTTTATCTTACCAGACCCACAAATCTGTATCCCGCTCACTGCCGGCCCCTCATTGTCGTCTCGCCCGGGGTAAAAAAGATTGGTAATTTCGCTACGCTACCACCAGTCTTCTTCGTTTGTCTCAGAATTTCCACCTTCCCGAATCATCAGTACTAAACAACGAGACCGGAACCCACTTCTGTTTTCTCTCTTTGTTCGGGCGCTTCCCAAGTGCTTTCGAGTGTCGGAATATCCTCAAGAATGCCATTATCCTTAAGAGTCAGAATATCATTAAATGTCTGCGGATGCATTCGGTTGGGCTTAAAAGCCTTCCCACCTGCTTTCTTCGTTCGGGCAACGGAGGAATAATGGGAAACAAATAGGTTGGGCGCGCCTGCCCAACGTGTGCTCTCTTCGTTCGGGCAACGGAAGAATGAAAAACCACTTTTAAAGGCTTGGGCAACTTTAAAAGGCGGGCTTTCTCTCTTCAACGGACAATAGAAACCCCAGAGGTTTGGGGCGTGGCCTTCCAACGGAAGAATGGAAACCCAATCGTTTTGGGGCTAGCCTCCTTCCAACAGAAGAAGTTGAGAAACACTTCATATAGAAGTGCGACTTTTAAAGGTCGGACTTTTAAAGGTGCATTCACAGTTTAGCCTTCAGAAGGCCTCGGAACGCACGGTGAAAGGGGTGTGAAGGGAATCACCCTACCAATGGGTCAATGGGTCTTCTAGGCCTTAGAATACGTTTCAAAGGAAGCCCTATAAGTGCGGCAGTCATTCTTTCGCGGGACGCAAACAAATTCATAGTAAAATTGATGGTAGCAAACGGAGTCAGTAGATTCGGAGGGGAATCGGTTTCGAATAGCAGGTCGGACGGGCAAAACAGAATCTAATTCTGTAAAAGCGAATCGGTGCCCTTAAGTGTTTCCGGTAGCAAACTTCTTCGGTAGCTGGTAGTTTTAAAAGATTTTAAATTAATGAACAATTAATGAACCCCGGCGCTTTCCAAAAAAGAAAGCGCGTAGCAGCTACTGCCGGAACTTGCAATCCCCTTTCCGATCCACCTCCCACGCGAAAGAGTGCGGGGAAGCCTTTAAGTAGCTGCTGGGCTATTGATCCCTCTCTTTTCCCTATAGTGAGTAGCCGCTTTTCTTTGAATCCGGCAGCTAGCTAGCTACTGACACCAACCAATTGGTGGAGGTCTAGGCAGTAGCGCCCCAGCCTTTAAGGAACCAGCCTTTAAAATGCTAGCTTCCCCAGCCCAGCTAGCTAGCCCAGTATCGCTCCGCTTCGCCACTAGCCTTTTTCGTCAAATCTGTTTACACGAATTCGATCGATAGGGGTGTCACATACTGGACCTTCATCGATGGGTACCTACCGGGAGGGGGAGGGTCCGAAGGACACTCGACCGATAGGGAGAGGGAGAGGGGGTTTTACTAAATCAGAAGTTACTCTGGATGATGAAGGTGGGACTGCTGAAAGGTAGAGATACTGGTGCTAGAGATACTGGTGGTGGGGCGGAGCGTGTCACGCGTTTTCCTTAAAGGATTTCCGGACCTTTAAGGTGGCGGTGAAAGCCTTTTAAATGGTGGACTCCCTTTTTCGGGTTCTCTAGAGGAAAATCGTGTTGATGCCTGCTTTAAATGCTTTAAACTTTAATTTAATTTCATTGAAAATTAAAGTAGCTCTACTCTAAAAACCTTTAATTTTCAATGAAATTAGATTCGATGGGGCGATTGGAGGCAACTCGGGGGGCTGGAAGGGGCAGGGAAAGCGCTTCTCGCCACCCCCCATCCCGCGAAAGCGCTGTCAACACTCGATCGGGTCTACCAAAGAACCTTTAATTTCATTGAATTTAAAATTCAATGAAATTCTCGAAAGTAACTTTCATTTTAAATTCAATGAAATTAAAGGTTCTTATCGAAGGCCCGGCAAACCAAAGTTTGCCCGCTAGGCAATCGGTCGATCAGATGCTACACTTCGATCAGAAGTTTTTGACTAAGAAAATGACCATTCAAAGGAAATCGACTACTGAATGACTGACTGATGAAAGGCACTCGTATGTAGAGTGTGCCATAGCCCGCCTTACCTAGGTGTGGGGGTTAAACTTTAAAGTCATGTATGCTACCGCTTTAAAGTCATGTATTTTACCCGATAGATATGCATTTCCCGCACTTTAAAGGCCTGCCGGTGCCTACGTGTGCTTCCTGGGGGTCCCGTGGGGGGTCCACGCTTGCCTAGTTGGGGGTGTACCGGGCCTACGTATGGGTGGTTGAGTGCTAATTTGGGTGGGTGCGGTCGTATTCCCACCCGATTCATATGGGCCAATTACTCCTTAATTTCTCGACCAAGAGTCAAGAGTAAGGGATTGAGTGAGCGAGGCAGGGAGCTACGCTCAGCCCGAGTGGTAGGGGGTAGGGGCACTATAGTGCTATAGCGGGCGCTACTACGCGCTAGGCATGAAGGGGCAGGCAGGGCGCCTTTTAAAGTTGCCGTGAAAGCGCCTTTAAAAAGGGGCTCGACATATCGGCGGGTGGGTGAGCGCGTAGCGCGAACCGGGAATAGGGTGAGGGCAGGGCAGACTATAGTGGCCCGGCAGTGGCCTACTAAAGGCCACACCCTGCCCTAGGGGTAGGGGCGCGTAGCGCTTGAAATGAAGTGTGTCACACTTCGGGCGGGGGGCGCTAGCGCTAGGTTTGAAGCAGCCGGCCCCCAGCTGCGGAGCGAGTAGCGCCACTAATCACGAAGAAGTGGTACTTGGAGTAGTAGCACTTCACAAACCGGTAGATAGATTCGATCGACTGCATCCACCGGGCCCCTTTAAAAGTGCGCCTTAATAAGTGAAAGAAAAAGAGAAAGAAGAACCTGGCTGGGGCCCCTACCCCAGCCAGTGGCTAACGCCCCTCAGATCCGCTTTGGGTAAGAACCCTGGTGAGACATAGGGCTTGCCGGCCCGCTGATGCTCTCTTCGGTCACACCCCTTTAAAGGCCGGAACCCTCTAGAAGAACGCGGGAGAGTAGCGACCTTCCCTCAGAGCGCATTACCTTAATAAGTATTGTCCCTCCCGAAGAGAAGGGGTAAAGGCCAGTGAAGCCTTTTAAGCCAGTGAAGCCTTTTAAGCCAGTGAAGCCTTTTAAGCTCCCCTACCCGAAACTTTAAAGACGTGCGATAAGCGCTTCGTGACATGTTTCAAAGGGGGTAGGGGGCTGCCAGTGAAGCCACGCGCTTTAACCCCCTACCCGTACGTGGTCCGTATTCACACACACGTAGAGCCACCTGAGCAGCCTACCTCTCTACAGCAGCCTGCATTTGCTTGGATCTATCTATTAGTTCATTGTGTGGATGTGCACCCTTTCCCTTTGCTGAATCCTCTAACGTTTCCTGTCTGCATAGTGTAGGTCCAGTTAGGATACGTAGGGCTTCTGACTTTCAGCCGCCATGCGCCTTTGCTCCGTGAACAGCAGAGGCCCCCAACCGCGCTGTACGCGCAGCTGAGTATCGCCTTTGTCACTCACAGGCAATTACGTCCGGAGTCGTCGCTTGTACACTCTCCTTGTCCTCGGGTCCCTTACTCTCCCGCTTGTCATAGCCAGCGACAAACACCACCTGATCTCGATGGCTAGTGGGGAATGACATAGCGGCTGTAGCACACTTGTGTTCTTCCACTACCGTGTTGGCCCCTGCCCAACTCCCCCCACTCCTCCCGGTAGGTCGGAGTGGTCCTCACTTCGTTCGGACCCTTTTAAAGAACCTTTAATTTAGTTTCAATTCAATTTAAGGGTCCGAACGAAGTGAGGACAACTCCGACCCTCTCCCTATCGGTCGAGTGCCTAAAGGCCGAAGGGTCCGAACGAAGTGAGGACCACTCCGACCGAAGGGAGGAGTTGGAGGAGTTGCCCTTTAAAGTACGCGGTTCGTTCGGATTAACTCCCGGCCGGGATATTATTTTTCCCTTCACCGATCGTTCACTGGCCTTTATGGGCCTCGTTTTGGACTGTAAGAGGGATTGAGAGAGACAGACTGTGGAAGGAACGGACAGAGAGACAGATATAAAGGGACAGGACCCAGAGGGAGGCTAGTCCGTTAGACCCCAGAGGGTTTTCTTTGCGCGTAGCACAAAAGAATCGTAGATAGATGCCGCAGCTACGCGCTTTCCGTCATCAGCCTTCGATTGGCAGCTAACGCGCTTCTTTCTAGCGCTTTCCTGGCCCTACCCGGTCCGGCAGGGGTGATGGCCCCCTGCCCTCAACCTCCCGGTTCGCGCATAGCGCTCACCCCTACTACACCTCCCGGTACCGGGTTCAGTAGTGAGAAAGCGGTGGCGTTTTCCTGAAAAAAACCCTTTATTTCTTGAAAAGGCCTTTTAAAGGGCAGGGGGGCGCTACGCGCCCCCCGCGGGGGCCGGCAAGGCCCCCTGCCCTCCGATAGGAGGGCAACTCCGACCGATAGGGTCCGAACGAAGTGAGGACAACTCCGACCCTCTCCCTATCGGTCGAGTGCCTAAAGGCCGAAGGGTCCGAACGAAGTGAGGACCACTCCGACCGAAGGGAGGAGTTGGAGGAGTTGGAGGAGTTGGATTAAAGTTTAATTTTCAATTAAATGCGCCCCTTTTGGAAGGAAGGAAGCCCTAAAGAACCTTTAATTTAATTTCATTGAAAATTCAATGAAATTAAAGTAAAATACATGACTTTAAGCTACCCCTTCGAAGTGCTGGCCTGCCACCGTGGGTGGGGGCGGGAGTTGGGCTTTAGCCACGTGGCTGGGGTGGGGGCACTGTAGTGGTCATAGGGAATAAGGGGCTACGTAGCTCTCCAAACCACCTTCAGCGAGGCCTTGTAGTATGCTAGATGTATTGTCGTTTCTTTCTCCTGCCGGGGCCTTTTCAGGCGGCCTCTAGGTACCACTACTCGGTTGGGAGGTGCCCTCTCCCATTCTTCCTTCGTGAAGTAGTTAGTAACTACCAGCATTCTTAGCTCAGTTGGATAGAGCAACAACCTTCTAAGTTGAAGGTCACAGGTTCGAGTCCTGTAGGATGCAGAAGGCCCCGGAACGATCGGTGGAGGGGGGGTACAGCTAGATTCTGGATATAGAGCTGAAGCTTCCTTCCGTCCAAGAAGAACCATTTTAAAAGTCTTTTCTCGCCATCTCAGAATCACGTAGATATAAAAAGCAGCCGAGGTTAGAGTCTGGAGCGGTTCTTCAGGCCCTCCTTTCTTCAGCCCTCTCGCCCGTAAGCCATCCCAAGCCATCCCTCAGAGCCGGCCCTTTCCAGCTTCCTTTTCCTCTTCCCGGGATTAAAACCCTTGAATTTTCAATGAAATTAAATTAAAGTATTCAACTTGAATTTTCAATGAAATTAAATTAGAGTAACTTTACCGCAAGGGAATCATGTAAATAGAATGGCTCACGAACGAATCATTCATTAATATCACGCTGTAAATAAAGAACCACTTAGTCACTTTTTTAAAGGCGGACAATCCATTTAGCTATTCGGAAATTTTCATTTGGTCTTGCACAACCAGGGTTTGGTGTGTAGGTACCAATATTACGTCTTATGATAGTAGGATCACGTAAGGAAACAGTCGGTATTGATAGCATTCCATTCGCGGTTACACCACCAGGGTCCGTAGGACCACTCCGACCGATAGGGTCCGAACGAAGTGAGGACCACTCCGACCTACCGGGTCCGAACGAAGTGAGGACCACTCCGACCTACCGGGTCCGAACGAAGTGAGGACCACTCCGACCTACCGGGAGGAGTGGGAGGAGTGGGGGGAGTGGGAGGAGTTGGCCCTCCGATAGGAGGGCCACTCCGACCGATAGGGTCCGAACGAAGTGAGGACCACTCCGACCCTCTCCCTATCGGTCGAGTGCCTAAAGGCCGAAGGGTCCGAACGAAGTGAGGACCACTCCGACCGAAGGGAGGAGTTGGAGGAGTTGGTTATTAATTCCTGTGAGGTATTCTAGCGATATCGGTGAATCAAAGCCCTCAAGAGAAGAACTCATTAGGGTAGGGCGCTGTTGATGGCCAGCGCTTCGACCCCGAGTGAGATTGGCCTTGCCGTCCCAAGAAAGTGTGTTACACTACAGTTTGATCATGGTATAGCCTCTCCTCCCTTTCATGCGGGAAGGGAAGGCGTTTTTTAAAAGGGTTAAGTTACCAGCAACTTTAATTTAATTTCATTGAAAATTCTAAGAATTTACCTGCCGGTCGCTTTACGCTACCGGCCCTCCCGGATGTACCCTTTCTTCGGGGCGCGCCTCCTAGCTGAAGGGTAGCTGCCCCGCCTCCTAGCTGAAGGGTTGGGGTTCTTATCATGCTAGGGCAAAGTAACTTTTAATAACCTTTAATTTTCAATGAAATTAAATTACCCAAAACACGCGTTAGGGATTTCCGCTACGGGATGGTCAAGAGCTCTTTCGGGGAGTTTTCCGTTCCAGGTTCAGAGTTTTCCCTCCTTTAAAAGCGAACTTTTAATTTCGTTAAATTAAATTGAATTAAATAAAGCCCTTTTTTCTTTCTTTAAAATCTGGTTTTCTTTTTTTGTAGGGGAAAGGCCTAAACGGACTCTTTAACCCTACTAGAGTCTCTCTGTACAAGTTCCAATTTAGTGACAAGTTTCCATTCAGTACTCCCGGTAGAGTGATAGCACTGCTGCATCACCTCAATGGGGGGGCTTTATCGGTAGGGAATCCCCGCAGAGGCACTTTTCTGGGAGCAAGAATCCACGATTGACACCCCCCCCCACTATTACCAGAAAAACTTAGAAGGGAAGCACCTAACTAGGGCAGAGAGCACCTAAACCCAACTCCTCCCTATCGGTCGGAGTGGTCCTATCGGACCAACTCCTCCAACTCCTCCAACTCCTCCCTTCGGTCGGAGTGGTCCTCACTTCGTTCGGACCCTTCGGCCTTTAGGCACTCGACCGATAGGGAGAGGGTCGGAGTTGTCCTCACTTCGTTCGGACCCTATCGGTCGGAGTTGTCCTATCGGAGCTATCGCTCGCCCAAGAATTGAATTTTATAGAAGCAATAACCAACCCCTTTAAAACCTGCTCAGCAGTTCCCTACTCAGGATCTGGGAAAGGCCGGAATAGGTCCTTACTCAGGGAAGGATGCTCATCGAAGATGGGGTACCTCAGCTGGAGTGGGAAGGTCCTTCCCCAGAGGGGGCCCCTCTTTGCATCGCACACCGTGGTCCTTCTTCCTATCGTCTCCACCACAACCTCCTATCGCACACTTTATTAAGGGAAAGCGCTCTTTCAAGCTACGCGCGCTGAGTGAGCCAAGCGTTCTGGGACCAGGGCAGCGCGTACAAAAAAGAAGAATTCGGTAAGGAAGCCCTTTTCCGGGAGCATGCGCCCGCATAGTGCTGGGCTGCCGTGCTATTACCAGTAGGCGGAGGGCGCGTCCATACAAGGAGAGGGGCCTAGAATTCACTCCGCTCGCATTAAGGTGGGAGACGCTCTTTAAAAGGGCCAGTGCGGAAAGCGCCCACTCAGCCCTACCTATGTGGTAGTACCCACCATTCAATTGTGCAGCCGTAACAGCGTGTCTATCTACGAATTTCTTCTCCCGCTTTGTACCAAAGAGGAAGAAATCTAGTCACGAGAGCCGAGAAGCAGCTGCTAGGTAGGCCCCACGGCCTACCTAACTACAAATTGTGGCCGGTAGAATACTTGACTTTAAAGCAACAACGGAAGGATTCAACCAATTCGGTTAGTTTCGCTGAGGGAAACAAGAGAGCTGAACCACGATCAAGGAAAACAGAGCCTTCCACCCACTTCGGAAGTTGTTGCTGCGCTGGTATCTCCTTTCTCCGGCAGATTCACACGGGGCCAACTGATTATATCGTTGGCCCCGAATCAACTTCTTATACAGGTGCCCCACCCACAATCTAGCCCAGTGTAAACGCACGGTTTGACGGCCTGGCAAGCGGAAACTGGCGGGTAGCTTCGTACCTGGGGGAGGGCCCGGGAAGTGGAAAGTGGAAGGTGGGAAGTGGGAAGTAGTGACCGGGAAGTGTGCCGTTCTTCTTCCATAGAGCCAATTCCATTACGTGCCGGTCTTCCGGGCAGTTCTTCCATGGATTACTGAATTCATGGAATGCCGGACTAAGAACCTTTCATTTTCAATGAAATTAAATTAAAGTAACCTCAGTTACTTTCATTTTCAATGAAATTAAATTAAAGTAACCTAAGTCGAAAATCCGCAATTTGGTAGACATAGGCGAGAGGGCCGAGTGTCTTTCAGACCCTATTGGCTGGCCGTCCGCTGAGCGAAGCGCTTTCTATCTACAAAGAAAAATTGAGCAAATTTTTCAAGCGAAGCGAGCCTTTTAAGGGCCCGACCCTCTCCCTATCGGTCGAGTGCCTAAAGGCCGTAGGGAGGGGCGAAGCCACTCTCGCCTATCGGGCGAGCTAACGCGAGCCACTCCCCCGATAGGGGGAGGGTCTTTAGACACTCGACCCTCTCCCTCCCTATCGGTCGGTCGAGTGCCTAAAGGCCGAAGGGAGAGGGCTCGAGTGTCCTCCGGACCGAAAACACTCGAATTGAACGGGTCGGAGTAGAAAGGACCGTTAAGCCACAGGCCCATACGATCGTTAACTCGTAATAGATTCCATGCCATGACAGGCTATACGGTCAAGTGCCTCAAGAGGTAGAACCTGTAAAGACTCGTAGGTTCAGCTGGGATCTAACTGACTCAACTCCCATCCTATTCCACCAAACGTAGATCCGTTAGTAAAGCTCAGTTAGACTACCTCCCCTGGCATGCAATAGGATAAGCTCTTTGTCCCGTCGCGAATGAACGGTCCAAGGGTAGGAGGCAGGAGCTGAAGATGCCAAACTCATACCGGTAGGCTCACAGAATGGTACCATCGGTACGGAGCCTTAGTGGTGAACTCCAGGATTGAATGACACCTGCCGTTTGATCTGCACCCGCCCACCTAGGCAAGGAAGGCGGGCATCTCCTTTGATCTGCAACTGCCCGGCAGGGCAACACAAAGCGATTCAGGGCCCTCCGAAGGAGGGCAACTCCGACCGAGAGGGAGGAGTTGGTCCGAAGGACAACTCCGACCGAAGGGAGGAGTGGGGGGAGTTGGCCCTTTAAAGGAGCGCCGTCGCGAAAACCAGCGCTAAAAGTACTTTAAAGTACTAGGGAGCTTTAAACACTTTTAACTGCCGGCCTACCGCTTCTAAAGGGCAACTCCTCCAACTCCTCCCTTCGGTCGGAGTGGTCCTCACTTCGTTCGGACCCTTCGGCCTTTAGGCACTCGACCGATAGGGAGAGGGTCGGAGTTGTCCTCACTTCGTTCGGACCCTTAAATTGAATTGAAACTAAATTAAAGGTTCTTTAAAAGGGGTCCGAACGAAGTGAGGACCACTCCGACCTACCGGGAGGAGTGGGGGGCGCTACTTTAAACCCCCGGGGGCCGAACCCTGCCAGGCACAGGGCAACTCCGACCGATAGGGAGGCCAACTCCGAATTCCTAGGGAGGAGTTGGGTGACGACACCCAGTCACTCCTGCCGGGGTGGTGGGACACGCGTGTCCACCCTTCAGAAGGCCCCTCCCTCCGTACTCGGCCCACTCCCCCTTCTGAAGTGCCAGGCCCGGGAAGCGTAGCTTCCCGGCATCTACTGACGACAACTGCCAAACCCGGGGGAGAGGAATTCAGTGGAAGCGCTACGCGCCCTTTAAAAGAGGAGAGGTTTTGCCCTAGCCTTACAATGCCGATGCCAATTCAGCCTAGATGTCGTCGATGCCTAGAATTGGCGCCCTTTTAAAGTGCCGATTGAATTGATTCAGCAGCCGTGTAAGCCAAGCCGGCCTAGATTTCATTGATGCCGATGCCGATTTCACAGCAGATTCCGGTCGATGCCACTCGCAAAGCTCGCCACGTACGTGCGGCTCTTCTACTACGGGCTCGCTGATAATCTTGCCCTACGTGCTTGCGTAGATTGCCACTATAGTGCTCTAGCACTTTGCTTCTCCGTAGCACAATCGTTAGGGGACCAAGCCACTTAGCGCTCCCCAGAAGACCTCTAGTAGGGGATTTCGGGTCGAAGGTGTCTGTCCCAAGCCGGATGGGTTTTGTGAAGGGAGGGACGATAAAAGCCTTTAAAGTGTGAAGCAGGGCGGGAGCTGCATAAGAGGAAGACACGCGAAAAGGAGTCCCGCACTGCAGCGGAAGCAGAATAAGGGACGACCGATAGGGAGCCGGGAAGCTACGCCCGTTCCGTACGTTGCTACCTTCCCGCACTATATATTGATAGATTCAATTCTAGTAGTAGCGCTCCCATAAAAAGAGAGAGAGCCTTTCAGAGAGGCACCATAGAGGCTCCGGACAGAGGGGGCGGCGAGACTGGCAACTGTGAAAGGGCTGACTGCTTACGGCGCGTGAATCCATGCAGCGTATACTACAGTGGAGGGATGGGGCCTTCTGAAGGGCTTCTAACTTGAAAGAGGCGGCTGTGTTCGGAGATAGCCGATCTCCGAGAAGAACCTAGAAGGTGAATCATTGAACCTAGAGAGAAAAAAGTAAGCCGTCCATTCGTCGCTTCGCTCCTGCCGGGGGGTTATTCAAGGAGTAGAATCCTACCCCATCTGCAGTGAGTAGCTAGCTTCCACGAACGAGGGTGAATCCATCTACTTTGAGGGAGAGCGATGGAGCGCTAATCCTACCATGCCGAGTCCTTCCACTGACCTGTAATCTTTACGCCCCTCAATCATGATAGCCTATCCGGACACTGAAGTTCCCGCCTTTCTGGCTCACGCAGAAAACACTTTGACCGGAAATATGTTCGGAGATCCACACTTTTTTGAAATTTCCCCCAAAATGCTTCTATCCCGGGGCGCGGTGAGGCTCCCCACTTAGATTCATAGACGACGTGCATTTGATGAGGGGGTAAACCTCTGGCAACTTTCTGTTTCACCCCACTGAAAAGTCCGACCTTTTAAAGCGGTCATAAAGAACCTTTAATTTAATTTCATTGAAAATTAAAGGTTCTTACTTTATGAATGGTTCAAAGCATTTTTTCTTTTCCTCCCTTCCTTCGGGCTTGGTGGGGTGGCCGTTTAGGGGGGCCCCGTAGGGGCCAGTAGTCGAGTGCGAAGACTCGACCGGGGAAGCGCTACGCGCTTCCCCCAAACTTTCCGTGTTGCACTGAGTTACTTACGGAGGTATGCATACACTCTGGGGACACTGAAGGGTAAACACCCATCCGAATAAGTAGAGTCGAGAGTTCAGCGTTTAGGCTATGACATGAGTTAAGCAAAAGAACAAAAGAGGAGATCCTTGTGGGCGAGGGCCGGGAGCGTAGCGCTTTCTCGCCTTCCAGCCTCGTTTACCTTAAATGCATAGTAAAGTGCTCTCTGAACCGAGCTGGATAGTATCCGTATCACTCGGCTCACCAACCTGAACTTTTCTTATTATGGTTCTAGATACCCGAACCTACATCGGATTGTTTCCAGCCGTGAGTTTTCATATGGTATAAGCGACAGAGTGGGCGTTTACTCCTTGCCGCAATCATCATTCGTTCGACAAAGCGACCTTGAGGTCAAGTGCGGTCACGTGATGCGAAATTCATGAAGGGGGCGCTTCGCCACAAGCTAGCGGCTGTTCGGCCACGATCTGGGGGGACGTTGTTTTCCAACACAATTGTGGTTCTTCTGCGGCCGCCCTAAGGGAAGCGCGTAGCGCCGGAACTTCTATAAAGTTGCCCCTCCACTGTAGTTTTCTCTCTGGATCTGGCACTTGCTGGGCCTATATCAGGTCTGGTACCCAGTTCCTTGACAGTGGCTTCACTTTACTAAGGTTGTGATACGTTCACAATTCGTACGAATGGAACATCTGGCACCGATCGCTCCTACAAGATCACCGGGCCTCTGTCGCCCAATCCTGATGGTCGGTGGTGGCTGGGCCGGAGGATTTATCCTCCGGCCGTGTAGGGGGGGCGGCCACTATTGTGGAAGCGCTACGCGCTTCCCCGGCTTCGGCCCGGGTATGGGGCAGGTGGTGCGGCAGGCACCCCCTAGGTTAGCTAGGGGGCTACCCTGGCCCGTAGGGCCCCCCGGCCTCAGGATAAATCCTTTAAGGGGTGGGGGGCCTCCGGCCCCCCCCGGGCTGGCCCTTTGGGCCAGCCTCGGCCTTTCGGGAAGTCGATTTTCCCGTGTCATTCGAGTGTGCAACGTCCATCAATGATGGTTCATTAATGTCCATTGATTTAGACTCCTTCTCTGTTACGTTATACGAAGAGGATCGATGGGGTCAGGCTAGGGCGGCCTAGCCTCTGTTCCCCAGCCCTCCTCCAGAACCACCTACGGAAGCCTTTCGACTCTAGGCTCACCCTCCTGGATCTGGACCGTTTTGGAGGATTAGGCTTACGTCGGGCCAACTCCTCCCGGTGAGGCGAGGCCTCTGAACCACCCAAGGACACTGTCATGGATATGGTTGGCCCCGACTCCCATGGGTCAGAATCCTTGGGGCAGGGTGGCCTAAGCCACCCCGGCGGGCAGTTAAAAGTAGCGCTGCCAACTCCCCCCACTCCTCCCTTCGGAATTCAGAGTTGTCCTCGCCTCGGACCCTTCGGTCAGACCAACTCCTCCCGGTAGGTCGGAGTTGTCCTCGCCTCGGACCCGCCCTCCGGCAGGAGGACAACAAATTTGAATTCCGCCTTTAAAGAGGAGTTGGCCAACTCCCCCCACTCCTCCCTTCGGTCGGAGTTGTCCTCACTTCGTTCGGACCCTTCGGTCGGAGTTGTCCTCCGGACCAACTCCTCCCTATCGGAATTCGGAGTGGTCCTTCGGACCAACTCCTCCCTATCGGAATTCGGAGTGGTCCTTCGGACCAACTCCTCCCTATCGGAATTCGGAGTTGTCCTTCGGACCAACTCCTCCCTATCGGAATTCGGAGTTGCCCTCCTATCGGAGGGCCAACTCCTCCCTATCGGTCGGAGTTGTCCTTCGGACCCTTGGGGGCCCCTGGCGCCCTAGCGAGGGCTACGCGGCACTATTGTGGTCCGATCCCTCGCCTTCGGCCCTCGGGAAGCGCCCTTTTTGGGAGAGAGGGGCGCCACTCGACCAACTAGGGGCGGAAGCCACTCAACTGATAAGAGAGGGGTCGCAAAAAAACGCTCGGCCCGGATGTTACCCTACCCGGCCTTCGGCACTTTCTCTCGGCCAGGAGCCTCCTAGGTGGCCACACCCTTTCTTTACAGCCCCCTCGCTCTAAAGGCCACCACTTTTTTTGGAAGGGCTACGGCATCGATCCTCCTTTATCTGCCCCACTATCGCTGCTCCAGCCACAACATTGCTGTGATAGCCCCAGCCTGCTGCACTCGGGTCGGCCCTCTGTTCAATAGGGTGCGGCTGAGCCAGAGTTCACTCAGCAGCAGTCAGCCGTAGGGCAGGGAAGGTTTTGGCTTCTATCAGATACAGAAAGATACTACGAGTCCTCCGTCCCAGATTCCCGAATCCGCGGTTATCTGGTTCACCGGTACTACCAGAAACTCTCACGCTTACGTTACGTCAGTAAGATCTCAAACCTTTTAAAGGGTTTTGGTCTGAGCGAAGGATTCGGTTGTGCTTCCAGCATCGGCTTCATATTGGGTTGGAAACTCCTGGTGCTCCGCCATAAATACTTGGAGCCTATACCATGGTGGAGATAACGCTGTGATATTATCGATTGCTCAATAACCTGATACATATGGCGCGTTCGAGTCATTGGCTCGTCCAACCCCGCATTCATAAGTAACCATTCAACTGTCCTTCGGAGACACGGTCGAAAAGTGAGTGCCGAAGCCCCGTCCTTTCCCTTCGCAACAGGCTATGTTCCCTATTGGGGTAAGTTGCACCCGTCTTATCGCGAGCACCCACAATGTTGTGATTGCATCGTTCAATCAGAAATTTCTTTGGTGGTTCAACAGCGGTCGCCCTTCCGAAAATGAAAGGTAGAAATATTAGAACCTCCCTTCTATTTGAATCAGAGAATTTATGGAGTGATTTGGTTTTTGAGTTACCAAAAACTACACGATTATATAGCCAAAGAGAATACGCTGCGCCTAAAATCATCCCAAGCGCTGCTAATGTGGCCGCTAAGCTATTCCTTTGGGAAGCTCCCACTAAAATGGGGAATTCACCGATAAAGCTGCTAGTACCAGGTAAACTCATATTGGCTGAAGTGAAAAAGAGTGGAATGGTAGATGGGTTTGGCATGGTGCTTACTAAACCTCCATAATATTTAACGAGTCGAGTCTTATGTCAGTCGTATGGAGCACCAACACATGAAGAAGGGGCTGACGAAACCGGTCCATGACTTGACATAGGTAAAACGCTACCTTCAATTCCCTGTACGTTTGATGGAGTAAAATCTTCTTACCCAATCACTAATCGGAGTACTAGATTCCTCTCCGAACCGTACGAGATAGTTACTTATCATACGGCTCTCTAACCCCACTATTTGGTTGTTCCGCTCCCGATTGATGGTAGTATCTGAGGCCGGCTTCCCGCGCCGGGACGGTTCCCACGCGCGTGTGACCCCCTGCTGTTACCGGGGCCTTCCTTCCGGGTGACGTTTTGAACATAAAGCCACCCGGCGCTTACTATTCGTGGTTAGCATGCCTTCAGCTCTCTAAAATATCGAGTACTTGGATCTATTTATTGCGGACCCGGATAAAGCGCTTTCCCTGGCAGTGGCCTTCGGCCACTCTCGGAAGGGTTGGGGACTTCTCATTCGGGAAACCGCGAAGCCCGACCAAGCATGAATCCATGAAGGGTCCGAGCGAAGCGAGGACAACTCCGACCCTCTCCCTATCGGTCGAGTGCCTAAAGGCCGAAGGGTCCGAACGAAGTGAGGACCACTCCGACCGAAGGGAGGAGTTGGAGGAGTTGGGAGTTTAATTTAATTGAATTGAATTGAATTTACCCGCCCGCCTCTCGTGCCGGGGTAAGTGCCGTAAGGCAGGCACTTACCCTCGCGCCTCCACCCTTTATCGGGGGTGGTCCCCGTACGTAGGGAGCAACTTGTGTGGCCGGGGCCTTCTTCCCAACTCCTCCCTTCGTCGGTCGGAGTTGTCCCCCAACTCCTCCAACTCCTCCCTTCGGTCGGAGTGGTCCTCACTTCGTTCGGACCCTTCGGCCTTTAGGCACTCGACCGATAGGGAGAGGGTCGGAGTTGTCCTCGCTTCGCTCGGACCCTTCGGCCTTTTAAAAGCGCCTTTTAAAAGGCCTTTCTAAGGCCCTCTCCCTTCGGTCGAGTGTCTAAAGACCGAATTCTAAAAAGGGAGCAGGTTTTCGCGCTATGCGCTCCCCTGGCCGACCGACCCCTCCTCCTATCGGGGGGAGTGGCTCGCGTTAGCTCGCCCCAAAAGTCATGGATTCATGAAGGGGGAAGGCCAACTACAAACCTTACGTGCCCGAAAAAGGGAAAGCGCCGTTTTCTGAGGAAAACGCGTAGCGTTTTCCGCGGGCGCTACGCGCTTCCCACGCCCTGCCGCTTAGGCCTTCGGGGTGAACTCATCATCGAATTGGAACATGGTGTTGAGAGGGGGCTTCATCCAGAAAAGGGATTGGCCCTTTTAGAAGCGGTTCTCCGCCTCACTTTTACCTCTTTGCCGCTAGGAATTTCTTGCACACGCGCTTGGCTCTTCCCCCAGTTTGGATTAACTTGATAACCCTCTTGTCTTAAATGGTTTTTGTAGAATACTGTACAATACGTTACAGTTCATTGCGTTAAAGAACGGGTGCGGGCTAAAGTCACCACCTTCTACGTACCCCATTGGGGTCTGTTGCTCCTGATGATGCTAGGGCTTTACGTGGGCTTACTAGTCAAGGTACGAAGTCTGGGATGCATGCAATGACAGCGTCTCCTAAAAGCCTCTAACTCGAATAGGATTGTGCTGCCGTCAATGGCCTCTCCATCAGGAGGGTAGGGAACGGGCGTTAGATTTTTTTGTACGGCAGTGATCCGTAGAACCATGTGTAGTGGAAAGCCGGTGGTAATATTGTGTACTATGTTCCACCGCTGTTACGAAAGCCAGAAATCCAAGAGTTCGCACAAGAAGTATCAATCCCATTCTGCGTGGTGGCAGACACATCCGCGACGGGGATCCGTGGGGATTGGCTTCGCGCGCGGATGGTGTAGAGTAAAATCTGCCAAGGGTCATGCAGATACATAGGCCCCTTCCCCTCTGCTGAATTGTTCAGCGCTTTCTGTTTGCACGGTCCCGGGTTGGGCAGGTACTACGGGCGCCCCTGACTCCCAGCTATGCGCTGCGCGCCTTTCGCGAAGCGAATAAAAGCTGATAAGATTTTCCAAGCTATATGCTGCGTCCAAAACACTGACTTTCATTCTGGGCCCACCGAAGGTGGGGAACCGAAGGGATATAATGAAATCTTGGGATATATATCTTTTGATTAGATTGATACCTTTGCATTTTTCCCAAAACTTACCACTTTAAAAGGCGCTCAAAGGCATTTTGTGCCGTAAACGCATAGCGTTCCAAATCCGGCACGCGCTTTAAAGGAGTTGGGTTTGCCTTTTAAAGTCCGACCGAAGGGTCCGAACGAAGCGAGGACCACTCCGACCTACCGGGAGGAGTGGGGGGAGTTGGCCGGGTTGGCGACACGAGTGAAGATTCGAGAAGAACTTCATTCGTGAGAGAATGAATGAAGGGCGGAGCCTGGCAAAAGGCGCTACTAGCGCCCCTAGGAGCGGGGAAGCAAGCAAGCGCCTTTGAACGAGGATAAGTAAGCGCGGCGTAGCGCCCCGGCAGCCGCTTAGCTGGATCTCGCCGGTGTCATCTATGGGCTGTGACGTTTGGAGTTGCCGTGCACCCTACCCAATGAAATGAGTAATCCGCTCTCCTGCCTATGGCCTAGCACTTAGTCTCGATGGCTGGCGCCGGGGAGTGCAGCTTACGTTCGCGCGTTTCCGTGTGCTGAACACGTGTTAGCTTACGGAAGTATTGTTCCGAAAGGTACTTCGATTCGCCAAAAAAAGGCTCAACTCGCTTGACGTTAGCGGACTTGCATGATATTATCGGGCAATCTCCTTTCTGTGTGATGGGAAGATGGCGGGAATAAAAGAGAATGCGTTGAGGCCTTTCTTTAAAGTGCGAACGTCGAAGTTTTTGGCTTTTCTGAGCAGCCCAGAAAAGAAAGAGAACGCTATGCGTTTTCATTCAAATAGGGTATGCCGAGAAAGAGATAAGAACCCGGCGCCTTCGCGGCTTCCCGCCCCGCATCCAGCGCAAGTACTTTCTGCTAAACTCGAGCTGCGACATGCTATGCTTTCTACCTCATTGCTAAGAGGTTGATGAGTCTAAGCCCGGCACACATTTTTGGCCTCGTGTGTTTATAATTATAGGTGACCCAAGGCCGCCCGACTAAACATACCAGTAGTGACAAAATTCATATGGGCTACTGGAGGGTGGGCAATAATCTTTTTCGGATCAATTTGTCTCATGGTAGTCAGGGAAGTGTATATAATAGCAATCACGCTCGGGGTATAAATGAAAGGAGTGGAATAAGGGGTCGCTTCAGGAAACATGGGGATGGAAAATCTTGAAAAACCATGGGTTCCCAATTTTGAAGGAGTTCCTGCCGAAGTTACAAATCCAGCCGTAGGTGCCTCTACATGAGCTTCGGGTAACCAAATATGAACTGGTACCATAGGCACTTTAACAGAGGAAGAAGCAAAAAGAGCAAGCCGTAGCAAGATTTGGCGCCGTTCACTGGATTCTGTGGTTAATGAGATATGTGAATCGGTGGTTCCTGTTTGGGAAGAAATCAATAGAATAGCTAATAGCATGAAGACAAATCCGAGTGGAGTGTATGGGAAGGACTAATATGCTGCTTATGTTTTTCTTTGTCCAGAACCCCATACCCCTATAATAATGGGAGAGTAAGGGATAGGCCCTCTGCCCCACAAGGTTCGGTGGGTCAAGGAAAGGCTCCATACGGGACCCAATCCCTTCCCAGAGAACCGTACATGATACTCTCGCATCATACGGCTCCGTCTCGAGATAGCGCTGATGAGTCGGCCCCCTATGACAACTGTTTACGCGCTCCGCTAAAGCGGGCTTTATCTTAAAGGGGAAGCGCGCTGTTTGGGAGAGGGGGTAGCAGCCGCACAATCGTGCCAGCCTTCTCTATTGGAAAGGGAAACGTTCCTTATCCGACTTCGCAATCAAACGCTGCTGAACCGGCGTTTTCACCCGTTTGCTTGCGGGGGGGCACTATAGTGCGCGTGGCGCTTCCACAATAGTGGTCGAGTGCCTGGCAAACCGGGAGATTGTATGTCGACCTGCCCGGGTACACCAGGCAGCAGGTCGACATACACTCGACTGGAAGGAGAGGGCAAAGCCAAGCCGTGGAGGCAAGCACCGTAGCGCTTACCTCGCCGTAGGCCGCGCATAGGGGGCGGCCCCCTGTAGTAGGGGCATAGTTGTTGAGGCGCGTAGCGCACAAAGTCCAACTCCAACTCCAACTCCAACTCCAACTCCAACTCCAACTCCAACTCCCTATCGGGAGTTGTCCTGAACGGACCCTATCGGGAGTTGTCCTGAACGGACCCTATCGGGAGTGTAGGCCAACTCCTCCCTTCGGAATTCGGAGTTGTCCTCCTGCCGGAGGACCAACTCCTCCCTACGGTCGGAGTTGCCAACTCCCCCCACTCCTCCCGATAGGTCGGAGTTGTCCTCACTTCGTTCGGACCCTTTTAAAGGTCGGAGTTGTCTTCCCTTCGGTCAGACCCTTATGGGCCAACTCCTCCCTAGGAATTATTTGTTGTCCCCCAACTCCTCTTTAAAGGCGGAATTATTCGGAGTTGTCCTCGCTTCGCTCGGACCCTTCGGTCGGGCCTTTTAAAAGGCCGCAAGAACCTTTAATTTTCAATGAAATTAAATTAAAGGTTCTTTACCGGAGGTTTTCGCGACTTTAAAAGGCGCTCCTTTAAAGGGCCAACTCCCCCCACTCCTCCCACTCCTCCCGGTAGGTCGGAGTGGTCCTCACTTCGTTCGGACCCGGTAGGTCGGAGTGGTCCTCACTTCGTTCGGACCCTTCGGTCGGAGTGGCCCTCCTATCGGAGGGCCAACTCCTCCCTATCGGTCGGAGTTGTCCTTCGGACCAACTCCTCCCTATCGGAATTCGGAGTTGCCCTCCTATCGGAGGGCCAACTCCTCCCTATCGGTCGGAGTTGTCCTTCGGACCAACTCCTCCCTATCGGAATTCGGAGTTGCCCTCCTATCGGAGGGCCAACTCCTCCCTATCGGTCGGAGTTGTCCTTCGGACCAACTCCTCCCTATCGGAATTCGGAGTTGCCCTCCTATCGGAGGGCCAACTCCTCCCTATCGGTCGGAGTTGTCCTTCGGACCAACTCCTCCCTATCGGAATTCGGAGTTGCCCTCCTATCGGAGGGCCAACTCCTCCCTATCGGAATTCGGAGTTGTCCTTCGGACCAACTCCTCCCTATCGGAATTCGGAGTTGCCCTCCTATCGGAGGGCCAACTCCTCCCTATCGGTCGGAGTTGTCCTTCGGACCAACTCCTCCCTATCGGAATTCGGAGTTGCCCTCCTATCGGAGGGCCAACTCCTCCCTATCGGAATTCGGAGTTGTCCTTCGGACCAACTCCTCCCTATCGGAATTCGGAGTTGCCCTCCTATCGGAGGGCCAACTCCTCCCTATCGGTCGGAGTTGTCCTTCGGACCCTTGGGGGCCCCTTGCTGGGGCCAAGCTGCCGGCCCCTAACCACCACATCATGAAGTGGATGGCGGGCCCCACCACCACCTACAAAGTGGGTGGGTAGGGAGTTGGGTTTAAGCGCGTAGCGCTTCACAGAATTGACCTTCAGCGCTGCTTCCCTTAGCTGCCATAAGGCGGCACCCTGTCCCCTCAGGAGAGGAGCCCTGCACTCGACTGAAAGGAGAGGTCTTTGCGCCCGGCAGACGAGTGCTAAACTACCACCGGGCACTATAGTGGAACTATAGTGCGCTTGAAAAGCGTTTTGAAGCGGCAGAGCGTAGCACTTAAGTACGCCCCCATGGATGCCGGAGGCCCTTCCTCAAGAAAGGGGAAGCGTAGCTTCCCGCAGAAATGCAGGGCCTTTATTGGGATAAAGGGCCACTCCCCTCGTTGTTACTTCGTCAAAGGAAATGCTTGGCTGAAAGGGAGCTGTGAGCCCCGAGGAAGGGAAGGGGCGCCCCCCTCAGTGTTATGGTGTGTGTGGTCAGTACCGGATCGTGTCAGGCCACGCCCTTTAAAGGCCATTATTCATCCAGCGCCCTAGGCCTTTTCTTGCTCGTGCGACTTTCAGTTGCCACTCTTTGTCTCTTTTGACCTAGGAGTCGGCTGAACAGTTTGTTAAGCTATGGCGGTAATGGATTCTACGTAATAATTGCACCCACATCCGATTGAGGGTGGTAATGGTACATAGTCACCCATTGGCCTTTTCGCACTGCTCGAGGCGCCAACGGGGGACACGTGAGTTATACGCCGAACCTTCTGACTAACCTTACGGGGGCGATGCCTAGTAGAAACTTTTTAAGTCACTTCACTCATTCATGAAGTCTGGATCATTTTCGTCCGTGGGACAGGCAATGGGAGGGTGCTTTAATTTTCAATGAAATTAAATTAAAGGTTCTTTACCATGTCAAACACACACAGCGGCCCAACTCCCGGACCCACCCACTTTGTCACTACTATGGTGGTGGGGCTTTAGCCACGTCGCTGGGGTAGGGGCCGGGGTGCGGACCCGGGCGGGTAGCGCTACGCGCTACCCTGGCCCCAGCAAGGGGCAGGGGGCGCGTAGCGCCCCCGGCGGGCAGCGCGTAGCGCTGCCCTGGCCAACCCCTCCCTCTCGGAATTCGGAGTTGTCCTCCTGTCGGAGGACCAACTCCTCCCTCTCGGAATTCGGAGTGGTCCTTCGGACCAACTCCTCCAACTCCTCCCTTCGGTCGGAGTTGTCCTCACTTCGTTCGGACCCTATCGGTCGGAGTTGGAAGACAACAAAGAATTCCGCCTTTAAAGAGGAGTTGGCCAACTCCGACCTACGGGAGGAGTTGGGCTTTAGCCACTCAACCGACCGAAGGGAGGTTGAGGGGCTTTAGCCACTGGCTGGGGTAGGGGCCCCAGCCAGGGTCCGGGAGTTGTGGGCGTTAGGAAGCCCCCAACTTTCTTTGTAGGTGGTGGTGGGTAGTTCCGTTGGGCGGGGCCCCCCTAAGGGGGGCCCGCGGTGTCCCGTGCCGGGCCACCCTGCCCCTAGCGTAGCCCCAAAAACCTTAGTTTCCTCGTCGTCCAGCCTCAACAGTCGTAGGTTGTTCCGCTCAAAATCTTCTTCTCTTCTTCTGGATTACCCCGCCGCCCTCCGACGTTGTTTCGTCCTCTAGCCAAGTCTCCACTTCGCAATCTAACTCCCTTCTGTCCTTCGTCGCTAAGTGAGCTCCCCCTTGAACTTGTACGCACTTGTAGGAGGTGCAGTGAGTACTTCCCTCTCAAATCAATCCCGTTCTCTTTTCGGGGTTCCCCCACCTACCTGACGGTGGGGGAACCCGAGCCCCCTCTTCTGAGGGGTCTCCCCCAACCCAGTAATTTGAGAATTCAATCCGCGCTTTAAAAGGCTTTTTCCGTCACTATACCGAAACAAATCACTCCGTTTCGTTCCAGCGACAACTAGAATACTCGCCAAAGGCCGGAACCGACCTGCTAGCCGCCTTCGGCAGGGGGGTGCTCCGCACCCCCCGCGGGTAGCGCGTAGCGCTACCCTGCCCTCAGGACCGGTACGATTATCCCTGTCAACTCAATCGGTGGCTGACGAGTCTACGTCCATCCCTGGGCGTCGGAGTTTGACCCGCCACCCTTGTAGCCGTCCCCTGGAATTCGCGCAAGTGTGTCTGCACCCCCGGCGACTTGACGGAAAAGGAGGGAAGCTACCGAGGTTTTTCACGAGACCCTCACCCGGCCCGTTAGGTCGCCCGATAGGGAGAGAGGCTTGCCGCTACTCCCCCGATAGGGAGAGGGGTGAGCTAACGCGAACCACTCGACCGATAGGGAGAGGGGTGAGCTAACGCGAACCACTCGACCGATAGGGAGAGGGGTGAGCTAACGCGAACCACTCGACCGATAGGGAGAGGGGTGAGCTAACGCGAACCACTCGACCGATAGGGAGAGGTGCCGGAATAGCTCGACCGGGTTCAACCCCCGGGGCTAGCGTAGCGCCGGGGAACTATAGTGCGCTACGCGCTTTACCCGGTCCCCTGGGGAGACCACTATGGGTAGGGGGAACTACAGCAGTGTGGAAAGCGCTACGCGCTTTCAACTGAAGTCACTAGAATCGCTACGCGCTTCCCCTTGTAGTGCCCCCCATGGGGCCAGGGCTTTAAAGCCCCTTCATCAGAAGTGGCCCAACTTTATGAAGTGCGGGCAGCGCCGGCCTGGTTCCCGAATCACTATGTGCTGCACTCGACCGATAGGCCGAGGGACGACGAAGTTACTACTCGACCGATAAGTGGGTAGGGAGTTGGGCCGGTTTTCAGCGCGTAGCGCCTCAACCACTATAGTGCCCCAACCTCCGTTACGTACGCGCTTGCCCTGTTTCTCGCAGCCAAACCTTCTTTATCCTCCACCTAGGAGCACCTCTCCTGCATGTCCATACAGGACTCGAGTAGGCGGGGTGAAGTTTTTTTGCAGAACCCTCCCCCGTACATTCCAAATAGTCATCTGACGGGTTCGACGGCTATGCTTACACACAAGACTACCCTTCACCGAAAGCTTCGCAGGGCAGGGGGCCTTCGGCCCCTTTAAAGGGGGGCCTTCGGAATTCCCCCTGCCCTACGGGCAACTCCGACCGAAGGGAGGAGTTGGACGTATCAAATTCAACCCCCCTTTTAAAGGGGTTTACTGCAAATTAATGCTCCTGCAGAGGGCTTTATCCCAGCGAATATCAGAGACTCAGCTCCGCACAACGTAGGAATTAACACGCTCTCGGAAAAAACATAGGGGAGTAAAGTATCCGGCGTGCGAGACACAGCAATCATAAAAGATTCACCGATTGGAAAGGCTATTATATATTCCTTCTTATAACTCTTGATACTGGACCAACCTACTAAAATGCAGATAGGGATTAGAAACGTGGTCGAGACCACCGAAAATGAAGGGAGACCATCTATACCTATAACCAAATCGATGTTTGAATAAGGAAGCCATCCACGAGTTTCCACGGATTGAGATTTGGCAGTAGGATTATCAAATTGTATCCGAGACACCGGAGGATACGAAGAAGTAATCAAAGAGGCGCACAGACCAAGACTTCGTATCAGTCGTATTCTGGAATCGGGAATAACCAAGAGAATAATGCTTCCCAGCAAAGGACACAAAATAAGACCACTTAGATTGGTGGGTAAGAACGCTACGGATTGGGACGTCATGGATGTATATGTAGATTTGGTTTGGTTCTTCCCTTCTGTTTTTGATCCTCACGGGAGTTTGTTCTCGGAACTTAAAGGTGTGCAGCGCTACGCGCTGCCCTAGGCTGGGCCGGCAGCCCCTGCCCCACCACCCCTTACCAACTACTAGGGGTCACTATAGTGCGGGGCCTAGCGAAAGTGAATTGTGCGGCCGGTGCCACCCACCACGCTGAGCTTCCCCCTGCTGCCGGGTCGGGGGTTTGATTCCGGGGCACTGCGGACCGCTAGATGCCGGCTAGCCCCACCCTCCTAGCCTCCCCTTCTCAAGAGTGCACACTTCAGAATAGCGACCGTTACCTGGTAACTAAATTTTGGGTCGGGCGGGGGTGGTGGTCCCAAAGTGGGTGGTGGGGCGGCCCTTCTCTTTCCCTTCCCTTCCCGGTTTCCTTCCCGTGTGAGGATTCGATTCCCCCGAGTAGTGGTGGGGGCATCTATCTACGTGTTTTTGCACCTCAAAAACACGTAGATAGAAGAAGACACCGAGATTTCTGCTTGCTCCGAGTGGTCGAGGGTGTCGAAAACTATCGCCCCTTACCCCACAGAGCTTGAGTGCTACTGGTTAGCTGCCACTGCCGGTAGCCAGCCTCGAAAGAAGCTCCTCGCCACTTTAAAGTCGCCGGGCGCGTTTCCTCCTTTTCCAGGTATAGGGGTGGTCTGTTCGAAAATCCATGGCCGACTCTCTCTCCCTACCGAAACTGCATGTGGAAACTGCGAAGTGGAACCGAACGTCCTTGGTGACCTATGAATGTCCCCAATTGTGGTAGGTCGACAAACAAACAAGTCAAGCCCATTTGCCGGTGAGAGAGCGAGTCCGCCTGGGAGGAGAGTGAGTCCGCCTGGGTGAGAGTGAGTCCGCCTGAAAAGGCGTCAACACCGGCGATTCAACTTCATTCGCGCTCCGAAGGGCCGATTGCCGCACCTTTTAAAGGCCTATCGTCAATGGAAACATGGCCTGTTTCAGGTGGCAGCCTCCCTTCGCCCCTTCTCGTAGCATCCGCAAACCTTTGCTCTACCTTCCCGGCAAGCGGGAGCAGCAATTCAAGGGAAAGTGGAAGCAGCGATTGGTGGGTCCTTTCTGTTCGGTAAAAGCTATTTGGTTTCCCGGCTTTGCGGAAGGCAAAGATTCCTTCCTTTGCGGAAGCTGCGACCTGCTTTGTGGGGAAGCATTTAAGTGCCGCTCCTTCGCATCTGCAGAATTTGCTCTCCAACTCCTCCAACTCCTCCCTTCGGTCGGAGTTGTCCTCACTTCGTTCGGACCCTATCGGTCGGAGTGGTCCTTCGGACTTTAAAGGGCCCACCTCCCCTTGAAGGGAAAGTAAGACATGAGTGCCGCCTAGTCGCGATATCCTCCCCGGGGGCATCTTAGCCCCCTTCGCTTTGCCCGCCGTGGTTAGGCTCTGTTCATTACCGTTTCTCTGATCGACCAGGGCCGGCTCAACCGGGGCAAAGAAGCGTTCTGAGCGTGGCTACACACCTGGTCGACTGATTCCCCAGCCAGGTCTTCCATCGTCACTACTAACAATTTGACGTAGTTAGCAACCTCTCCCGGGGACTTCCCCTTCTCTTGTGTAGGGCTTGTGCAGGACTTTTCCTTCGTGCAGGACTTTCCCTAGCCCCCCGCAAGAGCGGACTGAGTCTTTCTTTGTCGCTCCGGAATCGAGAGCCACTGCTCTGCGGAGAATGACGTGCTAGCACTTATAGGGCTTCCTTCTCTCAGCCAAAGAAACCGGCGGTGCCACGCCACGCTCAGAACCCTGGGTGCCGTGCGGGGGGCAGTGGAGCCAAAAGGGTGCCGGGAGCTAGCGTAGTTGCTACTCCCCATCAACTCGATTTTATCTCTGGGAAGCACCAGAATTCTAGAAAGTTGGTGTGGTCGGGCGGCTTAGTTAGTGGATGGCGATGGGCCTTCACTATAGATACGTGATCCCGCCTCATCACTTCCAGGGTTGGGCCGAATCCATCCCTCTCAGGAAAAGAGTAAAAAACCGCCTTCTACGATCGTGTTAGGGGACCGGGGTCAAAGGGACGAGAAACTGGAGAAAGAGGATGCGAGTAAAGAAAGGTTACTTTAATTTAATTTCATTGAAAATTAAAGGTTATTAACTTTCTATACGATACGAGAAACTTTTAAGAGGTGGAAGGTAGGATAAAAAGTGCAGGCTTTCCCTCAACCTCCCTTCGGTCGGTTGAGTGGCTAAAGCCCCTCCGAAGAGGTTTGGGCAGTGAACTGCGCCTTCGCCTGGCACTGACAGACAATTGATCTCTGCAACGCCTACTAGCCCCTAGGCGGTAAGCTAGCGTGCCCTGAAAGGGAAGGCATGCAGCGTGCTCACAAGCCAAGATCCAATTCCCAGTAAAGGATTCGCTGCGACAGGCTAGCTCTTTCTTGAAGTGTCCGTCGAGCGTGTAACCTGATCCCCAGCTATCTAGCAGCCCGAGAGTTCTTCGGGGGATTGACCGATCGAACGAACAGAGCCGACTCTTTATTCGTCGTCTACAAGTGTCTGTGGTGCGAGAATTCTACCAGTATGTCCGATCGGTATCGGTACTGCTTGGGGGAGCGGTTCTGTCCTAGGTGTGACAGCGGCTCCATAACGGTGTCTTTGCGCTCGGAAGCCAAACAGGCCTTATGAGCTCCAGTAACATGCTACGTGAATTCTTGATGAATTGCCCTTTAAAAGTCCTCCCTATCGGCCTTTAGGCACTCGACCGATAGGGAGAGGGTCGGAGTTGTCCTCCTGTCGGAGGACCCTGAAAATATCGTCTATAGAGTTGTTTTTGCCAACAACGTCTCGTTTAAAAGGGCTCGACTCTGAGTTGGGTGCTAGACCGAATCATTCGGATTGGATCTTGTGCTCTGCAGAGTGGTTTCATGGCACAACTTTCTTTGGATTGGATGGCCAAGTTGATAACCGAAGCATTCCGAGGAGAAAACTTAAGTTACTTTAGTTTAATTTAATTGAAAATTAAGTTACTTTGGCTCATTCGCCTTTTGCTTAGACTAGTCACCTAGGTTATCCAGCCTCCCCCGCTCTGGACAGTCAAAATAGAACTTCGTAGCATTAGGAAGGAGCTCCCGTCGGGTAGCCACATAGCGTGTAGTGCCCACCCGCACTACGTACACCTCCCCATACCCACTAGGTTGGGGCTAGTCACGGGAAGCGCTACGTGCCATACCCATAATAGCACTACGCGCTTTCCCACGGGGTACGTGCGGCTAGCGGGGGGTAGTTACGGACGTGGTCATACGCGCTAATGGAATCGAATCCATTATTACGTGGTGTGGGGTCTAAGGTCTAGGCTAAGGGTACCTAGTTCCCCCAACCCTTCAGGGTCATACGCGCTAATGAGGGAATCGAATCCATTAGTGGTCATAGCGTCTAGGCGAAAGGGGTAGGGGGTGCCGCCAACCAATCTTTGGTGCGGGGGTGGGGGTAGGGCCGCCTTCTTTCTGGCTGTTTCTGTCCAAGAAAAACGGATTCCAGCGAAGGACAACTCCGACCGATAGGGAGGAGTTGGCCCTCCGATAGGAGGGCCACTCCGACCGATAGGGAGGAGTTGGCACTGCCAGGTCAGGACCACTCCGACCGATAGGGTCCGAACGAAGTGAGGACCACTCCGACCTACCGGGTCCGAACGAAGTGAGGACCACTCCGACCTACCGGGTCCGAACGAAGTGAGGACCACTCCGACCTACCGGGTCCGAACGAAGTGAGGACCACTCCGACCTACCGGGTCCGAACGAAGTGAGGACCCTATCGGTCGGAGTGGTCCTCCTGTCGGAGGACCCTAGAATGACTAAATTCGCTAGGCAAACGACAGGGTGATGCGGGATGCACAGAGCAGCTTACTTTGCGCAAGCTAAGCTAGACGCAGGCACTTCGTAGTCCGATCACTCTCGCCGCTACCTGCACCTGCTCGCGCTTGTTCCGTTCCTTCCCACCTGCCCCGCACCACCGAGAGCGCCCACCTAGACTCTTGGCCAAAAAGAATACTTTTCACTCAGGCTTGTCGGTTCAACCAACCTCGTTAGCCCCCTTAAAAGTCTCGGGTCAAAGCCCTCCCTTCGAAGTGACTTCGGAGTCCTAAAGTCCATCGCCCCCACCACTAGTGTTAAACGGAAATCAGTGAAGCCGGATTTACCCATTGCTAGTCCCAACCAACTGCCCGTTAAACTGAACGAAGTGAAAGGACCGGGAGGTAGTTTTCTTTAACTCGAACCGAGTTAAAGAAAACCCACCGAAACAACTTTTAAAGGCCTTTAAAAGGCTCAGCGCTACGCGCTTCACAGCGCTGGGGTACGGAGCTAATTCTAGCCTTCCCCAGAGTGAGTAGCCACGTCGGTCCGATTCTGGGTGGCGGGAAAAGGTGGTTTGATCCCGGACATTTTCAGACTCCAGTTTGGGGTACCTTCTGGAGGGAAAACCGTGCGAAGTCTTTCCATCTATCTACAATCCCGGATTTCAAAATGGGAGCTTTGATCGATTTTTCCCGGCCCGGGAAACTATTTGTTTCTCACTTTTCCGCGAAGGCCTTTAAAAGTCGTATAAGCCTTTAAATGACAAATCGTCTAAGGTCTAAGATCGTCTAAGGACGAATCGTCTAATGATCGTCTAAGATCGTCTAGGATCGTGATCGTCTAAGATCATCTGATTCCGCATCAGAAATTTAGTACATAGATTCGATCGGTCGACACCGGACGATTCTCCGTAGAATCCTCTTCTTTCCCGACCAGTGCGGTTTGCCGGGAGGGAAACATTATGATGGGCTGCCAGTTCCGCAGCAAGCCGGACTGAATGATGGACTTAGGTTCCGCAGTTCGGACTGAATTAGTTAGGCACTGAATTTTTAAAAGGCTGAATGGGCACTGAATGATGGGCTGCCGTTCGGCGTGCTGAATGGGCACTGCATGATGGGCTGCCGTTCTACGTTCGGAATGGGCAATGATGATAGAATAATTGCCGGTTCGGATGATGAGCTTAGTTCGGGCTGAATGCGGCCATTGCACGTTGAACTGAACGCAAGAGAAACCAATTCGGTTGGGCTAATAGTGTGTGCGTCCAAAAAGTCATCGAATCACGGCCTTTAAAGTTCGGAAAGCTGAAGCCTCTTTAAAGAGCCTTTAAAGAAAGAAAGAAAGATCCCACTTTTTTACGGGTAGGGAAACTACGCTTAGGCCACGAACGAGGCAAAGTCTGGCAGCAGCCAATCGCCAAGTCCCGAAGACCCGGAGAATCTTTTGGAATCCGCGCCCCGTAGCCCTACATGATGGGGTCCTCCTCGTAGCCCTCGTAGGCCTCGCGTCAACAAGGCCTCTCCGATTTCTGGACTCAGAAGTGAATTCCACTGCGTGCACTTATCACTGCTTCGATTTCCCAAGGGGAGACGAAATCGAAATTCGGCTAAGAACCTTTAATTTTCAATTAATTGAAAATTAAAGTTACTTTGGGGGAGACATTGAAATTCGCGCTACGCGCTTCCCTGGCAAGGGGTGGAACTATAGTGCACCCTCGCCCTATTCGAGACTCAAAAATCAATGCAGAGGCTATCTCGACTAAGTAAGATCGGGCAATAGATGTAGAAGAAGTCAAGTCCCGGCCTGGGCCAGTGTGGGAGGCCGAACCAAACTGTAAGCTACCGGCCTTCGCTCGAACCCTTTAAAAGGGCTCGGTAATTTAAAAGGCAGCGCTACGTGCCTAGACCCGGGCGGATGGAGGGTGGTCTTAGACCCTTTTAAAGGTGCTAGCGTTAAAGTACGAAACCGAAAATGACTTGTATAGACGGTTCACCAAGGCGTACATGGCTAGCTACCGCGTACTGTGAAATTAACTTTCGAAGTGACCCAACTCCCCCCACTCCTCCCACTCCTCCCTTCGGTCGGAGTGGTCCTCACTTCGTTCGGACCCTTCGGTCGGAGTGGTCCTCACTTCGTTCGGACCCTTCGGTCGGAGTGGTCCTCACTTCGTTCGGACCCTTCGGTCGGAGTGGTCCTCACTTCGTTCGGACCAGCGTTACTTTAATTTAGTTTCAATTCAATTTAAGGGTCCGAACGAAGTGAGGACAACTCCGACCCTCTCCCTATCGGTCGAGTGCCTAAAGGCCGAAGGGAGGAGTTGCGCTTTAAAGCCTTTTAAAGGTGTGAAATTAACTTTCTTTACTAGAGTCCCGCTACTTTAAAAGGTGCTTCTTCAATGCGATGCGCCTTGCGGACTACTCGATGCGATTCCGACTCAATCAACTCGGGCGAGCGTAAGCGAGCCACTCCCCCGATAGGGGGAGGGGCGACCTTCGCATTCTAGCTAGGCTAGCTACGCACCTGGGCCGTGTACTGGAAAGCGCTACGCGCACCCGGCTGGCTACGCGAACTAAGCCTAAGGGCCGTACACACCTGACCTACGCGCGCACCCACTACGTAGTGTGTACGCCTAGCTAGCACCCCACTACGTAGCGCGTAGCACCAACACGGCAGGTAGGCCCCTACTTTCAGTGCCGATATTCGTTCGATGGCAGTTCGTCCTTACGGCAGGTCCTCTCGTTGTTCGCTCGCGTAGCGCTAAGCGGTAGCATCTATATACGGCTCGCACTTGACAGCTTAACGAACTACTTCCCACTCAGCTCAACGAACTACTTCCCACTCTGTCTCAGTCGTTCCCAGTCAGCTGAGCAGTCAGTCTTCCCAGCTTCGGCGTGCCCAACCATTATTGGATTCCTCTCTCCGTTCCGTACGAACCACTGACTCCTTACAAAAAGGGGGAGAAGCGGTTTCAAAAAGGCCGTTGAAAGGGAGAAGAGGAAGGATGTCGAAGCTAATAAGGGATACGTTGGTGCTGACATCGACTCGGTGGGGGACCCATTCCGCTCTCCACCACCAGGACGGGCCACCACCACCTTCTCTGTTCACCACCAAGGCGTCCGCAGGCGAACCGAAAAGGACGCGTGCAGCGTTAAAGTACGTGACTTTAAAGTTAAACCTCGGAGGTAGTTCCAGGTAATTTAAAGGCCGGCCCGCTTTATTGAAAGTACTTTAATTTCATTTAATTTCAAATTAAAGTAACTTATAAGTTACTTTAATTTGAAATTAAATGAAATTAAAGGTTCTTAGTCTTTGAAGAAAAATCAACGATGGAAACCTTGCACGTGTGGGACTACAGGACCACTGGGTAGGGCCCATCGTATCACGAGTTTGTAGGTGGTGGTGGACATTACTGACATAACAGAGTCGGATCCTCGGCCTATCGGCCTCGTGGCTTCGCCCCTCCCCTCCCGTCCAGTCCCTCCAATGAACTCAGCCAGCCTGACTCCTTGATGCGGTGGTCGATATGGCCCAACTCCTCCCTATCGGTCGGAGTGGGGGGAGTTGGCCCTTTAAAGGAGCGCCGTCGCGAAAACCGTAAGAACCTTTAATTTTCAATGAAATTAAATTAAAGTAAACCTAAGTAACCTTTAATTTTCAATGAAATTAAATTAAAGTAACCCCACTTTAATTTTCAATGAAATTAAAAAGTCTTTGTAACTTTTGAATCAGACCAGCCGAAAGCTCAGGTCGGAGAAACGTCCGCTGGTGGCTAGAAAGGGGTAACAGACTTACTATAGAAGTTTGAGCCCCATAAAGTCCGCACATTAGCCTAATACAGCCCCGGATAAGCGTCCGCACATTAGCCTGATACGGAGCCGGATAAGCGTCCGCTTCCGGCGGAGAAAGGTCCGATGGCCACCCAAGAGAATGGTAGAAGCGTCCGGAGAAGCGACTTTTAAAAGGCTGGTTCATAAATTTCCGATGCATAAAAGTCCGGTCTTCCGGAGAAGCGTCCTCATTGTTTCCCGGATAAACGCTTGTGGCTAGAAAGGCCTCTGGTAGAAGCTTCCGGAGAAGCGGCCCCGTACGGCTTTTGGAGCAACGACTGTGGCTATAAAGGGGTAACATACTTACGAGCCCTGGCAACGCATGGATTGTCCGTGCATTAGCCGGCAGACAGAGCCGGAAATCTGTAAACGTACTCTATGGAGAAACGGCCTCTTGCGGCTAGAAAGGGGGCCTCGATTCCACTCGATGGTTTGGAAAAGGGGCTTTAGCCTGTCGCCCCTAACCACCACCACCCATAAATGGATGAATGGGTGGTGGCCTTCAAAGGGGCGACAGTAGGGAAAATGGATTGATGCTCAACCGGGAGAATCCGTAGAATATCGGGCCGTCTGGGGGCTCTCTGCTGCTGCGGTGCTTCCGGCCGCCCTCCACTCTGCTGCGGCGGAATAGTGAGCGGAGTGCCACCCCACCTCCAAATTGTGGATCCCAAACTGACGGAAAAACGTCTACGATGGACATGGGAGTTGAATTTAGGAGTCTAATGTTCAGGTTTCTCAAAGAAGTGGAAAGCACTCAACCCTCACTAAGGGACCGGAGGAAAGGAGTTAGTGCTCAGCACTAAAAAGGGCCGAATTGGCCCATCGAATTCATACTGGGTAAAGTTCATTAAAGTAACTTACTTTTGAATCCGCTTTGACTCGCATTTGGGTACCAAAACCCACTTTAAAGGGCAAGTTCCGCCCATTAACGATTCCAACGCGCCGGGACAACCTAGTTTATCGTGCCAACTCCCCCCACTCCTCCCTTTGGTCGGAGTTGTCCTCACTTCGTTCGGACCCTTCGGAATTCGGAGTTGTCCTCCTTAGGAGGACCCTTAATAGGGTACTGGAAAGAGTAGTTAATCCCCAATTCTGCCCCTCCGCTCAAGGCTTCCGCCCTGGACTGGGGTGTGAAACATGTTTGAAAGGGATTTTTCTTGGCATGGAGTAAGAGCGCTTTTCACCAACTCCCCCAACTCCTCCCTTCGGTCGGAGTTGTCCTCACTTCGTTCGGACCCTTCGGCCTTTAGGCACTCGACCGATAGGGAGAGGGTCGGAGTTGTCCTCGCTATGCTCGGACCCTGCCAACTCCTCCCGGTAGGTCGGAGTTGTTCTCCAACTCCCCCCACTCCTCCCTTCGGTCGGAGTTGTCCTCACTTCGTTCGGACCCTTCGGCCTTTAGGCACTCGACCGATAGGGAGAGGGTCGGAGTTGTCCTCGCCTCGGACCCTTCGGTCGAACCCTGGCAGTGGGATAGTGAGCCCGCGCGATGGAGCGGGAACGTGTGACGCCACTATAAAGCCCCCTATTACGTCTCGCTCCCCACCTTCCTGGGAAGGGAACCCTGAAAGACTGAGGGCGCCACCGGGGTGAGAGCCGGGAATATGGTGACTGGAAAAGGAAGGAGAGCCGGTCCTACGTCCTCTCTCACCGGAGTCGATAGACGAAGGTCCGGGACCAGAGCGGCAGGAGGCGGAGGGCCTTCAAGCGCTAGCTTCGGCAGGGTCAGCATCAACGTATCCCTTATTAGCTTGCCGGAGCCCTGCAAAGCAAGAACGGAAAGTAGATCGCCATACATGCATACAAACACGTATATAGATGTGCGCATCTTACGTATGCGTCCGTTGCATGTAGGGTGTCAGGTTGGCCATGACCTTCACAGCCCAGCACAAAAGCGCCCCTTCCAGCACCGTTAAGGGGCTACAAAGTAGGACACTCCCCCGACCTACGGGAGGGGAGAGGACAGAAGGGAGGTACCCGGCGGCCAGCCGGGGCCTACTAGTGTACCCGGGGCCGGCTACGGCCAGGAGGGGGAGGGGCGGAAAACGCTACGCTCCGCTTTGGGCGCTACGCGCTGAAACCCTGGGCTGGGCCGGCAGCCCACCCTGCCCCATCCCTTTGCTCTGTGGCGAGGAGCGCCAGCCCGGCCCACCCCACCACCCCTTTCCTTCTTTTCCCAAAGCCTTTAAAGGGCCGGGGGGACCGCTTCAGAAGTGGTTGAGGCCTTTTAAATTAAATGAAATTAAAGGTTCTTTATTGAATTGAAAATTTGAAATTTTCGTTTGTTTGAATTTGAAATTGTTTTTTTGGCTGAATTGGGCGTAGGCGGCCCTAACCAAATGTGGGACTCAAACAAGCAAACGGAACTGAGCCCTTAGAAGTGATGCTTTTCAAAGTACGGCGGTACATCTTGCCGACCCTATCTCACGCAGAGAAGAGAGTGGCCAGTTTGAAACTGAACTTTGGTCGAATGGTTCCTCCCGGCATCCTTTTCTTGGCGGCTCTCTTGTACCTAATCGGAATGATTTCTTTTTCGTTACTTTTCGGAACAACGGCGCCGAACGTGGCATATTGTGCTGGCCTTGAGTCCGAAGAGGGTCCCTCCTCACAGCCTCTGCTGAAAGAGCTTTTTTCGAGGGAAATTTCGGGGAAGAAGGGCTTGTTACGGAACCATGCTTACCGCATAGTTCGAAGTCAGACTCTTCCCGTTATGCATCACGCCGAACAAATGGCCGAAGGAGAGGGCTTCCGGGGGGAATACGTAGAAACATATTTAGCCTCTACATTAGAGGACGTCATGTCAGTATGCGATCAGGCCTTTCAAGGAAATCTTCCCGATATGGAAGGTTGCGGATACGACTTCGTGTCTTCTTTAAGAGGTCAACCGCCGCTTGGCCTGGATGATGTCCTGGTTGATTGGCCGACTCTAACGTCCCAAATAGCCAAAGGCTTATTACTTGTTCAACCTGCGGTCTCTTTCTGCTTGACGGATTTGGAACTCTTGCATGAGTCATTGGTTACACTGGCGGGAGGAGACGAGCTTTTGGTAGAGTTCTCCGAGGATCCGGCCTTTGAAGGTCTACTTTTGGACTCGCTTAAAACGGTACTACCGCCGTCCTATTTTAGGGCTTTTTTCTCCGGTAGACTGTTCCGGGAGCTAATCCATTTGGAGGACGGATACTCTCGCCTTGTGGGGCAAATGCTTTCGGAACTCGAAGATCTAAGTACGCCCTAAGGAGACGGTTTCTATGTTCGCCAACTCCGATTGATTAGTATTGATTCCGCGGATTCCGTCAAGGGTTACTTTAATTTCATTTCATTGAAAATTCAAGGTTATATTTTCAATGGTTTTCCGGGTTTTTTCGACACTCTTGGGTTTTCCCTAAGGAAGCACCCAAAAACGGACTTTTTCTTGAGTTTCCCGGGATTTTTTGACACTTTAGGCTTAGAATTTATTGAATTTTCAATTAAACCTTCTTTTTTGGGAATTCCCTTTTAATTTAATTTAATTTAAACGGTCAATGGATACAATAAATCATAAACTAACGGATCGATGATAGCCAACAATCCGAAGAAGAAGAGGGAAAAAGAAAACCATGATACGGGATTCGCCCTTTAACCACCAAAAGCAACCCAACTACCAACAGCAGCCTCAAACTTCGCACCACCAGACTGAGCATTTGGAGGGGCTGAGGCAGCAGCCTTCTAAGCACCAGCAGCAGCCGCACCACCGGAAGTCTCACCTTAAGCCTCTTAACCAGCAGCCTCCTATCAAACAGCAGCCTCGCTGCTAGCAGGAATGGAATAATCAAAAGCACCAGCAGCCTCTTGTTGAACACAGCGAGAAACAGCCACGCCACCTTAGGCAATGGAGGAAGCACCACCAAAAGCTTCATAGGCACCACCACCAGAAGCAGCAGCCCTCTAAGCAACACAGTATCGCCCGTACTAACCCAACTCTTAGTAATACTCTTACCACTGCAACAGATTCCAGGGGAAAGAGAAAAACAGGGTACTCCTTAGGTTGTTTGAAGGGGTTTAAAGGTTCTCGTCGCTCAACCAAGTATGCAGCTCACGCAACCGGAGAACATGTCGCGCGAGCTGCCATTCGGCTAAAAATTGAGTCAGTTGAAGCGAGAATAAAAGGAATTGGTCTTGGAAGAAAGAAATGTTCGCCGAAAGGTTCGAAAGAAGGAGGTCCTATTACTACCAAGACACGCGATGTAACCCCAATGCCACATAATGGATGCCGACCCCCTAAGAAGCGTCGTGTTCAAGTCCATCATAAAATCCATTTTCCATTACTCGACTGCACTATGTGAAACTCTAGGCTCTTGATTGCCTTCACTCATGGTTGGAAATAAGTCTGGTGTTGGTCCCCCAAGAAAGCCTAGCGGGTCATGGAAGGCGGTGGCTAACAAATACATAAAGCCAATCAAATTGGAAAGAGTCTCTTAAGGAGAGGCGGGAAGTGTAAGCACTGCAAGAGGGCGGCAAGGGCAAGAAGCCCCTATCTCCCAAAAGGGAACATATTTACCCCTACCCCCGCCCTTCGGCACTTTCTCCCGGCCCTGGCCTTTGTTACGGAAGTGGCGCCCCGCTCTTTTCGGAAGGGCAAACGCAACGCTCCGCTATCGTGGCCACTAATCAGTGTACCCACGGTAGCAAAAACGGCTCCGCTTCTAGACTCCACGAAGAGGCGGCAAAAACGAGAAAGGTTAGAAACTCACGCGGGGGCAGCAGGGGCGCCAGCACCCCTCCTACGGCCTTTAGGCACTCGACCGATAGGGAGAGGGCCGGGTGAGTGGTTGTTCGCGCTTCGCGCCCTGCCGGCGCTACGCGCTCCAACTGAGGTTCCCCTACCCCCGTTAGTGGTCCGTTAGGACCCCCTACCCATAGTGGTCCCCCTCCCATCCAGGGGGTCCCCCACCACCATCTCTAGAGTGGGCGGGGCCTATGCGGCAAAGCGCGCGCTTTACCGTCCCTTCGCCTTCTCTCTTCGAAACGGAAACGCCTAGCCTAGCCTGCCGGGTCGATCGGGAAGCGTAGCTTACCTGCAAGGGCTGGGAGGTGCGCAGCACCTCCCGCGGTAGCGCGTAGCGCTACCTGCCAAAACCAACTCCTCCCTATCGGAATTCGGAGTTGTCCTCCTGTCGGAGGACCCTCGGGTTTTAAAGGCGGGAAGCTACGCTTCCCCGGCGGCGCTTTGCCGGGCTCGAAGGGCTGGCAGACGCGGCCGCAATTCCCCCACCCCGCCATTACTACCCCGCCCCTTTTTATAAAGTGCGGAGTAGGGTAAGTACGGTGGGGAAAAAGTAAAAGGGAAGGGGTAGGACCCTTGCCGGGCAACCCTAACAGAGGTGTCGTCGTCCCAAAGGAAAGGTCCCAGGTATCCGGGAGGAAACAGGGGTGTTAGGCTTCCGCTTCGCGGAAGAACCACAATTGTGGTGGAAAACGCGGCACTTAAAGTCGCGCCCAACTCAAGTGTGGATCTCATATCTCAAGTAACGAAATGAATTGGGTCAAGAGTCAGCGATGCCTACCATAAATCAATTGCTTCGTCATTGCAGAGAGGCAAAACGGCACAAAACACGTACTCGAGCTTCAAATCAATGTCCTCAAAAGTTTGGAGTATGCCTGCGTGTTTCGACAAGAACACCGAAAAAACCTAATTCAGCTTTACGCAAGATAGCCAAAGCACGTTCAAGCAATCGAAGGAATATAATGGCTTACACTCCTGGCGAGGGTCACAATTCGCAAGAGCATTCTGCGGTTATGGTTAGAGGGGGTAGGGTTAAAGATTTGCCGGGTGTGAATTACCACTGTGTTCGAGGAATCAAAGATTTGCAGGGAATACCGGGTCGAAGGAGAGGCAGATCCAAATACGGTACAAAAAAACCCTTTAAAGCGATTCGATATGAATAACAGAAAAGTAAAATACTCTTGTGTGGGAACTATCGGGACGGAAAGCCCTCCGCTTCGGAAACCAGGTTTGAAACGCTACGCGTTTTCCGCCCTTTATAAAGTTGGCGCGCGATGCCCCACTTTGGATATAAGGGCAGGGGGGCGCCGACAGGCGCCCCCTTTAAAGGGCAGCGCTACGCGCTGCCCTGCCCATACTAGGGGGTCAAACGCGGCGTGGTGGGAGGCTTCCCGTCAGGGAAGCCGGCCTTTCTGCGCCGCCCATCCAGCAGGGCTGTCACCCAGACGACCCAAGGGAGGCCGTAGGGCAGGCACCTACAATCGCTCAGATCGATTCAGCTATACCTGGTACGACCACTTGGACGGTGGAAAGAAACGATTGATCAACAAATTGGTCCACTCTTGCATGATTGGTGGTGAAAAAACGAAATCTCGTGCTACTGTCTCTAAAACTTTCTCTCGTCTCTCTCAAACCACACCCGATGTTATCACACTTCTGGCTCACGCCATAGAAAATGTCAAGCCTACTCGTGAAGTCGAAAAAGTCAGAATTGCGGGGACTACTCATAACGTACCCAAGATTCTAGCCAAAAAACGTCAAGAAACCTTAGCTTTTCGTTGGATCGTGGAAGCAGCTGTCAAACGACGTATTATGAGCCAAAGGAACGAAAGCTTCGATCAATGCTTATCCGCCGAAATACCGGAAGCTTCTCAAAAAAGGGGAAGTACTCGTAAAAGAAGGGATGATCTTCATAAATTGGCGGAAGCCAATAGGAGTTTTGCGCATTATAGATGGTGGTGAACTATTTGACATGTGATAACCCTAGAGGGGGTAGCTGTCAGACACTGTAGCAGCACACGTAACCCCCTGAATTTGACCCTAAGGTTGGGAGAACCCTCTTTAACGTAATCAATTAAGACCTAATTCGCTCACGAACCGGGAATTTAAGGGCTTCGAAGCAAGCTTCGTATCTCTCCGCCTCTCGCGAAAAGGCGCGAAGCGGTTGAAGAGTCAAGCACTTATTTCAGAACTCTCAAGGGTCCGAAGGACCACTCCGACCGATAGGGTCCGAACGAAGTGAGGACAACTCCGACCGAAGGGAGGAGTGGGAGGAGTTGGCCCTCCGAAGGAGGGCCACTCCGACCGATAGGGAGGAGTTGGTCCGATAGGACAACTCCGACCGAAGGGTCCGAACGAAGTGAGGACCACTCCGACCGAAGGGAGGAGTGGGGGGGAGTTGGCCCTTTAAAGGAGCGCCGTCGCGAAAACCAGCGCTAAAAGTACTTTAAAGTACTAGGGAGCTTTAAACACTTTTAACTGCCGGCCTTTTTAAAAGGGTCCGAGCGAAGCGAGGACAACTCCGCCGAAGGGTCCGAACGAAGTGAGGACAACTCCGACCTACCGGGAGGAGTGGGGGGAGTTGGCAGGGTGGCCCGGCACGGGACACCGCGGGCCCCCCTTAGGGGGGCCCTGCCCAAACATGCCAGGGGTCGTTTAAATTAAATTAAATTAAAGTGATTTAACCCGCAAGCAAGGGTGACAACTATCGAAGCGTGGGGCGCCAAAGCAGCGTGGGATGACGACCGGAGGGCGTACGCACCACCGCCGCAAGAGCGCGGAGCTACAGCAACCTCAAAGGGGGGTCTGAGGGCCGGGAGCCTTGGCCCCCCAGAAGAATCGACGCGACGGGGGCCTACAGCTAGGCGCCCCCCTACTACGCAGGGCCTATCGAAACGTGGGGCGCCAAAGCAGCGTGGTGGGGCGTAAGCACCGCCAAAGCTTGAAGGGGTGACAGTCGAAAAAGCTAGGACTTAGCTAGCCCCCTATAGTGCGGCTTTTTCCTACCCGGCCCTGGAGTCCCGAGGAAGCGGTGACGAGGAGGTGTCACCACCTGCCCTTCTAAGAAAAAGTGTGCGGCCGCTTCCCTGCCGGTTAATTTAATTGAAAATTAAACTTTAAATAGCGATGCCCCCTGAATTTCCCAGGTTCACTCAAGCGTGTTCCTTCGAACCGGCTTCCAGGGTCCGAACGAAGTGAGGACAACTCCGACCCTCTCCCTATCGGTCGAGTGCCTAAAGGCCGAAGGGTCCGAACGAAGTGAGGACAACTCCGACCGAAGGGAGGAGTGGGGGGAGTTGGCCAGCAGGGGAGCGCTACGCGCGAAAACCAGCGCTAAAAGTACTTTAAAGTACTAGGGAGCTTTAAACACTTTTAACTGCCCGACCGAAGGGTCCGAACGAAGTGAGGACCACTCCGACCTACCGGGAGGAGTGGGGGGAGTTGGCAGGGGGCCTTGCCGGCCGAGGCTGGCCCGGAAGGGCCCGGGGGGGGCCGGAGGCCCCCCACCCCTTTAAAGGGGGGTTTAAAGTAGCGCCCCCCTGCCCTCCGGCAGGAGGGCCACTCCTCCCTTCGGTCGGAGTTGTCTTCCCTTCGGTCAGACCCTTCGGGCCAACTCCTCCGACCTACCGGGAGGAGTTGGACCAGTAACCACCCCTGTGGGCTGCTCTGGGGGGAAAGCTTAGCTTCCCCCCCCCCCCCTTGCGCCTAAACACAAACACTCTGGCTCATGCATATCAATGACCGTTGGGAAAGAAGAACAAGCGAACGGACGGACCTATGTTCGAATTTGCACCTATTCGTATCTATTCAGTCATCAGTTTGCTACTTTCTCTGATTCTAATTGGTGCTTCTTTCGTTTCTGCCCCTTCCGGGCTTTCGGCTTATCCAGAGAAATTGTCAGCTCACGAATGTGGTTCTGATCTTTTTGATGATGCCAGAAGTTGTTTCGATATATGATTCTATCCGGTTTCTATTCCATCCATTATTTCCGATTTGGAAGTAACTTTTTCATTTCCCCGGGCAGTCTCTCCGAACAGGATTGGTTGGTTTGGATTCTGGTCCATGATGGTATTTCCATGGATTTCAACCATTGGATTTATCTATGAATGGAAAAAAGGCGCTTCAGATTGGGAGTAACCGACTACTAGAGGTAAAAGCCAAGCTGGCAGATGCATGGTTCACGCTTGGCTGCCGGGGCTGCCGCGGAGGAATCACCAAAGTCAGCAACGTTAGGAGCGGAGCCAACGAAACGAAAGGATAGATTTAGAATCTTATAGAACCTGGGCACCGGAGAGTGAAAGGGAAACATACAAGACTTCCACGGAAATATCCGGTCCATCCTCTCTTACTTTCGGCTCGACTCTTCTGGGAACACTACAGTGGTTCTATGTAATTTTTCATTACTGTGTGGGAAGTTTCGGTCGTTCGGCAGATGTTTCTAGTCCGATTTTGCAGAAGCACTTAAGGGGTTTTTGAAAGACTTTCAAGAGACTTAGTGCCTCTTTATTTCTTGGGTAGTATTGCTGTGTACTATTCCATTCCCATCCATTCCCTTAGAGAGCTGCTGGGTTTTGATACCCCTCTATTATGGTACGGTCTTGCCAGGTTCGGATTTGAGAGTAGTATGTCTAAGTGATTCCCATCACTATATTTTTGAAAGACTTTCAAAAATATAGTGAGCTTTCCTTTCTATTACGTTAATTGGGAATCGTTTCTACCTCTCATGCGCAAGCACTGAGAATCTGTGAGTTATTCCCTTAGAGGGAAGCCAAACCAGGAAAGTCCTAATTGAGTTGGAGGGTAAGAGGGTGGAGGGCAGAAAAGAGCCAACTCGAAAGTACTTGGGTAATATTTTGCTACGACAACGGCATTCACTACGGAAGCGTGAACCACAGCGAATTCAGTGGTTCACTGCCCGCGAATAGCAGTAATTGAACCCGCCAGATTTATTGCCTAGTCCCTGTTCGGTGAATACGTTGAGGGACGAGGCCCGCATGTAGGTGGTTGTTCTGGTGTCTAGCCTTGCTCTCGAGATCGCTAGTGCAGAGTTGACCTAAGGCCCAAATCTCCCCACAGCGGCATGTAGAACGACGAGCTCAGAGCTTTATTACACCTCGGTTACCATTCCCCCAATTGTTGATCCTCTGTTAACCCCTAACGTTAGAACCTCGTCCCTATATGAGTTGGCTACGTGAGTCGCCTCCAGCCAGATCTCGTACGCCGTGAATGCACCGTGGGCTAGGCCAGACATATTATACCCATACTTCGCTGCCGCGTAATTCTAGGCCCGGGTCCGCCCCCGCAACCCAGCTAGGGCCACCCAGAGGATTCATGGAGGGGGCCAGCCAGGAGGAGGCCAACCCAACTCCTCCCTTCGGTCGGAGTTGGCCAACTCCTCCCTTCGGTCGGAGTTGTCCTCCGGACCAACTCCTCCCTATCGGTCGGAGTTGTCCTCCTATCGGAGGACCAACTCCTCCCTATCGGTCGGAGTTGTCCTGCGGACCAACTCCTCCAACTCCTCCCTTCGGTCGGAGTTGTCCTCACTTCGTTCGGACCCTATCGGTCGGAGTGGCCCTCCTATCGGAGGGCCAACTCCTCCCACTCCCCCCACTCCTCCCACTCCCCCCACTCCTCCCACTCCTCCCTTCGGTCGGAGTGGTCCTCACTTCGTTCGGACCCTTCGGCCTTTAGGCACTCGACCGATAGGGAGAGGGTCGGAGTTGTCCTCACTTCGTTCGGACCCTATCGGTCGGAGTTGCCCTCCTATCGGAGGGCCAACTCCTCCCTATCGGTCGGAGTTGTCCTTCGGACCAACTCCTCCCTATCGGAATTCGGAGTTGCCCTCCTATCGGAGGGCCAACTCCTCCCTATCGGTCGGAGTTGTCCTTCGGACCAACTCCTCCCTATCGGAATTCGGAGTTGCCCTCCTATCGGAGGGCCAACTCCTCCCTATCGGTCGGAGTTGTCCTTCGGACCAACTCCTCCCTATCGGAATTCGGAGTTGCCCTCCTATCGGAGGGCCAACTCCTCCCTATCGGTCGGAGTTGTCCTTCGGACCAACTCCTCCCTATCGGAATTCGGAGTTGCCCTCCTATCGGAGGGCCAACTCCTCCCTATCGGTCGGAGTTGTCCTTCGGACCAACTCCTCCCTATCGGAATTCGGAGTTGCCCTCCTATCGGAGGGCCAACTCCTCCCTATCGGTCGGAGTTGTCCTTCGGACCAACTCCTCCCTATCGGAATTCGGAGTTGCCCTCCTATCGGAGGGCCAACTCCTCCCTATCGGTCGGAGTTGTCCTTCGGACCAACTCCTCCCTATCGGAATTCGGAGTTGCCCTCCTATCGGAGGGCCAACTCCTCCCTATCGGTCGGAGTTGTCCTTCGGACCAACTCCTCCCTATCGGAATTCGGAGTTGCCCTCCTATCGGAGGGCCAACTCCTCCCTATCGGTCGGAGTTGTCCTTCGGACCAACTCCTCCCTATCGGAATTCGGAGTTGCCCTCCTATCGGAGGGCCAACTCCTCCCTATCGGTCGGAGTTGTCCTTCGGACCAACTCCTCCCTATCGGAATTCGGAGTTGCCCTCCTATCGGAGGGCCAACTCCTCCCTATCGGTCGGAGTTGTCCTTCGGACCAACTCCTCCCTATCGGAATTCGGAGTTGCCCTCCTATCGGAGGGCCAACTCCTCCCTATCGGTCGGAGTTGTCCTTCGGACCAACTCCTCCCTATCGGAATTCGGAGTTGCCCTCCTATCGGAGGGCCAACTCCTCCCTATCGGTCGGAGTTGTCCTTCGGACCAACTCCTCCCTATCGGAATTCGGAGTTGCCCTCCTATCGGAGGGCCAACTCCTCCCTATCGGTCGGAGTTGTCCTTCGGACCAACTCCTCCCTATCGGAATTCGGAGTTGCCCTCCTATCGGAGGGCCAACTCCTCCCTATCGGTCGGAGTTGTCCTTCGGACCAACTCCTCCCTATCGGAATTCGGAGTTGCCCTCCTATCGGAGGGCCAACTCCTCCCTATCGGTCGGAGTTGTCCTTCGGACCAACTCCTCCCTATCGGAATTCGGAGTTGCCCTCCTATCGGAGGGCCAACTCCTCCCTATCGGTCGGAGTTGTCCTTCGGACCCTTGGGGGCCCCTGGCCTTCCATTGGGTTGGGTTCGGTCGGTTCTGCTTCCCCCTCGATTTGGGGTTGGCCCGGCGCTCCTTTCATTGGGTTGGCCAACAAACAGTGCTGCAGGCTTTTAAAAGAGCCAATCTCTCTTCCAAAAGAAACTCGATTCGAAGTCTTGAAGTAGTCTCCCGGGCCGTTCATTGAATCAATTCCCGTTTCTAACGAAAAGCCATCCTAGTAATATTCGTATCCCGAAGTCTTCCGTGACGTTTGAAATCACGTATATAGATGTCTTCCGGGATTGGTTCCGTAAAATGCCCCTTCCAATGATTCACTCACCACAAGGTCGCTAGGTCTCTAGACTATCGTGTAGTCATCCCCGAGCCAAACATTTGGGCGAGGCCCTACAAAAATAGTGAAGGCACTATAGTGCATCGCGTAGCGCTAGAGAGGTTATCTAAGTGGGCCGGTACGAGGCATTTACTAGTGGAAGCGCGTAGCGCACTTAATAAGTGGTGCAGGCATACGACGCTCCTATTTGCCCCCCCGTAAATCACCACTAGGGCCCTCCGAAGGAGGGCCACTCCGACCGATAGGGTCCGAACGAAGTGAGGACCACTCCGACCTACCGGGTCCGAACGAAGTGAGGACCACTCCGACCGATAGGGAGGAGTTGGTCCGAAGGACCACTCCGAATTCCGATAGGGAGGAGTTGGCCTCCGGATCGGCTAATTGTTAAATGATACTAGATGGCCGCAGCTCACAACGTGAAATCGGTGAACACAACAGAGCTACAGCCGCCCTAGGTTCAAATCCGATGATAGGGTAGCATACTCGCTTGGTGGAATTGGGCACGACAGACTCAACAAAATCTGCATTGTGCGGTCGGTTCAGATCCGATAGCGGGTATGGACGTGTATAGATCTACAAGAGGTCTTTCTAGAAGGTTTAAAATACATGACTTTAACGCCTTGAAAGTGGGCCTTTAGGGCGAGTATAACTTAATAGGTTAGAGTGTCGGATTGTGAATTCGAAAACACGGGTTCGAATCCCGTTATTCGCCTTAGCGCGCGCATTTTACCTCATCATCCATGTACGCGTCGAATGACCACTCCCTGTGGCGCTGCTATCCCTCTTCCTTATGGCGCCTGGATCCGCTTATGGTGTGATTGGGGAATTTCTGGTTCTCTCTGGTTACCTGCCCGATGGAGAATGAGTACGATGGCCTGTCTGTGGCCGATCCCGAATAGGCAGGGGATCTTCTTCATTCAGAGAGCTATCGTAGACTCGGGTTTCATTCTAGTTGGCACTATTGGAATGAACTCGAATAAGAATTCCTCAGTTCAGCTGGTTTATCCTACTCTCCCTTCCCGGGGCACTGATGTGGAAGCGCGTAGCGCTGAAACCCGGGCCAAAGCCACATTTAAGGCCCTTACCCCCTATCGGGGGTAAGTGGCCTTTAATTGAAAATTAAAGTACTCGATTAATTGAAATTAATTGAACCCGACGCTTTCGATTTCCCGCATCGTGACTGGGCTTAAGAAAGGGAAGGACCTCAAAGTCTGTAGCCAACTCCCCCCACTCCTCCCGGTAGGTCGGAGTTGTCCTCACTTCGTTCGGACCCGGTGGGTCGGAGTTGGCAGGGTGCCACAAAAGGTTAGCCTGGCAGGCTAGGCTTGCCTGGCCCGGCACTTCAAAGGGGAGATCCGGGTCTACCCTGCATTCCTTGCCGGGGTTTCCTCCAACTCCTCCCTATCGGTCGGAGTTGCCCTGTGCCTGGCAGGGTTCGGCCCCCGGGGGTTTAAAGTAGCGCCCCCCACTCCTCCCGGTAGGTCGGAGTTGTCCTCGCTATGCTCGGACCCTGGCAACTCCTCTTTAAAGGCGGAATAAATATTTGTGGTCCCCCAACTCCTCCCGGTAGGTCGGAGTTGTCCTCGCTTCGTTCGGACCCGGCCGCTGAGGTTACTTTAATTTAATTTCCTTGAAAATTAATTAGGTTACTTTAATTTAATTTCCTTGAAAATTAATGATTAACCGCCCTCTCCCTTCGGTCGAGTGTCTAAAGACCGAATTCTAAAAAGGGAGCTGGTTTTCGCGACGGCGCTCCTTTAAAGGGCCAACTCCTCCAACTCCTCCCTTCGGTCGGAGTGGTCCTCACTTCGTTCGGACCCTTCGGCCTTTAGGCACTCGACCGATAGGGAGAGGGTCGGAGTTGTCCTCACTTCGTTCGGACCCTTCGGCCTTTAGGCACTCGACCGATAGGGAGAGGGTCGGAGTTGTCCTATCGGACCCACTCCTCCCTCTCGGAATTCGGAGTTGTCCTCCTGTCGGAGGACCAACTCCTCCCACTCCCCCCACTCCCCCAACTCCTCCCACTCCTCCCACTCCTCCCGGTAGGTCGGAGTGGTCCTCACTTCGTTCGGACCCGGTAGGTCGGAGTGGTCCTCACTTCGTTCGGACCCTATCGGTCGGAGTGGTCCTTCGGACCCTGACCCAGGCGGTTTTCCTAACCTCCATTCCTAGGTACACAGGTACACCGGCTCTACTTATTCTTCAACCTGGTCAAACCTGGTAAACCTATCTCTATGGGGACCTAGGTCTAGATACGTGTACAGATCCCCAGGTATAGGTACGGTACGACCCGGGAGGGCTATAGGCGATGAGGTCGCGTCCGCTTTTCAGAGGTGCCTACGTGGCTGTACCGATGCTCCCATCCAACGTATTCTCTCTCCCGGAAAGACCCGTAGATTCATTCGACAGGGGGCGCGCTGCGCATAGCGAGCGGTAGAATACATGACTTTAAAGTAACGATCCACGCACAATGGTGGGCCAGGAAAACGCGCATAGCGAGCTGGCCTACTGATCGAAAGTTCTATCTGAGGGGGGAAGCGCTCCGAAGGAGCGGGAGAGTGCGAAGCACTCGATACCTCCTACAGACCACTCTCCCATTGCGAGGGTGAAACGCGAACTTTTCCCTTCGAAACTGAGACTGTCGTATTCTCAATCCGGTCTTTAAAGGGCCTCGACACTATTGTGGATGGGGCGGTTGAATACTTTAATTTAATTTAATTTAAAACCTTCACAACACCCTTCCCTTCGAGAACAAAACCCAGGCGGATATAGATTAACGGTAGATTATCTGCCTTCCAAGCAGAGGATATGGGTTCGATTCCCGTTATCCGCAATTGAAAGGTAGGGCAAATTTGGGATGGCGTAGGGAAAACCGAAGGTTCACAGCACCAAGCTCGAAGAGTGGCACCTTCGCCTAGCCTGAAGGGGTATGGTAAATCCATGCTTCTGTATGGTCAATCCGGTTTCCACGCTTCTGTATGGTCAATCCAGTGGTATGGTGAATCCAAGCCCTTTAAAGTGGTTTCGGGGTAAATCCATTCCGGTGGAGCATTAGTAAATCCACCTTAGCCGGCGCAGTATGTAGTAATTCAATCTGGTAATCCGCCTATCGAAGATATTAAATCTACACGAGTAGGTGGTTCGTCCCCTCTACCTGGCAAGGGTAAACCTCCACCGTAGGCACTGTGGCCAATTAATTGAAAATATTTTGCCCCGAACGACTTTAAAGTAGCGAGGCCTTAAATTGAATTGAAACTAAATTAAAGTAACGCTTTATTTATTGAAAAGGAGGAGTTGAAAATTCATTGAATTTCATTGAATTTAATGCGCGCGAATTCGAATGGATTCTGTTAACTCCAACTCCCCCAACTCCTCCCTTCGGTCGGAGTGGTCCTCACTTCGTTCGGACCCGGTAGGTCGGAGTGGTCCTCACTTCGTTCGGACCCGGTAGGTCGGAGTGGTCCTACGGACCCTAGGTGTGTGCCTTCCCCAGTGGTTGGAAGTACCCAAACCAGTGAGTGGGTGACCCGAACCCGAAGTAGTGGGTGCAGGGGGCCGCTTTAAAGGGCCCCCTGTGCCCTACCTTACAGTGAAGAAGCCCTTCCACCTTGGCTTGGGTGACTGCCCTTTCAAGCTAAACCTTCTGCCCGGCCCAGTACGCTTTCCTTTTTATCGGCCCCCGTCGCCACTTGGCCCTCCCGCCGGCAGGCGGTCCCTTTCGCGCCTCCTCAACCTCTGAATCAACTGGCCGGGTAGCCAACAGATTCAACCCATGGTATGATTGGGTGTAACCCAGACAATTGGGTGGATTTGGCTCTATCGTCTCATTTTTTATCCATACGATTGGATTGGGTGGTCCCGGCTGATTGGGTGCCCAATATTGGGATTCAAATGCCGGGGCTCAGGATTGGTTGTTTTGCCCCCACAGAATTGGGCAAGTTCCCCTCCATTCAAGAAGGTTTTTGCACCCATAATTCCACCCACAGCAGGTTCGCACCCTCTTGAATGGGAGGGAACCCGCTGTGGGAGGAACTAGAGGCTGCGCTTCAGTTTTTACTAAGACGAATTTGAGGCCTCTACGTTAATGTTTGGCCAAACAACTTCTTCCTTTTAAAAGGCCGGTATAAGTTACTTTAATCTTAAATTAAATTAAATTAAAGTAACCCATTAATTTCAATGAATTTAATTAATTTAATTCTTCATCAATTCGAACTTTTAAAGGGACGAAATGAATTTCATTGAATTTTTCATTCTTCGAAATTAATTGAATTTGACTTCACTTCCTTCCTTCTAGAAATGCTTCATTAATTGAATTTAATTTAACTTGAAGCTCCTTGAAGTTAAATTAAATTCAATTAATGAAGTTTAAAGTCCTTCCTAAAGTCATGTATTTTACCTTCCTAAAGTCATGTATTTTACTTTCAACTCCTCCAACTCCTCCCTTCGGTCGGAGTTGTCCTCACTTCGTTCGGACCCTATCGGTCGGAGTGGCCCTCCTATCGGAGGGCCCTAAAGCGTTTGAGAATTTCAATGAATTTCATTGAATTTAGCTTCATGGCCATTTTTGAGGAAAGAAAGGGCGCTTCGCCGCTTCTAGTTAAGGAAGGACTCGTTTCGAAATGACTGGTGGTGGCTCAGGCCTCTGATCGACGATGGACATTACTCAAGCTTCTATATACGTGTCTCGAGTTCGAATACGGGTTTCTCGTACGCCGGAAGAATCGGATATTGATTCTATATACGCGTTTTTCTTGTACGTTGTCCGTGTTTCTCGTACGTTCGAGTGTTTCTCGTACTTCGAACCGGTCGAAAGAGGCACAGTAGTGCCGTAGGCGTAGGACAGAGCAGCGCTCTTAGTACTAAGAATTTTAAAGGGCAGGGGGGCGCTACGCGCCCCCCGCGGGGGCCGGCAAGGCCCCCTGCCCTCCGATAGGAGGGCCACTCCGACCGATAGGGTCCGAACGAAGTGAGGACCACTCCGACCTACCGGGTCCGAACGAAGTGAGGACCACTCCGACCTACCGGGTCCGAACGAAGTGAGGACCACTCCGACCTACCGGGAGGAGTGGGAGGAGTGGGGGGAGTGGGAGGAGTGGGGGGAGTGGGAGGAGTGGGCTCTCTTTCTTACTTTTAACGAACCTTTAAAAGTCAACTTTTAAAGGGCTTTCTCACGAACTTTTCTAGGGTCCGAGCGACGCGCCTTAAATTGAATTGAAACTAAATTAAAGTAACGCTTTAAAAGGGGTCCGAACGAAGTGAGGACAACTCCGACCGAAGGGAGGGGTGGGGGGAGTTGGACCCTTTAAAGCCTGCTCCTCTAGAAGTGAAGCGGGCAGTTCCATATCATAATCCGCTAGATCATCAACCAGCATGCAAATATCGTAGTCCCCTCGCCACCTTGCCGGAATTTCGCCGGCATACACGGAATATACTTGGAAAAACACTTTTAAAGGGCAGGGGGGCGCTACGCGCCCCCCGCGGGGGCCGGCAAGGCCCCCTGCCCTCCGATAGGAGGGCAACTCCGACCGATAGGGTCCGAACGAAGTGAGGACCACTCCGACCGAAGGGTCCGAACGAAGTGAGGACAACTCCGACCGAAGGGAGGAGTTGGAGGAGTTGGTCCGAAGGACAACTCCGACCGCGGGGAGGAGGGCCGCTTTAATTTTCAATGAAATTAAATTAAAGTAACTTTACGCTGATAAAATTAGTTCTATCAACAAAGTTGTTTCCCAGAATTAGCACGTTTCCGTATGGTGCCAGTACAACTCAATCCTCTATACATCATGCGTAGAGCATGCATAAGCCAATAGGATTCTTCACTCCCCCTTTCGAGCACTGAGCGGCTGAACCCAACCCAATGACCGGTGGTCCGCACCAGACTTGTCATCAGGGGAGACCCGATGGTGGTGATGCGCAGCCTTCCTAGTATCAATTTGCATAGCCTAGCAAGCAGGCTATTTGGTATACGTTGCATGCATGGCCAGCCGCTAGTTGCTACGGATGCACCGATAGCTACCCGCTGGCCTAACCGATAGCTACCCTAATACTAGTTGTTGTTTCGTATTGGCTTTCCGGGGGAAGCGCTTACGCATCCGTATGGATTGGCTCGGATGGCTTTGGTGCGCTAACGCCGTAGCATCCATATGGATGCTATGGTTGGCGATGGTGTGCTAACGCCGTAGCATATGGATGGAGGCTATGGTTGGCGGTGGTGTGCGATAGCAGCCTAAGTCGAAGCAGTGGCGTGTTCATGCTATGCTCTAGAGGCTGCATTCGCCCGGATGATGGCACACGACTAGCGATGACCAACCGAGCCGTAGCCTCCATATATATGGATTGGCTATCGGATGGCGATGGCGCGCTAGCGCTGAAGCATCCATATGGATTGGCTCGGTTTGGGCGATGGTGTGCTAGCGCCGGCAGCCTATGGATGGATTGGTGCTATAGCGATGGTGTGCTAGCGCCTAATACTATGTGTGCATTGGCTTATGGCCGCCAGGTTAGCATACGACCGGCAACAGCCGGGTTTCGATACAGTAGCGGTTGAAGCTACTGAACACCTTATAGACAGACTCTACCACTTGTTATACGTGGCATGCATGTCCAGCCGCGAGTCGAATACCAGTGCCATTGGTTATTCGCGTCACTCACTGGCGGATTAGTTGCTAATACTGCATTCAACGTTGGTTTGGTGGACTGGCTATGGGCATAATAAGATCCAAAGGCTAGTCGACCACGTCCAAGCAGCATATGGCTATCAATATGGCCCTCATGTAGACACACCAAGCCGAGTTAGCCACTGAGGCCTCACCGACAAGAGGTTAGGCTTCCACGGTAGCACAATGTTGGGCTGGAATCAAGAACGGAATCGAATCAGATTCTATTTACGTAGCAGCTTGGCTCGGGGAGAGACCGATATTGAAAGATTTTTCTATGCTTCGTCGCTCGTCTCTCTACTACCGAAATCTCCTTTTATGGCCTTTACTTTAAAAGTGTAACTTATAATTTTCAATGAAATTAAATTAAAGTAACTTGAGGCTCTTCTGCTTTCTATCCCCATTCGCTTTCTTTTCCGCATCTCGATTGATTCATTACTGGCGGAAAGTGACTCGTACGAGTACGAGCTATCTTTCTAATCCCCATGGCCTCTGGAAGAAGCCAAAGCTTTTAAAGCGCCAAAATCACTTTAATTTACAAGACCCGACCTTTAAAGGCTAAAAGATTGTAAATTAACTTTAAAGCGCGACTTAAATTAAATTCAATTAAATTCAATACCTTTTGGGGACAGATGAGACTGATGGCATATATCACATGGTAATAATACCCCTCCCCTTCCCCCCGTCTAGAGAGCCCGGCTATAGTCCTTACTCTCCCGAAAGCTTGAAACTGATTGACCATTGATTCTGTAACAGTCATTGCTAGGAAGACTTTCATTAGCCATTAGCAGTCTACAGGCCTCCCAATAATGGTTCAGTCGTAAGGGCGACAAGTGATAGAGGACAGCGCCAACATTATCTTTATCTTCCGAGATGCGAAGAATAGCTATCTTTCACAAGTCCAGTGGTCATAAGCTTGGCTAATGAGATAAGGTAGTTGGCTTACTTCCTTCTTAGAGGACAGGTATTTTGCTGCTTATTGCGCGGTCCAGAGAGGAGAGAGTGTTGAGGATGTGAGAAAGAGATAGACTTAGATCCGGACATAGCCGTTAGAGGAAGGAAGTTGTGGAACTCTTTTCTCCTTAAATGTCTTATCAACTAAGAAAATGCCCATCATTGAAAGACTTGAATCCAGCTTTCACTAATGGACAGAGGGGATTTGAGGAAGTGGAAGAATCCGGTCCTTGGGGATACGTATGACTATTACTATAGGAAGAGCTTAGGGCTCTGTTTAACAGACATATTATAGGATATCAATCTTCAAGGGGCGAAGCGAAGAGAGTGAAGTGACCCATTGGCTATGGGGCACGGAGGGTATAACAATCAATGTAAGGGAGCGAAGTCACTTCCGGGGGAAGGGAGCTTAAATTCAAAATATTTGCAATTAATTTCATTGAATTTTGAACCACAATTGTGGGAAAACGCGCGTTTTTCCCCAACTCCCCCCACTCCTCCCTTCGGTCGGAGTTGTCCTCACTTCGTTCGGACCGTTGCGCGGGTACATTGGCGAATGTTGGGTGCCAACTTCTTGCATCGTCGGCACCATTTTGTCCCAATCTGGCTGATATTTTCTTTTAATATTTTACTGTGATAGCTATTCCCTCGACAAAACCGGGCGTAGCGCCTACAGAACCTTCGGTCCAAAGGGCACCCGGCTCCCGCTAGGGGGGGTTGGCTCATGAAGCTAGTTCCTTCCCTGTGATATAGTAGTACTATCTATCTGCTTCTCCAGACACAATATCTTGAGTACCGGTGGTGGTGACCACATCTGCTGGCATGTGATGCTTGGGCATAAAATCAGGTCCTTGTGAATGAGCAAAGCCAGGTGCTCTTATTTTACAACGATAAGGACGATTGGTTCCATTACTGACTGGAAACACACCAAATTCTCCCTTAGGTGCTTCAACTGCGGTATAGGTACAAGAAGCTGGTACAGAAAAACCTTCTGTATAAGGTTTAGAATGGTGTATTGAAGTAGAGTAGACATCTGATCTGGACCGTAGTTCTCTAGTTAGTCCGTTTTTTAGATAAGAAGGCTTGCTCCTGCTCTCCCTCAGAATCAGATTTCTCTCTCCGAACCTTACGTGATAGTTTCCTATCATAAGGCTCTCTATCTATAGATTAAGCCATTTCACCACTTTTAAAAGGGCAAGAAGCCTTTTAAAAGGGCCGTTCATAACTCGGTCGACCATTGTGCCAGTCCCGACGATGCTTAGCACATAGCAGGATCTTTTTTCAGAATAAGGCTCCCCTCTCTTTGCTAGTTCTCATTCTGGCTATCATGCCTTTTAAACCGCTTAACGTAATTAATGCGTCTCCGGATCCTAATTTAATTGAAAATTAAACGTGAAAAGTTGCTCCCCTTCTGAGAGAGAAGGGGCTTTCCCTAGACCGGAACTTTTAAAGCCGTCCCGGGTTATCAATATGACCTCCCGGGTGGTATTTCCGTCGCTCCCGGCCGGGTTTCTCCAACCTTTTTCGCCCAACCTTCTGATTGAGAAACGGCTAACGCTTTTACGAATCCCTTAAACCGCCGCTAAGCCTCTTACTTTATACTTCTTTGCGACTTTTAAAAGGTTCGCTCACATATTCTTTGAGTAGCCGGTTCGCATGGTCATAAAGATTTGAAGGTTGGGTAATTCCCAGGAAAACGCTTAGGCGAAGCTCCGGTGAAGGTTAATTCTGTGGCGCGTATGTATACGCGCCCAGAACTCGGGGTTAAGCTACGCGCTTCCCCGGCACCTGGGGTCTTCTACCCTGCCCCCTTCGAAACCTGGATGGCTAGTGTTCTTCGAACCTTGATTGGTTGAAAGAAAGATCGTTCGTTCTGCGTCTTTGGTTGGGGCAATAGAACTAACTAAGTTGTTTCCCTCAAGAGTTCCTGCCGGGGCCGGCAGGCCAACTCCTCTAAACCCCACCACCACCCATGAAGTGGGTGGGGTTTAAAGGAGTTGGGCGTAGCCGCCCAACTCCCTACCCTTGCTGGGGCCAGGGTAGCGCGTAGCGCTACCCGCCCGGGTCCGCACCCCGGCCCCTACCCCAGCCAGTGGCTAAAGCCCCACCACCACCTACAAAGTGGGTGGGGTTTAAAGGAGTTGGGCTTGCCTAAGCTCCCTACCCACCACCACCCATAAAGCGGGTGGGGTTTAAAGGAGCTTGGCGCTAGCTGAGCCGAACTAAAATGCGCTCCCGTTCTTCCCGAAATATGCGAGTTCCAGATTTTATTGCCTACCCAGTTAGATATGTAGTCCCTTCCGGGATTCGGTTGAGACCGCCGCATTATGGACTTAGTAGTTCCGGAATTTGCTGTCATATTTGGATAGCCGCCCTGTTTTGCCGAGCCGGCTATTCCGATTACAAAGTCGTCCGCGTGGACCCCTTGCTGGGGCCAGGGTAGCGCGTAGCGCTACCCGCCCGGGTCCGCACCCCCCAGGCCCCTACCCCAGCGACGTGGCTAAAGCCAACTCCTCCCTTCGGTCGGAGTGGTCCTATCGGACCAACTCCTCCCTATCGGAATTCGGAGTTTCGGAGGACCAACTCCTCCAACTCCTCCCGGTAGGTCGGAGTGGTCCTCACTTCGTTCGGACCCTTCGGCCTTTAGGCACTCGACCGATAGGGAGAGGGTCGGAGTGGTCCTCACTTCGTTCGGACCCTTCGGCCTTTAGGCACTCGACCGATAGGGAGAGGGTCGGAGTGGTCCTCACTTCGTTCGGACCCTATCGGTCGGAGTGGTCCTTCGGACCAACTCCTCCCTATCGGTCGGAGTTGCCCTCCTTCGGAGGGCCCTACAGGAGTAGGAGAAAACGCGCGCGGAGCAGCTTCGGGGCCCCCCCCCACAATAAGGGGTGGGGGGCGAAGAGAGAAAACGCGCTGTTTTCGGTAATTTAATTGAATTGAATTGAATTGAATTTAGCTTCCCGCCTCCGGTTCACCGAGGGGTCCATTGGGTCTTGGGAAGGCAAGCTTCTCACAGTCTTCGGGTGCAGAGCGCCCTTTGATACAATCTGGGGGGGCTCTATTAACCAGGGGGGTTAAAACACGGTTGGAGCGGGTTTGATAATCATCCCCCATGTACTTGTCCAGAACCCTTTTGATAGAAAGGGCGGGTACACAGTTACAGTCTCGAGGGGAGTTTTGAAAACTTGGCCTTTAAAGGCTACTTTTAGCAAATTAATTGAAAATTAATTGACGCTTGGGGAGTGCCTACCTTCGATAGTTTATTGAGTTTGTGCCCCTTTCTTTTATCGTAATACTCTGCCCCAATAGAGCGTTTTCCTATTGCCAAGGATTGTTACAGGCCACTCTTCCTGAAACGCAGATTTAGTAGGCGGACTTTTTGGGCGTTTTCCTGCTCCGCCTCTCGCCGGGGGAAGCTACCGGTCTAACGACACTCGACTAAAAGGAGAGGTTCTGGATGGGTCAGGTAGCGCGTAGCACTTCTTCTTATAGAAGGGCGGCGGCTGCCCTTTAATTTAATTTCATTGAAAATTAAAGGTTATTCAGGGTCCGAACGAAGTGAGGACAACTCCGACCCTCTCCCTATCGGTCGAGTGCCTAAAGGCCGAAGGGTCCGAACGAAGTGAGGACCACTCCGACCGAAGGGAGGAGTTGGAGGAGTTCCTTTAAAGGGCTTCAAATTCAATGAATTTTCAATTAATTTGATTCAAATTCAATTAATTTTAAATTAAACGCGACTTTATTGAATTGAAAAGTGCGCGTTTTGTCCGGAGAAAGCTAAATTTCTCGTCACTCTTGTGAGCGCTACGCCCACTGAAGTGCCGGGATGGATTGCCAAACAAAAGTGGCTTAAGTGGAAGCGCGTAGCGCTTACACCCAGGTTCGCCCCTTCTCTCCCTCTTCCCTTCGGAAAAACCGACGGCACTCGACTGAAAGGAGAGGGTCGAGTGTCTAAAGTATTTTGGTGGAAGCGATTTTAAAAGGCCTAGCTTCCTAGCTTCTTCCCGGCCCGGCTGGGGCACCACCCTGGAAGCGCCCCTTCCGTAACAAAGGGCTTCAGCCCTTGCCGTCCCCATCACCACCTACAAAGTGGGTGGTGGGGACGGCAAGGGGTGGGGGGCCTCCGGCCCCCCCCGGGCCCTTCCGGGCCAGCCTCGGCCGGCAGGCCCTTTAGTAGCCCCCACCACCATCTCTGAAGTGTTAATTTAATTGAAAATTAAGTTACTTTACGGCCCGCAGCAAGAGAACTTTAAAGTAGCGTTTTCGCAATCAAACGCACGGCGCGCTGTATAGAGTTTTGCCCTTGCGAAAACTAGCTGCTTCGGGTTCAGCGCGCTGAACCCTTTTAAAAGTAGCGTTTGATTGCTAAGCGCTGTTTTGGCTAGCGCGAAGGCCGGCCTTGCGAAGAAAACTAGCTTCTTGCCCAGCACTAATGTGCCCCCAGGGCAAATATGAATGCCCGGAGCTTTAAAATTAATTGAATTTAAGAGTTTGGAACTAACTGTCCCGAGAAAACTAAAGCGTTTCAGGGCTTTTAAAAGTCCGAAGGACCACTCCGACCGATAGGGTCCGAACGAAGTGAGGACCACTCCGACCGAAGGGTCCGAACGAAGTGAGGACCACTCCGACCGAAGGGTCCGAACGAAGTGAGGACCACTCCGACCCTCTCCCTATCGGTCGAGTGCCTAAAGGCCGAAGGGTCCGAACGAAGTGAGGACCACTCCGACCGAAGGGAGGAGTTGGAGGAGTTGGCCAACTCCGGCCGATAGGGAGGAGTTGGTCCGACCGCTTTAAAAGGGGTCCGAGGCACTTAAAGGGAGAAATGGAGAAATTTCAAGGAAATTAAATTAAAGTAACGCCGAAGGGTCCGAACGAAGTGAGGACCACTCCGACCTACCGGGAGGAGTGGGGGGAGTTGGTCCGAGGCGAGGACAACTCCGAATTCCGAAGGGTCCGAACGAAGTGAGGACAACTCCGACCCTCTCCCTATCGGTCGAGTGCCTAAAGGCCGAAGGGAGGAGTTGGAGGAGTTGGGGGACCACAAATAATTCCTAGGGAGGACTTTTAAAGGCACTTAAGGTAATTTTCTTGACTTAAGAGGTCGCCGGGCGTTTTTCCAGTTAATGGCCCAACAGGGAAGGGCCAAAATATGGGCGTTTTGGGGGAAAACGCTGTAGCGTTCACACCCCCCCGTTAGTGGTTATCTCTCACGGTCATAATGCTAATTATTTCCCTCCTTCGTGCTACCAAGTGAGTTACCCGATTTTTCACTGGGCAGGGAGAGGCGCGAATAGAAGGGAAACGCAAAGCCTAGCCCTTCTAAGCGGGGCTAACCATTCTCTCCCACCCAAGCGGAAACCGCGCCACTATAGTGTTCCCTGTTGCTTCTAAAGGCTGTCCTCTCTCGGCTGGATGTTGTTATCTAGCTGCCCGCCTACTACGAGGACTCCGTATCCCTACCTCGGATTTATCATCCTCCTGCCGGGGTCCCGTGGTTCCGTACTATTGCCTAGCGGTTTCTGGTCCCTCTTAGTGTTTCGACTCTCTGCTAGTTGAGTGGATAAGGCTGCGCTTTAGCTCCCTCCAAACTGGGACGGGAGTGTCCGGCAAGCTCGTTCTGGGGGGACTAACGCGTTTTCCACCACGATTGTGGTTCTTCCGCTTCGCGCCCCAACTCCCTACCCACCCACTTTGTAGGTGGTGGTGGGGTTTAAAGGAGTTGGGCTGCCGCCCCCTTGAACGCAGTACATTGGGATCCTGATGCACTACTACGAACGTTACCGCGAACCGCCTGCGGTGAGGCCACATTAGTGCGCTACGCGCCGGTACCTGCTGGAAAGCGCGTAGCGCTAATTCCAGAGCTAAGTGCACCCCTTGAAAGAAAAAGGTGCCAACCGCAAGTGTCGGCTTGGTTATCCTCATTAAGCCACCTACTGTCTAGCTCCCGGACACTTATTTCCGAAGGTAGAATAAAGCGCTTTGCGCTTTCTGCTCCACCCTCTTCTCATGCCGGCCCACCCAATGCTTTTCCACGTATCCTTCCGCGCCGGGATACGCTACCTCGGGATGCTTTACTCCTAACCACAGGGCCCTCCGATAGGAGGGCCACTCCGACCGATAGGGAGGAGTTGGCACTGCCAGGTCAGGACAACTCCGACCGATAGGGAGGAGTTGGCCCTCCGATAGGAGGGCCACTCCGACCGATAGGGTCCGAACGAAGTGAGGACCACTCCGACCTACCGGGTCCGAACGAAGTGAGGACCACTCCGACCGAAGGGTCCGAACGAAGTGAGGACCACTCCGACCGAAGGGAGGAGTTGGAGGAGTTGGTCCTCCGACAGGAGGACAACTCCGAATTCCGAGAGGGAGGAGTGGGTCCGATAGGACAACTCCGACCCTCTCCCTATCGGTCGAGTGCCTAAAGGCCGAAGGGTCCGAACGAAGTGAGGACAACTCCGACCCTCTCCCTATCGGTCGAGTGCCTAAAGGCCGTGGCGGGAGGAGTTGGGGGAGTTGGTTCCAAGACGGAGCTTAACCTGGGTCTCGGTCAAGAACGGCGATCTACGTTTCACACGGCGCACGATTCCATGGATCGTTTCATTTGAGATCGTGATGGAGGACATGGCTTACGATCATCAGCTTTAATCATGCCACTAGGCATTTGATTAGGGCATTGCACAATGATTCGAAGACTTTGCCGCATCTCTTCGATGCGAATACAATAACGATCATAGCAATCTCCTCTGGTACCTACTGGTACGTCAGAATCCGATTGGTCATGAACATCGTAAGGTGCTGCTTTCCGCGAATCCCAGCATACTCCTGGTTGGGATAGGTAGGCCCTTCCTTTCGTCGGGCTTTCCCATACCCCCCTGATAACTGTACGTGAAAGTTTCTCTTCATACAGCTCAGATGCATTCTCAGAGGCGCGTCCGGGCGCTTGTTGATGATGAACTTGGTTCATGCGCAAACGTACCTTTTCCAGGGGGCCCCGCAAGGTTCAGGCTAGGCCCCCCGCAATCAAACGCTAGCGTTTGATTGCGGGGGGAAGCCTTTTTAAAAGGGCTTGCCTTGCGCCTCAAATTGATTGGCGGGCCACTCGCTGCGTGGCCCCAGGAAACAACCATAACCAATAGAGTCAAAACCTTTAAAAGCGCTACATCCGCAGCGAAAGGGATGTAGTTCCGACAGGTTGAGGGGGAAACCGCGCGAAGCTAGTTTTCGGTGCGCTACGCGCGCCGAAAACTAGCTTCGCGGCTAGCAAACGGTACGTTCCGCCGTTTGCTAGAAAGTACTTTGAAGATCTCACCACCACAATCTTACAACAGACGGGCCCCAGTTTACCGCTAGCCCACTCTGTGCTTAAAGAGCCGGCCGCCTCGATCAATTTGTAGTGAAAGCCACTTTACCCAAGTAGGCCACCACCTTTCAGTGCAGGTCACGTACCCCTATCATCCGAGCTCCTCTCTCCCCAAAAAGGGTTCGGTCGGACAAAGCTTTTTGGGTCTTCCTCCACCCACATCTCGTTACGTGCTGCCCTTGCGGACGCACCTCCATATGGATAAATATGGGTTTACCATGTTCCATTAATAGCACTTAACTTATGCCGATTCTTAGGACCGTGCTCTACCCCGGTGAACTCATGTGGTTTTGACGTGCCCAGAGGCCAGAGGCGGATCCGTTCACAGTCTGTCGGACTAAAGTCGAAGGTGGCCTTTCTGCCTTTCCCTCCATGCTTTCCTGGGCTTATACACATTTGCTGTAGCTGCCTCCCCTTCAGCTCACCCTAGCCCCATATTGAGGCTGCCCGTAGGTAATTCCCAAGGCTTCACACCTTTCCGCGTGCTTGAGTAGGGTCAGGCAGAAACGCCCGATGGGAACTTCCCCCATATTGCTATCAAGGTCTTCATGTCGCACAACCTCTTAACATTACACCACTGAATCCCCAATCCAAAGCTTGCTCTGCAGTGACAGTCCCAATATCCACTAATCATTGTTTCCGAATACGGTTGTTGGTTAACATTTCTTCCAATTCGTCAATACGAGAAGCGAATTCTTATGTAAATAAAAAGATATCTTCACTTAAGCCCAAAGGCAGATCTTGTGCCACTCCACCTGGTCATATATAACTGGCATGCATCCTGGCTCCCGATACTCTTTCATAGAATTCTAAAAGTTTTTCTCACTCCTCAAAAGCCCACGGGAACGGAGTTGATGCTCCCGCATCCATAGCATGAGTAGTTAAAGCAAGTGAATGGTTTAAGATTCGAGTTATTTCACGAAATAACACTCGTATATACTGAGCTCGTAATGGGACCTCACAATTACAAAGTCTCTCTACAGCTAAAGAATAAGCGTGTTCTTAGGCCATCATAGGAACATAATCTAAACAATCAAAATAAGGTAAAGCTTGAAGATACGTTTTATACTCGATCAATTTCTCTGTGCCTCTAGTCGGGTAGGCTAGGTTTTCTAGGTGAGCTCCCCCCTAAGAACCGTACGTGCAAGTCTCTCCGCGTACGGCTCACGCCATTTATTACAGGCGGGAAGCGCTAGGCTTCCCTAGAGGGAAGAACCACCACCTACAAAGTTGGTGGGGTTTAAAGGAGTTGGCCTCCGGCCCCTACTAAGGCACCCGCGAAGCGTACGCAGCGCGCCTTCGGCACGGCATGTGGAATAGGTTTATTACCGGCAAGGGAAGCAGCCTCCCACGGACGACCCCCGCCGGAGCCGGGAAGCGCTTAGCTAAGTAAAAGCTCCCGCGCCTTAAGAAACCTTGGGGGCCGGGTGGGGTGGGGGGCCTCCGGCCCCCCCGGGCTGGCCCGAAGGGTCCTCCGATAGGAGGACCACTCCGACCGAGAGGGAGGAGTTGGGCCTTTAAAAGTCTCGGCCTCTCCCAATGACCACTGAATACCGCCCCCCCCCCTTGCCCAGCATTCATTCGCTGGTGAAATGTCTTCTGTTTGGTAGCTTGGAAATGCGCAGTGAAATTGGGACTGCCGCCTCTTTCTGTCACTTTATTCCAGTCGTGGCACTTCATGGAGTGGGCCCCTATCTATGGGGGAGAAGGTTAAACATATTCTCCCGTAGGCAGCGCTACCGCCGTAAACCTGCGGCCTTGGAAACGGGATCGGGTCCAACCACAGCAGTAAGGCCGGCTGGCTCCCCATTCTCGCCTCTTCAGCTTGGACGAAATGGAATCGGCCTTTCCATTCCCGTCAAATGACCCGGCCTCCCCGAAGTTGCTCTTGACCGTCCTATGCTCCTGTAGCTCCGCCGGTTACCGTCCCCGCTGCTGGGTGGTTTTTACTTTCCCTATCTTTCGGCGCAGGCGCGGTTAAAAGGGCCTACCACGCACGCTTCTTCGCGCCTGCGTCTTCGCTGGACAGTCCTTGCCAGTAGTGCCATCCTCCCTGACCTGAGGATTCGGGTTGTCCCTTGCGGTTAGCCTACCCATTCCAACATGGGACAAGTGTGAGTTGAAATAGGACCCCAGGCCGGTTACACGTTCCACTGTGCCGAGATGCGGAGGGTGCTGGTCGTGATAATCACCCCGCGGGGTATGCGCTGCCCTTGACGGGCACTCCAGGACCCGCCGACGCTTCGTCTCCGAGAAACCCCGGTTCTGGCGCAACCAACCGGAGTGGGGGACTAAATAAGGTCCTCCGTGGGCACCCCTACCTAAAGGGGTAGCGCGTAGCGCATTTTAGTGAAACAACCTTTAAAAGGGGTCCGAGCGAAGCGAGGGCCCTGGCCGCCCCCTTCTATAGAAAGGGGAAGCGCATAGCACCCCACACCGACGACGCTGCGCGTTTCCCGCCTCCGCCCACAAGAGCCCACCATTTCTCCCCAGGGGAGGTTTTTTAGGCCTCCAGTGTGGATAACGGGGTCTTCAACAAAGTGCGCTACGCGCACTAATAGTGCGGCAGGGAAGCCCGGCAGGCTTGCCTGGCCACCCTCACGACCTGGAACCCTTCTTTCCCTCTCACGGTTCGCCTCACTTGAGTTGCTCGACCTTTTTTTTCCCGGTGCTTATGACGCGGGAGTTGCCTCCATGCGCCACCCGTTAAGGGAACGAGCAGGGCATAGCTAGCGGCATAGTAGGATATGCCAACTCGGCGGCAGCAGCTTCGTGCCGCACTGGAGTAATCCAATATGCGGTTCCGCACGTTCTACCACTTCTCCATTCGTTTCCGATACTGATCATGAAACACCATGAGCAGCAGGGTGTTGGGGTCCGGAGTTCGAGGTAAAATTCTTGATTTGTTTGTTGAAAGCCATATCGAATCTTGTTTTTTCCACCAGCCCACGACCGGACTTGAACCGGTTCAGTTTCCCGGTACATCATGGGAATGCTCTGCCGGAACCAAAAGTGCTCAGCGGACAGTTGTCATAACAGGTAGCTTTTTGTCTCACCGGAAGGAAACGTACTTAACCAAAAGTCTATAAACGAACATGGTAGATGCGCTTCTTAGCTTGGCTGCTTCGCACCTGGAGAAAGCTAAAGGGCTACTACTTAGCCATACGACGAAGAAGCCACTATCGTCCCGGGTCATAATTGTTTTGGCGGCCTCTTCACCAACATTGTGACGACTCGGGGGATTAATGGGAAGTAGCCGGAGTAGATATTTTCGGTGGGTAGACAGAGGTATGGGTATTCACTCCTATAGTAATGATTCTCGGTGGACGGCGACAACAATCGGGGTGGGTAGCTCACATTTGCGTCTATATACACGATTCTCGGACTAGCCTTTAAAAGTCGTGAAGGTTTAAAATTAATTGAAACTAATTTACTTTAATAAATAGCAACTTTGAATTAAATTACAGGCCTAAGTAACCTTTAATTTTCAATGAAATTAAATTAAAGTAACCACGGTCCGAGCGATAGCGAGGACAACTCCGACCGATAGGGTCCGAACGAAGTGAGGACCACTCCGACCTACCGGGAGGAGTTGGAGGAGTTGGACCTTTTAAAGGCCTTTTAAAGGCCCCAGAAACAAACACGTAGATAGATGCCTTCGATAAAACGGGGACTTTTCAACGCTTGAAATAAATTAAGTGGGTGCCTAGCGTTCAAGCGGGCGGGAGCGCTACGCACTTTCAAGGCTAGGCAGCACTTTCAAGTTGGGGGCATGTAGCGCTGCCGCCGGGGCATAGCGCTTGGGCGGGGCGCGTATAGCGCTGGGGGAGGCTAGCTTCCACCCTCTTCCGGCCCCCTCGTCCCTTCCATTTCATTTGGGCCTCCTTCACCTTTCCCCGCAGTGGAAGCGCTACGCGCAATCGAAGGCATCTATCTACGTGTGTGAATGGGAAATCGAGAATCCCAAAAAACCTTTTTTCTGGAATTAGTAATGAATCAGATATACCAGTGACAGCTGCTACTCCGGCATAGGATTCTGAGGCAGTAGATTGATTCGGAAAGGGAGGGTTTCATGACCCAAACTCTCTCCCGGCGGACGAGTGCTTCTCAACAAAACCGTCACTCGCTGGGGTGGTAGTGTGGCGGGTGAAGCATGTAGAGGCTTTGGTACAAGTATCACATATGCTGCATAGTTGCTAGGGTGCATAGGGGAAGGACACTCAACAGAGAGAGGGATCCTGAAGGTACGGAGACGCGAGGACCTTAGTACCCAGGCCGAGGGATGATATCGTCACATAGCGGGATCCTTATGAAACCCCTTCGATGGGGCCGCCTACCGAAACCTACCTCCTTTCGATGGGGCCAAACCAACTCCTCCAACTCCTCCAACTCCTCCAACTCCTCCCTTCGGTCGGAGTGGTCCTCACTTCGTTCGGACCCTTCGGCCTTTAGGCACTCGACCGATAGGGAGAGGGTCGGAGTTGTCCTCACTTCGTTCGGACCCTTCGGTCGGAGTGGTCCTCACTTCGTTCGGACCCTATCGGTCGGAGTTGCCCTCCTATCGGAGGGCAGGGGGCCTTGCCGGCCCCCGCGGGGGGCGCGTAGCGCCCCCCTGCCCTTTTGAAACCTACCTTCTTTCCTAACAGACTCCATCCTCAATGGTAACCGTTGACGAACCACCAGAAGAACGCTCGATAGGAAAGGGTAGTGGGAACAAAAAGACTAAAGGCCATTCTGCTTTTAGTAAACTAACCTATCATTGGTCGTTTAGTACGAGATCGCTTCACACCTCTTTAAAAGGGTTTTCCGCGAGTATAGTAGGGGCTTTCATCACAGCCGAAGGCTGTCTATGCAGAGTGAATCCGACCTTCAGGGTCGCGTAGCATAAGCTACCGATTAATAACGCTCCCGGAGCATTCGTTTGCTACAACCCTTCCAAACCCAGTACCTTCGGGAAAAGATGGCCACTAATTTTCAATTAATTTAAACGCTCTTTTAATTAATGAAAAGTACTTTAATTTAATTTCATTGAAAATTAAAGTAACAACACTTTAATCTAATTTCATTGAAAATTAAAGTATCTTGCGCTCCCGATAAGACCCGCTGCGCCTCGGCTACCAGATCCAGATCCTGCAGCCTGGCGTTAGCCCAGATCCAGTAGCCGCCCCATGTACATGTTGTATGCAAGCGGGTGTAGAGATCGCCTTAGCCTACCTTAACGAATTGTCCGGTTAGTTGGGTTCCGGGTTCCGTGGGTCATTGGGACAACCCCGCAAAACGCCGGGAAATGGATAGAATTCAGGGCTATTTCTGGAGCATTCTCCGACCCTTCCCTTCTGCTCGAAGCTTCGCGGAAAAAAAGCCAAAACAATTCTATTTACTGAAATCCCAGTAGTAACGGAACTGAAAGTGATTCTGTGTAGTGTTAGGGAATTCTTTCCCTTTAAAGCGCGGCATTTTCCAATGGATTCCGGAATCCAATGGATTATTTCGGTATTGGAACTTCGAAGTCCTAAAGTGAGACACTTTAAAGTTGAACGGTTAAATCCAATGAAATTCTTGAAAGTCCGGATGAAATTCTTGAAAGTCCGGATGAAATTCTTGAAAGTCCGGATGAAATTCTTGAAAGTCCGGCGTCCGGAGGGGATTCTTTAATTTAATTTAATTGAAAATTAAAGTAAACTCAGGCTGGAAGGTTTTTTCGCGGCACCTGCCCGATAAGGTGGAGCGCCCCTTCCTGGCCCGGCCTTTTAAAAGGCCTTTTAAATGCTTGCCTTTTAAGGGTGTGGTGCCCACCTAGCAGTTGGGTGTACGGATGTGGGTGTGAAGCGCTTCATCCTTTACGGGGTGCTCGGGCGCGTGCGCTACGCGCTGTCAACGGTGGTGGGTGGCCATAGGCCCAGGGCAAGCGCTTGTCGTGGGTGGCTATAGCCCCTTAAAAGGCAAGCGGCTTATTGTGGGTGGCCATAGCCCCAAGAACCAGCCTCGCACGAGTTTTGAGTGGGGTGCCAGACTTGGGCTAGCCTAGTCAATGAGGGGGCCTTGAAGGCCTTTCTGGGGAGAAATGGGAGGGAAAGGTAATGGGAGGGAAGGGAAACACTTTGAAAGTTTCACTTTGAAGCTCTTTAAAGCCACTTTCAAAGTGTGAGTTGAAATAGGACCCCAGGTTCATTTTCGAGGGAAGCGCGTAGCGCTGCCCAATGTAGCTTCAGGGTCTGGTTTCTCCCTGCGGTAATTCACGTATATAGAGAGGTCATTCGGGAAAGGCGGTACGTTGTACCCCTCTGGGAGGGAGCGGACTCTCACTCCTCTCGAGAGAGAGCAGAACGCGCAACCACAAGCTTGCCGGCCCGGGGCCCCTGCCCTGCTAGGACCTTCGGACCCGTCGGTCGAGTGTCGTCCCGCTAGGATGACCCTCCACCTTGTGCCGAAGGCCGATAGATAGGCACTACTAATGTGCTCGTGGTTGTTACCGCCTATGGAGTATAGCCAAGCGGTAAGGCATCGGTTTTTGATACCGACACGCAAAGGTTCGAATCCTTTTACTCCAGGATCCGCCATTTTGAGGCGCTGGTGGTACCTTACGCCGGGCCAGCGCCCCACCCTTGGGGGGTAGCGCGTAGCGCCCGGCGGCAAAGGCTTCCAGGGTCGAACCATTCACTAGCAAATTCCCAAGTTTCCATTGGGCCCTTCCCCCTTCACTAGAAAGGCTTTCAAGGTCCCCATTCCCCTTCCCTCCCATTCCCTAGAAAGCCTCCAAGGCCGTTTCCCTCCAGCTTTCAAAGTGTTTCCCTTGCTTAGGCGGACGGACCCGTGGCACTGTCGATGAGGTGCTCACTATCGGTCCCGGGCAGAGAGGGAAGTCGAGTAGAGAGGGAAGACTTTAAAGGGCCTGGCAGCTTTTAACGAAAGAGAGTGGTGCTATAGAGATGCCCGGGAGGGAGAGAGAGCCGTTTCCACCACCCTAGGACGATGTATCTTATACACTAATATCGGAAGTTGGTTGCCGGACGAGTGACAGAGGAAACCCGTCTCACTAACTAGACTCGAATCCCAACTCCAATCCCCGGCACCTCATTCCCTTGGCATTGAAGGTATCGAATCTTTCACAAGAAACACGTATATAGACAAGAAAACGTCCTTTCAAATGCTCGCTGCTTAGCCACTGGAAGGGGAAGACAGCACCCGCCATGTACAAGGTGCTGCGTTAAGCCCTCGGCTACTACCTCCCTAACCTCCAGAAACATCTAATGAAGATCCCCCGGCAGAACAAGAAGGAAACAAGAACCCCGAGAGAGGCTTCCTCCTATGGTGGCTATGGAGAAGTCCAACTACCTACCCACCTGTGGCGACCATAGGCTTTACTTTTGTGCCAGATTCTAGGGCCGGTGGTTGCGTCCCGGTTTTACGATCTTCCGAGTCAATTAAATTAAAGTAACCTTAAAGATACTTTAGTTTAATTTACCCGGAAATCAAGGAATCTTCCGCTATAGCGTTCCATTGGACGATTTGATGATTTCCCGAACAAGGAATCTTGTCAGCAGCCTCCCCACCCACCACTATATATATAGATTTTGGAAAACTAGTGAGTATCCCAACTACGTAGGGCGGGGGCCGAAGAGATGTGGTGGCGCCACCTAGGCTCTCGAAAGAAAACGAAGGCAACTCAATTGAAAGTAGTTTTACTTTAATTTTCAATTAAAGTAAAAAGTCTTTGTAACTTTAGCCTTCGAACTTTAGCGCTTTCGAAAGCAAAAACAACTCAATATCATCCACCGCACCCTTAAAAAAAGCACCTTCGAAGGGAAAGCGCTTCCCCCCAACTATACTACCCCCTACCCCACTGGTAGGTCGAACAGGGGACTAACACGCCTAAATCGAAGCCGAATTGCCGCAGAAGAAAGTTGTTTTGGAATCCTTACCCTCTCCCTCCCTTCGGTCGGGTAAGTGGCGTAGCCCGACTACTGATTGGGTAAGAAAGGCAGATTTACTTACCTTTAAAGGGAAGAACCGTGAATACTTTAATTTAATTTCATTGAAAATTAAAGTATCTTCCGCCTAAAGTGTCAAAAAATCCCGGGAAACTCAAGAAAAAGTCCGTTTTTGGGTGCTTCCTTAGGGAAAACCCAAGAGTGTCGAAAAAACCCGGAAAACCATTGAACTTCCTCCGTTTTTGGGTCTTCCTTAGGGAAAACCCAAGAGTGTCGAAAAAACCCGGAAAACCATTGAAAATATAACCTTGAATTTTCAATTCGGATTTTCGAACAGACCACCCCTATACCTGGAAAAGGAGGAAACGCGCCCGGCGACTTTAAAGTGGCGAGGAGCTTCTTTCGAGGCTGGCTACCGGCAGTGGCAGCTAACCAGTAGCACTCAAGCTCTGTGGGGTAAGGGGCGATAGTTTTCGACACCCTCGACCACTCGGAGCAAGCAGAAATTGAATTGAATTGAATTGAATTTAGAAGTAACCTTTAATTTTCAATGAAATTAAACCGGGTAAAAATTGACTTTAATTTAGCTAGCCGGGCTGGTGAGCTAGGAGAGGTGGGGGAGGGGGTTCCAAGAGAGAAAGAGAGGGTGAGAGAGATTGTAAGGATTTTGCTGGATCCAGTTCAGTTGTTTCGGTTCCCTGTACCGCCGCCTGTTCGCAAAGCTGTAGAGCGGGAGTTGGGATGCCGTAGCCGGCTCGGGTCCCGCCTGGCCGTGGCGGCTAAGCAGGGCATAACCGGTAGATAGATAGGTCCAATCTCCCTATCGGTCGATGGCATGGAATAATGGTGAGTGGCGGGGTGGTCATATCGATACTCGGTATACACTACTCGAGTGTAAAGTAACTTGAATTTTCAATTAATTGAAAATTCAAGGTTCTTATACTTTAATTTTCAATTAAAGTAAATTAAAGGCGCATTCAAAGTACTTTAATTTTCAATGAAATGAAATTAAAGGCCGATTTCTTTCGCTGCCAAGGAATAAGAGAAGGCCCTACTAGACCACCGGCCGACCGTAGGTCCTGGGGCGGTAGCGTTTCGAACTAGATCTTCTTATTCCGAAGCAGTGAAGCGAATTCAAAGAACCTTTAATTTCATTTCATTGAAAATTAAAGGTTCTTTAGTTTTCACCTCTTACTAATTCTGGAGTTAGGTAGAATGGAAGGCCACTTGCACGTGTGGGAACAGGGGGAGGGCCCGTTAATACGCTGCTGCTGCTGTTATTGACCCTAGCACGGCTATTGACCTATTTGCCGCTTAAACGGTTGGACGATACAGAGGTATCTTTCTTTCTTTACAGCGGATACTGAGGTTGAAGGGCAGGGGGGCGCTACGCGCCCCCCGCGGGGGCCGGCCAGGCCCCCTGCCCTCCGATAGGAGGGCCACTCCGACCGATAGGGTCCGAACGAAGTGAGGACCACTCCGACCTACCGGGTCCGAACGAAGTGAGGACCACTCCGACCTACCGGGTCCGAACGAAGTGAGGACCACTCCGACCTACCGGGAGGAGTGGGAGGAGTGGGAGGAGTGGGGGGAGTTGGAGGAGTTGGTCCGAAGGACCACTCCGACCGATAGGGTCCGAACGAAGTGAGGACAACTCCGACCCTCTCCCTATCGGTCGAGTGCCTAAAGGCCGAAGGGTCCGAACGAAGTGAGGACCACTCCGACCGAAGGGAGGAGTTGGAGGAGTTGGAGGAGTTGGCCAGTTCCTGAGTCAATTGAATCAGTTATTGAATCAGCCTTCTAAATGCAGAGAGAAATGAATCCATCGCGACAGAGCGCCCAATTAACACCTAACTCGGGTAGCCTCCGCATCCAGGAGTGGGTATCAGACAGAAGGCGTTTCTTCAGTGATTCCGGTGGATCCACGGATTCACGTAGGTAGTGCCGGCAGCAGGTCCTACGCACCGGGCATTAAAGCATGTGGTGGCGTTAGCCAGGTCTTACGGAACCGGGTAGGCTTCTTTTTCAGAAGCATTTCCATCAAAGTCAAAAACACTACGATGGATCCGGTTCACCGCTTTAAAGTCTTTGCCGGATTTCAAGAAATGGTCTTCTAAATCGATCCGCTGAAAATATTCTCTATGCCACCTCAAGATCCGCTGCAATCAGTATCCGCACCTAAATATCCGCTGTAAAGCCAGCTCATGTTGAGCAAGAAGGAATGAGATGTTGAGCTGCCGTCCTAGGCTTCAGGGACTGCATCGGATACAGTAACATCAGGTAAGGCCCTATCCGACCTATTCTCCAGTAACCATTACCACCATAGCATAGACTCTCAGGACGTACAGCTCTATCTTCGTATTTTCAGCGGATCTTACAGCGTATTCATAGCTGTTGAACACCATTGAATTGGAGAGAGAATCGCAAATCTACTCTATCCACCTCAGTATCCGCTGTAAAGAAAGATACCTCAGTATCCGCTGTAAACACCTCACCGCTGTAAATCTAATATCCTCACCGCTGTAAATCTAACTGCAAAAATAGCTTCTCAATTTTTCTTAGCACTGCGCAAGAAGAAGGGACCATCTTAGCTGCATTAGTTAGTGGAAGCGCATTTAATTTAAATTCAATGAAATTCCCATTCACGAACTTTAAAGGCGTGAAATAGAAGGATGGCCACAATAATGTCGAAGGTAGGCCAAGCCAGCAAGCAAGGGCAGGGGGGCGCTACGCGCCCCCCGCGGGGGCCGGCCAGGCCCCCTGCCCTCCGATAGGAGGGCCACTCCGACCGATAGGGTCCGAACGAAGTGAGGACCACTCCGACCGAAGGGAGGAGTTGGAGGAGTTGGTCCGAAGGACCACTCCGAATTCCGATAGGGAGGAGTTGGTCCTCCGACAGGAGGACAACTCCGACCCTCTCCCTATCGGTCGAGTGCCTAAAGGCCGATAGGGTCCGAACGAAGTGAGGACCACTCCGACCGAAGGGAGGAGTTGGAGGAGTTGGTCCGATAGGACCACTCCGACCCTCTCCCTATCGGTCGAGTGCCTAAAGGCCGATAGGGTCCGAACGAAGTGAGGACCACTCCGACCGAAGGGAGGAGTTGGAGGAGTTGGCAAGGCACGGCCTTCAAGGCACATCAGTGAAGCGCTTGCGCTTCTTCTTCCCCACCCTACACATGCCGTGCCCTTCTCTCTGCCGGGGGGCGTGTGCCGATAGGCACGGGTTCTTTGTGGGCCGGAAATTCTGTACGTGGCCTAGATAAGCACGGGCTAGCGGCGCTCGTTGGAGGGTGGTGCTTGGGGCTAGGGGCAGCGGCAGCCTCACCTGCTAGGTGCCTCGCGCTTTCCCTTTGAGGATAAGAGGGCGCTAGATAGGCTTAGGCTCTGCTTGCTCACTTGGTGAAAATGGTAAACACGACAGACTTAAAATCTGTTCCATTGAAAGGGTTATCGGTTCAAGTCCGATAGTGAGCATTTTTAGTGCTTGGTTAAATTGGCGCGCTTAGGCTTATGTTCCATTGAAAGGAGCGCCCGATAGCCAGCAGTAGATTAGTGTATTCCGATCAATGTCGAAGATTCTTCTGATCCCGGCGCCCCCCTAAACCTTCCAAAAGGAACTCCTATTCGAGAGGATTTTTCATAAGGATTAAGGCCCAACTCCTCCCTAACGGCCTTTAGGCACTCGACCGATAGGGAGAGGGTCGGAGTTGTCCTCACTTCGTTCGGACCCCTTTTAAAGCGTTACTTTAATTTAATTTCAATGAAATTTCTCCCTTTAAGTGCCTCGGACCCCTTTTAGAGCGGTCAGACCAACTCCTCCCGGTAGGTCGGAGTTGTCTTCCAACTCCTCCCGGTAGGTCGGAGTTGTCCTCGCCTCGGACCCGCCCTCCGGCAGGAGGACAACAAATTTGACGGCAATTCAATCCAATCCAATTCAATTAATTTGACGGCCTTAGAAGTTACTTTAATTTAATTTCATTGAAAATGAAAGGATTTTCCCTTTAATTTAATTTCATTGAAAATGAAAGGATTTTCCCTTTAATTTAATTTCATTGAAAATTAAAGTAACAACATTGAATTTCATTGAAAATGAAAGGATTTTCCCTTTAATTTAATTTCATTGAAAATGAAAGGATTTTCCCTTTAATTTAATTTCATTGAAAATTCAAGTAACCAGAAAAAACTTGAAAGTTCTGAGTTTAGTCCCATGCACGTGTCCAACACGTGATAGGGGTCTATCGTCGCCCAGAAAGCTTTTTTCAAGGGTCCGAACGAAGTGAGGACAACTCCGACCCTCTCCCTATCGGTCGAGTGCCTAAAGGCCGAAGGGTCCGAACGAAGTGAGGACCACTCCGACCGAAGGGAGGAGTTGGAGGAGTTGGAAATGTGCCATCTTGCCTCAAAACCCTCTCCCGTGCACGGTCATGCGCAGATGCGACAAACTGAATTCTAGAAAGCTAAACTGCGAGACTCGCAACAGAAAACGACGTTTTCTATCTACAAATTTGATTTGCGGCTCTTCTAGGAAGAGGAAGCGCGCAAACCTGGTTCCGGTCAATGTAGGGACGAAGAAGCGCAGTTAGCCCTAAACGACTACCTGCGAAGTAGCGGAGCCTATAGCCCCGTGAGTGGGCCCCCCGTGCCAACAAAAAGGGGACTAAGTCAGGTTGTTTGGTCTGGGTCCCTCCGTGGATCCGGCAGGATTTAGTTTCCGACCAATCGGAGAAAAATTTCTAAGTAAAAACCAGATAACTAGTCAATGGGGGCCTTGAAGGCCTTTCGTGCTACGCACTTGAAGGCTGCAGGACACACTCCCTTCAAGCCTTGATGCTCAGGAAAGTGCTGCCTCTGACCCTGGCATTAAGGAAGAGTATCCCATTCGTCTAGGAGTAAGTACGGAGTCCCTTCAGAGTCCAGACACTCTGTCGCGAGTCTGGCAGCCAGTCTCCAGTGGATACAGAGCATACTGTGTTGGCCTCGAAATGTTTTCGGAACCGAAGACACGAGAGCGCTACGCGCGTGGAAGAAGCGCGTAGCAATCGAAGGCATCCATCTACGAAAGGGTGTTATTGGCGCCTATACCAAAGCTGTGAGGCGATTGTCTCGGGACTGTTGGCAGGGTTAAAATACATGACTTTAAAGTGAAAATACATGACTTTAAAGAAAGCTTTTTAAAGGGCTCAATTACTACCTAGGCTGCCGGGCTGGCATCACTCACTAGTTCGGCTTTTTGGCTGAATAAACACTAGGGGCTGGGTGGGAAGGTCGTGGCGAGTAAGGCTTGTGCGAGAGAAAGCTAGGGGATTTTCAATTAATTTAATCAAATTCAATTAATTTTCAATTAATTGAAAATTAATTGAATCCTTATTGAGAAGTTCGCTGTAGAAAGAAAAATTTCTCAATTTTTCTTTCTACAGCGCGCTGTAGAAAGAAGCCAAAAGTTGAACCGTTGAAAGAACCGGCCTAACTAAGCTTAAGCCATTGAAGTCTCAGACCTTTAAACTAGCCGCCCTCTTGACCCTCGGGCTTAAAGCCAGGTTGGATTGGATTGAAGGATTGGACGGGTTAAATAAGCGGTAGTGACCCGCCGTATTGCCGCATCGTTCTTTTGATCTTGGCCTAGCCGCCTCTTGTATTGCCCTTGAGCTTGACCACCTTCTCGGATTCTTTAACCGGGAAGCGCCGGTAGCCCAGCACCTGACCCCCTCAGGCCCTTGCCTCTTGACTCAGGCCCAACCGGCGCTCATCGGTAAGGACTCCAGTACCTGAATGAGTGGATTTTTTGCCCGGAAAGCGCTCATCAAGGACCCCAGCAGGCCCAGCCTAGTTGCCACACTAGTACTGGACCCCTCTTGCCCTTGCCTCTTGACTCAGGCCCTTGGAAGTAGGGTTTGGGTTGCCGGACTTGGACTGGCGACTGGCCATTCAAATCGCCTAAATTCATTGAAAATTAATTCGTTTGAAAGTAAATTAATTGAAAATTAATTCGGTTTATTTAATTTAAAATTAAAGTACCTTCTAGGTAAATTGCCGAACCCCTTCTTCTAAAGTGGAAAGCGCGTAGCGAAATAAGTGTGTTACAGGAAAGTGCGTAGCGCGAACCGCCTAAGTGGCCTAAAGGCCGGAGGGGTAGTGGGTGGAGATTTGGTAATGGTTCGGCCCCCTCTCCGGGCACTACTTCGCTTTCCTACAACTCTGTAGGTCCTAGGCTACCAACTGCAGGGGCCTGTTACGATAGGCGAGGGAAATCACGCGTACATGGGTTCAGACGCTTCAGAAGTATGCATTTTTCTCTAAGAAAATGACCATAGGCTTTTTCAAAGGGCAGGGGAGGCTCTTTGGAGAAAGGGTGGCGGGGCTTTTAAAAGACAGAAAACGCAAGAGGCTGTGACTACTCTGAGCTTCGTGAAAAGCTAGGGTTACTTTAATTTAATTTCATTGAAAATTAAGCTGTTTTTTCAACTTATAAAGCCAACTCCTCCCTCTCGGAATTCGGAGTTGTCCTATCGGACCAACTCCTCCCTCTCGGAATTCGGAGTTGCCCTCCTATCGGAGGGCCAACTCCTCCAACTCCTCCCACTCCCCCCACTCCTCCCTTCGGTCGGAGTGGTCCTCACTTCGTTCGGACCCGGTAGGTCGGAGTGGTCCTCACTTCGTTCGGACCCTTCGGCCTTTAGGCACTCGACCGATAGGGAGAGGGTCGGAGTGGTCCTCACTTCGTTCGGACCCTATCGGTCGGAGTGGTCCTTCGGACCAACTCCTCCCACTCCCCCCACTCCTCCCACTCCCCCCACTCCTCCCACTCCTCCCGGTAGGTCGGAGTGGTCCTCACTTCGTTCGGACCCTTCGGTCGGAGTGGTCCTCACTTCGTTCGGACCCTTCGGTCGGAGTGGTCCTCACTTCGTTCGGACCCTTCGGTCGGAGTGGTCCTCACTTCGTTCGGACCCTTCGGTCGGAGTGGTCCTCACTTCGTTCGGACCCTTCGGTCGGAGTGGTCCTCACTTCGTTCGGACCCTATCGGTCGGAGTGGCCCTCCTATCGGAGGGCAGGGGGCCTTGCCGGCCCCCGCGGGGGGCGCGTAGCGCCCCCCTGCCCTAAGAACCTTTCATTGAATTTCATTGAAAATTAAGAATTCTGTTGCGAAGAAGTAAAATAATTGAGTATATTGGAATTCTCGTAGATAGATGGAGCACATTGGAATTCTCAAGTCAGTGGGCCTTCGCCAAGCTTTGCTACGCGCTATGTGAGCTCTCTACTTACTTCGATCAGTGGTGGGTAGAAGGCGCTTATGCGCACCCGGGCCTCACGTAGGTACCCTTACCACTAGGCACTACGCGGGTACAGGTGGGAGGCCAGCCGTGGGGTACCTACCTAGGCTAGCCCCACACTTGGCCAGCTTTGCTACGCGCTATAGGCACCGCCTAGCAGAGCTTCCTATTTACTCCGATTAGTGGGCACAACGGCGCCTGACCCCTTTTATAGAAGACGCGCTTTCTTGACCTCCCCTGACCACATAGCGCGTAGCGCACCCACTAGGCGCATACACCCTCTTAGGCGCCAAATAGGTTAAAGCGCTACTAGTTGGGCTAGCATACCTAGCGTAGCGACCACTAGGCGCGTAGCCTAGACACCCACAACGTAGCGTGGCCTTTCTCCCACTTACCGATAGGGCCACATAGTAGCGACCCCTAGTTGGCGCGTAACACGCACCCCACGCCGGCCCCCTTGACCACTATGCATAGCACGTAGCGACCCCCGGACCACATTGAATTGTGCAGGGCGGGTCGGAAATTTATTAACTACCAAAGTGTAGAATAAGCCAAAGTGTAGAATAAGCCAAAGTTCTCAACCCTTTTATAGAAGACGCGCTTTCTTGAAAGCTGCGTTAATAACCTTTAATTTTCAATGAAATGAAATTAAAGGTTCTTTCTTTAAGTTGTAAATTTTAGTAGAATAAGCGATTGGACTTTCACTAGGCGGCGCGTAGCACCACTAGTAGTGACGTGTCCCGTACGTGCCACTACTAGTACCCCTCACTAGCTAAAGTAACTTATAATTTTAAATTAGATTAAATTAAAGTACTTTCAAGCTGCCGGGCGGCCGGAAAAGCAGAAATGAGGCAATAAGGGTCCGAGCGAAGCGAGGACAACTCCGACCGAAGGGTCCGAACGAAGTGAGGACCACTCCGACCTACCGGGTCCGAACGAAGTGAGGACCACTCCGACCTACCGGGAGGAGTTGGAGGAGTTGGAGGAGTTGGAGGAGTTGGCGGTAAAGAAGAGTTTTTTCCCTTTCCCGGAGTCCCTTTACTCACACAACTAGGCAACTTTAAAAGCTGCCGTTCCCTTACAACCAATACAGTTAGTTCCCTTTCCCTTTCCCGGGTCTCTAATGGGCCTTTAGGTTTCCGGGGTTTGAAGGTTCGAAACAAACCACAGGGGTAAAGTACACCACTATAATGCTTAAAGGGGGCCTTAAAGGCCGCTGCAAAGAAGGAGAATCTGCTGCGAGGGAGAATCCGAGGTGCAAAGAAGATTCTGTTGTTGAATCCGCTGTTGAGCTGCTTTAAATTCATTGAATTTCATTGAAAATTAAAGGTTCTTAGGACTTAAAGGCAGCTTTAATTTTCAATGAAATTCAATGAAAAAGTCTTTGTAACTTTGAATGCGCCCCCCTTAAAGTTGTTCAAGGAATGAGAAATAAAATCCCAACTCCTCCAACTCCTCCAACTCCTCCAACTCCTCCCGGTAGGTCGGAGTGGTCCTCACTTCGTTCGGACCCTTCGGTCGGAGTGGTCCTCACTTCGTTCGGACCCTTCGGTCGGAGTGGTCCTCACTTCGTTCGGACCCTTCGGTCGGAGTGGTCCTCACTTCGTTCGGACCCTTCGGTCGGAGTGGTCCTCACTTCGTTCGGACCCTTCGGTCGGAGTGGTCCTCACTTCGTTCGGACCCTTCGGTCGGAGTGGTCCTCACTTCGTTCGGACCCTATCGGCCTTTAGGCACTCGACCGATAGGGAGAGGGTCGGAGTTGTCCTCCTGTCGGAGGACCCTAACAAGATCCGCTGTTAAACCAGTGAATAAAGGGTGTTACTTTAATTTAATTTCATTGAAAATTAAAGGTTATTAGGAATTCGATTTCTCCGCTGTTTTGCAGCGTTAAAGTGCTGTTAAACTAATGGTTCTGCGATCCGCTTCTGAGACATGTTCAGGACATGAAGGGATGGCTTGGGCAACCTAATCGCATGGTGGAAGGACTAATCCCGGCCGAAGAATCTATCAAGGAATAAAGGTGGGGGAATTCTGTAAAGCGCTAGCGACCCCCTACCCCTTCACAAAGCGCTTCGCGCCACCACCACTACTAGCAATGAATATCCTCGAATATGGAATATCCTCTAGTACAAGGACCTGTACAGTCGTATCATAACTTTATGCTGGGATTAGCTGAGGATGGGTCCCGGAGGAAAAGATGGTATGGTATGGCCCTTTGATAGCCTTAAACAGCTCCAGCTATGCGCTAAAGAACCTTTCATTGAATTTCATTGAAAATTAATGGTAAATACCTTCCTTTTACGGGAGTTAGTGAGGCTCTTTAGAAGTGCCCAACAGAGGAAAAGACGTTTATTCTGTACGAGTCGAAGAATCTAAGTCTCAAATTAGAAGTCCACCTTTTACGATCAATGTAGATCCGTACGCCCTCATCGTATAATGTTAGAATGTAAAGTTAGAGGTAAGCACACCTTGCTTACGCAAGCTGCAGCTACTTCGAGTTTGAGAGCCCCTTATACAGAAGGCCCTTTCAGCGCATTGAAAAGTACAGACTTTAAAGGTTCCGGGTCCAGCAACGTGATTCTTTTAAAGGTTTCATTTGCACCATTTTTTTTCAGGTAAAGTACGTAACTTTAAAACGCTTTTATTTAAAAGGCGTAGCCCTTTTATTAAAAGGGAGTTAACTTGTGAATCAGTAGTTAATGATGTCAGTAATTTTAAGGTCGATTCAAGCCGGAGGCATAAGAAGCAGTCCTAGCGCCTACGCACAGCTAGGACCAGTTCGGAGTTCAACCAAATTTGATCCGGAGCTCCAAATAATTGATGATGACTTTGGTACCCACTTCCCAGTAGTTTCACCACTCAAAGCCTGGCCTCCCCCGGAAAGATAGGCAAGGGCGCCGATTTCTTAGCTGAGCAACCCTTTTTGCCCTACCTGTAGCATTGAATAAAGGGCAGGCGCTAGTAGGGAAGCGGGCCGATACCGACGTACCAATCATCGTCCTTCCCCAAGCCTCTGGTTGGGGGGCCTTTAAAGTTGCCGTGAAAGCGCTACGCGCCCGCCCCACCCTTGAAGGGGAGGCTAACGGGGGAGGGGGCATTAAAGATAATTTGCCATAGTAGGGCCGGGTGGGCAAATAGAGCTTACTTCCGATTCGGATTCTGCGACGGCTGCTAAGTCGTCGTAGCGGGTAGGCTAGGCGCTAGTGCCTTGCCGGGAGGTTGTCACACGCCTGGGCGTGTAAAGAAAGGCGGGAAGGCCTAACGGGCTATGGGGGTAGGGAGGACCCGCCTAAGGTCCAAAGAGCGGGCGGAGCAGTAGGCACGTAATCAGCAGAAGGCGCTTACGACACGGAATCGGCTACAGGCACTATGGCTACAGGCGCGAGATTAGCGGAGGCAGAAAACGCGGAATGCTAGGCTTTTTGAAGGCTTTATCAGAATCTGAAACTAACTCCATGGAAGGCACAGAAGACACGGAAGGGACGGAATACGCGGAAGGCACAGGTCGGGAAGCAGCCTTCCGGGACCTAGAGGGGGCCGGCACACCACGAGCCGGCAGGGGAAGCGCCTCTCAGAGCGCGGTCCCCTACCTACGGTAACCCACCAATCCAAAGTAGGTCAAGGTGGATGCACTACCTTTTCGTGCAGA